AGTATGATATCTACTTCTTCTAAACCTAAAGCTTAGATAGGGAGAGAATCTTGCCGATTTCCCTCTGCTCCTGAATAGAGGAAAAAAAGGGAATGGCATCGATTTTTGTTTTCCGCCTTCTTTGTCCCAATTATTGCTCGAGTCCATTTCTTCCTTTGCTGCCTTGTTCGGAACTATAGGATGTTGACTACCCGAAATCTAAGACTATCAGAAGAGTGAAAGTTTTGATGCTCCCCAGCAATGGCAATAAAGACCGAAGGTCAACTCATGCAGGACCTCGGTGCTGCTATAGAGCTTTGCCGCGAAAGAAGAAGCCCTTAACTTGATTCAAAAGAATAAGAAAGGGAAGGATGGACTTATGGATGTAGGCAAAATGCCAGGGCAGTACGACGACAAGCTTGTCTTCTGCCCGTCCGAGATCGAGCAATGTTCTGAGCTTTCGTTTACGAACCTAAATCTTCGAATCGACAGAGGTAGAGTCCAAGTTGAAAGAAGTTTTTAGAGGAATTGCTTACTTTGATGATGTCATTGCCTTATCGGATTGAAGAAAGCCTTTCAGCTACAAAAGTCATTTCGATCCCCTTCGAGTGACCTTTATCTGAGATTGCTGACCCGATTCTTCTCGTAAATGAGATTACGAAATGGACAGATGGATATTTGCAGATAGATATTTGAAAGAGGAGCGAGGCCAAGAGCCTACTTCACTACGGATAATAAGTCAAAGAAGGAGCTAAGGGGCCCCCTTAACCTAAGATCACAACGAATCATACTCTCAGGAAGGATGGGGAAAGGTGAAGGAGAGCTTGCCAATTCTGGTCCTTCCCTTCTTTTCGACTTGTCTTCTTGCCCATTTTGTCTTCGTCCACATAGGCCTTCTTTTATCTCTTCGACCTTGATACCTGAACACCCGATTTCTTTACATCTTCATGGGATTGCCGGATCGTATTGACCCAAGCCTTTCCGCTACAAAGTACTTTCTGACTGCAATTGACCTGACGGATTCAATGGAATGAGAAGATGGAAGTCTCAACAAAATCTCTCTTTCAGACGCTTTCAGACGAGTGAGCACGGGCGTATGAGTTGACCGCTTTTCCATTACTTGGTCCAAGAAAGAAAGAATCGTAGAGGCTTATGTTTTCGATACGCATAACCTCTCTCCCATTTTCTACCTTTGATCAGAGATTGGAGACTGGCTTTTCACTTACTTTCTTTATATATTAAGGGGATACCTGCTCTGATATGACTTGGCTTTTCAGGCTCAGGCTCTTCCCTCAGCGTAAAGAGGAGAGCATTTATAAACAATTAGGCGCCTCTGCCTTCTGACTACTTTTCCGATCCACGAGGGAAGCGAAAGAATCTTTCGCTTGGTCCTGTGGTCCCTCCCTTGGATTGATGGATTTCTTTCGCCCTCTTTCGCTTAGAAATAGATCGCTTATTGAAGGAGGCCACTTGTCTTCCAGAAAGGTTGGAGTCAATGAAGGAGGGACAACTCCCCCCTTTTTAGATGCTAGCAAGCTCCTCCCAATCACACTTATAAAGCCTTTAATCATGGGAATAAGACAAGAAGGTTCAAGAAAGAAGAAGAAGAAGAAATACAATACCGCGAAGGGAAAAGAAGGAAAAGCAGATGAGAAGAAAGCGAATAAGAAGGCACCACCAAATAAATAGATGCGAAAGAAAGCTTTCTCTAAAAGAAAGCTAAAGTAAAGAGGTTGCCTCTGCTTCCAGGAAATAGGTTCTACACGGGAGACAAGGATGCAAGAGAGTAGGGCTAAACCTGATCATTGAAGAAGGTTACCTTCTTTCAGCCTAGAGACCATAATAGATCTACTCGTGGCTAAGCACTTATTGGGCCTTATTACCTCGAGTCAATCTATCTTCCAATACTCTCATCTTTGGCATGTCTATCTAAGTCATTCTTTCATTCATCAAAGAGTGTCGAATCTTCGTCTATTGCCTCTGGCTTTGGTTGGCTTAGTTTAGTGGGAAGAGAATGTCTCTTGGAGACTCCTCCCTTCTTGAAGTTCTAAGACTTGGAGTCAAGGCTTCTAGCCAGGACTTTCTTCTTTACTGAATCATCGATCATAAGATGATTTAGGCTCCTTCCTTAGAATGCGTCGATCTCACTTCCCTTCTATGTCTTATTCTCAGGATGCCTTTTCATAAGTGGAAGATTGCTCGAAAAGGCGTCCCTCATTCTACCAAGGGAAAAAGGGCTCTTTCACGGCACTCTTGTCTGCCTTCTCTTCTTTCTTTTCTTTCAGCGCAAGGGCCCAATCCCCTATTTAGCAAATCTTTCGATCGCCTCTTTCCACTCTCATAAGCCTTATCCTTCCTTAGGGCCAGCCCTTGATCTCTAGTATGGACTGAGGCAGATTCATGCCTTCTAAGAATTGCTCTTCACATCTATCTAAAGTGATCTATTCCTTCTTTTGACTTCTTCCTTTCCTGACTGCAATGGGAAGATCAAGATCAGAAGTTTCAGGCTTAGTTTCACTCTCTTCATCTTGAAGGCTCCGACGAATTTCCTTAGAAGCCTCTGTCTCATGCCAAATTGTCTTCCCCAACTCTTATTTATTAACCTTCCCTTCCTTCGCTTCGCACCTCGTCATAGCCCTGAAAAGCTCAATCGGAGTTCTAGAATGGGATATGATTAACTACTTGCCTACTGCTACCTGGGAGTCCTTCCTCGTGAGATCGAAGAAGGTATACTAAAATACTAGAATCATTCCTGCTTACCTTCTATTCCTCTTTCTCAAAGATAGCTATTTCTCCTGCCTCTTAAAAGGCGACGCACCTCCGTCTCTCTTGCTATTGCTTCAACTTTCTGCCTTCTATTGGCCTAGGCTTTCAAATCCTAAGGCCTAGGGTTCACAGCCATATAGCGCTAGCCTGCAAGCATTAGATGAAACCGATTTTGTCCATTTCGCAGAGCAGGTCTGGTGGGCATCTTCTCTTTTTCACCAATCCGACGGAAGTAGATAGGACTGTGTTGACTGAAGCTTTCGGTACTCTAGCTCTCTGCGGAAGCATCTACGATCGCTTCTTGACTTTGGAGGCTCCAGTCTCTCGCTTCTTTCAGACTGAGCCTCTGACACCCGCATCTTGCACCCTGAGTAAAGTCTCTATGTCCTCCCGACGACCAGTTCGAAGTCCTTCTCTCTCTCAGTCTTCTTTTCTTCTATCATCAGCCTAGGGATCAGAGATCATAGATAGTAGGTAGGGCATAAGCCCACTACTTCTGACGGGATTTCCTCAGTCTATACTGACTCTCTAAGTCTTATCGACGAGGGAATGCTTAAACTGTCCTTCCAGCCCTTAGCTTCCTTATCGCTTGCTAGAAAAGGCTTTCTGCGAGTTGCGAGTCTTTCTCCCGAGCTAAGCAGTAGTAGTATTCGAAGGACTATAGTGGCAGTCTAAGTCTTAGTAGTAGTCTTTTCCCTCTCCGAGCTCAACGTCCATCAAAGTCATTTTTCTTTCCCTTCAGTCTATTACATCTTTCTTTTAGTGAGCGCAGGGACGAAGTGCCTTAGTTGAAAATAGTGAGACTAAGGGACGGAAGGGTGGTAGTCCCGAGCGATGGTAAGCTCTTTCTACCATTCCTTCTCCGGCTGCCTTTTCCTAAAAAGATTCAAAAGGCTGTGGTAAGGACTGGGAAATAGCACACTGACTAGAGCTAGACTGACGGGCATAGTCAATTCGAAGTCGATCAAGAGGAAGAGGGGCTGGCTCAAGAAGCCTTCCTATCTTCCTTTCTTTTGAGCAGTTCATCAATAAGATGAAGTTTTCATTTCATATTTCTGGAAATAAGATAGAGAAAAGGAATATCTCGTCTGAAGGAAGTCTTCTTTTCATTCTCTGCTGGTATGAAAATAAGGCAAGAGAGTAGACGGTCTGAAGACCCATAAATGAGGTCGACTCACTTCTTCCCTATACGTCTTAGCCGACCAAATTTGTCCAGGAGGCAAGTTTGAAAGCCGAACTGTATTCTTTCTTTACTCACTTTTACCACTCTAGTTGCACTCTCTCTCTCTTTTACGTATGAATGAGCTCTGAACTCGTGGGAAGTTAGTGTGAATTCATTAGTATTTCCCCTACAAGTCTTAGTGAATGCGGGGCTACTTTCATTCATTAGCCTAGGTGAAGAAATGGCAGGTGCAGGCTATAAGACATTCAGCATCTTACTGCACTAATTGACAGACTTTCCTATCATCTTCGTAGACAGAGGGCTTCCGTTGCTAGGGCAGATAGCGAAGAAGAGAAGATTCTTTTCCTCTCGCTTGTAAATTAGGCGGGAGTTTTGGAAAGAAAGAGATCTCCTTCGGAAGGCACTTCATTCTAGCTTTCCCTCCGGAGAGACCGCCAACTCATCAAGTTGTCTATTGCGCATGAGCGGCTTCAACTGAGAGTTGTGATGCCTTACCAAATGCTTGATGAGAAAGATCCGGAGACATTTTATGGAAATAGACCACTTTGAAGTTCCCCTTCGCTATCACAAGATCGACAACCCTATCAATGAAGGCACTGAGCATAAGTGCACTTCTTTCAGGAAAGGTTGTGCCCTTTTCTCTCTCGCTGCCTCACTTTCCTCCAACTAATCCAGGTGCTCTCTTCTCTACTCCTAGACATAGACGCACGCACAGTCAGGTAGATCTTAGTCCTAGCTCTTCTTCCTCTCTCTACTTTCTCCTACGCTTTATCCTATAAATAAAGACCAATTAATCCAGCCTGGGCTAGATGAGCCCTCAGCCTACTTTGAGTTGGAAGGCAGATTCAAGTCTAAGATCAGAGATTCACAAAATTGATTCAAGATGAGAGTGATAATAATGAGCCCTAGACCTAGCTTTAGCTTAAGCCTGAACCCCAGTTGAACCTATAGTGAAGGAGACTCCTTGTGGGCAAAATGCCAGCACCGAGGAGAGGTGCGAAGCCAGTCGACTTACTGGAGAGGGGTGAAGTTCCCAAGTGACATGGCTTTTCACAGATAGCTTATGAGGAAGTCCTTCTATGACGTTTTCCTATGCTCAATGCTTTAATTGAAAGAAGATAAGGGCGGAATCCTATCTATATTCTGATAGTAGGTAAGGGGAATGTCTCATTTCGTATCATATATCGTCTTTTTCTTTCTCTTCCCCCGGGGATAGCTCACTAGGAGTCCTTCTTTCCCGTCTCTTTCTTCTAACAAGAAATAGCATATGAAAAGGAAGGGAGATCTCGATGAATGGGATTATTTACTTAGCTGGAATTCTTTATCTTAAGTAAGAGGATGTACATTATGATGGATAAGTCCCTTCCCTTCTCTTATTAATTTGGAAGACTATGTGACAGAGGAAGACTGATGTTCGCGTGGTCTAGTTCATCCGGGGAAGAGAAGAAGGATTCTCTCACTGAACATATAGGTGGGAGGTCCAAAGAAGAAATTTCTATCTCAGTTCCCGCTGAGTCTCGGTTTCCAGATAGGAAAGAGGTCCACTTTTGAGCAATTTCTCTCAGTCCAAGTTTCTAGAGCATATCTGTATTTCCTGGCGCCTGGCGCAGCTGCTCTATCATCTTGTCTTTCTTCCCCGGAGAGTTCAGCCTGAAGTAAGTCCTTCTAAAAAGTGGATGGACATTTGAGTGGGATTGGAAGTCTTCCTGAGCTAGAGAGTGAAAGCTTTTATGACCGAGCAGGTCTTTCTCAAGCTCAAAAGTTACAGGATGGATGAGGAAGACGCTTTCTTCTTTGACCGAATTCGTTTCGTCTTCGACTGATCAGAGCCTAGTTTAAGGTCTGGTTGAACCTACTGAACTAGCCCTAAGATCAGGTTGTGCATATGCTCTGGAAAGAGTTTACAATTCCACTTCGACGAAAGAAAGATAAGTTCGTCTATCTTGAGATTTCCTATGCGAATTGGGGATCTCATGTTACTATTATAGGATTGGGGCTCTCCGAGGCGTAAGGAGGAATCCTTTTTTCGGCAGCCGTAGCCTCTTTGTTAGTCTGCTGTTGATGGTTATCAGGAGGAGATGAAATCCTATAGACTGTAAGGAGAGGAGCGTCAGCAGCTCGACTTAAAAGGTGGGATTCTGACTATTGAGCTGTAGTCGGCACGTCTCTTTCCTGTTCATTCTATATCAGACTTTCCCCTTTGCAGGAGATGTAGATGTTTGGCATTTTAGCAGGTCTCTTTCACGAGATCCTTATAGGATGGATGCTCAATCTCAGGCGGGTCTAATTCTAATGAAGAAGTCCCTTCTCTTATGAGATTTTCACTACTAACAGAGGAAAACGGAGTCAATAGATCCGCGTGGTCTAGTTCTTCGTCTGGGTTTACTGTTATGTTTAGGTCAAGAAAGATAGAATGAAGAGAGCCTTATCTTATTAGGTCAAATCGATTAATTGGCTTGGTTTAGATTATGAAATCTCGTAGATGATATCTGCCTTCTTCTTCTATCTAGTTTTCTAGGCTTAATTTACTTGGGATATGGATTGATGACTAGGCAGGGAAGAGAGACTGAATCCCCAGAAAAGAATAGCCGCAAGGGAGATCTTGCCGGCGGCAAATACGAGAGGCTAGAGTCAATAGTAGAAGCTCATATTGGTGGAGTCAAATCAGAATCATTATAGTTCAGATCAAGCTTAAATACGGAGACAGGATCCTGATAGGGGAAGCCTACTATTGATGTCTTACCGACGACGACCTAGTAGATTTACTGATAAGTCACAGGAAGAAAGCTAAGCCAAGAGCAGTCATTCGGGCGGAAGAAAGCGAGTTCTTACTCCTAGTTCAGTAGCCAGACTGAATTAGTTTCCACCATAACTTGGGCGAAATACTAGAAATATCTTATAAGAAAATAGAAATCCTTGCACTCATGAGAAAGATCGAGTGAATCCGGGAGGACAATCTATCGAAAGGGTAGATCAGCTTACTTATTCCACTGAGTCAGCCACCCCGATGCTCCATTGAGCAAAAGATAGAAGAAAGCATCTCATAGCCAGATCGGATACCAGAGGATCAGTCAATAGACCTTACCCACTCTCACTATTTTGAGAAGATCCAACTAGACTATCATCCTGTACATCCAGATAAGCACTTCCGGGCAAGCCCCACCTATAAGATAGACTCCATGAGAAAGCTGTCTAACCTGCTGAGAAATCCTCCCTTCCAAGAAGGTATTCCCATGAAAGTCAAAGACTAAGATCAATTGACAATAAAGTGATGTCCCACATCTGGTCCGAGACAAGAAGATTGCACCTAATAAAGGTAGATGAAAGGGAGATTTTACTATTGATCGAAAGAAATAAGAATCGATCTCAGAAGGCAGTATACCTGATTTGAGACCTTCATTCGCTCGGAAAAGAAATTCAGAATATCGATTCCGAGATGAATTATGAGAAGAAAGATTGAGCCGTAGAGGAAGAGAAGGATCCTCTCCTCATTAATGCTAGAAGTGCACTTCCGTTAGTACCAGATCCATGATTTGTAACATCTTTCCCATTTCATCCTATTAGTGGGATTTCCTCTTCATTCTATCTAAGCTAAACAAAGGAATTCCTTTCCCTATGCTCGAGCGAGTGCACTTCCAATCATGGAATGGTCAAAGTGAGACAGAGCTCTTTTCCATTGGAGACGTCAATTCTTTCTCTATTTTTGGACCTCGATATACCGATAACCCCAGTCAAATCAAGAAGATTTACTATCTTTCTCTCAATACACTCTCTCTTCTATCCCACGGCAAAACCTAACTCATTGATTTGAACTCGGTAACTGAGATGGAAAGAGAGAGAGAAATAGAATTGTTGGACTTCGACATATATGGAAAGTGCGACAGGCGGACTAATCTAGAGAAGGGGTCTTACCTCTCCTGATTCAATAGTACATCCAGATAGAAGGAGAAGCGGTCTTACCAGGCTATGAGAAAGAGCCCTAAGCCCTACTCCTCACAGCCCTTCTCGAAATACCTACTCTTAGGAACCCTACTGATAAACTGACTATCCCTAGATTTTGGCCTTACTTCCGACGCACTTCTTCTCTCATAGAGAAAGGAAGAAAGAAAGAGACTATGAGAAGAGAAGCTACTACTTGCAACCTTGGGGCACATATGTACTACTTACTTCAGCCTAGGAATACCTTGAAACCTCTCACTCACTCGAGCACCCCGTCTCCTTTCCTTTCAGTTTAGAGTAGATGCAAAAGGGGAAGCATTTGAATAAGACCTTGAGAACCTTACACTCAAGCGTCTGTGGAGGCTTAAACCTGTCCCTTAGGTTGTAGGTAGTCTTTCTCGTCCATATTCTTCTTAGCATGTAAAGGCTGGATGCGCTGCTTATAGGGACGCTGCTTCCAGCACCTTTCCTAACTACCGCACACTCGATCAAGCAACTGCAGAACTTCGCTATCTTTCACTTTAGAGTAGTTAAGGGATCTGAGGGAATAAGGAAGACTATCCAACCAACCTATACCTATACCCTATACTCAGAACAAGACAGACTTACTATCCCTACGCCTTCCATTTCTTGTAGAGGTCGAGAAAGAGAGAATTTCTTCTATCCTGAGGGAAGACAAAGATATGGCTTGGCTCGATCTTGCTGTTGAAACTAATCCATCTCACCTAGGTCACTGACTGATATCGAAATCTCTTTTGATAAGATATCGTGACTTTGATGTCAGACAAAGCTTGCTCGTAGGCTATTGCGACCTTTTGGTCAGCAATGACCACATCATCGCCAAGTACTGCGTACTGATCGAAAAGACGACCAGGATAAAGGCGCTCTGCACAATACCACACCAGAATATGATGTGATAAAGCAAAGAGTGGCCAAGAGGAATAGTAAGTGAGAGGTTGGCCCGCAACAAACTGGACAGTAGTTCTCCGACGCACAAAAGATACGTCGAAAGAATTAATGGCCAGGGGCGGAGCGAACTCCACTGGCGAACTCCCTACCGAACAAAGCCTGCACCACTTCGAAAAGAAACTGTAACGACCAACGGTCAGTTGCAGCTTTCAAATCAAAGGAGTAGCAGACAGTGTTGCCAACTAATCGATTCAGAGGACGGCCAAAAGGTAGTATCCATAGGTATCCTCGACAAGATCTCCAATCCCTCTTCCTTGTGAACAGGCCGTCAAGCAGGTCCTCTGGCGCCCCGAAGGCAGCTGCCCCTATCTACTTGATTTTGATAACTGGTCCTCATCGAAGCCAAGGCACCCCTGCGTGATCTAATCTATCATCTCTTTCTGAACTTGTATTTCCACCCCAGGCCTCCCGTGCCCCTATCTTTGGTGGGCAGGTCGCCATTTCATCATTTTCCGACCCAATGGCTTGCTTCCTCTTCGTTTTCGTTTTCTCATCTGCTGTGACTTCCCTTCTCCCTTTTTCTGGGAGCCAATTCAGAGGGCGAAGTCTCATCTTTCTTTGGCTAAGCTGGCAGGCCTATCCTACTTTTTGTCCCACATCGTTCATTCCTTTTTCGATGGGTAAGAACTTATGCTTATCCATATGCAGGTATCCGCGCGTATTGACCTAGTGTCACTGATTTTATGTCAAGTTTTTTCGTATTAATAAGTCTTCCCATTTCTTATTATCAGGCATGGAATATAGCATCTTCCTTGGATGCTTGAAAGCAAAAGCACCTCCTAGTGCCGGTAGATCCTCATTTGATCGCGGAAACGTCGGTTTTGGGCCGTATTCTAGCCCCCTTCTTTGGTGCTGGTGTCATGCATGTCTCCGGTGGTCCATAAGCGGGCCAAAGAGCCATTTCTCCTACCTTTGACTCTGTAGGTCAAATTTTACACAGGAACCTTAGAGATCTAGTTTCCCATACTTGAATGACCTAGATCTGACCTTTTGAATTGCATGGTTTTCACCTCTCGATCTGGATCAATCAATGGAAAAGGAGATCTTTCACTTGTCGAATTGGGAAATCTGACAGATGTCCCCAGAGCCGGTTATCAAATGCTTTCCCATCAGAGGTCAAAAAGACCCATAATCCATAGAACTCATAATTCGCCTTAGAGAAAAGCCCATTTCTGCCTCTGCTGACTTAGAGCTTGACTCTCTTGACTAACAAAAGAAGCTCTCTTTCTTCCGACCTTCTCTCTACTAAGAAGCCATTCTAGCACCAAATCAGATTCTATTGAATTGAAGTTCTTTATTATTTCAGTTGCGAAACTCTTAGTTGTAGTTGTCTTCTGCATCTACTATCAGGGCAAGTTCCAGTTTCTCTGGTTATTGAAATATCCGGGCCTTGGGCCAACCAACTAGTGCTATCATTGAGGTACTTTCTTCGCCTGCTTTTCCATAGTTGTAGTTGGTGGGGTTCCCTCGTCTACTTTTAAGTTAAGGATTTGACTCTAGCCAATCTTGTCGGACTTCCTCGTCTACTGAAAACTGGCACCCCGAATCCGTTGCCACCCAAGAATCATTGGTCGCCGCTCCCCATATTCTATTTCAGTGGGGAATAGTCTAAATGAGCTATCCACTGGAAGTGGTCCCTAAGCCATCCTCATATCCCGACCAAGAGAGCACTTTCGCCTTAGAGGCAAAGAGGCAATCCCTGTCTTCACCAGTAGGCATCTTCATCTATTTGAAAGTCAAAGTGCAACCCAAGGATTCGTTCGCGTAAAGTAAATAGGGGCTATCCCCAGAGGGAAGGGCTTGTGAGCTCTTTTCTCGTTTGATGCTTTTTCCTTTACGAGGAGCTTGCGATGCCTTACGTAATAGGGGGCTTAACCAGAGGAAAAGAAAGACTTTCCTTTCTTTGCTATTCAGTGGCGAGCAATTCTATCCTACCTAAATGGTTTAGATTGCTTCCCTGCTCTCGTTCCGGCCGGATCCGTACCTTATTGACTTCAGAACGGGGGAATCCGTCCTTCTTATCGCATTCAACTCCCGGCGGGGCACGGACCTCTCTATCTCTTGAACCTTCTTTCTAATGAAGTTGATAGACATAGCCTTTGTCAATCGAATTCTACTTGGAGAGAGACTGGGAAGAGCTGTAGTTCTCCCCTAAAAAAGCCTAAGGGGATGAGCTCGTTTGAGAACAAAAGATGACATAAGACTACCTGACTTCTCATCCTGACCTGCCTTGCCTTGGTGAAGTTGCCTGTGAGTATCTGGACCTCGAAGACGGGAAGGCGCTTTGGTCATGTGACAACTCCTCGAGCTCTAGACTTGGGAAGGGGTACGTCATCATTTAGTTAGCAACGGAAAATGGTGAAATTGACCTCAATACGCAGGTAGAAATAGAAGACTAAACTAAAGGCTTATGCCTTCACGACGTAAGGAGCGAAAACCAATTTAGCGAGATTCCTTCCTTCTCTCAGGCTCAAGCTCTGTCTGGTCTGTAATCCCCATTCCCTTGACTTTCAAAGCTATCTAGTTGGAGTTCTCCTTCAGGCAGTCTTGCTATCTTTCCTATTCTCTGGGATGAACTGATTCGACTTCAAAGAAAAGGAATGCAGTACGGTCTATATGCAGTAATAGTTTACAGTCGAGCCTCTTCTTCTAAGACAATCTTTCTTTTTCTGTCCTTCTTCCTCTCGTCGACTGCTCACTCATGCTTGAAAGAAAAAGAATAAGCGATGCCATTGAATCTCTTAGAGGAAGGGCAGCTAGAAGCCCGGTAGCAAAGCAAGGCAAAGCAGACCCAAAAGAAGAAGAAAGTCAGGCTGTAGTTCGAACTCGCTTTTAGCTTGAACGTGGCGAACTCTTTTATTAAGTTGAATAAGCAAATGTGGCAAAAGAGGGGTGGTAGATCCCTTTTCTTTTGAAGTCCTTTTTCTCCCGGAAATTGACTTTTGATTGAAGGAAGCGGGCGAAAGACCAGATCCTAGCCAGGAGAAGGTCAATCTACATTTTCTACCATTGGTCCCGCAGGGGGAAGAAATAGAATGGGAAGAAGTCAGTTAGATAGAGTCAGAGTAGGAAGAAAAAGGGGCAGAATCGGGATTGAGTATCTGTCTAAGCTTGAAGGCACTCTTACAGTTAGAAAGGTAACTGTGAGCGCTTATTTTTAGTCTTTGCAACCTAAAGGTCAAAATGAAACTCTTTTCTCTTCTTTCAGTCCTGGGGCAGAGAGTAGGGACTAGTTCTTTCCTTGCTAGTTCTTTCTGGGGCAGATTTAGTGGCAGAATGGGTCTGGGTTTAAAAGCAAGGCCGAAATCCCGGTCATTTATAGTTTATAGGAAGAAGACTTGTCCACAAAGAGTCGATATGAGCATTGAGAAAGAGAAAGTCTCCCTCTTCTAACCGTAGACCTAGAAAAGGACTGGATTAATTCATTCCTCCAATTCCTAAAGCAGCCAGACTTGACTAACAAAAGGTTGAGGACTCGGGCGCTCCAGTATGTCTTGTTGGCAGATGAGTTGTACAAAAGGGGAGTGGAGGGTTTGCTGTTGAGATGTCTCGGTCCAAAGCAAAAAAGAAAATCTTGGTAATGGCAGAAGTCCATGAGGGAATGGCAGGAGCTCACCAGGCGGGTCCAAAGATGAGATGGTTGATTCACAAAGACGGGTTCTATTGGCCTTCCGTGGAAAAAGATTGTATTGAATATGCAAAGGGATACCAAGCCTGTTAAAAGCACGGACCAATTCAGAGAGTTCCGGCCGACTTATTACATTCGGTCATAAAAGCATGGCCATTTAAAGGTAGAATCAGCAGCTATAGAATCTTCCTTACCTTTTTTCTTGACTGGTGTGGAGGTCGGTTTTCGTTAATATATTTCTTTCGGGCGACGATTCCACGATCGCCCTAAAATCGCGAAAAATCGACCATCTCTTCTTATTACATAGAAAATGAAAAAAGAAAGAGGAGGGAAGGCTGATTAAGTTGAGAACCAGAAGCGTATGCTTAACCCATCAAAGTCGTACTTCTTCTTTAGCTACTCTTTCACTACGCCGGATCCTAAGTATGTGCGTAGTTAATGAAGAGGTAGAGAGAAATTTTTTAATTGCGTAAGAGATCATCTATACGATACCACCTGCCACAAAGAATAGAATTTAGATCTTCGAATCGAAAAAAGTCTGCCCCACGGTGCGATAACTAGAAGGGAGGAATTCAAAGCCGGCATTCTCCATTGGCTTGCTTTCAGTGAGTTCCAGAGATTCAGATCAAGGGCTTTAGCAGCTTTTTTAGATGTTATAGATAGCGGTTTCAGTTGAAAGGGAAAGATATGTACGAGCGGAAGTTTTCATGCCAGCCAATGCTAATTCCCTTCTAGTGCTTTTTGTTGGAGAAAAAAGATAAGCTTTTGCAGCCATTGGAACTTCTCTTGGGAGTGCTCTTCCACCCCGCCCTGCTCACGTAAGAGTATTAGTATTTGAAGTTGTCTCCATAGGGAGAGTCTCAGTATAAGTGGAAGTCTCTTTCTTCTTGCTTTGAGATTCCTTGGATGTGGGGCTAGGCGATTTCAGATAGCTTTCTAAGGAGTCAAAGAAGTGACTAAGAAGATAGCAGCGGATCGGCTTTCATTCAATACTCTTCCTCCTTGAACCTTTTCTTAACTCATCGAATCTTTGAAAACATGGCTAGGCAGGAAGAAATCCGGTTAGAGTAGTCTCTCGGGAAAGAGAGAGGGGAATCCCTTAGAGAGAAAAAAGGAATAAAAGAGTCAAAGAGTATGTATATGATGGCACGAAACTAGGATAGATTGCAAGTCAAGAAGGAAACTCACTATTCCCTTGCCTGGCATGACAAACTACAACTGCTATGAAGGCTACTACTAGGAGAATCCGATCTTTCTCTCTTTGAAAGAATCCGGTCTTAGAAAGGGGCGTAGCGGTCTGCTTTGCTCCATATTATCTTACCTTTTTCTGCGCTAAGGAAAGAGGCAGAACGCTTAAGGTAAGACAGCTGTAAAAAGAGCCCTTAGTCAGACGCGCGTGGGATAGAGCTAAAACAAAGGCTGGCCCGCATGATAGCCAATTCGCTTGCAGACACGAAAAATTGAGAACGCGTCTGACTCTTGTTTACCAAAGCGGGTTCTTATGACGCGAAGCAATCGGTAACGCTTGTTGGGACAGAGGGGATTAAAGATGATCTACTCCCCTATATCTTTCTTTACCATTCTTTCGGAGCTTAGTATATTATTCGCAGACTGGAGCTCTTGGGAAATTCCCATGGATGAATGCGCTCTCTTCTCTCTTCGTAACAACGACTAACTTCTTTATTTTGGGCTAGATCGTCCAATCTTTGTCCCTCTTTTCTCTCGATTGAAGACGTGTCTTTCATCGCCGAAGGTTCTTTGCCCCCGAAAGCCGCGGCAAGCTAAGCTTAGTTCATAAGTTCAGTGGAGTGGAAAGCTCGGCTTAGTGATGCACCAAGCAAGGTAAAGGATTGGTCTAACTAAGGGCTCGGCTCACCGATAGGCGAACCATAGAAGGAAAGAAAAAGCTTGAACAGATAATCGAAAGGCCTAACCGCTACGGAAATCCTTACACAAGCACAACAGCATTCACCCTTAGCCGAATAAGAAACTTCGAAATAAATGGCGATAGACCTCAAAGCTCATACACTCGCTCTCCTAGATGTACCATTCGGATTACGTGCTAGCTTGCCGTCTTCGCCCTTCGGACTTCGACCTACTCTTGGCATATTGAAAGACCTTTGGCTTTCCCATGGTAAATCAAAGTTCCTTTGCATGTGCCATCTGCATCTGCACAGAATGCTGCTAAATAAAGACAGATTGTCTCAAATCTTCAAAAAAACTGCCATGGAATCTGAAGCAGAAGTTAGGAGAGAGTCGGAAAGAAGATGTTCAATATGCTCAGTTCAGTCCTCTTGGCCAGCCCCAGTCAAGCCTAGTGAGAAATGGTACGAAGTGAGTCCATCATTTCAGAGGATTTCAGAGGAGGGCAAACTCCTTTTTGATCACGAACTGAATTCACTAAGCTAAGGTGCCTGCGTCCATCATTGCACAGTTGCTCGCCGCCTTACTGAATCTTCGATTCCATACCTTTCACTTGCGACCAGAATTCATCTCATTCCTTATTTACGCTAAGACTTCAATTGCTCAACTTTTCTCACTAGTAGAGATTCACAAAGTGAAATTGGCCTTTATGAAAGGAAATTGAGTTGGTCACTTTCCCCTATATATAGAAAGAGATCCATTTGAAGATGGTACTTAGTAAAGGAAATCAACGTCCTACCCGACAAAAGTAGGATTGCGGGCTGGGAAAGAAGGCACAGGAGACCTCGGTTCGGGACTTTCATATTCAAGATCGGAGAAATCCAGTTTAAGAAAACCTTTGGTGGGACTATAGAGAATCCTCTTTCTCCTCTCTCCTTTCTTCTCTTAGCAGAAATGTCTGATCTTCTCTAAAGAGATTTCCCCGACTAGAGCTCGCTCTGGGCAGCATATTGATGGGCCTCCCACCTCCTTCTGATTAAGCTCCTTCTCGAGCTTCTATTCCTCCAAACCGAAAGAGGAGACCGATCTCACTAAAGAAAAAGGTCTGTTTAGGGCACCTATGTCAATCAGACCACAAGGGCTTAAGGCGGGGATTTTTCTCTAGTCCACTTGAGGTTTATGCCTTTCTTTCTCCTATAGCAGGTTTGCTTTTCTTATAGCAGGCTTGGACCCACATTCTCAGTTATCCAATCCTATTCCTCTGATAGACGTCAGATCAAGCCAATGCCGATGCCTACGAATTGAGAGGGAGAGATGAAGTAGAAAGACAGGCGCTCATTAGATTGATATATCATTATATATAGCATTAGAAAAAGGCTGAGCAGAGGCGTCAACAAGAGATCTTTCTATGATGCCCGTGATCGAGCTGAAAGAATTTCATTAGCCGGTGTTAGCAGAGCTCTTGGGGAAGCTTTTTCTTGCGATCTTGCTTGAAGACCGCGGTAGGGGTACAAGACCAGTGGACCTAGTGATTTGAGGCCGATCTTGAAGGTGGGCAGGGAGGAAGTAGGCTTCTGGTAGTGTCCATGCCGGAGCTAGCCATAGGGAGCAGTTCTTTTCTTATTATATATTCTCATAGTAGAGCATAGTGAGCCTCTGGCTGGTGAGAACCTCTTCCTTGACTCTCAAATCAGTAGTCAAAGCTTCCTTCTCCTCTCGCATTCTTATAAAGTAAAGGCAGCCTTACTTGAATCCATCTAAGCCCGAATTGAAATTTACGTGAAATCCGAGTAAGGAGGGAGGACGCTTTCCTTCTTCCTGCACCCGGATGAATCCTAACTGCTTGACCGTACGTAAGGTTGGCGATGGAATCTATATATTCAAGTATTTTGACCTGCTTTCTCTTCGCAAGTGAGCAGAATCGAATCGTAAATGTAAACTTTTTCTTCCACGGAAGACAAACTATATCCTTCCTTTCCCTTCTGCGTCGGGAAAAGTCTACTTTCCTTATTCAATCTAAGCTTTCGTGGATATCCAGATGGAATGCTGGACTCTTTGGCAGTGACTCTCTCGATGAAAAGTCAAAGGCTCTTTCTTGACTCCTAAATTCATAGGAAAGGTTGCTTGACTACTGCTTTTGACTATGATGCCGACCCTTCGAACCTTTTTGGGACGTGTATTACGCCTTTTCGCACCATGCTAGGCCACTTGACCTTCGTATCCTCCCACCCAATCCCCAACCAATAAATGAGTGGGAACATATGAAGATTCTGTCATCAATCGGTCATCGTTTTCAGCATCTTCCGCGGGAAGGTTTCAATCATAGCGTGCATACATTCCCTTTGAAAATGAATCTAAATAGGAAGAAAAAGCAGTTTGTCGCCCATGCTTTAGTCTTTATTGAATGAAAGGAGCGGAACCTGGAGTTCTGCGGGTGGCATATCATAAGAAGGGAGAGCTATCATTGTGGTTGACGCTTAAGAGAAGTCTTCGAGGACGGACGAAGGTAGAAAGAAATTTACGGCAAGGCTTTACTGAGAGAAGAAGACAAATAGAAGTTGCAAAGGTAGAGGAGAAGAGGATCGAAAAGACGCTCGACCACCGGAAGAGGATCGAAAAGAAGTTCCTATGGCGGGTTCCCACCGCCCTAGAAAGGAGGAGAGGGCTCGTGCTAGCTATCCCAATAGTTAGCTTAGGAGCTTAGCCCAGATCAATTCACTCAATACAAATCGATGGAAAGAAAGATGTGGAATCTCAAAAATCTCTCTAAAGGGCTTTCTACTAAGCAAAAGAGGCCATTCTTATTTTGAATGAATGTCCAGATATATCATAGAGAGATAGGGGGCTCCATCCTACTTCAACTGCTCTTTGTTGATGGAAAGTCAGAGGAATCGTCCCACCCACACAAGGTAAAGCCCTCCTGCTTATGTGACAACGAAAAGAAAGAGGGAAGAATCTCCTAATAAAGTCAGACTAGGTCGGACTGGAGATGTACACCCCAGAGGTGATTTTGCTCGAAATGGTGCCCCGGCGAGACCGGCTTCACGTGAACAGTGTCCAGCCAAAGGAAATCCTGAATGGACTACTGGGTGGGGATAGCCCAACTTTTGTCTTCTTAAGCGACGAGGTGGGACCCTTTTTTTCTATCAGGCCCCGGACGTGCTAGAATCTATGTCAAGGTAGCATGGGAATCATATACATGCTCTTATGAAAGAGCGTTTAGTGCCTTGTAGAGAAAGCCCGACTAGACCACTTATCTGGTAACCACCCATCCAACCAATTCCGAAGTCTAGGTTTTGAGGAGGTATCCCGAGCCCCGAACCGCGCTAAAGAGCCAGTCTTTATACTACTTAAGAGTGCCAGCCCTAAGTCATTACCAATGGTAGACCAATGGAGTGAGTTTCGTACCCTGATTCCGGGGATCCATCTACGGATTCAGATTCGTCACGTGCAGATGTTGGGGGAGTTGTCCCTCCTTCATTGACTCCAACCTTTCTGGAAGACAAGTGGCCTCCTTCAATAGGCGATCTATTTCTAAGCGAAAAAAGTCGAAAGAAATTGGACAAAATCGTTCGCTTTAAGCGCAGGTTCTACTTTCGAAGATCAAATCACCCAGGAGGTTCTCGTAACGGGCCTTTTTCCCCTTTTGCTTATTTAAAGCCTTGACTACCTATCACCCGCTCCATACTAATAAGCCCCAGCTCGCTTTGTTCTCTTATCAGTTTCAGGCTTGCTAATTAGTGAAGGGAAAGATATAGCTTCTGTGCGTAAAGAAAGTACTAGTTTAACTTACCATTGACAAAGTAGTCCGTATCAACGAAAACTCCCCTTCCCTTTATTAATTAGAGTTAGAGAGGAAAGAAAGAGGGCCGGATATGGGATAATGAATATAGCATGTGGACTGAAACTAGTGAAGATTGACTAGGGGCTCCACTCTTATGGGAAGAGAGCGGCTCTGGCCCGACTGCATAGGGGAAATGCAGAAGATAGAATTTCTTCACCCGGGAGCTTGCTTCCAACGGGGACATATAACAAGAAAGAATCAGTCTTACTCATCCCTAGGTGGAATCGATCAGGGGAAGAAAAGAACTAAGCATTCACTCGTACCAAACTCAACCTACCAGCCCCATCGATCAAAGCGCTAGTTCCTCCGGGAAGAACCTGAGATAGTACGCCGCTTAAGCCCCTCTGCCACCTCCTCTCTTTGTACTTTAGCTCATAAGTTGTTGAGGAATTCGGACGAAGCTGACAGAATGGCACCCGCTGTATTAAGGAAAAAGGAAAGCCAAAGAAGGACATTGCCGAATGAAGTTAGCTATAAAAGTAGCTCATGACCCGAAGGAAGGTGCTATACTATAGAAGAAGTTCTTGTCGGACTCCTTCAGCCCATATCAAGATTATGTTCTGCTTTGCTAGCTTAGTCTTAGTCGGCACTTCCTAAAGTAAGGAGGTAGTTCGACTAGCTTGAAGGCTATAAATTGCCGTATTGCAGTTTTAGGAAGAAGAAAGAAGAATAGGTACTCCCTAGCTCGCGTACTGCCTATCCTAGCTCCTGTGCAAAGGTTACTTTTCAATCTTCATCCCTACTCTTGTCTTATAGTACTAGTACGTAAGAGCTCTCGATAACAATAGGGCGGTGAAGCGTCGCCTGGGGATGGTGGTCCCAGTCCCAAGTAATGACTTATAGTCAGGATCGAGCTTACTTGTGCAAAAGAAGACCTCCGTCGCCTACATAGCAAGAAAAGAAGAAGGAAGCAGCGGTTGAATTAGCTCTTTCCTGATCTGACCAAGGAAGGAAGGGAGGGGCGCACGCAAGAAGGAGAAGGTTGACACAGAGACACTACGTTTAGGCTTTAGCCCTTCAAGCCAGTTCAAGTAGCAAGTCCGGTCATTAGTGGAAAGACTGATTTTTGAGGTAGGGATGAGGTCTTATTAGAGCTTAGTACTCTTGTAGTAAGGAATGAAGGCTCACTTGCCTAAAGACCAAAGAAAATCTCTTCAACAATTCGTCCACGATAAGATATCCTTCTTCACTTCAGCAGGTGGTGCAGTAGGGGCTTGGATTCGCTTTTTGGACAGGAAGGAGAAGTCCTAGTTGACATCCTGAGCTCTACAACTAACAACTACCAGTGCAGCCTTTTCAGGTTCCGGATACTCGCATTCTCTTGAGCGAGATTTTCTTCCCTCATCTAACTCCGTCGAATGGTCTCGAAATAAGCTTCAAGAAGAAGGGAAAGACAGGAGTTATATATAGATATATCTTACTGGTAAGCTCTATCATTGGCTTTCACTGGTCCTTTCTTATATGCCAACTGATATCGCATTGCCAACAAGCCTTGCTTTGCCCCTTTTTCGTATTTCGTAAGGTAGTTTACTTTATGACTTCTTAGAGTAAGGCTTTGTGACTCTCATCGGTACATATAGTAAATGGGGCTATGTATTCTGTACGGTATTGGCCTTGTGCGACACTAGTCCTGTCGTCCGCCTAATTCGTGGGGAGACATTGATGTACGCAGTCAGCCATAAATAGGATAAAGGATCGCCAGAGAGACCTTCCATAGTGACCAAGCGGAAAGTTGCTGCCCTTTCTAGCTTTGCGGCTAACGAATGTGGGAATGAGTTCGCTCCTATGGGCGAGAGTCCCATCTATCGAGTCTCCAAGCAATGATTACTCCACTTTCTCTACAAATAGAGCCTAAAGCCTCCTATTTTTATGTTACTCTTGCGACGAAAGCTTAGTTATTTGTTTGTTGAAAATGAGGCGAAAGACCCCGCCACGAAGAACTAAGTCCTTCCGACCTTCCAGCTCATACCTCTATCTTTAATATCACAAGACATTTCATTCTTTGCCTGCCTAAATAGGTATTGGAAATCTATCGTGTACTCAGGAAGACGAAGGGAGTGTGTGCTATAGGAAGGGAAAGATTCTGAGGTAGTTGAAGCGCTAAGCTAAGTCCTAACTAAGCTAGTTCCGCTACGAGGAGACCGTCTTTTTGGTCCTTCTGTAATCGGGGACGAAGTATATCCAGCATTGACCAAGAAAAAAGGATCAGCAAGCTATAAGAAAAAAAGAGAGAGCTTGCTAAGCCTTCGTGACCTCGGGCCTAAGTCATTGAGAGTTAGCTAGAGAGTGACCTTTACCACGCAATAAAAGAAAGCTAGCTAGAAAATCTCTTTCTGCGGAGAGATATACCGTAAGGACTATACCTGTGATCGAAGAAGAAGAATTGGCATGAAGTTAGGTGACTTCTTCTGATGGAATTAAGAGGTTATGTGCGAATGAAATAATTTCATATAGAATGTCGTTAAGGCCATTTCTTAGGAAGGCATTTCGGTACATATTCAGGGTCTTCATTCCTATCTAAAAGCTTTACGAGAATCTATCTTAGGAGAACTATTACCAGCCTTGATCTTGTGGGCCTCATGCTCAATCTTTAGGTTCCGAAGGAAGTGTGCTATATGATGACAGAGTAGGCTTTACCAGGAAGATATAAAAGCTGAACCTGGCGAGAGGAATTAGTGGCTTAAAGAGATAGCATAGTGTGCTTGAAAGAATATGATATTCGTTCTTATAGGGAAGTAAACCTTCCTTATGGATTTCTGCCCACTTTCGTCTTTTCCAGGAAGAGATTAAGGTCCTCATTCAATCCCCCTTTCCTTGAGTGGGACGGATCTCAACACGCAAGAGAATGTCGGCCCAGGAGCTGAAGAAGCCTTAGTTGTGAATGCGATGGTGAGTGAGGCTTCTTCTAGATTGGACGGAAGGCACTCCAGGCCTTTTGGAGGGAAAGAGTGAGGAGAACTGAAGTTGGTAATCCCTCTGACCATAGGAATGTAATCTACTCTTAACATCAGATTCTTGAAGAGGAGACCGTCCTTTCTAGTCAAAGCATATCTCCGACTGAAAACATCTTCCATACCAACTTCAAAATGGGGTCAAGAATGCCCAGCTCCCAATCCCGAAATTGAGGCCGCAGATTTGACAGAGAATACTCCCGAGTCTCCCCCCAGGTGACACTGTCCCCAGTCTCCGACATCTTTGTCAACCAAAATAGAATGGATTTCAAAATCTCTTTCATTAGGGATGAACTGCTGCAAAAAATCCCAATTGCACTTATTAGATTATCAGCAGACAAATAGAGATCACTTTCTCCTGCTCTCCAACGGGAAGAGGAAGGAGGGTTATATCGATCAAAGGAGAAGGACGGACCAACTTTCCGGAACCTTATATATAGTCTTGCCCTTGCCCACTTCAAATCCTGCTCTACCACCTTCTTTCCTTTGAGAATGCTTCTCCATGCCCCGGGTTGGCTACCTGTAGTCGTGTATTTTTCTACCCAATTGAAAGTCTCCCTGGAACAAGGAGAGAGAACGATGACCGCCGTCATCTGATCGGCTTTCCCTTTGGCATCGCACATTTGGAAGAAAGTCAACACAGCTTCCCTGAGAAAAGACATCTTGACATAAGACTGAATGAGCCTGGTCTAAGAGACCAAGTCCCGTTGAGAAGTTTCGTCAAAGACCTTCCGGGCGGAATTCAGAAATCCACAGACAGCATAGAGCCTCATAAGAGTGTTCTTAACGTACACATTGGATATCTTTCGCCAGAACGGAAGATTGACTATTGTATAGATGTGCATCCGATCTAGTCTAACTCCTAGACCAGCACTGACATGCTAGTCTGATACAGCTCTTCTTTCTCCCATCTACTACCATTGTCCCTACTAGACTTGGTCAGCGAAGATAAAATTGCTTCCTCAACAAAGAGATAGGAGGTCAATACCCAAGTGAACGAAGACGGTAAGCAGAGGAAGCTCATATCCGGAAGGGGAAGCTTACGAGTGTGCGGGCCTATTCTGCCATTTTTTCCGATTTGGCTCTTTCGGCTCTTTTACTCATTTCTTGGATTACCAGGGCATAAGACTCCCCGGTCCACCACGTGCATAAAAGAAAGTCATGGATAGGCAAAAGAAAAGCCTGACCTTTTTCCTGGCTAAACTCTGTTACAGGGGGAAAGGATGTAATCCCGATTTCTCTAAACCGGTACTTCTTCTCCCGGCCCTCATACATCGTTCCAACCCACAGCCTTAGAAGGAAGAAGTGAGAAATTTCCATAGGGGCCTTCCTGCCGCGAAGCTCGGCGAAGGAGATTACACTATTTATGAGGAAAGCGCGTTCCGGAGCGATAGGCCTTTCTTTTCCTAAAGGAAATGGGCAACTTGAGTACTTTAGTACTCGGGAACCTCGGCTAGGAATTGACGAGGCTTTGCCGGCGCGTCCTTTTTGGTACGATTTCGGGGGAGGCAGGAAGTCATTCTAAGCTAGTCAATGCCTTGAGGGCAAGGGGAAGGAATGAGAGATCCATCCAGTTCATCTGAATTACTAATATATCAATGACTTTTGAATAAGCCAATAAGAACCATTCCATTTTTGAGTCCTCGATCAACAAATAGAAAAGGTATCCTCCCACGGAGCGATAAGAAGGACAGTATCAAGCTGAAGGAAGAAAGAAAAAATCAGTGCACCTGAATTGAATCATGACTATATAAGCTATTCTTATATTAAGATTCGAAATAGATTCCATCGTGGAAGCGGATCTTTTCTTTCCTTGGACCACGTAAGAATTCGTCGTCCGATTGAATCTTCTTCTTCCTTACTGCTCCATAGGAATCCATCGCTATTCCTTTCCTCCACCGAGAAAGGCTTCTTCCGAATTACAAGAGCAATCTCTCTTTTTGAGAATTCTTTTTGATTTTCGTTATGGTTATGGGGCAATCGTGCATTATTTCACTACTTTACAGACCGCCTCGTGGTAGCACACACAGCAGTCTTCCAACCGACGCTTTTCTATAGTGAGATTTGCCTCCCCCAGACTCGGGACGAAGTTAGCCTCGTCGGGTCTCCCGATTCCAGATGCATTTCTCCGCTGGTTGAGACGGGCCGGGGAGATTGAAATCGTTATCCAATAGATCGTCTCTTTCAAAGTCAGTGTAGACCTGCTTCGACTTGCACGTCTTAAGCATATAATGATCGTTGATGCCGATGAGTCAAATCACGCGAAAAATACGGGTTATTGACAGGAAAAAAGTACCTTCTCACGAAAATCTTTTACCTAAACAATGACTTTCTAAGGTGGCCCTCGAAGTGACCACTTACGAATTCGCCCTAGAAAATTTCCCGTGTTTTGGGACTCGAGAATGCGTCCAAATCTTCTTTGCAAAGCAAGCAAAAAAGGCCGATTCAGGTCAACTCTTTCTTCGAAGGGTTCTCCACGGGAGCCAACGTCCAAGATAGGACCCTATTTTCTATATCAGAATAGCTAGAAAGGATATTGTCATCTTTTAACCACTGGTCTCGAAACTAGCCTTATTTCCTGCTGGATTTAGCCTCTCGAAACGAAAGACTTTTAGGAGATCTCCAAAGAAGAAATAGGGGAATAGCTCGCTGCAATTGATGGGATTGACTACTCTCTTTCTTTGGCTTTGGAAGGGGATCTTCCTTATTCATGGATGACATTCATAGAGCAAAGGGATCAATACTACGATTACGATCTAAGGAAAGGGCTTGAAGACAGGACCCCTTCCCTTGAATCTCCCACACGTTATAAAAGTACTACTTTATAGCTATTGCTTCTTCCCGATTCTACTTTTGAGAAGTCATTCTGGAATTCATCAAAGAAAGATGAGTAGGATAACTATCTTTGAGACGGGACCTTATCAAGGAACTTTTCGATTCGATTTTCTTTCCTCGCAATTAAGGAAGAAGGTTGAAACTAATCCCCAGCCAATCAAGAAGTAGAGAGTGGACCATCTTTGCTTAAGGAAGAAGTCCTATCATCTCTAACTGATTCCCGGCGGGAGGAAAAGAAGGAAGGTAGCAACTCATGTTGATAAGAAAGATTTATAGGCCTGTTGATAGCTCTAGCTATCGTTCGGGAAATGCCCTTCCTTGCCTTTTGAGAATAACTTAGTGAAGTCCTTCTGAGGTGAGGAGGGCGAAGGAGATCCCATTTTTACTATCTAAGTCTTCCATTGATTGAAAGCTCTCCTTGCCGCTCTTTATCAACGAGGGAAAGCTCGCATAGCCTTCGTTCGCTATCGGCTCTCTCTTTTTACCTCAAGGGAGGGAGGCAGTCAAATGTAGAATAAAGGGCGTAGATTGCACATGGAAGATGTCACATGAAACTTCTGGGCTAGATGTCATATGAGAGATTCTATTTGATATCTCGAAGCGGGGAAGATCCTTCCTTTCCTGCAAGAAAGAAATCGGGAAAGTCCGGCTCTTTGAATGCTAGTACTTGTCTCCCACGTTCGTGAAATCATCATTCATAGCTCGACCAGCTTATAGCAAGAAAGAATCAGGAGTGAAGATTAGAGCGCCTTCATCGGCCTTATAGTCCTTTTCACTTTTAAGAGATCGCCCAGCCATCTAAGAAGTTCCATCATAGTCTTTAGTAATCTTTACTAGTGCTTTGGCCGCAGCCTCTTTCGCCTCAGTTTTCTAAATTGATCAAAGAAAGATTTCCTTCCCTTTCTTTATGACAGAGCATTTATAAAACTTCCTTCTCTCACTGAGACAGCGGACCTTGAAGCAGCTTGAGAAGAGCAGGATCTCTTTGAATTCTGAACTTCCCTTTGTCTTAAGTCTAGATGGTTGGGGAGGTTCCCGCGGTGGACTCTTTTAAGTCCTTCCTCCCCCTGAATGATAATAGATAGAATGCTAGTTGGACAGAAAAAGAATTTAGTCCTTATCTGAAGTATGCTCCAGTCAGCTTCCTTTTCAAATGAGTGAAGTTATTGAATTCTAATTAGACCAAGAAGGGAATCAAGAGAGGGCCGAGACAAGTCATTAAAGGAAAAAAAGAAAATGATCAACGAATTGGTGGAAATTATTGAGGAGCTATAGAGTTCGGAGCCATTCTACAAGAACCTTGATTCTTAGCTTCTAGCCTTTTATTGAAGACAGATGAGACAAAGCTCGAAAGACTAATGAAAAGGCTTTGGATTCCGCTTTTAAGTATGTAAGTTCCGGCCCTCAACAAGCATTGGACAAGTGGATTCCCTTCTAAGTGGGTCTGCTTTGGCTAGGGAGGGCCCTTCCAAAACCATTTCGCCGGTACTCCTACCTTAATACCCATCTGGGAAGCGCTTATTTAGGAATAGAACGGATAGCCCTCTCTTTATTTAAGAAAAAGTTTCTTTAATATTTAATAAAAAAGGGAAAGGGACAGGTCGGGATGTAAACTCCTTTCCCTAGGGAGAGTTCTTTTACCAATACAATGGAAGAAGATGAAACAGAACTGGCTTATGCAAGAAGCTTGGCTCTACTGAGATATTCAATGGTGAGCACAACGTATACTGACAGAATATCCATTCTATACAATAGTTGGAAGAGAAATGAGAGGGCCTAACTCTCCATAGGTGAGAAAGTACTTGTTCAGTATTGGATATAGTCTTCATTAAAGGATATCGTACTTCTGAAGTCCATACAGTAGTTTGATTCAACCATTACCATCTCGTACTTCTTCATGATCTTGCTTACGAGTCTATCAATTCTATTTCTTAGTATAGAGCTATAAGGATTAGTATGTAAAAGAGATTCATACCTCTACCTCAACAATCGGGGACCATATGCAACTTTCTCCGCCGGGCTAAGACTCGCATTCCTACTTCCATGGATAAGTAATTTCCAATTGTCTCAATCCCTCAACAGCGCTTATGTAGCATCTCTGAGAGAAGGCCTTTTTTCAAAACCTATTCTTGCCAAGACATTTCGACTACACCGCTTCCCCTCAAAGACTAGAAAAAGAAAAGAAGTTTGAAAGTTTGAAAAGGCCAAAGAGGCAGACATCTAGCTAACAGCTCCTTGCTTTGACGAGGATATCTAAACTATATTCATTGCCTTCCTCCCCTGACTCGGACAATAAAGGCTCTTAGTTCACTTAGGGCAAGCAGTTCGTTGCAGCCTTTTCTTCTTCTTTCTAAGAGGGCTTTCCTCGATGCATCCCCGCTTCTTTGCTTATGTTGGCATATTCTAATAGGAATTAGCCATATCGGACCGGCAAGCTCCGCATCTAGGATTTTTTAATCACACCTGGCAATCGTAGACAAAGGAGATGGAATAGCAGGAAGGAATGATTTGATAGAGGCATACAACTAGAAAGATCTTCTCATCGAGAAATCTACAAGAGATAGAACCGAAGCCTGGGGCCTTATGGTAGAAGATAGGTATGCAGGGGGGGTTCTGGGTCTATAACCAGAAGAGGGGAGAACGGACTTTTGGACGTGTCTGTCCCACAGTATGGTGAAATGTACGACCTCCAACTGAACCTAGCCCAATAGAGTGTAAGCGAAAGATTTTTCAACCTATTCGTTAGAAAGTAGACTATATTCTATTTTTATTTCCAAGATGCATAAGTACAAAACCTATTAACATAGAAAGACGAGTTGGAAGCAGATGATCTTCGAGTCCGAAGAGAGCTTTACTCCACTTAGGGAGACTGGAGGTCGTAGGTTCAATCCTAAGTCTTTCATAATCACAAGTGGCTATACCACAAAAAAGCAGCACTCGTAAGCTTACTTTCCCGTATAGAGGCTCTCTACCTATCGTAATTCCGCCGCTCCGTGGGCAATATTCAAAAGAAAGAGTGAAAAATCTAGTTCACGCCTTGCGTAGTTGTCGAAGCGATCGCCGCCCCACACCTGCTTGCACGAGCCGAATCGGGAGCAATAGTGGAAGCTGGCGCGGGAACAGTAGGAGCTCCAGCTCGCCGAATAAGCCACCACAATATAGGAATAAGAAGTTGCAATAGGGGAAGGATGTGTCTCAGGTGCGGAGACCTGTTTAGAAGGTGGACCAGCAGAGCAGAGTAAGATGCAAGCGGCATGAAGCAGCAAGTGCTGTAGATCAGGTAGAACTTATTCTCGGTGAACTGAACTACCTTATGATGCCACTTCTCCAGACCAGAAGGAGCAAATCTCCCGGTGGTCGAGCTTATTTGAGATCCTCTCCTCGCATCCGTAGGGGAGTCAAAGAAGAGAAAGAGCTAGCCATAGGCTATTTAAGAGGCGCATTCATAGACTTGGCTACTTTTTTTCTCCAAAGAGAAGGTCCCAATGCTATGAGAGGAAAGCGGGTTAATCGCATCTCAAATCTGATCTAGAATCAGTGAGAAAAGCACTGGGAAATTCCTCTCACAAAGAAGTGAGCAAGCACGCCCACCGATCATAGGGCATATCTTTCTTTTATTGCAGGAGTAAAGTCACCACTATCCATTCTTTCACCGCTTGGAAATGTTTACCCTCTCTATCGCCGTTAACGTTAAGGCGGTGGGCAAGGGTGAACAAGGGAAGCGATCAACTATCTGACTTACAAGGATCCAGAAGAAAAATTCCTCTTCCATTACCAAATACTCATAGATAGAGAGATCCTACTCCTGACGAGGTCCGGAAGAGCGGGATTAGCGGTGGATGCACTGCCTTTATCTTTCTATTATGAGGTCCTAGGCGGTCGGCACCACTTTATTGATATTAGAAGCGATCCTTTGCCCCGTACGTGATGGAAGCATCTGCTATGTAGAAAAGAGGATGAGGCCTTCGGGTCTTCGCCTTTTGATTGACTTTCCGAACTCAGTGCTTCCTTCTGCTTGTCGGGCAGCCTCACTTCATTCATGCATGGGCCTTCCACAAACGAAAGTGAACCAATGCCTTTCCTTTAGTGGCCGCGCTTCGATCTTGGACATAAGAGTCTAATTCATTCTGGAATCTTTTCTATGATTCATTATATTACGGATCATGTAAACGGAGACCTTTCTAAGTCTAAGGTTCCCTAGATCTTCTCCCACCAGGATAAAGGTCTTAATCATCTAGGGTTCGCTCAGTGGTAGCTGGGGTCGTCTTACCTGGAGCAGATCGTAGGGTCTTATAGACAGGAGACTGAAAGTTCCTTAGGGGTGCCCTACTCGGAGAGGAAGACGATTCTTTGAGAAAGTCTACCTTGCTCGAGCCGATCCTCTTTCTTATTGATGGCTCCTGAGCGCTCTTCGTAGGAAAGCTCCGAGTTCCGTAAAATAAGAAGCCCTTCTATCTCTAATCTGGCGCTCACGTGACCGACAGTGATAGATCTGTAACTTCCAGAGGGAGTTCTGTTATGAGTGGGCTTTCTTTCCTTGATCAGAAACCTCGCCCGCCATAGCCGAAGTGCACCCATTCCTTCGTATTGCTCCCCCTCCAGCGCTTGAGCACAAAAATGTGTTCTGGCACTCTTGCCAGAAGAACCCCAACTGGTTGATGATGTCATGCTACTTTGGTACTGTGGTATCACAATAAAGTTGTGACAACTTCAAGTGTTAACTACCGCGTTAACATCAAGAACAAGTTTTTGATCTTCATTGTTGGTAATAACATGATCCGGTTGGCTAAGCAGACGCCGTCCATCACACTGACTAGTTCGGTAGGTCAAGGAGAGTTGGGAGGCTGAGTAGTCTCTCGATTTTGGTGGTAAATGAAAGTTGTAGTTTCTGGCAGGACGTGAAGCTTTCCGTGGACAGGGTCCGTCAACTAGCTTAGCTACTTCAGGGGGATGCTTTCACCTTTTTAGTATTAAGAGTTTTGGCCACGCAAGCAAAGGAAAGATTGATTCTCTTTTTGGGGAATCAGTTATTTGAAGGCGCAATAGATCGGTAAGACTGATAGTTTTCTCATCCAATCAATCTATTAGGGCTCTATGGCTCAGTCGTACGTCTAAATTCTATTTCCAACGAAGAGGATAAGCTTATATCAGTAGGTCAAGCTCAGGCTCTACCTAAGGAAAGTCCTTCTATGCTTCTCATAATTCAATAATCGATGTGAGACTCTTGACTAAGATCATCTCTCCTTTTGACTCTCTCGTCTATGCAATTATTTCATGCTGCCAAAGAGTGAGATTTTCTTCCTTCTATTCTTGTTAGGAAGCTCAGAAAGAGGCCAATCCTTGTGCCGCTTCCGAACCTTTCTCGTTCGTACCACACCTTTCTACTGCCTATCTCTTCTCTGTATTCTACCATGAAAGGTCTTCCACTCTTCCTTCGATTTTTCCATGTACGTGGACAGATGCCATCTAGTACCGGAAATCTCAAATCTTGGATTTGGTCTCCCTGAACGAGATTCCAATGCCGCCATGTTCTTAAGACCTAGAGATGCTGATCCACCTATCTCGAAGCGGTACGGAAAAAGAGACCTGCGAAGACCTCAATTGGGCGGTGGCCAGGATGAGAAATCCAATAAAGGCGGATGCAGGAAAGAAGAAGTCAGTAAATCGCGATGAAGGGGCAATTGACAAGGCCTTGAAAGGCCCTTCCCGACACGGGCACGCATACGCATAACGGGCGAGTGCTGCACACGCCGACCTTGATTACACACAGCTATTACACACACACATTGGCTTCGATTCGAAGAAAGGGCTTTTCTAGGTGGAAAAAGAGCTGCTCGAAAACCTCGACCATGAGCATCGATATTCTTGTTGAAAGGATGGCCTTGGTGATCCGGGCTGTAGTCTCTCTTCCTTTCACCGAATAGGGATATTGTGAAGATTGAGCCTGAGGCAATCTATTTTGCAAATTTTTAGCCAGTACGCTTTTACGAAGAAGAGCTCTAATCTCTTAATGATTTGACGAACTAAGAGGGGAACCTGCAACTCATAAGGGCACGAAGCGAGCATGTAGGGCGGGAGAGAAAGTTGAAGTGCTGCTCTCAAAGTCTAAGGCTACGGGAAGGGAGGTGAAGCCTATGCCGAAAGAAGGATAATGCCTTGAGAGCTTAAGCTGAAGCTAAGCTTGAAGTCTGCACGCATCCCGGAGGTTATGGCAAAAGGCTTTCGATTTCTACACCTAAATGAATGATGAGATTCTGGCCGCGATGAAAGAGAACCAGAACAATCCGCTTTCCACTTTAAAGGGAAGGATGCGAGCATATAGATTAGGGGCACGGAGTAGCTGAAGAATTGATCTGCATCGGCCTCTCTTATCTAGATGAATAAGACAACAAGAGGTAGGGCTTCACCCTCAGCTAACTAAGTAGTAGGAAAGACAAAGGTTGGAAGGGCTAATAAGGCATTAAGGGCTATAGCTCCAAGCAAAATCTGGTCCAGCAAGGTGACCTGCCTCCTTCTTGTGCTGCCAACACATTAATGAGGTCATGGGCAGCACACATGACCCGGAAGCCTCATTTAAGAGCCCCGTCAACTCTACCGCCTTATGAATAGTGCCCATGCCTTGAGAACTAAGGGAAGTTGACGATCTTTGACCTTTCTTTTTCAAGAATTAAGCCCTTTAATTGAACTTTTCTAGGGTTGACCCTTTGTGCCCTTGTAGAATTTCCATTATAGAATTTCCCTTAAGACTGATTGGCCTTCAAAAGTCAATCTTTTTGCCCCCTCGAAGTGCAAATCACCATAGAACCTTAATTAAGCCCGGGAAAGCTACAATAACGCAATAATAATAAAGAGAAATTCGATTCCCAAGGCATAATTAAGCAAATAATGCACGAAATGAAAGGAAAATCAAGGGTGCCATATAAGAAAATAATGACCTTCTCAATGTCCAAAAGGGACAGGCCTCTTGAACTAAATGCTATGTCCGCCCGGAAGAAGCATAGAAATCCTTCCACTTGCTGATATAGCTTAGAAAGTGATTCATTCTTTTTCCTTCCTCTTTTATACCTGAATAGCTTCCAACTCGTACTGATTTGCTCAGGAAGTCCTCTCTCTTAATCTTGAGAAGGCTATAAGGGAGGGCCAAGTTTTTCCTTATAGGCTTGGTAGACAAGGAAGGAGCATATCACATCTGCTTGCAGGCTAAGCTAGCATGGAGATGCAGGAACCTATGGGTGGACTTTTGAACTGCTAAATATGGCAATGTGTTCAGGATAAGTAGGATGGAATTGCATAGTTATGCTTCACACATTTGGAAGGCTCTTCTTGATAGAGTTCAAGAATGCACTGCTTGGATAGTTGGTAGAGGCCATATCCCTTTTTTTTCGGTATGGGGAGCAGCTTAGAGGTCCCCTTCCTCTTGATTCCAGCCTGCAAAAATGTTGAATCCTTGTTCAGAACCATAGACGATTGTCCTATCGCTCCCTCCTGTATACCCCGCTGTACCACCTCTGCCTTATCACCAATTACATCGATTATTTCTATCCCCTGTGGGCTCCCATGTACGTCTTTCGTAGAAGAAATCCTATTTGAGCTTAGGAATTTCCTAGAAAAAAATGAGGATAGGGAATGTAGCCAGAGGCATGATAGATGGAAGAGGTGGCGGCTTCCTGAGAGGCTGGAGTCAAAAATGGCGAGCTTATGCCCTTCAATAGGGAGTTTTGGACCGATCCTAGGGCGGATTACGGCCTGCCTTCGATAGATGTGCCCGCGTGATTAGGCTGTGCTCCTCGCCGATCATATATAGAAATGGCCGGCTGAAGTTCTTTTTTGATAGTCTGGACGAAAGAGGAGGTTGAAAAGACTGAAAGTGAACCTACTGATGTGATGTGATAGTGTGGCGAAAAGAACCTCTTGCTGTGGTGAAAGCACTGTCATTGATGCTTTCAAGGGCTAGAACTTTTCCTCCTTCTTCCAAATACGAAAAAAGAAAGACCAAGCCCTTCTACAGGAAAGATATATACCATTCTCGGTATGAAAGGCATAAAGATAGGGCAAGATGGAAGAATCGAGAAAGTCACCTTGAAGAAGACGTAGTGTCTCACGAAAGCCCACAGCCAAGAGCTCCTGAACGGCGGGGCGGGAATGCCCCTGAAAAACTTATCTATAAGAAAAAACTAGAAAGGATCCGGAATGGCAAGAAAGACCTATTTTCCACTGAAGGACTACTACTTTTTTTGCACTAAGTAAAGAAGGAGCTAATCGCTTAGAGCATCCCTATTTCTATCTGTATTCATGGAGGCGCCCACCGAGTTTGGAAAAAAAAAGATGCGACAACTTTCGTTGGTCCTTTTTCTCGTTAAGGAAGTTAGATGGCTTTCTGGGTATCCAATTCTCATTCCCAGGCTAGCTGCCAGAATACTATATCGGCTTGCAGACTTATTCCTGGGGATAGCCCAATCACTTAATGAATGCCTAAAGCAACTATCTTCTCTATCTAAGTCAATCTCACTGTCAGAGATAGAATTCTGGACTTGATATGATGCTTTTCACGCTTTCTTCTTTGTATGATCTCATCCTTCTAATAAGAGATAGAATTGGTCTTGACCTTAGTTGACCCTTTCTTTTCATTGATTGCGAAAGCTTCTGTCAATGCATTACTTTTATTAGTGAAGTTAGGAAGGGCTTAATTCATATTTAGGTAGCGCCTGACTTCCTTCTTCTTTTTCCTAGCTAAACTTAAATATTATATGGAGTGCAGTTTTCTCAGTCTGCCCTTCTAAGCGTAGATAAGTTTCGTCACTCTCAAGTAAAGGAAAGAGGAGGTTTTCCCTTAATGCGAGGGATGAATGGATCAATCCTTTCGTCCAATAACTAAGTCAAGCAAGAAAAAAAGGGGACTCCTTCCTACGCCTTCCTGAGCTCGGGACACCAGATAGAAGTCTAAAGCCTATCGAAGAGATATAACCTTGGGACTACTATAATACGTAGAAGTAAAGGATAATAGGACCATGATGAAGGCATTTAAGTCGCGGGCCTTCACTTTATAGATAGTTGATCCCGGTTGGGATGATGGAATCCCTCTTCTTAATAGCGAACTGATATAATATAGAATGTCCTTCAAGTTGAAAGTTCTTATCAAGTGCCATTCTCTTAGCCACTTCTTCTGCTCATAGGAAGAGAGAAGTTAGGAATTGAAATGAATAAGAAGTGTGAGCTCTAGTTATAGCTGGGATTTCTTTGTGTTGACAGATTTCTATATAGAATGTAGTTCAAGTCTTAGCCACCCAGCAAAGGAATAAGTAGGGCTCGGATGCGAAAGAGGGAAAGGAAAGCAAAAGCTAGTCCCGTAGTAGCTGGGCAGACTAGGCTAAGGAAGAGATATAGTCTTGGGAAGCCTTATTACTTCAACAAGACTATATTAAGTACAACTCGTAGAGAACGAAAGGTGCATTTTTTCTTCGTTCTTTCGACGGGAGCTATTTGAGCTAAAATGGGTCCAATTGGAAGGGAAAAAGTAGAATTCCCTGATCTGAATCCCTTGAGAATACCTTTCCCGAGTGAACTTCTTTGACGAGGGTAGTTCACACATAAGCCAGTTGCTCAAACCCGCAGTTAGGAGAAAAAAGTCGGCAGTTCGGACCAAATGCACCAGCTTGCTTTCATTAAAGAATAGGAGCGGGAAGGATAAAAGTCACTGTGCTCTCTAAAGGTATAAGTCAGCTATCGGAGTTGAAAACCAAAGAAGTTGACCTTCTCAGTAGACCTATGGAAGAAATTCATGGAAGAAAAATGACGGGAGATTTCCCCCTCCCCTTAGTTATTTCAGAAAGGGATATGTAATCCAGGTCAAAAAGAGAGAAAGAAGGAAGGCAGGAAGAAAGCAACTTGGAAAGCACCACCAGGTTCACCATCAGTCCTTGAATGGGAAGTAGGCCTATTCGTATAGAAGGAAGTGTAAGCCTATCGCTAGAAGCAGAGGGAGTAGGCCGCAGCAGATTAGAAGGAAGGGAAGTAGGCCACCGGGGGAGTCTTCTATTCATTATAGAAGCAGGTATTAGCTTGGGCTGCAAGCGATGTACTAGCTTAGAATGAAGCTTAGAATTCCAATCGACAAATCCAACGGAAGCTGGTCTGGCTGAAGCAGGCCAGTCATTCCCCTAGCATCCTGTCTCAGAGGAAGAGAGACGAATAATCAGTCTATTCCACAGCTATCCCCTCTACTATAGCCGGGGATGACTTCAGAAGATCAGCTGAACCGGGATCAGCATCTCTGGCTACATCAGCCGATAAATCTAGATCAGCTCTTTGAAAGTCCTCCCCCTAAATCTCAGTTAGGAGCCACTTTGCACTGAAAGTCCTTTTCCTTATGGCCACAGCCGAAGGGAGATCAACGAGAGTCAAAAGGATTCTTTTTTGGTAATCTTATGCCAGACCCATTTGAGAAAAGATAGGAACTTTTGGACTCAGTCTATTCCTGTAAAGGCTACTTTGAATTTGAACTGGAAGAAGATTTTGAAGCTTAGAAGTCTTTTGCAGCCTTTCGAAGGCAATGGGAAGGGGAAGGACCGCATCCCCTTGGACCTTTAAAGCGGAGATTGGGAGCTAGAGGGATATACTACTGCGCTAGTCATGACAATGCTCAAGTTGCTGATCTTATTTGCCAGAATCAAATTCGCCTCATCCCCTGTCTACTGATATTCCACTTTTGAGATTCCAATAATTCTTGGAGTCAACTGATTTTATTTCTTATATTAGTCAGGAAGATCAAGGAAGTGAAGAGGAAGGTAGTGAAGTGAAAACTCCATGGCTGTCGTCTCATACTATTCTTATTAGCCAGTGATCATTGATTCACTCGAAAATAGTTGGACGAATGCTTGAATTTTCCATCAAAAGCGAAGGGCTCCCTTTAGTCTATTCAAAAATGAAAGAATGGAATTCTCTCCCAGAGCTGCTGGGAGGGGACGAAAGAGGATCGACTTCAGTCTTCACCTCCTTTAGATAGAGTCGAAGGCTAAGTTCATGCCGCTCACTTGACCGCATTTTGAAAAGATGGTAAAGTCAAGACCTCACATTAGTTGCATTTCAAGAGACTGGACTTCATTGCCAACATGGATAGCTTCATCTTCCTGGTCTTGCTGACAGAAGGTTTGATTTAGCCCCTGCAAGGCAAAGGCCCAAGGCTTTCAAATCTCGTAAAAAAGAGAGAGGACTTAGGCCTAGCCCTACTTTAAGTAGGCTATCTATCATTAGTTTCAAACTGAGACTTAATAGGAAAGAGGGAAATCTAAATGGGAATATAGGTCTTCCTTTAAGAAATATTGAGGCAAAGAAGGGATATAGGCTTCGGCCAATGGTGCCAAAGGCCATGGCCCATTCAGGCGCGGAAGAGAATGGGGCTTCCAGTTCGGCCTTCGTCTCCTCTTGAACCTTTCACAATTGGAATCTCGAAGTCAGACCTTTCTACGGCCCTTAACGAGCCAGCCCAAAGGGGAAAGCAAGCCGATTACATCTACTCGACTTTACTAAATAGGTTCTTCTTTCTATTAAACTCTTAAAGAGTGAGGCCCGAGCTCACGAAGACTTTTACCTGATTCTATCTTTCCAATCTTAATCAGAGAAAGCTCTTTTGAATCCTTAGCTTCACTTGGGAAAAAGTATACAGCCGAGCATGTGCTAGAAGAAAGCAGTTAATTGCAGAGGGGCCCCAAAGTGCTACTTCTTTCGGGCATGAAAATACAGGAGTAGGATGAATCAGAGAAGGAGCTAAGCGAGCTGCTCGCAATAGCTCTATCTTCTTAGATCTATACCTGGTTGGCGGCCAGGCACTCTTTCTTTATCTTGGCATATTGACTATTCAATGGAAAAGCAAGTCCTTCACTTCTCTCTGTTCAAAGTCTGGAATCTACCTCTCATCTTTCTCTTCGTGCTTCCTTTCTTTCGAAAGCACCAAGGCCTGATCTTTCTGTGATTCAAGAGAGATTTTTTACCCGAGAAAAGTAGTCAAAGGACTGACTTGCGCCTAGCCATCAATCTTTTGAAAAGCTAAAAGACAGAGTTCAAGCTTTGGAGATTTGCAAAGCCTTGGATCCTCTCTTTGGAACTCAATCTTTCATTGCTAGCCAATCATAGAATGAAGCTCAGCCTAGATATTACCTTAGGGTACCAGACTAAATGACTCCAAGGGACAAGAGGGCCCACTCTCCTAAAGACTTGATATGCAGAGTGAGCGGGGAAGAGGCCTACATGATCAGCAGACCAAAGTGCACTTCTTAGGTCTAGACAGATCAGGGGGTTAGGAAAGTTTCTGCCTAACGGGAGGCAGAACTTTTCCGTGCTTTTAGAGCTATCAGTAGAGTGGGTGGATTTCTAAATTGGGTCTTTCTTTGGGTCGAAAGTGAAAGGAAATCTTTCTAGGGCTCGTGAACGAGATTCACTCTCAGTCCTATTGATGATAGACCTTTATTTAAAGCGTAGATGGCCACGATTGGATTGACCTCGTTGAAGTTCTTTCCTCTAGCATTATTAAGGTGAAAAAGCAGAAATAGATAAAGAAAAAAAGTCTTTCATATCTTTCGTCTTTGCGAGCAATGGACCGAACTCCGGCCTAGAAAGACAAAGCTTTTAGGCTGACTTTCTTCTCTTAAAATAAAGGGAAAGGCCCTCAATAGAATAGGGCAATGTCAGAGGTCTCTTGTCTAAAGCACAAAGGACGTAGGGACCGCTCTGCTTTCGTACAATCGGCATTCCTGTCCGATCGCTGAACTACCAGCTGCTTTGGAGGCTCCACTCTTTTGAGAACTATGCCATAGCGAAAGAAAGTCTCGGTGAGCGGAAGCAGGAGATGCAGAAGCTAGCCGAGGGGCTGAGTAAGTAGGTAAAGGGCGGACTATTGGATCGAAGTCTGAACATTTCTTGTCTTCAAATAAGTCTCAAAGGAAAGGCCTTCCAATTTATATTGGATTGGTCCACTAGTTCATGGCTAATAAGGTCGAATCAATAAGAGAAGTCGCTTGATATTAGTTTATATCCTCATGAATGACATTCTTAATCGGACATCCTACCAAGATTATGATTTTCATCTGATGGATCTCTTGAAGTCTCGGCTAGCAACTAAAGAAAAGTTTCAGCCTTCCACTGCGGTCTTTTGGCATAGACGTGGCTGACTAAGCCCATCCCAAGCTTCTGTCTTCTCTTTCAGCCCACCCGCTTGAACCTTTTAATCTAGCATGCTCTGCAGTGCATGTGCGGTCTTTCCTGATCTATCTGCTTTTTTTCTTTATAGGATAGGGGCCATGTGGCAAAGAAATGACTTTCTTATTGAATTCTAAAGTGACTGCCCAGCCTTTTCGGTAAGGCCTTTCATTTCGGTCAAAAGCTGAAGTTGAAAACGAAGGAATTGCTGCAAGTCGAACTTTGAATCGAATGCTTTGCGATGATTCATTCATAGTGAAATAGTTAAAGGCTTCGAGGCTAGATATGATTAAGTGGACTTTGATTTGCATAAATCCTGCGCCCACTTGCAAGTCTTTCTGTCAAGAGCTGAGAAGAGGGACTAAGAGCGGATCAAATACGGAGGTCAGAAGAACTTGATTTAAGGTCTCCCTTCTTTTGATGAAGTCAATCATCACGTGCCGAACCTAGAAAGAGGGCCTTTCCTTCGAACTGGAAATCCTTTTTCATTTTATTCATGTGCATTGGATCTGGAGGTCGGTGAGTGATCTTCACTGCCTAGCAAGAGCAAGTCAGAGTCAAGGTCAAGCAAGAGCTAGACCTCTTCTATCCTACTCCTACACTGCACATTTCCTCTGAGCCACTGATGCCGGTCAAGTCGAGCTAGTTCACTCAAGCAAGGTAGCAATAGTTCGGCTTAAACGACTACTAGCAAACCACTGCTCAAGCCTATGCTATGAATAAGGGTGACATGCTGATCTATGCTATTGATCTCTTCTCTTTTTGGCTTAAATAAAGACAATCACCAACTACACGAAAACCCCTTCCCCTTTGGGGCTTAAAGGCGGGAAGGGAGATGTATCTTAGTCATTTATTCGGCTAAGGAATTTCGGTCAAAAGAAGTCGCGGGGTGCCGGCCCAAGAGCGCCCTATTATAGTAGAATGACCATTACAGCGGCGCCGATCCCCCTGCTTTATTGTGCCAGGGCATAAAGGACTAGTCTTCTTGGATGCCTCAAAGGTTGGTTCAAGCCGATTCCTTCTATCATAAGAAAAGTCAGTGCTTATTCAACTCATATTCCCATCCGGGTTAAGCTTTCAGAATATAGGGGAGCTCACATCTTTTCGAAAGACAGATTATTGCAAATCTTATTAAAGAAAGATATAAGAGAAGGTCGGATGACTAAGTTTAAACGGACTTCCTGCTGTCTTACATCGTCGAACCAGAACTGCCTTCCTTCTTGCGGTCTTGATCCATCAATCTATGCGCCGATCGGCCCCATTGTCCCATAGCAAGTAGCCGGTATTCTACCAGGTACACAAAACAATCCTTTCTTTTTTTACCCGGTCTATCCCATCGTCGGTCAGGTATCATTCCCCAAAGGCATTTCTCTCCAGCACAAGCATAGGCTGATTCGGCTTTGTGATATCAAGCATCAGGTCGTTCATCTCAGGCAAAAAGCCAGTACTCAATACTCATCAAATCCCTGGCATAGGAGCAAAGGATTCCCCGCAAACACTTCCTTCCAGACAGTTCCTTAGGACACGGCAATAGTCAATTCCTTCCGCGCGAGGGATCTTAAAGAATCAAAAAAGGATTTTAATCCCTGACAATGAATACAAAGACTTTTCCTCGTTGATTCTATGCCTTTTCTTCTTCATTCTCCCGCCCGGATCACATCTTTTCTTTGATTACCGGATTCTTGGAAGCGGAAAAAGGCTTCTCTTTGCGCGCATACTATTACGGAAGGGAGATGCTATCAAATGGAGTTCCCAGGAATGGTCTCAAATAGACGCCAAACAAGGACTTGAGCCCTGTCCTACCCAAAAATCAAGAATTGATAGAATCTTTCTCTTCTATTAGATTCTATTCGATTGAAGCAAAGGATGGAGCAAATTGAGGTGAAAAGGAAGACTTCTATGGTTTTGCTTGAATAGAGAAATGTCTGAAATTCCTGTGAATTCTTACCGCTAAAAGGAGAAAGCGGAGCTAGCTAATCGCTTTCTAAAAGTACCGAAGAAAAGCCATTTGATGGGGCTCAGCTACAAGTATATAGCGGGTCCAGACCTGTGAAGGTATACAAGACATCGCCTGATGCAAGCACAGACTCAAAAGTGCCAGGGAAGGATCAGCAATGACTCTCTCCTTCTTCCTTTAACGGGATTCAATCCCAGGTCCATGTAGCCTCGTGATTACTTCCTCGTGCGCACCAAGCTTTATTCTTTCCTGCCATAATGAGTTATTTATTTTAAAAAGTACAAGCGTTAGCGCGCTTCGATCTTTCTAGACTACAGGTGCTTGTGGGGTTGACTCAGTAGTCAAAAAAGGGAAGCTTTCGCGCTTTCGTTGCAGCAAAGACTGGTGGTTTTGAGCAAGATTGGGACATAACGTGGATATTTTCTACATCTTCGTGGTAGTTTCCAGGTTTGATGCCACGATTGTAGGTCCTTCTCTTCGGAATAAGCAGTACGGAATGCCAAAACATATGGCGAACAACCTGCCCAAGTAGTAGCTCAGATTCTAAAGAAAAGGAAGTGAATCAAAAGGTTACCGACTAATTCATTAATAGACTAATTGTGACTTTTTCTAATAATTGTAATGACCCTGGATTAATTAGAGAATTGACTCAGTGATCTTTCCACTTTCTCCTAAGCGAAGTTCTAAGAATTCAGAACCATTTGGAGCTCCCTCCCTCGGTGGGGTATTAGCCGGTCAGAAAGGTGCTATTCGCTGGTCAGAAATGGTAGAATACCAGTATGCGTAACAAAAGTCAGTCGAAAGTGGTTATCTTCAAGTTTAGGAATGGGTAGTGGGATAGCAAGTCAGTTAGATTCTTAGGCTGGCTAAGAGAGTCGCTTACCCAACTGTTGTCACCGATGAATCCGCCCTCAATTCTTCCTCTCGATGACAGGGGAATGCCTTCGATGGTTGAAAGAAATTCATATAGAAAAGAATGACCGATCAAATTATTCTTTAGATGAAAGCGAAGGAAGGAGATCTTAAACCTTAGTTGGCAAAGTAGGCGAATGCCATCACTTTCACTATGGACCAGCTTATCTATGAAAGGAAAACTATACTAGGTGGAAAGGCCAAAAGCAGTGATGTCCGTTAGCACCAACCCGAAAAGTGAATCTGACTAAGGAAAAAGCTCGGCCGTAAGCTTACTAATAAGCAATAGGGTACCCGGGTCGTGGAAGTCGTGAAATGAAGCATTTTTAGCCTTGTATGTAGATCAAGCCCTTTTCTTTTTCTTAGTGGAATAGAAGATCTCACTTCTTAACTCAATCCCAATGCACCTCCCGCTCCTCTAAGGCCTCTTAACAACTAGACTATCCCACTCAAGCAAGCTCTCCTGGAGTCTCAATCCTTACTGGACTACTGCAATGATGTAAGGCTTGCCATACGGCGTAGCCAATTACTTTCATTAATGCCACTGTGGTCGAGGAGAACATGCCACCGATTCTTTCTTTCTGCTTGTAGCATCCAACATCACCTGAACCCTTCTTTCAAAGCACGAACGGCCTACCTAAGATGGAACTCTTCTTCTATATAAGCTAATTTTAGATTCCACTTGATAAATCCCCCTCGAACCTATACTTTACGAACCTTTTTCACCCCGGCTCATCCGCGAAGCTTATTCCTATGTCTTAGGTCAAATCAAAGCATTCTAAATCAACAGGACCTTTTCCTTGGAACATACCTGCTACAGAAGGGGAATTCCGCTTTTATCCCCTGCGATCTTCAGTCCTATTCTCCGTCGTGAGGCTCTGCCCCTTGGGGCGGTGAGAGGAAGACAATTTGCTACTTGTCACATTCTTTCAGAAAGCTATTCTACTCTTAGTTCGAGTCGGGGGGAGTGTGATACAGCATATTTTCTTGCAAAGCAACTGATAGGACTGGACAGAAAAGAGACTTTCTTAGGGTTCAAACTATGCTTTTTTCCTGCTCTGCTCATAAAGAGACTAAGACGAGGGACCAAGGGAGCTACATCCCATCTTTCCTGGAAATGTAGTGAAATCATTTCTTTCTACGTCGCTTGATGCCCACCTTCCAAAAAATGGCACCCCAAAAGGGCTCAAAGAGAGCAACTTAGCAGTCGCCCAGTATCGGGAAATCCCTTCTTTCTTATTTCATTTTAGCCTTTGCTCCCACGGGATTTGTCAAAGAAAGTTCTCTGGTCAGCTCTTTCGTTAGATGCCCATTCAGGAGGAGATGCCCCTCCAGGGGAGATAGCATTTGATGACACTTTGCATATGCTTGCTCGCCTTGTCTTTCTGAGAAAGTACTTGGTGCATGGAGCTCAACTGAAAAATAGGGGAACTAAGGCATGAAAGACGACCGCATTCCAAGCGAGTCAAATCGTATTCCTAAGCTAGGAAGGATAGCGAGCAAACCTCGCCAATAAGACCATAAAGGGTTCACTGAAGCATACAATTGAACTCCTCTAACTCTCGATTCAGACTGGATCCTCTCTCTCTTCCTTCATGCATGAATGGGCCTTGTCTCACAGCTAGGCTTAGGCCTTGGATCCATATCATTCCAGTCACACCACCTCCTTCCAGATTCTCCTCTCCTTAGCGACCGAAGAGGAAGTCCGATCAAGCTCATCTCCTAGCCACTCGATAGAACCTACTTTTGTCCCCTATTCAGCGCGAAGCCCAGCCCTTGGGTCCTACTCAAGCTTGAACGACTTCCTTAAACTCTACTCTAGGGGCCCTCCAGAACTAGCAGTACCGAAGAAGAATCAACTTTCTCAATCAATACATTAGCGCTACCGCTTTGATCCCTCATGCTGTGTCAACCTTTTATGCTGTCTTCCCGCTTCCAACTCTTCCTTGCTCCGATCTCTTCTAATAAGAAATCGCTTCAATAAGGTAATCGCACGCTAAATAGGCAATTCGTCTCGCTAAACCTGGCAAGGGCAGCCTCGCTAAAGCCTTGGTCCATTTATAGTAATAAGACTTCTCAAGGCTAAGGTAAGGACCAGCTTAAACAAGACCACGAGCTGCTACTGCTTGATCTGATGGATCATATAATTGGACCCCGGCAAGCCTACAGCCTTATCACCTTCACTTACTGGATGGGACTATCTGACATCTAAACTCTTCTATTGATCAGATCCTTGGCTTTCTCATCTACGGGGAATTGACCTAACCTAAAAGGCCTTTTCACTTTCAGTGCCTCACACTCACTTCGCCTTCAACTGTCTGGTCCCCCGCTTTCACAATCTATTTATTTACTTATTTAGAAGTTTCCCCAGTCCACTAGCCCCATCTACCACCGATCCTTAAGCCCACGGTATGAATGCTTCAAGGTTGGTAATCAATGTCTTAGGAAAGGTTTAGGCATGCCCGCTTTCAATCTTTGCTATTCAATCTTCTATCTATCCTATCGCCCTTAGAACTAAGCTATTTGCTTTATTCCTAAGACTTGAAGTTGTAATAAGACTGACTTCCAGCAAGCCCCTCTAAGAGTCGATTCAAGAAGTATAGCCCGCTGCGTAAGCTACTTTGATAAGAGCGAGAGCAGAATCCGAATCAGACTGATTCCCTCTTTTGGGTGCCGAAATGAGGGCCTTTATAGGGCCAATGGGAGTGGGACTACCTTAATCTGTCAACACATGTTTTAAAGTTCCGGTGAGAATAAAGTGCAATCCATCATTGACTCTTTTTCAATCTTCTCTCTCAAGTGGCCTATCAGGGCTTTCACGAGGACCGTCCTCTTGAATGAATAGGTTTCAAAAAGGTATGAGAAGCCAATCCTGCGTCGAGGTTCTTCGGGGATAGAAAGTAGTCCATTAACTCTATTTCATAGGGCACGATCGTCCACCCGCAAATCTTCTTCTTTCTAAACAAATTTCCCGGTCAATGCTGCGAAATAGAAGACTGACCCCGATATATGAAAATAGATATATAAGGAGCGGTCTTTCCCCCGGAAAGCGATCTGAACTACTGTTCTAAGTCATGAGGCTTCATTCGACCTTCTTCTTCCTAGCATTCCCCTTCTAGCCCCTAAAGAGCGCAGAGTTGGCTCGCATATGAGTAAGCAAGTCTATGCAGAAGTCCGGGTCCGCCTAAAGAGAGCTTTTTTAGGAAGAAATGAGACTTCCTCCTACTTATAGGACTGGTCCTTGAATTGTATGCAATGGATTGTTTTTTCGCTTATTTCAATGATATGAAAAGAAAACTTCTTTGAGGTCGCTTCCTTTTAGCTTTTCTCTTGCTTGGCTTGCTTCCGCTTCTCTCGCTGCCACTTCTGAAAGTTTTTAATGAGGAGAGCCCCATACTGATAATCGTTAAGACATACGGATTGAAGAACTCGCGCAGGGATCAATGGATCTTTGATCGAGGGATTTCATGACAGCAATACCAGGAAAGTGAGAGTGAGCCTCTTTGTGGCTTTCCTTTGATGGTAGGTTTGGTCGCTGTGAAACTATTTCTATCAACTATTTCATTTCTCTTATTTCGTGCTAATCATTATATGTCGTCTCGATCTCATCCAGGCCAACCAATAGTCAAGAAAAAGACTATATCTCCAATGGCGATCCAATCAAAGAGGGTCTTTTCTCATTGGACAATGATCTTCTCTATGTCTCAACCGAGTCGATCTCTTTACGACAAATCTTCCAACGTCCCTTCGATTCCATACGGTCCAAGGAGCAATCAAGTGTCAATAGATTCATATTATACCGGGGCTCTATGTCAATCTGAGCCAAGGCTCAATCAAATGCTTCTCCATTCTTCAATAATGGTAGGAGCGCGTGGTGCTAATCCACTTCTTACTCTTTCTAAGACCCTTCATTCCTATTCCGCGGATTGGGACAAAGATGATTCAAAGTCATACAATGCGAAGATCTCTTTCTTTAGTAAGCGCTAGGATCATCAATCTTGTCACTTCTTTTCGTTTTGCCTTGACCTCTTTTTCTTCTTTCATCCGAAGAGGATTCGATTCTCGTATTACCGGTTCTAAGAATGCTAATCTTGAAATGAACTTCAGAGTCATCCATAGTCTGACTTCTTGGAAGGCTAATCGAAAGAATGGGATGAGCAGAGGGTCCGCGTCCAAATACAAATACTGTTTACACTTAGCCAAGAAATAGGAATTGCCCAATGAGCATGAAAAGACAGATGGTCCAAGAATCAACAAGGCGCTTTTCTCATAAGAATCTATTCACAACGGCGCAAGGACCTCTTTCGTCAAATAGCTTCATTTTCTGCGACGAGATGAGGAAGTTTCAAAAGATGAAATGCTAATTGACCCCACCCACCTAAGAGAAAAATATGTCTTTTCCGGCAAGACTACTAGCAAGAGTCAGGAAGGAAGCCTAGAAAGAAAAGAGGATAGCGATCTTACATTTTAATGGGTTAATAGGCTGCATAGAGGCCTCACTAATTATTCTTTCTATCATGTATCCACTACCAAAGTATGCATACTCCACGATGCATTCCTTTGGAAAGTTTACGTCTCTAAACGGGTTAATCCAGGATGCTACGAAGTATCCTATTCCATGACTGATGAATCACTGACTTCCTTTTTTGAAAAAACAGAAAGCGTCTAAGTTCGCTATGGACGGGGAATCTGGTTGACGAACTATTGCAATCGCTGTTCTTTGGTCGTCATCCCCTCTTCCAATCTTTCCATCAAACCACGGTCAAGCGCGGACAAATGGGCTTAAAGACTGGGAGAAGAGATGCATTTAGTAAGCTCTTTCTGAGAATGAGACTCATGGAGCGGAAAAGTAGATGATCGGAATGAAGTCGTTTTGATATCCAACTCTGGTATAATTAGTTAGCCGATGAAGATGAGTCCTTTCGTCTAGTTAGGGGATTCTGATAGAACGATTATGGCTATTTCGATATCGCCCTTCCTTCTCCCCACGGGAAGAGGCATGGTAAGAAAAAAAGAATAGAATAACTTCCTGCCTCTACTGATGAATAGGAAGCGCCCCTTATGAAAGACTAAGAACTTCTCTGCCAAGCATCTATATGCGGGCATTTCTAGAAGAAATGGAAGGCAAAGCGCGAGAACGAGAGGCATTTCAAGAAGGTGAAACTTCTGTCATTGAAGCTCCAACCAGACTGTATCCAGAAAGAGCTGTCATTGTCTCCTCAAAAAGCCTTCGCCCACTTTTTCGTAACATGACAGAGCACTGGAGAACCAATTGCGCGTTTACAGATCAATAGCAAAATCAAAGGAAAGATTTCGACCGTCATAGATGGATGCTTTCACGAGGAGAGTACGAACATAGTAGAAGAAGAGAGTCAAAAGCCGAGCTATGCTGCTATTCTAAGACCCACACGCCTATTGGTTGAAAGCTTTGCTCGCTCCTTAGCTTCTGAACAGGTGAGAACTCTCATAACCGATTACATCAGCCTCTCTTCCGGACAAAGAAAGGGGAAAGGAATTCCACTCAGTAGACCGAAAATCAGGCTTTGGCGAGGGAAGCCATCCGGGAAGCGGTAAGGCCTGTGTGCTTAAATCCTTAGGAAAGGAAATAGCAGTTCTCCCATCAACCAAGGTTAAGGGATAGGCTGACCCTAGGGTGGTCCTTAATCCTCCGAGGTCAAGTGAGTTATGTAAGTTGTTGGGTTAGTCTAGATAAGCTAGAAGGATTCCTCAGTTACGAGGTCGGGAAATAGGGTAAGATAACGTTCTTTAGTGTCACAAGCCTTCTCGGCATCCATCTTAACCTTAGGAGGGAAAGTCGGATCTATTGATTTGCGGAAATAGCAAAGCCTAAGGGAGGAGTTTCCGCGTACCCAGCCTATCTACTCTATTTAGAAGGCAAGACTGCCTAACGAAGCTATAGCGCTATTCGAACTATTGAAATATTGCGAGTCATAGAAGAAGGAGAAGTTTTCCACTAATCTCTCTTTCTAGCCGGTAAGAAAAGTCCCAAAGCAGGAAGTATGTTAGTAGGTATCCTAGATATAGGCCCGTAGCCTTGACGTAGTAAGACCGGTCCTTGAAAACTTAGCTGACTATGTGGATGACTTCCCCTCAACAGCCATTAAAGACGGTCGGAAATCAAAGTTGAAGATCAGGAAGTGCAGCGAAAGGGGAAAGAAGCTCTAGATTTGAACCAACCTAGTGCTTAAAAGCTATCCTCTTTGGACTATGCCTTACTTTTCCTCTCACACCAGGAGCTATCCTTCGCCGTGAGATTGAGATTTCTTCTTTTTTACGAAGAAGAACAAGAGGAGCTCTTCTCAATCATAGGTCGGATCCCGCCGTACTTGCATTTCTTCGTAGGTTGGCTGAAAGGAGGAAGCAAAGAGTAAGGGGATGACAATTCTTGTGATATGCCCTCACTCAGTGGAAAGGTAAATAGATTTCACATTTCCAGCTTATCCGGGAATAGATCAGAGCAAGGGTAAGCAGCTGCATCTTCACCATCAGCTCCAAATGGGACAAATAGAAAGATTTGAATCAAAGAGAGAATTCACTAGCGTCTTTGTCTAGGAATCTAGCGGGTAATAGAAAAGGAAGTAGAGTCAGTGAGGAATGAAATTCCATCCTTATCAGTATGGCTTGCTGGCAGAAGAAATAGAAGAAATAGGTTATGAAATCCCTTCTATTCAATAGATGAAGATCTAGAACTATCTCCGCCCTTTGAAGGAAAAGATTCCTCATGCATTCACTTTGATCTCCCGTGCCAATTTGATCTCGAAGGAGATTCTTGCTTTAACTTCTTCCATGCTTGAGGCTTAGGATGAGAAAGATTCATAGAAGAGTATCAGAAGGAAAGAGTTTAGGCTGCTATGGGGCCCAATTTTCTCTTTGAATCATATCCGAAACTAATTAGACCATATTCAACATATTGAAATAAGGCAATTCTCAATCATCCTTGCTTTGACTGAAGCTCTTCTCTTAGCACCGAGGAAATCCTTTTGCTATCTCTTGTAAAAGATTCTCTTTCCGTCTGCAGGCCTCAACTAGGAATCTACGGAGGGTGGGTAAAGGTCAAAGTTCTTAAGAGTGATATTCTGCTTATTCCTAATTGCTTCTTTACTTCGTCTGGTAGCCGTCCTCCAGAGTGATGAATTGGCTAGACGATGTCGCTTAATAGGGCGGACCGTTGCCTTTCCCCCCTTTTATGTAGTTGCTTGTAGTTTTCTTTGATTTGGAGAGGCTCCGTCTGCCGGGTCGATCTTCTCATATGAGATTTATGGACAGCTAGATGCTAGGAGATAGATGCTAAGGATGCTAGCTCAGAAAGTTCTTGTATCAGAACTATAGGCCGGAGAGAAAAGGCAAAGATATACTATACCTATTCCATTCTGTTGAGGAAAAAAAGAAAGTCCTTTTTCGTAAGGTCGGCTCTGCGCCCTACTCTCTATCTATCCTAAAGTCCACCTCTTTTCTTTTGACGAAAAGAAGAAGTCAAATGGAGTCCTCCGCAAAAACCTGAATGGAATCCTACGCATTTAGATCTATTCGTAATAGGATTTGTAGAAATAGTCGTCAGTCCGCAGGAAAGAAGAGGTCTAGAATGCAGCATAGGAGATATTTCCATCTGTGAGACTCTTTCTATTGTGTTGGATAGAATAAATAAAGGAAAGGAAGGGAACTCACCTCCTCCAGATGAAAGAGTTGCTGCTCCTTCTAAACGGAATCCCCTAACTGACACACGTTTACAATCTAAATAATGGCTAAAGTAAGTCCGCTGCTGCTGCCATCAACAAGGGCCTACTTTCTGTCCTATCCGGTCTTGGGAATGAGGCTCACTCTGTGCCACTCGAGCTGATGGAAAGAATGAGATAGAAATGGCAGTTCCCTTACGCGAGGCAGAAGAGAGGAAAACCTCTGCACGAACTGCTTTCTTCCGACCGCCTTCTACCGGATGTAGCTTCAATCAATGCCTGCCAAACTTCCACCGTTGAATTGATCTCCTTTGCTCAATCAGATGCCCTAGCTAGTACCACTCCTAGCCCGACCCGAATCGGAGAATGTACTTTCAGTATGCTTTCTCAGAACTTAGAATCTATTATCACATTTGAGAAGATAGCGAAATTTCTGGTCCTTCCTTTACTGATCTCCGAATATAAGCTTTTATCGGAGCAAGGGCTTTCTTGAATGAAATAGTCAGCCAAGAGAATCCCATAGGAAGTCGGCGGATGGCCTTGGGGTCTTGGTTGAGGGCTTTCCTTGGAACTAGGAGAGACCTTCTGCCTGTCTTTAGATGACATTGATAGACGACATTTATTTAACTGCCAATAGTCTGGGTTGGCACCAACGCACGGAGTAAGAAAATGAATTGAATGCCGGTCTCACAATAAATATATATATATATAGCTTGTCGGCCACTTTACTCTCTTCAGGCGTCCTGCCCTTTCCTAACTTGAAGGGTCCTGGCAGAACTCTATCTATCCGTCAAGTAGAGACCTCCACTTTTTTGCTTCCCAATCGGGATGGAGATTCCGGTCCGGTGTAGGGGACACCTTCTTCATGATCTAGGGGTCGTAGCCTGCGCTAAGCAGGGAGAGCACCATCTCTTCCTACTACGCAGATTTTTCATAGTATGCTTTTGTCGGTACGGAAAGCTAGTCTTCTTACCCGGATTCTTAGGCCAATAGTGCAGCGGATTCTGTAAGAGCAAGGATAGAAGATGAAGGAGGAGAAGGAAAGAAGAGTGAAGGCGAAGTGCACCTGAGCTAGAAGCATTACACCACCTAGCAAGGCTTGAGGAAGAAAGAATATGAGAACTTGACTAAGATGATGGTATCTCGGTAAGCTTTCTCGGTGTGGAAGAGCTGGTCCTCGATATGGAAAGGTGGGCCGATTCTTTATGCCTTCTTAAAGCCTTGAAGATGAACCAGCCACCATCACCACTCGTGGTTCACGCCTTTCGAAGAACTCTCGCTCTGGCGAATTAGAAGTCAGATAGGAATGAATCCTAGGTCACAATGGAATGAGAAGGCTTGGAACTATACTGATTGGCAGTAATGCAAAAAAGCAAAAAAGAGAATATCGAATAGGTAGAATGCAGATTTGGTCGTACTTGAATTGAGACTCATGATGCGAATTGGAGAGCATGGCCCTAGGCCTACTCTTTTAGTAGAAGTGATTGAAAGGGGATATATTTTCAAGCCTCTCTCTTCCTTAACTGGAAGCCTTTCAGTCTTCGGGAACTAGGTCCTTCCTCATCTGAGCTTTCCTTGGCTGACGATGCCATCTATCCTGTGGAAAGAGAGGCCATTTTTCTCTGTTCTTTTCTCCCTCCTTCCTCTGAATAGTGATCATGAGACAGACCGGAAATCTGTCAGCATATCTAGCTCGCATTTAGGATACCTCAGATGTAAGACACATCATTGAATTGCCAACAAGTACCACAAATATCAATCAATAAGATTATTGTCAACGTTTTTCAGAGAGATTCTTATATATAACCTGCATTTTTCATTTTTCTTTGAAAGCTTTCTTAACCAGGAAGACAAGCAATAGGAAAGAAATCCCAATAAGGAAAGACAGACGCCAGCAGGCAAGTAAGCGAGAGCGGGTAGTATGAACTAACTGGAACTAGGGCTATGAAAAGCATCGAGCAGTACAGGAAGCATCTAAACATGAAGGGGAATAAACAGCGCTCTTGGCTGCCATAGTTGTTGTACGAGTAATAGGAGAGGTCGACCAGGCGTTGGCGGTACCAGGATGGGAAGATTGACAGTTATGCTCAAGTCTTTCATTAAGATGTAGCGCTTGAGAACGAAAGCCCTTTTGATATAAAAGAAGGTTCGGGCGAACTAAGGCCTTTCTGTCTCGACTTCCGAATTTTAAATAATAAGGCGATAGAAGGCCTAACTCTATATTAACATTAACATATATATTAACATAGTAGTAGAAAGAGTACCATGCCGCCTTTGGACTTCAAACGATTTAGCTTTAACCATGTTAACGGTCCCATATTATTGGTTGATAGAGAATCAAAGTCTAGTTAGCAATGAATTACGAAATGCTACGGTTCTTACATATGATTTAAGTAATTCGCAAGTTCATGCACCTTGCATTCCTAGTTAGAACGGAAAAAGGACGGTTGGATCCAGCCTATTCTTGAAATAAAGAACTCGCACACACTCCCTTTCCAAAAAAGATCAATACCCCAATCACTACACTTAGATTTCTTGGATTTCTTGCTAAAATATCGGTATGAAAGCCGAAACTCCCGGCGGATGTCCAAAAGAAAGGAAAGAATCGCTTACATTTTTCAGATGATCTCCTCTTATACTCAAAAAGCGAACAGAGTTTTTTTTTCTCACTTCACCCCCTTTCTTTTATATAGAAATGGGTCGATCTTGGTTGGGGAATGATTCTTATGACGCGAATAATCAAGAGGATAATCGTTCTTCTTTTCCCATTTCTTCCTATTTCTAAATCGACTCACAAATCAAATCTATTCGATTTTAGAAGAAATTGTGAATTACCCTCTGTCTTCTAACCCTTCCTAAAAAGGGCTTCCTTAGATTACGAAGTATTAGGCTGAAAGCGAATCGGCATGCTAATTCCTCATCAATCAGCCCTTCCCGTGGCTTATTTTATCAACGAATAAGTAATTGTAGGAATGAAATCTTGATAGAATTCGAAAAAGTCAAAGCAGCAGACCCCTAGTTCCATTATCCACCTTTAGAGATATTTTTTGAGAAGGTTCCGTTTAACACTTCTTCTTCTTGGCCAAGCAGTAAGAGCTGGCTTCAAAAGAAGTCGGTTGAAGGTGCTCTCTTCTCTACTCCTAGACATAGGATAGAGGCTCACTCTGAATCCATAGTCTCCTATGCATCTTATGCATCTTCTGTCTTCTCTCTTGCTTTCAGGCAGTCTGTTTCCCCCCTGAAAGTGGCTTTGACGGAGGGAAGCAGGGAAAGAAGGGTATTGAGAATAGCCCTTTTCCCAGTTAAGTAGGAACTGCTTTGAGGAGCCTATAGTCTTAAAAGAAGTAGGGTTCATGACTGTTCGAACGGTCTTGTTCTTTCCTTCCCTTTCTTGGAACCAGTGAACTAGGTTGTTAACTATAGATCATTTCTAAAAGTCTTTAGGAGGTGCCTTCTCCTTCCTCAACCCATAGGCAGACGATGACGGCGGAGGATCCGTTCAGTTTCCGCTCTTCGATAAGCAGATTTTTCCGTAAACGACCTCCGTACCCGTAACCGCTTGTTCAAAGCCGTTGAAAGGGCTATTAGATGGGCGATTCGTAGAAGGAAAGAAGGAAGAGTGTGAAAGCTGATCAGCGAGCTTCTACATCTGGTTCTAAGGTATTTGATTCATTTCCACCCTCTATAGACAGAATCCTCATATAAAGATAATCAAAGAATTCTCAGTCAAAGGAGTTTCAGTAGAGCGGTCGATAGGCTTCCTGAGGAGAGACCAACTGATCCCACTCAGTTGAGTAGGCTTAGATAGATGGCATTGGCTTAGTAATAGAGGGTGAAGAAAAGTCACTTGCTTAGCAGTTAGCAGGCGGTAGCCTAATATGAATCTCCCTCTTCTAAGCTTGATTATCAGCTTCCACTTGTAAGGAGGCAGTTAGCTAATAGCAATCTATCTTTCCTTCAGCTCTACTCAAGTTAGCTCCCAAGGAAGCATATTTCCGCTAAGACGGGCATAGATTAGAGGGACCATACCTTGCCAGATCTACTCGTGCAGCCTATGACACATACTTTAGGACGAATTCCCGGTCATTCCTACCATTTGTTCTCATCATGCTTTACCACCTTGCGAGGCGAATCTGCTTTCTATAGATAGCCCAGAGAGGCCCTTCTTCGTAGAGTTTCTGCACCTTTTTTAGCTAAGTTTCCTTTGAAGAAAGCTGGTGATGGGCAAGCTTCAGCAGGACCAATGGTAGAAGAAAAAATGAATCTTTCCTTCTTCCGCAAATGGGGCCCAGGAAAAATGCATTATGGATACATATGTGCTTCTACTAGAAAGAGTATTTCACTAGCATAAGATAAGTCACTAAATAACTAATAGGAAGAATCTTCCGATTCTGCTTCTTTATCCTCCGCAGGTCTTTGTACCTCTCGTTTTCTGATCGTATCTGCTTTTGACTTCGATGGTATAGACTTTGAAGTGCAAGCTATCTTTTTTCTCGAAAGAAAAAGGGACCTCTCATGGGATGAAGATCAAAACTAAGACACGATCTTCGAAGCTTGTTAGCTAAAGGGAAGGACAGCGACAACAGACTCAAATAGATCCGGGAAATGGAGTGGAAGGCCGGCGAAGGGCCCATCACCTATCCTTTCGAAGAGCTCTTTTATAGGCTTCAACTAAGCCAATGATGATGAATCCACTCTTTCCTTATGATTATTTCACTCTATGATCAGCTAAGATCAGTCTATGCCTTCTTCTTGCTCGAAAAAAAGGGGGGGAAGATGAGAGGACTAGAGCTAGATAAAGGTTCTTTACCTATCAGGTTAAGAGAGAGTCTTATATACTTGCTCAAAGCAGCTAGTCGTAGTTTACCTATCAGGTAATGGTAAATACGGATATATACGGATTCTATTTGAGACTTGATACTTTCCTTCGCACTAGAATTGAAATAAAAGCCTATTTAGGCATTGAATGAACTACATTCAGTAGTGTCAACAGGTCTTCGGTCAAGAATGGCCTTTGAGCGGGTTTTTTCTGATGTGAGAGCTGACAGAAGGTCTTGGTTTATAGCTGTACATCAGGACAAGCATATATAAAAGTAGAAGACAAAGCTAATCCTTTCATTTTCAACTCGCCTTGGAATAAAGATGAATGCGAGTCAAAGCCCTCTCCCTATCAGGAAAAGTATAGTATTACACCTCGGACTATTGCTTTCATTCTTCTTTGAATTCATTTTGGCATGGAAAAAGAAGAAAATTCTTTCTTAGCTCGGGCAGAATTTCTGTGAGATTCTCATAAGATAGCCTCTTTTTTAGGTCTATCGAAATCTTTGTAGAAAGCCGGTCATTTTGAAGAAAATAATAGCTATTTGCAGCATTCAAGCTCATCCCTTCTTTTCTTATGATATGCTTCAGAGTTTGACCTAGTTTGCTAAATAGTGAAGTCCTTCTTGAACTGTGAATTTCTTCCCTTGGGTCCCTTTCCCTTGGACTCTCCGAACAGGTCTTTGGTTTAAGGAAAGGAGGGTATATGCCGTCATCAGTATGAGAGGATTATGAATAGAATCCCGGAAATCCGATTGGTTGGGGTGCTCCCGGGGCAACCTTCTTTAACAAGCGATCATAGGCCCCAAACCTAGAAAGAAGAGGCAGAAAGAAAGAATCGAAAAAAGCATTCTCCACCGAAGGTAGACTAATTCTATTCTTAGATCAGGCAGCGGTGAATAAAGAGAAAAAGGAGCCTAGAATGGGCCCTTTTACGAGTGAATTTAGTTCATTTATGCTTTCAGATGTATTAAATCTTAGATTGGCTATCAAGTCACCAACGACAATTTCTTTCAGAGGAGTGAGCCCGGAGCTAACGTAGGAGTAGAAAGATTTCCTATGCTGCTTGTGCTATTGGCTGAGTTATTACCTGACTAAGGTAAGACCACGACGAATATAATACGATAGGCGCCTCTTGCTTTCATGCCCGCTTTCCCTCTATAAGCCTACACCACTTGACTCTACTCTGGTTTATACCATACTAGCTAGGGACTGGCTTGGGGCAGTCCATCAAAGGCTGGAGATCTTTTGCTTTCGATCTTGTAATTGCTATGGGTCCAGCAGGTCCCACTGCTTTCGCTGTCTATGTCGAGGAAGAGTCCCCTGAGCTTTATTCATCGCTTGGTTCATCTAGTGCTTTTCTGCCGGGCCTCTGTAAAGTTATCACTTAACTAAAACCGGATATAACTGCTTCACTTTAGGTTTATGGGAAGCTCTTCTAAAGCAACTCTCTTTCGGGGTCTGCAGGCGGTAGGGTTCTATAGATGATTGATTGTTAAAGTATAGGGCCCGGGCCCATGCGAAGCCGAGGCTCTCTGATAAGAGATGCCATTCCGCACCGTCTTCTTCATATGATCTATTTTTGTCTGGTCCATATAGACAAGTACTATGGCTTTCTTTAGATTTCCTTGTATTCGAGGGATAGAATTGATCTTCATTGGTGGCAATATTAGAAGTTAGAAGGGGGTGTCTAAGTATCCTTAGAAGGCTGGATTATACCATCTTCTTAATAGATGAGAATAGGCACACGGCGGCATGCATACTTGGTCGGATGGAGCTCTACGGGAGGTTGAAAATGGGCTCTCGATCAAGCTACTCCACGCAGTCCGAGAAGTGGACTCGTCATGTCGTGACAGAGTGAGGAGAGATTTCTTCTTCTTCCATACTCAATTCAATATGCGGTCATCACATCCGGTGAAATAGGCAGGACCTGCCGCTGATCCGAGATAACTTGCAGAGGGTCAATATAAGAAGTAGAGGGCGGTCTTTGATCCACCCTTTCCTTTCGCCGCATAATCCATTTGAATCTTGATGTTAGGATGGTCTTTCGTCGGAGTTTTCCTTCGACTTAGGAAGAATTGGGGGAGGCCCCGAGGGGGTTTGTTGGATCAGTCCTATTCTATATCTTAGCTAGGTCTACCCTACCGGAGTAGTCAACAAAAAGCGAGTTTAGGCCGCCCTATGATCCAGGTCTTCGCACTCTACAGAGAATCGAAAAAGAAAGTAGGGCGATGAGATCCTATGTCCATCCGTCGAAGGCGCTGGGGCTCTTCTTTCGGAAGTTCTTTTCTTATTTCCAGTTCGTTACCGACGAGACTTGTCCTTAGATAAAAGGACCTTTATGACTTTCGTTTTGCGAACACCAGCGTACGCATTTCCAACCATTAAAAGAAAAAGCAAGTTTTGGGACCCTTTAGATAGGCCTCTTCAAGGTCTCGAGCGGAAGTTTTTGATTACTTTTCTTACTGAGATTTTTGATCTTCTGCGGATGCAGAGGTTACTCCGCGTCATCGAATATGATGGACAGAGGGAGGCATCTGAAGGAGCTATTTCCTTTGTATATTTTTATATTGATCTTAGTCCTCGAATCCGGCTTACTTGGCTTGCTCAGGATTTCTATACATTGGCCTGACCTATTGAATATGATAGTCAATCCATCATTGGCGGTCTTCCACGAGAGGGGGAAAAGTCGCATTTTCAACTAATTCCATCCCTAAGAAAACATATCTTAAATAGGAAATCCAACCTAGATATTAGAGATTTCAAGAGGATTTTAGTCCTTTAACCGTATATCTTCTTAGGATAATTTCGAGCAATCCAGCACTAAGAGATCGATTCGGAGATCTTATCTAGTCGATCACTGATCTTAGATCCAGAAGGTCACTCAGACTATTTCAAAGAAGATCTCTTCTATCTTCTACGATATTCTAAGTGCAGTCTGATCATGAATCGATGTCTCACCGAATGAGCTATGTCCCTGCGCCCTTCCCTTGACGGGGCACTTCCTTAACAATGGAGACCTTATTTAGCTCATTAGACCTGCCGGATTTCTATCCTCTTGCCTTAGCTTCGCTAGCCCCTTCTGACCACGACCTCACTTTCTGCCCCTTTCGTCTACGTCGGTTAGAGCAAAACCTATAATGGCATAAAGAAAGACTGATTTGTCCAATGCATTGATTCTGGAAAAGGATGAAATCTTCGGAAGATAGAAGGTTGAAAAGAGCAGATCGAATCTTACAGCAACGGTTACCGGCTTCGCGAGACCATAATAGATCTAACACATGGCTAGGCACCTGGAGCGCTACCTTCTCGATTCGAATCAGTGAACTCTGCTTACCTCTTATAAAGAATTATTGAATGCAATTAGAGAATGCTACTGACCCAGGAGCTGCAACTTCATTAGCTTCACCGAGAACTTCCACTTCCACTGCTAAATGCAAGTAAGGATGGCCTCTTATCAACTCTTAGAATAGAAAGATGTAAGGAAGGCTACTTCTCACAGTGACCAGAGTCATCCTACTCTTTCAATGCATTCTTTTCACTCTTGTCCTATCATCAATCAGTCGGTCAAGGCCATCTCGATACGTATAGCGGGGGACTCGCTCTATTCTTCGGAACTGGAGGAAATAGATAGAGTCCGAGACGGAATCCACCTGCTTAGAGAACTTCCCTTGAATGAAAGCTAGAAAAATGGGCCATCTTCGATCCGAATCTGTAAACTCATCTATAGGCCAAAGCCGTCAAAACTATCCAACCTATATGCTTAAGACAAGCAAAGATCATAGGTCCTAGCCTGACTTTCAGGACGGATTAAGCAGATGTAGTAGTGGACTTCCTTACTTCTATCCGCCGGGCAAGAAATTCATTCAAGAGCACCAAGAGGTTTAGCCTTCGATAGCTAAATAAGCTTTCACGCGGGAGAAGGTCAACCTAGCCCTTACCAAATTAGAACTCGTATGAGAATGGATGTGACCTAGACTATCTATATGCTAAGAGTAGGCGTGCAAAAGAAAGTCTTATCAGTCTATTGCTGAAGTCAAGGTAGGACATAGTGATAGAGATAGTGCACAGAGAAAAGAGAGGCAGAGGAGAACTGAATGCCACTTCTGAGACTGAAACCTCTCTTTGCTTTGATGAAGAAAGATATCAAGAAGTAGGAAAGCATTCATTTCCCTTCAAGGAAATTTTTCTTACCTTGGATTCAAGCCAGTAAGCAGGGTCAAAGGATGGGGCAGGGGAGTTTGAAAGACTTTACATCTCTCTCTTTCCAAGCAGTCTTGGTGGGATAAACCTTCTTCGTAGCTGTCCCCGGATAAAGGAAGAGTCCCAAGAGTTCCTATCTCTTTAAGTTGTTGAAGTGCTCTCGGCACGTAGGTACCCTGGCAAGCTATCAATTGAGCAAGCAAGTTTCAAAACTGATGTCTGCTGCTCAAGCCCCTCTCTTCATTGACTCTTGGTACCTAGACACTTTGAATCAATCCCCTCTTTATATGTATCTGAGTTCGACACTCCATCCCAGATCTGACGGAAAAGGGCTGAGAGCAAGACCATATCTAGTGAAAGTGACTAGCCTCTATACTAGCTCTTTGTTATGAGAAGAAAGAGTTTGACAGTTATGATTTCAATTGAACGAATAGTTAGTGAATTAGTGAATCTAACTTCCATCGACTAAGATTCTAGCACTCAGCTGTGCCAGTTCTGTAGTAGTTTCAGCTTAAAGTGTGAATGGATTTCCATCTCAGAAGCGCTACCCAATATTGAGCATGTGTCGGTAAAAGAAATTACAAATGAAAGGAAGTGAGTGGAAAGTCTTTCTCGGTACTTTAGCATGGTAATGAAGAGGAAATCCTGTAAGTGATGGCCAAGGAGGGCTGACATAATTGATTCATGCTTTGGCGGATGACTATCAAAAGCTTTTTTACCATAAGAGGCTTTAGTCTCAAAAGTACTAAATGATTTCCTACTTAGATTTCGATACTTGCATCAAGTGGTCTTTTCCTTTCAGCCCCTGCATCCTATCCTATACTTGACGAGCTACTTTCAGTTCTTGGAATTGCTTTCCTTCTCCTGGCAAGTAAAGAGCTAGAGGATTAGGTCAGGCACAAAAGAGACTCTTTCAATCCAGCGGATACAGTACTTATGAAGCATGAAAATAGAAAAGAATGCTCTTTGGGCATTGCTTGTGTCGCCCAGCCAAGCAGATGAGATTCTCTCTCTTCCTTTACTATTCTCACTGACATTAAGGTTGACTCTCTTCGTCCTCCTTTCACTCCTTTCCGTGAAGAGCATAGTAGGCACCAAGTCGCAGTGACAACGCCTTCCTGTGTTGGTCCTACGGTAATCAAGCAAGAAGAAAGAATCATTCATCGGAGGGAGCTTGGATTTCCAGTCAGGCAGATAGGTCCTCCTTTAAGACCATTGATTGTCCCTCTTTGAACAGGCGGAGACGACGACAGCATTCCAACGGCAGGAGGAGGATAGACTTTCGAACCCGACACATCCACTGCACGATCGAGCTCTAGTTCCGGGCTTTGATTGCAAAGGGAGCGGGAATGCTTTGAAGCTCAACGAAGTCAAAGCCCCTTGCCCGTTGACCATAGAGGGATCTTTGGAGTTCTCTCTGTCCTCCCTTTGCTTGAACTGGACTTTTCCGAAAAGGTTCTTCTTAGGCGCTTTCAAATTCAAAGGAGACCAGCTTATTTTATCCAGAACACCCTCCCTGGCGCTAAGAATCTTCAAAAGTAGAGTCCTTCCTTGTCCCTATTCCGTCTAGTGCCTCTGGACGCCAGCCTTCCTTCTCCTTTCTGGGCCTATCCGAAAGAGAATCCAGTCTTTCTTGGTCGTGAATATCTGAATAGGACGAAGCGCTCCGTGGATATCTTTGCTTCGGAACAAAACAATTAGAATTAGTAGGTCAACTGGAATGTGTATTATCCATATAGGCGATCTTTCAATTGAGAAGATCCGTCGACCTGAGACGAATAGAGATGTCTATCTATTTTATTTAGTTATTCAGTTAAACCAATGATTCGTTATTGTAGCAGATAGCAAGAACCATTTCATCCGGGAAAAGCCTTGTTCTTTGGAAGATCTATCTCGTGTCTGGTACTGCATGGTTCCACTCTGCAAGAACTCCGAATCATTCTCTTGAAGCCCATCCTCTTCATCATAAATGATCCGCTTGCCCCGAAATGACCTGGCCCAATAGGGAGATCCCAATTCATTGGGCCTTTCGATACAATCAAATAGTGCCAGCCCAAGGGCGCCATATTCTAGGAGCCCAAACTATGTGATTGAATAAAGAGTGCTCTATCCGTTGCGGGTCGATGGCATGTGCTATCGCTTCTTTCGGCATAGCAGACTGATTGATGAGTAGGTCAGATTCATTCCCCAGTTTGAAAGCAAGTAAAAGGGAAGGGTGGAAATACAAGTCCATGTTGAAGGGCAGGTATAGGAGAAGCCGGAGTTTTTGTGCTTTTCTAATAATTCGAATAATAAGGTAGGCGACCGCCTATTGATAAGGGCTCAAATGAAGCTAACCCGGCCCCTAAGCCTTAGTATAAAGGAAAGATGCGTACATGACTGTCCTCTCCCGCTTATTAATTAGAGCGAGCGTATTTTATATCCTCTCCCGGAAGCTAAAGGTTGGTTTAGCGACCTCCCAGGTTAGAAAGTACGCTAGCAATACATCAATAGAATACATCCATTTATCGCATCAAAAAAGGAGTCCTTTTTGCTGTCATTTTGAATTCGAAAAAGAAGCACTTTTTCTGCATGAAAGGGCTTTAGGTATTTTCAACAGTTGGGAAGGTATTACAAATACTAGGTTACAGCCAATTTGTAGACTGGTCGAAGGCAAATAAAATCGCTAATTGCATGGCGCGGACAAGGCCTAAAAAGCCTCTTTCAACACCACCCACCTGTCTTTACCTCTGACAAGCAAAGTCGTGAAATAGCGGAGGATTTCTCACCTCCTGGAGGAAGCTATCTTGTCGGGCTAAGCCGATAAATCAATCAAGATCCTTAATTGATAGAACCTGGAAGCGATTTAGTCAACGTTTCCGGAAAAACGAGGGCTTCCCGGTGATGTAATACCATTACTGAGTCTGAAAAGGTGCCTTTTTGATCCCTATTTTCTTGAATTGAACCTTTCGCCCCTTCCTTTTTAGGGCGGGCTTTTCTCCGCCGCTAGTCGACTCTGCCCACTCGCTTTCGAAATGACATATGTAATGGGCCCCTTCCTATTTGTCTCCTTGCTTTGAGTTGGAGTAGATCCCCATTCTAGCATTGTAGAAAAAGAAGATAGAACATTTGAAAACAAGTATCTGAGTAGCTGAGTGAATCAGATAGTGTATGCTTAGAGAAAGCGAAAGCGTATGGTCAGAATCATGTGTCAAGCCCTTCCTCGAAAGAATGTGAATCCGAAAATATCTGCCAATCACGATGCGGGTGTACGTGATCGCGCATCCACGCCTACGCGCACTGTAGGAAATGTGGTGCCGTACGTCGGTACTGCCAGAAGGAAAAGGCGGTCGAATCATGGAGCTAGCTAAAGGTGACTACGTAGTCTTATTGAGTTAGAGGTTCTGCAAGTCTCATCCTAAGTGAAGTGAATGATGATTCTACTCCTTTTCTCTTCCTATTTGGTCAATTCCAGCTATGGTTTCAGAAAGTTCCCCTTTAAATAAGATTGGGAGTTTTATCCAATAGTATCTCGTTCAGGGCAAGCTTTGTTCACTCTGGATCCAATGTCTCAAGTCAAAGACTTAGGTTCCCTTTGCAATCATTTCTCTAACGGCTGTCCCTGATCTGCTTCGGCCGGTATCAATGGCTTGCACGTTTGCTTCTTCAATACATCCCTCTTCTCCTTCCCACAAAGATGTAGCAAGCTAAAATGCAGAGAATTCAGACCCAAATGGATACATTAATTCAAGTGAAAGTTCTCATTTCTTTCATATTTTCTTATATGAAGATGTAGTTGAAGCATTGATCTCTTCTTCTTCCTTTGTTGCCGCATTTCTTTACCGAGCTGACCTTGAATCTACCTACTTTCTACCTTACTGATGCTACTTTATGTGATTACCGGATAGCAGTTAAGGAGGAAAGAAAGCTTATTCAGGGGCTGCTCAAAAGCGTCTATCTTGGAGAGAAAGATCCGCCTAATAGAATTAGGTATAGATACTGTCTCCCATTCTTCGTATGAATTGAATACTATCTCCCTTTTATGGTTGGGTAGTCCTTGAATTGGGAAAATAGGCTACGTGCGCAGTTGGCGCTGGAATGCCTAGATTGCATGGCTTTCAATGAGTGGTAGGGGGGAGCTGGCTAGCATCATGAAAGGAGACAGAGACTACTATTGAATGTGAATTGGCTTAAAGGCCGAACCTCTTTTTATTCACACGGGCGGGCGCATCTCTTTGAAAAGTCTCTTTCTCAGGCATGAAAATCAAGGAAATGGATGCTCTAAAAAGAGAGGAAAATCTTCTTCTCTGCCACAGACTGCCTCCCTTTTCTTAGGGGATTTGGCTAACTGCGTCAACTAGGACCAATTAGAGATCCTACCCGGCAGGTTGACATTGCTAAGTCAGCTTTTGACTGAAATAATTAGATATAAAAAAAGTAGACGTGGCTATTAAACAAAAGCAATTCCCGGACTATGCCTATTAGACCATCAAACTCTGCTTCGAAGGCCTCACTATCTTGAGTTGTCATATCGCTCGAACGATGTTCAGAGGGGTCCTAGGAAGAGGAGTAGAAGAGTAAAGAAGGAGAGTGAGGTCCCATTGGGGTCTGCTCCAGATAGGTATGAGCGGGCAGCCTATGATGAAAGTGAACGAAAGGATCTGAATTCCATGCCTATTATGGAACCTAATTATGAATTGTTAAGACCTCGGCATCATATCCATTTGCTTCACTATTGATTATCTACTGACTGATCTTTCTAATGACTCGGATCCCACACCCGGTCAAGGAATTCAATCAGGGAAAGCAAGAATCGATATTCTGATCCAAAATGAAAGAAAATGACCCACTAAATGACCAGGCAAAGCCCCACTTTCGGACCAGCTCATTACTTAGAGAATTTCTAGGAGAAGGAAGACTATGCTACTATGGTACGAAGACGTCAGGAGAGTGGGTTAGGTAGACATAGCGATTGTCCGTCGAGTATGTGAGATGAGCTCCGATTTATAGGCCCGAAGTAAGCAATCTCCCGGCATAGTTTTTCTTTTCTATTGAGATTCTTTCCCTCTCCCGTGGTGATCTCACGAGAGTCTCGACGCGGCAAGCGCTACGGCAAGGCTTATGACTGCAATCCAAAGAGCAATGGCCCTCGCGGATTTCTCTTATTATAGGCTCATACAAAACGTCAGTTATCTATCTGGTCCCCCCCTATCAACAGCTATTCCTTTGGCCGCCTCTACCCAGTTTATATCTGTTGGCGCCTGCACCGCATTCGCTATGTGTTCTACGCCTCCTACCTTTCAAAATGGGTTGAAACCATCGGCTATCTTTCCCCACCACTGCCCGCATCCGATATAGTTGCATGGAATGAGGGCGTAAGCTATGGCGGAAAGGTCTCCTCCCTTTCTTCTTTATGGCACTGCTCATCTGTGTCAGCTGCCACCATTGTAGTCCGGGCTTCTTTCTCTTTTGCACGAGGGCATTTCTGATTCTCCAAAAGAGGGAAGTCAAAAAAGTTTCTACCCAGATCTTTGCTCTATGGACTATGAAGGGAATCAAAGCATAAGGACAGACAGAATCTTAGGCAACTGAGACCGGCTTCGCGAGACCATTTCGGTCCAAAATACGGGCTAGGCATTATTGGGCCTTGCAACTATCTGCCTTTTAGACTTTCTATGATGAAAGTACGGAACTCTTTCTTATCTACAATAAAAAAATCCTCTTTTAGTTGATAGCAGCTAAAGATAGAGGAGAGGGCGGCACTTGACAACTAAGAAAGCAGTTAGTGGGGCGGATTCTTTGAAAACTCACTCTTCCATCAGTGATAGCAGTGAGAGTTAGGTTCTATTTTGAGAAAGTATAGCCAATTCCACTCTTTTTTCTTTTATATAAGATATTGTGGATCTCTTCTTAGTGTGAAAGGGGATAGGGATTTGGCCCCAGTGCTTGAGACTTTTTGGTGTAAGCAGAGAGCTTCTTTCATCTACCTCAATTTCGAGATTAGGTTCGATCTTCCACTAGAGTCGAGCAAAAGCAGAGCTAAAAGCAGTCATGGAGGGGGGGAGAAGAGTCAGACTTCATTTTAGCTAGAAAGATGCGGCTAAGACCGGGTCAAAATCGCATCTTTCAAAACATCGGATAAAGATTCACTTGCTATTATTCATCCACTTGATCGCCGCTTGACTGCCACATAACTGCTGCTATTCATAATCTACTCCCTTGGGTCCTTTCGGGGGAGAAAAAAATGCTCAAACTGAGCTTAGCACTGAATCCTTTTAAAAGGCCTGATGTCTAAGGTCGCTTTCTCAAGGGATCGGAGCTCCTTCCTTTCTCAAGGCTATCGCAAGACAAAGCGGTTGTTGACAGCGAAGATGCTACAGACCTTTCCCTGCCAGTGTGGAGACGGTAGGGAAGAAGTTGCTTGCGGAAGCAAGAATAGAAGGTATGTATAGAATCTCCTTTTATTGCAGTCTTCCCTCCTTAGGTCATATCGGTCAAGTAGAGCTTCTTTCGAGCGATTGGGCAGTCTCGTGCTAACTCGAATCTGAAAGTTCTCTCCACTCACCATTTGACTAAGGCTAGAATGGGATTAGTCGGCGCCAGGTGGATTGGAATCCTTTGATTGATGGTCAGGAAAAGAGCGAATTCGTTCAAAAGCAGACTCTCTGATGAATGGAGAAAGGAAAGTGAAGGTAGTCCGGCAAGGAAAGCGGGTGTCAGCGGGGTCTTTCCGAGCAGAGTCTTTCGGCCCCGCGCCCATCAGTCTACACTCTAGTTGCACTCGCAGGAAGAAAACCTTAGTCAAAAAAGGTCAGGTGGTACAAGGATGGAAGGTGAAGTCGGTGCACTGTCGGTCCCTGCTCTTGACTCTCATTTCGCATTTTTTGCACTTTCCGCTCCTGTCATTGATTCCTTCTTTCAAGTCAGAATTGCGTATAGAGATGGAAAAAGCATCGCCACTCTTCAACTTAGAAAACGGAGTGGATTTCTCTTGCTCAAATCGACCATTTCTCTTCCGGAACAGGCCAGTAGACAGAAGGAAAGGACCTTCGTTTTTGATCCAATTACAGGTAGATCCCGGGCTTTATGGCTTTCTTTCTTGTCGATTCACCTCTTGGTTCAAGAGCTGTTGAATATGCCTTTTTGCCTTTCTAAGCATCACTCATGCCATCTCTACGTTGATTCCACTTCCTTTGTCTTGGATCTGTGGAAGGGAGATAGATTATGCAGCAAAGGAATTCCCCTAAATAAGTATGTACTTTACAGCGTTCTCAGCCCCTGTCCTATCATATAGAATGGTGACTTGAATGAATGAATCTTGAATCAATCGAAAGAGCTAAGATCGAGGATGCATTTCAAACTTCAACTTGCTGTCAACGCGGGAAGAATCTATCGATATGTAAAAGCGCCCTATCTAAATCAGTTTCGAAGCAGACATTTCCTCCAGTTAGCCAATCATAGAGCGACTCAAGTGGAAATGGGGACAAAAAGTGAACAAGGTTTCCAATCAGCTCAAGCAGAGTCGTCAGAAGCGGAATAAGACGCGTATAAGTCCTCTCCGAATGTTAAGAGAAAGGGTGCTATTATACCATTCGCGATAGGCCAGATGCCTTAGTTACATTTCCATTGAAAGATTGGAAGCCCCTTGTTCTATGCCTATCTTCCAGATAGCTAAGCAGCAATTCATTCTTCCATTAAGCCAGGATTTCTTTGAAGCGTCTTGGATGAGTCAATTACTTGCCTGATAAGCCTTGAATTCTATAAAGGAAAGCGGATGGAGTGTGAGGAAGGTCTCAGCTTGCATTTGAGCTTCCAAATAGGGTCTTTCTTCTTCTTTAGGTACTGATTTCAAGTCTAACTCTACGATTCAATCTGCACTACACTTTCTCTCATTGCTGCGATCTTTTATTCTATATAAAGCAGAGCTTCCTTCTTCTCTACGGATTGGATGGATTGGGATTTCGTAGCCACGAGAGGAATTCTATGACGGTATATCAGGCTTAAGCAGCTTCCCTTTCAGTTCCCCTGACCTTTTTTTTGGATTGAGAAAGAGTAATTCCAAGGTCAGTTTCAAAGAAAGCGAGAGCTTAGCCTTCTTATTTTGAGTTGACCACTTTTGACTCCTGCCGGTGAGCAACTATTTCTTCCACCCACACTGAGGAGATAAAGAAAAGAATCTGTCCACGAAAGAAAGATAGGAGCAGTGCCAAGAGCTATATCGGAAGGAGGACAAATTAGATGGAGCTATCTACCGTATTTGAAAGAGAAACCTCCTATAGTAAGTATGTCGATATTCGAAATCTTTCGCCATCAGGAAGAAGTAGAAGGTTGGTCCCAGAAGTGCTTGATTCAGTGAATGGTGGTGGGGCAGATCCAAGAGAGAGGCCGATTGAAAGATGCACTTTTTGTCTCACATATATATGCAAAAGTTTTCTTTTTTCTCAAAATATATAGATTATCTACCTTGTCAATCTGCCTATCCTTTTTCCATTTTTGTATTAAACATAGCTGTAAATGAGTACTTGTGGAAGATATCCATTGGTCTGAGGTGAAAGGAATGAAATCATAGCTAACCTTTTGAGTAGGGTTGGTGCTGCTAAGCCTCTACTAGGAATTCCTCAAACTCTTCTTGGTTCCGACCGCCTTTACTACTTTCACCACCTCAATACTGAAAAGACGTTCTATGGTCACTTTGCTTTCAGATAAATCAAGGCAGGGGCATTTCGCAAGAGGGTACGAAGCTACGATTCTCAGTAGGCTCAAGTAGGGCATACCTTAGCGGAAGAAGAAGGGAATGATCCATCCTCAAAAGGAATGAAATATAAGGCCTTCAAATATTGAATATCAAGAAGAGGTCTTGCGCCTATTGTATTTGATGGATCTCAAAATCATCCTCCATCCTCTTTTGGAAGGAGAGCTATTCCCTTGGCATTCCTAAGTGGTTCGCATAACTATTCAAGATCAGGCAAATCAAGAATCAAATAAAGAAAGCAGGTTAAGTCATAGCTCGCGGAGGCTAAGCCATAAATCTAGTATTCAAAAAGAAAGTAATCGGTCCCAAGAAGACGGAGCCTGTAATCTAGCTAGCTTTCTTTCCTTCCCAGCTTTCTCTAATTGGCTTTTTTTCCCAGGGATTACTTTCTCTCTTTGATCTGCTCCGACTCCAACTATTTCGTCTCTAAGCTGCTTTTCTCCTCCCTTAGTAATTGCTTGAGCTAAGGAGCGGACTGGTAATCGGCCCTGTGAGATAAATGAGGAGTTTAGCAGCTGAGATTCCCGGTCAAGACCTTTAAACCAATCGATCTATTTATGGCCCTTCTTGTGAATGATTGTCCAACCTTCCCGGGCGCCTATCTAATATTCTTTGCCGAAATAACGCTTTTCGGACCAACTATGGCATCCAACTAGGCTTGCTAGATGTCTCCTCTGAGGATAGTCGATACTCCTTCTTCGAAGCGAAATTTGGTTAATGAGATAGATAAAGTAGTGAATTCCGTGAACAATATGAGCTTAGTACCAAGCATAGGCAGGAAAGCATTCCTGGAAAGAATAGAATTTCAGAACTGCTGTCCTCAAGGTAAGCACCGAAGAGCTCTTTTGACTAGGCTTTATAATCTGAGAGATAGGACTGACGAAGCTCCCTAAAAACTGGTACGTAAGACTGCCGATCAATAGATAGTAGGAATAGTGAAAAGGGATAGCTATGATACCTTAATGGAAGGCTTTTTTGGACCCTGGCCTTGGGATTGAGAATTGGATTGGTGGGAGACCTTAACCCTAGAATCGTTTTACTCCGGGGAGGGAAGGAAGAGGAAAAAGCATTGACTCGAATGAATCGAAGGAGAAAGGGCGCAAAGATGAAAAAATGGTAATGTACCAAGGTGAAGGGAAGGCTAGTAAAGGCTCTACTCCGGGCATCCCATGGACCTTATTGGCTAATGGCTAAGGGCTGGTCTGCGGCCCCCTAAGGCTAAGAAGCACACTGCTCCGGCAACTAAGCGCTATAGCTCTAATAAAAGAAAGACCTTCTTACTTGTACGAAGACATCCTTTAGTCACCTTGGAATAAGGAAGAAATGAGAGGGTCGACGGTAGTGACCGGGGAGGAAGGACCTATAAAAAGAGTGAGTTGATAGCCTGACCCGGTGCCAACTGTCCATGTCGAAAACCAACGATGTTGGGACTGGGAATCTCCATGGGAATGTCCATGCTGGTCATACCGAAAGGGGAAGCTAATCGGCTTGCTGGTACTGGAATGCTTGAAGGCAAGAAAGAACTCACAAAAGGAAGATCTTCCCATATAATAGTCAAGATGCATGCTTGCCTGGACGATTGGAATCTGTATTCGAGACTTCGATTTCCACCCTTCTAAAATAAAGAAGGAATGGAAGCTTGAGCTCAATCCACCAGCGGGCGAACCTATGACTTCAATATTCCCAGGCTTGAGTCTCGAAGATGAACGACCTCCCCACACGAGGATAGAAAGAAGATCAGTTACAGTCCTGGGTTGACGAAGGCCTGGCTGGAGTGATGATGCTTTAGACTTGGACGAATGGCAGGCTCATTACAAGGTTCAAGACCGAGCTAGATGCCTTATTGAGTCCTAAACTTCATAAGCGGGGACTATTTACCCCTGGAGGAAAAGGGGCTATCTATTCCACGGCTACAGATTGTGCCAAGGACGGGACCTAAAAGCTCCTCGGCCAAAGAGGTGGGCAAACTGAGAAGGACCAAGAATCTCGAAGGCAGATTGACCTTTATTCGGAGATCGGCTCAACCCGTAAGGAAATAGAAGCCCACTTTGACTAAGTGTAATCGACTATTCTTGTCAATGCTTCATCCATTTATGAGACCCAAGGAACTACTTTCACTTGCGGATCAATCCTAATTGAGGTTCGACTGAAAGGTTTAGGAAGGAGCTCGAGTGAGAACGAGAGGGGTGGGGGAAGAGAAGACAAAAGGAAATGAATAAAAGAGAAGGGATAGCCGCTCAAAGAAAAAAAGAAAGTGAGGGGTGCGTGAAGGGAATTCATTCTTCCTAAGGGAAGGTTCGCCATTTGTGCAAGAAGATCAATAAGATAGAGTTCGGGAATATATTTCCAATGGATCCGGGCTCTGAGGCTTAAAGACTGAGTGAAAGCCAATATGAGGAGGTGAAGATAGCCAAGGCTCCAAAGGAAAGGATAACCTCTAAGTCTTTCAACCTATAAGAAAGAGAGGTCTGATGAAAAGAAATCCACTTTCGAAGGAATAAAAGGAGGGATAAGGAAATAATGGGATAAGAGAAGTAAGAAATTGAAGAATGACGCTTTCCCGAGCTCACGAAGTCAAAAGGGGATCCGCTTATAAGATCGGCACTGAGATTCATTCGGAATGCCTTCTTGACCTTTTTCAGTGAATCTACTTTCGCGTAAGACAGACCTTAGCGGTAAACGAAGAAATTCCGCACGTCTATCCGCAATCTGATCGAAGGAATAGGATGAGAAGGGTGGAAGTCTTCCGAATGAGACTTCTGCCTTTATGAATATTTAGTACTACTCGCCTCAAAAAGTATATATCTTTATATTTCTGGATTGACTATCAGAATCTGAGCCTAAGCGCACTTTTGGCCTTTACCCTAAAGATAAGAAAAAGGTAAGCTCCAGAAGCCTGAAAGAGATTCGCCCCTGCCCGCCTCCAAAGACTAAGAAGAGGAAAGGTTCAAATAAGAAAGAGTCCATTTATGGAAGCCATTGAACCTAGTTTCAGCTAAGGGGATGGTCTACCTAAGGGCAGGTCTCAGTTAATGCGACTCATCCTACCACGTCATGCGTCAGACTTTAGACGTTAGAAAGCCCTAAAAAAAGTAGGAGACTCTTCAACCTCCCCAACTCAGCAGCTTACGTAGCTCGCTTATCCTGCACTTCTCACTAGATAGGCCGGTTCATATGAGAAGGCAGCTGTCCACTGATCTTCCCACACTTCCTCGATAGGTAAGACAGGCTCTTCCGAGGTAAATTCAGCCAGGATCTTCCTTGGGATAGCCTCTGCTTGGAATGGCTTGAATAAGCCTAGAAAGAAAGACTATCCAACTAAGGAAATTATTCGCCCTAATCAAGGTATAAGCCACCAGACTAATGTGAGAAAGAGTTCTAATCTCCCCCCCCAGCATGAGATCGCCCAAAAGGGAATAGTGCGAGGAAGAAGCTTAGTTGAATGCTTTTGCGCCTGCCTCTTTCTTTAGACTCTTTAGACGGAGAATGCTTCTCGGCTTTGATCCCTCATTCTCTTTTTGGAATCTTGGAAAGAAGGCCCATTTCCGTGAAAAGAGAATTCCTAAGTTGGGGTCAGTGGCTAAGCCAAGGCTTCTTTTGATTTGCTTTCCTCTCTACCTAGAATCACAGATTAGAGCAGTCAAAGCGTAAAGTTCTTCTTCTCACCTGCATGCATGTACATTTGAACGGAATTGAGAATCGAATCAAAGACTTGGTCGATCCCAATCCTTCTAAATGAGAGTTACGTGGAATGACTTCCTGAAGGGATAAGTACCTTCCTTCTATCACAAGGCAAAGACCGAGCTTTCTTTATTTCATATCCTGATCGGACAACGAAGGAATGAAATCCATAAACACGTGGAATATTTGTAACTGAGACATTCCTAAAGTTCTTCTACCTATTGGGAATTTCCCCCCTGACATGGATTCCCTGCCGGAGATTGATGAATGCTATGGAAACTTCTCCATTCCTAAACTTTTTGACTTCAGGGGTGTCCGGCGATTAACGAACTGTCCTTCTTGGTGAGAGATGGGACAGCCTTTTTTGAGCTAGGTTCATCTCTAACTGACTCCGCTTTGGAGACTTATCTACTCTTTCCCACTGGGGCCTGATCAACTATAGTCGTGAAGACGTCAATCTTATCTATTTCAGGAGCTAAGGTCACTTCCTGATGAAGAAGGCAGAATTTCTCTAATAAAAGGAAAACAATAAGAAAAGGCTCCCACCAATCCAATTCTCAATCCCAAGGACAATTCCGAGCTCTCTCCTTCAGATTCCATTCCCCTCGATCTGCTACTGGAAGAAAGAGAAGTGAGAAATACACTTCTCTTCTCTCAATGACTCTACTTGTGAGACTTAGCCACTTCTTGATGCCAGTCCCAAGGGAAATACTATAGTGATGGGCGTATTGACTAGCCGAGCCAGGATTCCTAGCTTGAGCTCGAGGCCATATCCTTGCCCTTAGCCTCTGTCTTTCTACTTTAGAGAAATGGATTGGAAATCACAGACTCCCAAATTCCCACTTCTTGATAGTCGACTTGGGGTGAGAATGCCCTATTAAGTCTATTTCAACATGTTCAAAGGGGGCGCCATGGCTTGGATCAAGCTATTCAGCTTTCGGATTCCCATTTCGGTTGGCGTCTAAAAGGAAGGAGCCTCACTCAGTCTTTGACGGAGGTCATGGAAAGTAGGATTGATATGCATTTAGTTCGGGCTTGAGTTTAAAGATCTTCTTGCCACCCCGAACTCTTAGAAAGCCCCGGCTATCGATTCAGTTAACAAATGGAGAGAGAAGGCGTCAAAGGTAGCAATTCAATATGAGCATGAAACTGATATTGCTAACCAAGTCTTTCTATCTGAGTATTTTGCTTAAGGTTGACTGGCCTTCTTCGGACACAGATAGATTGAAAACCTACTGACTTATCTCCTCTCGGGTTCCTTTACTTAGAGTAGTGAATCCAGTTCAAGCCGAAGACTAAGAAGAAGGTACGGAAGCCGGGAAAACTTCTAAATAAGTTAATCCCTAAGTTCCGTCGCTACCTGGAGAGCTGGGAGAAGACTAAATAAGCCTATTGGTTTCCTTCTTTCGGTTCTAGAGAATCGCTAAGAGTCAAATCTATCTCATCTTCTTGAAAGATTAGAAAATGCCTTTCATAAAAGAAATTCTCTCCTGGTAAGTAATCACGGATCAAATCCGAGAGGTGACTAAGAATCGACTGGGAACGAATGCTTAGCTGCGAGCAAAATTAGCAAAGGGGCAGGACAGGTTGAATCTCGGAAGTAGGGCAGTGAGAAGTGACTTTATACCTGAGGATATCCTTTCCGTGGACAGTGAAGTCAGTCTCGTACCCTAGCAGGCAGACTAGAAGATGTCCCAATTCCGGAGGTTTAATATCTTCCACGCCCAGAGAGGGGTTTTCTTTGTCTTATAACCTTTCGTGCCATACGATGGAGGGAATGCTAAGGAAAGACATTCCATAAGCTAAGAATCCATATCCAACGGCAGCAAAGGCGACAGGATAAAGAGACTTGGATCTTGGCTAGCCAGCAAGATCAAATATATCAGGAGTTTACTTAATAGGGTTCGCTAGATCTGTAGTGGCATTCCCAGTAGCAGTCTTTCTATACGTCCCTCTAGTGGCCATTGCTAAGTAAAAAAGTCTACATACCATTTCTCGAAAAAAGAGAATCCCTCGCAGCAAAGCTAATTGCAGTGAGAGAGCTCTTTTCTTTCCCAAGCGTCTTTGAAAGCGCAAGGGGAGGCAAAAATCTTTCTTCTTAGAGGGATGTGAACGGTGAGACGCCCTTAACCGAGGTCAGTCCTTTTGCTCTTGTTCAACTCGACGAGATTTCAGCTCTACTTGAATGTGAAAAAAGAAGAATAATCAGTGAAATGAGACCTTTCAGAGGCTCTAATCACTCTACCTTGACACCCTATGAAAGAGGGCTCTTCACTAACTTTCCTTAGACTGACTTCTACAGATGCTTCATTGCTATCTTATTCATCTGAAAGAGTGTGGGATGCTTTTTTCATATATTTCCTAGTTTGATTGGATTAGTCCTTTATTCTGATACCGCCCATGTCTTTCCCTTTAACGCTGTGTCAAGGCCAGAACGAGCGGAATGGTCTATTTCGCTATTTATTTTGTTGGAACTCTGTAAAGCCCTTTCGAATTGAATGATTCAGTGTGATTTTCACACTCACTCTCTCTAGACCCAACCAAAGCCCTTCACTCAACTCAAAATAGCGTATATTAGCATCTCATGAGTGGAAAGACTCGTTACAACTTCTGCTTTTGTCAAGGGCAAGGGACCGGCTCATTTACCAGAAATCCGCCTAAGAAAGACCTATCCGGAAAGAAAGATGGTTTCGTAGCTGATCCGCCGAAAAGAAAAGACAAGGGGGTGCACTCTTGACTAATCGGTCTTTCTGGCAAACTATCTTCTAGGGTGGCCGCCAGTGCTCTCGTATATAAGAGAAAGGCTTTTCTTTACCTTTTCTTGCTTACTATCTTTTCCATCGTCGTAAGAAGAGGTTGAAGCTTATTTTCAAGGTATGAGAAATCGTAGCTCGTGACATCTCCACCGTAGAGAACGTATTTCAGCGGGGCAGTCTGATTGTAGGTACCATCGTTTGGGCCGCAAAACGTGCATCGCCCAATCGTGGTAAGGTTTTCAAATAACTCTTTCACATAGTTAGCAATGATACCTAAAAGTATGAAAATGACTTTCTATAGGCAGACAGACGCCTCTGAGCGAATCTACCCCTCTTAGGTCTTTTAGCACTCCGATCGTCTAACGGATTGAAGCCTAAAGAAGAAGAAGAGAGCCAGGTGGCTTGCCCATCAGTTCATTCAGTTTGGATTTCCTCAAAGATAGGCACTATACGAGAGATCAATCTTCATGCAAGGAATGTGTGAAATAGTCTGGCAAAGGCATCTTCTATAGATGGACCGAAACCGGACCTAAAGGATTTGCCTGGGGCAGAAAGTGTGCCGTGGTTAAAAGACTTCACCCGCACCAATTGCTGCTAACGATCCTTCTTCTTTTCTTTTTACTGACACAACGAGCCCAAGAGGAACCTCTGAAAAAGAAGCATTTTTACAGATAAGTAGGGCAGTCAAGGGCTCTTAGAGGATATCTATTTCCATCTGAACTAAGGTTATCCAGGTATCGGCCCTAAGAAGATGTGCTAAAGCACCTTTCCGGCGATAAATCCGCTGAATAGGCTTGTGGGGCAGACTCTGCTGCTAGCTCAGATCTTCTTCTTTCGGCTTTCTTCCTTCTTAATGGGTGGGCCAAAGCTCAAGGCCTTAGCGAGAAAACTACCTATTTCAAGGTAGGACCCAGACCGATAGATTTCTTCTATAAGCGAAGGAGCGTAGCCACTCGCATCAATAAGCGGGAGAGGGGCGAAGAAGTCAAAAAAAGGCGTAAATAGCTTCTAAGAGAATCCAACTACTTAAGGTCTTCTCAAGAAGAGGTCTTTTACGCACTTGAATCTTTATCAATAACAATAGGAAAGGCCTGATTAGAATCGTTAGGAAGTGCACTTATTTTCTTGTCTTAGGGCGGGGAAGTATATGCTGCGACACAACTAAAGCGAAAGACCTCCGCTTGTAACGGAAGCGAAAAGAGGAATTGCTTCGTCACCCTTTCTTATACCTGGTCCAAGCCTGGTAATAGACCCAAACTCCGGGGTCAATGGATCACTTTCTCACTTCGGCCTGCCTTATTCCTTTGAGGATAGGCATCGGGGCTAGAAGACTGTGAAAAGCACTCAGCGAGGCAGAGCAAAGGGTCACATTCTTTTTGTCTTTGTATAGTAATCCAGTTCAGCCTTCGGACGGGATGATGGCTTTCTAGTCTTTCCGCCTTCGAATGGGAGCGAATCTCAATGGCCAGACGAATCCGCAGCAAGGGCATCTGCCAATTATCTTACGTTACGCCAGTGATTGTAGAAAAAGAGGGAAAGGGGCTTAGAGGCTGCTAGAGACCTTTAAACCTCTATTTGACACCTATTAGGTATCAGGTAAAGACTCTCAAAGCCAAGCTTTTAAAAGCAAGAAAGTGGCAATACTAATAAAGCTGCCTACCTTCTTTCTTCACAGACAGCGTAGTGATAAGAAAATGCTAATGCCGTTGACTCAGATCCAAGACGGAAAGTGGTTGATGACGACTTTGAGTAGGAGGACTAATTCATCACAAGAGCTTTCATCCCGAGTCCTCTCTTCCTGCCCTTAGGATGGTCTACGATCAAATAGGAGAAGAAATCTTAGGTTTAGGACTCATGAGAGAAGGGGCAGCCAGATGAGTACCACAAGGGATCAAAGGATGTCTGCTTTCCCGGGTGTACTCTGCAACGATGACAGATTGGATTTCCCTTTGAAGGAGAAGTCCGGTAACACCCCGCCTCAGGGTCAGGCCTTCAAGCGCCAAGCCCTGGATGCACTCCCCCCTATTATCAACAGCCGTAACGGATCCCAGGCTCATAGATGAAGGTGGGATATGCCCAGGTTCAGGATTCGAGACAGAAAGATCGGTTGGTTGACTTACCTCATTCCCATCACCAGTGTCAGTAGCAATTTCAATTTCTTTGTAATTTAGCTGGATCATCTCCAAAGACGGAAACTTTCTCCTTTTCTTTCTATAGGCTCGCCTAAAACTCTAAACTATCTTTCTTCTTTCACTCATAGCTATCTGACTGTGAGGATTCCCCCTTGTATTCCCCATAGGCTAGGAAAGGTTAGTAATAGGCTCAACTACTAGTCTTGGAGCTAGGCAGCTCAGTATGAGGATCGAAGGGCATAAATCGAAGCTAACAATGGGGATGCCCCTACTAGTTGAATTCCTTTAGTAGGAGCAGTAATTACTAGCTCGACCTTAAGGAATAGGTCCGAAGATGCGACTAGAACTAAAAGAAGAGGAACGCCACTTGACCGAATAGGAAGGGGTGCTCGACCCCCCGGGTAGGTGGGGTATTCGACCGAAGCCAGTAAAGTTTCCACACCCGAGGCCTTTGTGACACTATGATATGAGCATAGCCCCAATAACGGTAGAGAGATCAATCTATTTATAGTATGAAGTGTGGTTCGTTGGCTATCATGTCGTTATTAGGGAGGCTGCTTTTGACTGGCATTGGACCGACTCTCTTTCTGACTAGGGTTCCGGAATTTCCCACTGGGAGCTCTTATGCCCTACTACCATAAAAATTCGACATTCTCCTTCTCTTCGCGCAGCAACTAGAGGCCTAGCCTCCTTATGTCTTTCTTGTACCGTCCTTAGAAATAGAAAACTTATGAAAGACTCACCGAATCTCTTTCTGCTTTCATCCTTGAAGAGCTCTATAAGAAGGAAAAGTCTCACTTTCCATCTATGTCGAGGTCCAAGAGATTCCATTTCTATCGAAGTTCCCTAGGAAAAATGGATGAGTCTCACTTTACATATAGGTGAGAGGTCGACTTTTTCGAAATTGAGAGACCTCTCCTAGGTAAAATCTACTTGCTAACTTTTCCATCTATGTCGAGGTCGACTTTTTTCTATTTTCTCAATGTCTCCGAGGTAGTTCATTCGCTCGACTAAAGGAAGTCCCGAACTTCTGTTGAGAGAACTAGTGCTCCCCCGCTTGGATCCGGGATCGGCTACTGAGAAGGGCCCTTAGTATGACCTTCGTATTCCCCTTCGTATCGTAAACTCCTGAATTCTCTTCTCGCCAGAGACTGGTTATGGCTATTCCACTTTCTCGTGTAATCAAGCTCCTATGGAAGGACGAGAGAAAGACCTCTTTGAAAGGTAATTTCACTAAGAAAGATAGGTGATAGCCGTGGATCACCTTTCGGTAACGAAGAGTCCTTCTCCTTTCTGACCTACTTCGAAGAATCTTGAAATGGAAGGTCCTAAGCATGTCTGAAATTTACTTTTACCTAGGAAATTTGAACTGCTACGATAGCTTTTGAGCGAACTAAAGTATAAAATGGGAGAGAAAAAGCAAAGGATTGACATAGCGAGGTAAAGCGGCTAGCTAATCTACCCTAAAACTATGATATACGAACTAGACATTCCGCAATTATAGATAGGTCGAATCCAAAATGTGAAAGACAAGAAAAAGATTTTAGGGCGCGAACTACTATAGTATAGATTTCGGCATTCCTTAGAGATCTTCAAGCCGTCTTGCCTTCTTTCTTTGATTCGCGGTGTCCTGCTCCTAAACTTTTGAGATTAGATTTGGCGTACTCACTACCTATTTAAGGTCAGCTTCTAGCCGAGCTAACTGCTTCTGCAGCTGCAATTCCCCGACCATAACCTCGGAATGGAGGAGATGGATCGGCACCTTCTACCTTATCAGCCACGAGGCTCTCAATGGTGAATTTATCTTTTCCAAAGGTCATAGGAGCCCCAGGAAGGCCTGAATGAGAGGTTCCGTGGGCTTGTCTCGCGGCGCCGGGGAAGCAGATCATGACCTTCGACTTTCTTCCCGAACTCGGTGGGATGAGATAGGAGCGATCCCAAACCAACCATTCGATCAATTAGCATTAATCGGCTCAGAGGGACTATCCAGAATGATAGAAGTTGAAACTCTATCAAGTAAAGAGATATAGTGATCCAGCAATAGGTCAAAGGTCAAAGAAGAAGCTATTACCGCTTATCGAAAGAAATGAATTCAGTAAGTAAGGTCTAAGCGATTGAATAGGTTCATTAGGAGGAAGACGCTGGTCGTAAAGGCCTTCGACGGATCTGGCCGTGAGTTCGCTATGCTAAAGTGGTTCAGTCGCACGCACCCTGAATCCGCTTTTTCCGTTCAGAACATAGCTCTTCAGAAGAATCTTACCCGCAACCTAGAGCTCACCTCTCCAGAACCTTCTAATTGTACGCTCCGTTTTGATCTTTTTTGATTCAAATGGTAGCGACCTCTTTTACGGTAATCAAAATGATCTAACTATAGGGTTAAGACTACCAAGTATAACATTGTTTGACTTTCCTGCGTTTAGGGCTCTTCCCGATAGGAAAGATGGTCTTACCGTGTGATCAAGAGAATGAAGTCAAAGTGAAGGACTTGCTTTCGAAGATGAATAAGGCTTTGAAATGAGAGAAATATGAGTAGAAAAAGTCTATTTGAGGAAAGAAAGACTCTCACTTGCTCTTCACGCTGCTGCCAATAGACTGAGTTGGAGCACTCCAGTTAGAGTCGGTGGCTGCTTAGTAGATGTTAGGAAAAAAGACCGGTTTTCGCTTTTTTCTGTCCCCGAAGTTGTGGTATTTGGCAGGTCTTATTGGTAGAAGGGAAAAGAAGCTCTTTACGCTTAGATTCTCGAGACTAAAGAAGGCATTTCACGTTCAATACATCTAGAAGGAAGATGATCTTGACTCCTTCTTTCATTAAGAAAAGAGGGGCTTTTCTCGAAGGATAGACTGGCTAAAGGTAAGAACTATCAGTTACCTGTAGTCCCCTGTCTTTCTCAATACTGCTCTCACACTTACAGGTATCAGGTAAAGCCGCTCTGAGCGAACCCTCCTTTCGTCTGCCGATCCCGTTGGTTGAGTAGGGAAGCTATAGGATAGGCTTCTTGACATCTCATTCCCTTGAGCTTAGCCCTTGACTTATCAATCTAAGCCTAAATGGTTCACTGATGATGGCTAGGAGAAAGGGAGAAAGAAGTACCTGTCTGACTGATGAACTTCTGAATCTTTTTTGGAAGAAAAAATCGGCTATTTTTCTCCAAATTAGACGAAAAAGACGAGATCCACATACCGAGAACTTCTTTCATTTAGCTAATAAAAAGCTCGAAATTCTTACTTTTTGAGAGAAAAGAAATCATAATTTATTAAGTAAAGCTTTTTTTTTGAAGAGTCCGAAAAAGCTTGCTAAAGCCCGGGATTTCTCACTACTTTTAGCCGAAAGAAGCCAAATAGAAAAATAGAATTCACATAAAAAATAATTATCCCTGTAACTGCATGCATTTTGCTTTACCTGACTTGAGAGAATCAGTGAATAAGCTATTCTGCATTCCCTATTCCTCATTAGCTTATTGAGTAGAGCTTTCTTTCTTCTTTTCTCTCCTCTTCCTATCTATGCTTCAATCCAAGCATACCTTTCCCTATGCTTACCTTATTACGAACCAAGACAGTGACCTACAATAAGACCACTGCCTTTCTACTGACTCTACCCAATCCGCCTGTACTATCCATCACCTTCTTTCCTTTATTATAACCCTATCTTTGAACCTTCTCTAGCTTATCTTTCTTGGTGTACATATATCTATGGTCTTGAATCCTACTTGAGGCAGTCAGGGGTTCCTTGTCACTGGTCATCTGGCTCTCCCTCTGATTCACTTTCATAGAGGGTCTGCCCTTCCAGAAAGGCCTTTCTTTCGCGCTCGGCTTCTTCGGTGAGAAATTCCTCACTTTTCTCCTTCATTCTCCTCTGAAGCGAGTTTACTATAGGGGAGACTGAGGCGAGCACGTCCCTGACTTGTCTATACTCCCTCTTTCCTTCTTTTTGGTGAAAGTCACGAAGGAAGTGCTTGCTCGATAGTGCAATTGTACGCTTGAAAAAGCGTATTAGCTCTTCCCTCTGTCCCCTGGCCGGAAAGGGCGAGCAAGCGTTGAAGGCAGAATAAGTCTTGACTAAATTTAGGGAGGCTTCGAGGAGGTCGCCCAGCTCAGGCTTCCTTTCTTGGTCCGGCTGCCCCTTTACCTTAGCAAGTAGGTACTGTGGGTTCAGTTTTCTTTTCCACCTGGCAAAAGGGGCTTTCGTCTGCAATCTCCCGTCCGGCCCAATGAGCAAGAGAAGGCCCAAAACTCTCAGCTTTCCAGGCTTTCCACGCAGGATAGATGAAGAGGTTGCTGTAAGCTTGAGTTCCCGCAAGGCCTGATTGAAGACTTGAGTGAATCTCCGGTGGAGATAGGAAGAGTCGCTGCCGCTCTTGATCACGACTAGCATATCATCGGCATAGCGAAGATATTCAATGCTTCCCACTTCTTTCACAAGGGCTCCCACCCTGATGTCCAATTGATGAAGAAAGACGTTCATCAATAGGGGCGAGAGCGGGGAACCTTGAGGAATACCACGCTTTTGGTTCGAGTAATCCTTCCCCCCTTTGTCGAAGATCTTACAGCCCAAGAAAGATTGGACCAGCCTAAGGATTGCGTCATTCTCTTCACCGACCTTCTTTCTAAGTAGAGAAAGTAAGATGTTGTGATCAATATTGTCAAAGCACTTGACTATATCTGCTTTGATTACTCGCTCCACTTTCCCATACCCGCACTTTGATAGGGCAGCAAAGAAGGTAAGAAGGCCTCTCTTCGGGCGGAATCCATGTGAGCTGGGCGAGAATTCAGGCTCATAAAGTACGGAAAGGAGATGACTTAAGCCCTGCATGACTATCCGATCCCTACCCGCTGGCTCAGTTATAGGCCTAAATTGCCCGGGCTTATTCGCCTTAGGGATGAAGGACCGTCTCATTGGGGAGAAAGAAAAGGTTCCCCTTTGCAGGGAGATCTTTAGGTCGTGGAGCTCGGACGCTGAGAGCCATTGCTCGTAATACTCAGTCCGTTCATCATAAAGACGCTGGACTTCTTCGACCAGCCTATTAAGCATTGGGCAAGGATGCCCTAGGTCTGAATAGCCAGAAAAAGCTCTCTCTCCATGAAAAGAAGAAGAGATAGACGCAAAAGACAAATGGAAGACCCGCAAGAAAGGATGAAATGGAATAAGAGCCATCATAGAGCGATATTGCATAAGAAAATCTGATTGAACTTCGAGACTGGTTCTGAACGCAGATAGAAGGGAGCGCTAGTAGGCCAGAGAGAAAAAGTACCACGAATGACTAACTAAGACCGAAGGACGGACGACGCTATTAGGGCTGGGCTCCCGCGAGGAAGGTGCCGACGTACGAAATGATCGATCAAGCCTGACGTCGTTCTTTTTTATAGCGCCAAAATTCTCGTAGGTCTGTTGACAGACCCTTCTTGGGAATGTAGGTGTCGTCTCCATCAAGCAACGACTTACTTGACGATTGGGGAATTGAACCATTCCTTCGACCATAGTTCCCTAACAGACTCCGGAAAGAGTGAGAGAACGATGCCCCGGGGCTAGGTGAGCAAGAGAGAGACTGAGCTCACTTGGAGAAGCAGCTGATCTGACTGCCGAGGCTCTGAGGTGGCCTCATGAGTTAGCGCCCTTACTAACTCGTCCACTTTGCAGTTGAACGACCGAGACTCTGCCTTCTAGCTAGGCTGGTTAGGAGGTTTCCTTCGCTAATGAGGGCTTTCTCACGCGTACATGTATAGACCTATTTGATTTGACCGATTTTTGTGATCGTTTGAACTAATCGACAGAAAGAATGGTTCAACTCGTTCAGGAGCTCCTTGCGTATGCGGTGATCAAGTGATCGTGAGTTATCTTAAGAAAAGAGAATCAATCGCCAACATTCCTATCTTCAATTCGTCGGTAGTACAAAAAGAAAATAGTCAAGCCCAGGTCCGTCCGTACTAGAGCGTAGCAAGCTTCCCCGACAGGAGCCTAGCAAGAGCAAGCTTCCTATTTGCCTCTCACCTATCATCCCCCTCCTGCTCTCAGTCCTTTTAGAGAGAGTCCTTCTTCTCGTCCACTTTCCCATAAATAAGAATAGTTGTCTTCCTCATGTCGACCAAGAGTCGGTTAACTAGTCATCGGTCTTTGGCACCAAAGAATAAAAGAAGGAAGAGGGAAGAAGAGAGAAGCATAGACCAGACAAGGTGAATCTAATCATAACCTTTCGAGTCCTATCAATAAGCCATCAAGTAGTTTTCAACTCTGTTTACCTATTCTATTAAGTATCGGCTGTCAAAGAGCCAATAAAGGCTATTGCCGTACCGAACTTCATTCAGGACCACGTAGACTTTTGATGCCGAGCCTTGATTAAGTAGTAATGGTTATCGCCCCTCAACCTTTCCAAAAAGAAGGGAAGAGGAAAGACTAAAACGTCTGCACCTACATCGTGCACAATTAGCAAAAAAATATTGAATTAGAAATCTTCCGATAGGAAATTTCGTACGGGTTATAATGCATTAGGCCCGAACTATAAGCACCGTCCGTACATTAAGATTTAGAGCTATCGGACTCGCCTTCCCTATCAGCCGCAGAATCATAATCGCCCTCGGCTTCCCAATGAACCGCTGATTCGGAATTAGGCTATCCTTCTGAATTGGGCTCGGCTGCACTTTACCTATCAGCTCCGGGCTCACCCTTTGTATTGCTTTCAGGAGCTTGATCGCCATCCCCACTGTCCATCCCTATCTGTATCGGGAGCGGTTGATGGAGCGCAATCTACTTCGGGAGAAAGGGAGTTGGAACTTGATCGGTTAAGCCAAACTTTCGCTCTTACTGACTTAGACGATTGAAGGGAAGAGACCTGCGAGTGGATTAGGGGGGGACCCTGCCCTAGACCGAGATGGTGCCTGGAAGAGCCAATAGACTGATAAGAATAGGCATATTAGAAGAGAGGTACGGATAGAGAGGAATGATGGGCCGCCACACTTGATCAGCCGCTACAGAATGATAGAAGGTGAAGAATCCGAATGAGCCGTGCCTTAGGCTACCACTCGCTGATCACCTAGACTCTGATCCGAAGTCCAATACTCTCTAATCACTTTAAAAGCTCTTTCTAGAGCGAACAGAGGAAGGGAGAAAGAAAGATGCCCTCCGAATACCAAGAATACGGGCCAATTACAGTTGGTAGGTAGTTCGGATTAGCAAGTATTGATGGGTCGTTCAAATGGGTACGATCAGAGCACATGATGAAAAGAAAAATAAGATGAGATAGTCTTATAAGATATTATTGGATCGATAAATCTAGAAACTGCTAAGGCTTAAAAGCAGGAAATTTAGACAGAGAAAAAAATATAAATGGAAGGCAGAGCAGGATGCATAGCATGCTTAGGATGACCATCTTTCTGTCTCATGAAAAGAGCCCAAAGAGAGGTCCCTTCAATAAAGCTCCATCCCATTTTAGAGTGAAGAACTTGCATAAGATCATAGAGATCTCTAAGCCCTCACCCTCCTTCATATTTGATTTGAAGACTCTTCGCACTTCTTTGAGTTGCTTTTCTTGCCCAAGCATTACGTCACATCCTCTATATGGATGGCAGGGGTCCGCCAGAACATATGCACATCCTGATGCAGGAATCCAGATAGATAGTGGGTGGTGCTTCGGATGTCTATTTCTGGTGGGATAATCGGCTTGCTTTCTGTCTAAGGAAAGTGATTCTATTCTGTGGTATGCACCCATCCATCAACGCATCTTTCTTAGTAAAGTCTTTAGGCCTCTTGGCTCCGATGAAGAGGTTTCCTTTTGGCTTTCCTTGCTCAACCTCATGAAGATTCAAAAGAAATGTCGAACTTGATCCTGTCAGGTTGCAAAAATTTCTCCCGGTGCGCTCCTATTTGTATTCCCGATCTTCGTATGCCACCTCGAAAGAGGACGCTTTCTTATTCATTGATTCGATCTTTCTTGGGATTTTTAGCCCTACTCATATTCGTAATCAATCTAAGCCTGAGAGGCAGTTCCTCTTACTAGAAAATAAGGCGTGCGGAACCTGACTAATGAAGGTTTTTTTTTCTGCACCCCGGCTACATCAAAGTGAGCCAATCAAAATGATCGATCATTGGAAAGAATTTCTTCGAAAAGCATCTTCAGCTGTCATACAGAGCCGGCGAATGCTCTCTTGCTCAGCTACAATGCGGAAACTCTCTTTCCATTTCTGCAAGATTCTCCTCTTCCCCTCTATCAACTAAATCATTTATGCATTTGAGCTCTCCTTCGAATCCAGGCGAGGTCATTTCCGCTTAACCAGAATACCTATTTCAGCATCTCAGCCCGCTATAGGTGCACTCTCTTCACTCCTTTACTCTTCCCCTACAAAGGTTAAGATAGCAATCGAAGGAATTCCTCCCTTGGTTAATTGGGAATTAGGGCATTCTTCTTACCTAAGACTACTCTCCTATTTAGCATACTCTTTTTCTTAGTTTTCTCGACTACAAACCTTCGCAACTAAGGAGCTGCTTTATCCCTACTTCTGTATGGGTCTCGTCTCTATCTTCTCTTATAGCCTGGCACGATCATCTTCTAAATGTCATTTCTTTCTATTCCTTGGCTTCGGTCTTGTAAATCCAGAGGTCTAATCTCTCTTTTCCTTTCTTTCCATTTTCCTTCTTAGCTCTTCGTCCTTCTCCATCTTGAAATGTCATCCTCGTCCAGGTTCAAATTTCTAGGGTGAAAGGCTGGATATCCTTTGGTGGAATCTAGATTGGTTGAAAGACCTCTTTCTTTCGAAGCCTTAAACATCACTCTTCGTGTAGAAGGATAGTACTTAGAAAGGGGGAGCGCCTTAATCTATTGCAGGAAAGAATGAAGAAAGACTGGACTAGAAAGACGATGCCGAATAGCTGGAGTGCCAAGCGAAGAAAGAAGTTATGGACTGGCTTGCTCTTAGCATGCTAAGAATCCATCTTTGAAAAGCGAACTGGTCTTTCTTTAGCCTTTGAAGAAGTATGCCCGTATCACCGCTTTGAAGACCTCAAGTGACCTTAAGGTAAGGCACCTTTACTTTCACTTTCATTTCTCAAGGCATCATGCCACCTGTCTATCGTCAGTTTAGCTGTACGGACATTCCCTTCTGGGACAGCCTCATTCGAGAACCTGATAACAGGATAGCTACCTACCTGATTGACTGGACCCGTGTCGAAGGTCATCTATTGAATAAAAGAGGAGCAGTAAGATGGTTGTAGCTAGGCAGCTGGGGCTGTGACGGTAGATAGTCCCTGCGATGTGTCGGGAATGAGGCTCAAGCTTGTTCTAACTAAAAGAAGGAGTCCTAGTAAGCCATAAAGCCCGTATGGGCGGATGGTCCCTTCGATGGTTGAGATAGTAGGTTAGGAGCGAGAGTCTTATATAAAGAAGAATAGCGTTGGAATAGTCGTAGTTATCAAGCTGGTCTTGTCCGGGCGACTAGTGCCAGCGAGAAGTTAAATAATGCTTCCATTAAAGTTCTCCTTTGAGAAGGGGATAGTGGAATAGTGGTGCATAAGAAGAGATCTAAAGGATCTATGAGTAGTAGCTCTTGTCCGGTAACAATGCATTAATATTTCTTTCCAGAGTGAAACTTGATGTCAGATATAGCCGCAAAAGTGAGAAATTTTGACCCATTTCAATCTCCCTCATTCATGATTGACTTTCATTTAGTTTAGTGCCTCCACTAGCAAAGAAGATCGGCTTTACTTTACCACTTTCTCTTTTTCGAGATCAGAGGCGGGATCTTCACTTTCCTGTCGACGAATGATGAAATTCATAATTCCTTCTATCTTTTTCTATCAAATCTTGCCTATTGACTAATTCATCTTCGACCAAGTAAGGAAGTTCCGAATTCTTAGTCAAGGTCCATCAAAGTGAGTCAGTGAAAGACAAGATCTAACCTTCCATCTAATTCTAAAAAAGGGAAGAAGGACCTATTGACAGAGTCAAGGCCGGCTCTAGAGCTTCTGATATCCGCATGCTATTGATGCAATTCTCAAAAAGAACCTTCTTTCTACTGCTTACCTCTCCGCTTTAAGACAGTCCTTCGCCACTTTCATAAGTGAAAAGTAGGACTTCATCTAGCCTAGCCACATCGGAAGGCAGTGAGCTTTCGTAGAACTTTCTTGTCAAAAATATTCTTGCTAATCTCATTCAAAAATGAGACCTAGACTTTAGAATCAGATCCATTTGAGACAGAAAGTCGATTTGAGAAAGTTGACAGTTCAGATGCGGATTCGATATCCTTATGAATCAGTCTATGAGTGACTCTCTTTCGAAATCAAATGTCATAGAAGGATTGAGAATCTCCCTAAGTCGATCTTTAGTGAGAGGCCTTGCACTTATTTCTCTATGAAAGCACCTAAGACTTTAAGCCTTCAGCTCCCTCTCGTCCAGCTAAGAAGACCTTGCCCGAGGATCAACTTCAGGATTATGCCCACCTGCTTCGCGGCCATCCCCTGCCGATCTTCTTCTTGTCCCTGCGTAAAGGCATGGCCCCGATCTATGAAAAAACTTTCTAGCAGTGCTATTAGAAAATCTCTGATTCTTATATAATAGTATCTCCTTCACACACTGCCTAGGGAGGGTTGGGGCATAGACCTGTTGATAGCGTGCTTGCAACTCCTCGCTTTTCAGTCTAAGCCTAAAAAGAAAGACCATTTGACTAATGAAAAACATCCGTTTGGGGGCCTCGAAGGGCATCGCAAGGGGTCCTAAACTTGTGTGAAAGCCCACTCTTTTCCTATGTTTTCCATTAACCAGATTCCCCAGAAATCTCGTGTGTAACGAAGTGAGATTGATATCCTGCATGAAGCTTTCAGAATGCTTCCATCTCTTCTTTATATAGTCTTGATGTGTCACTCTGGTTGGCTCAATTTCTTTTGCGCCTCTGTAGGCTTCCTACATGTCAGAAGAAGAGAAGAACGATCGAAGATAGAAGGAATGGAATCGGACCTCTTCTCGGGCTATTCGGGCGGAGGAGGTCTTGGGCAATCAATAGGTTGAGTGACTGGATCGACAAAAAAGTCTCTTTGAAAGTGAAGTTGATTCCTTGCATCTTAGGCTAAAAGAAAAGATAGGGCTATTCAAACCAATCTAACCAAGCCAAGGAAGGCTAGCTAATCTAATGCTAGGAGATTCTATTCATCTCTTAACCACCTTCCCAAATTCAATTCATTCAAGCATTCGCTCCGAGTCGCCAATAGGAAGTTCACTCCCTCCCCCTGGGAAAGTCAGATAGCAGCTAAAACCCCTTCTTCCTCTTATCCTTCGAGACGTGCCTCCTCCTTCCCTTAGCCAGGTAGAATTTGACTTCCTCAATAGGAAGATCTGGCATTAGTTCTCAAATCGGAGGGCATTGATTCCGACTATACCTTCTAAGCTAAGGTGACAATTTCATTCCCTTTCCCTAGCGGGGGATAGGCATTTAGTTACCTTTCAAAGAGCGTCTTTTTAGCAGTTGATTCGTGCTAACTCCTAAGAGCGGTTACGTGTCATGTGCAGCAGATGAAAAGTCAGACCTTATTCGTCGCAACAGCAGTATCAAAAACCAATCCAACGACAACATCCGACGGGGCTAAAAGCCTACCGGCGACTCTCGTTTTTCTTTTTCCCAATCTCTCTATGTTGAGGAAGGGAAGAGAAGAGCTACTACAGCTGGTGTCTTCGGAAATGGCCGGATTATAGCAGGAAGAGGGTTTTTTACCTGACTGAAAGCGGGCTTTCAATAAAAATTGCCATAGATCGTGATTCAAAGAAAGAGGTTCTTAGCCTTAAGTGACAAGGGGGTGAGCCGCTCCAAGTCGAAAGCGATATTTCTCACTAAAGGTAAAGGACGAAGCCAAGAACGTAAGGAGGTTTTGAAGACTTTACCTTTCTTTAATAAGCTACTAACATCTATTCATTTAATGAGAACCCTGCGCTTGCAAAGGCAGAGACCTAAGGGATTTTCATTCTATTCCCTTCGACATGGGCCATGAGAACGAAAGACGATTAGTCCCACTTCCCGCAGCAATAGCAGTAGTGGAGCAAAGAAGGTCTAGTCGGAATGTCTTGGAAAGAATGCCTTCTTCTCTAGCAAAAAAATAAGCGCCAACATAGCAATCTAGGAATCCGAAATACGAATTGAAGTTGTCAATTTTCAACTGATCATCAGGGCTCGTTCCGGGTAAGATAGAAATTCGATCTCTTTCTTTTTTATTGCATAGATATAGGGATGGCTGCACTCGTCAAGTAGAGAATCATATAATGAAATATGCCAGTTGCCCGTGCGGCAGGGAAGAGGTTTGCTCTGACTTTTGACTCTCAAGCATAGAAAGATGCGCCAATTAAAGCAGAGACGGGTGCACCAGACGAAAGGTTCTTACTAGCTCTTTTTCACTAAAGTCATAATGTTTTGGCAGCGAAAGGCCTCTTTATAGGTAAAACCTTCACTTTCAGTTTAAGTGAAAGAATGAAATCACGACCCGCGCCAGATCCGACGACTCTGATGGACTGCCTTCTTCTCCTGGCCTGACGGCTTACTCCAGCCGCAACGAAAAGGGGATGATTTTATGTCCTGTCCCTACAAGTCAATTCAATAAATTCAAAGTGTAAAGACTTTTTTTGACTCCTCGGCAAAGACTGGTGCTATCCGTGCTTCCTGCCATGCCATATAAAGGCACTAAACCTTAGGCCTCAATCCTATTCATTCAGCAAGAGCAGTAGGTTGAGCACCAGCGGGATTAATAGAGCCTTATCTTCCCCGGCTTAGCCTATGAGATCTGGGCTTACTCTTCGCTTCTTACTGGAGTAGGCAAAGTTTTAACCCAGGGGAAAGGTCAGTGTCGGTGCCCTTTCTTTTCCCGTTGACTGTTGGCTGACTATTTCAGGAAAGGGAAAATCCTCAAGAGAATGAATTCAAGACTCGCGTCGCTTCCCCCCCTGCGCCTGCGGACGGACAAATAAATACTAGAGCGTGGAAATCCTTTCTAATTAAAGTGTAAAGCTATAGGCCCGGTAAAGAAGCCTTTTATTCAACCATTCGCGGGGGCACACTCTGACTAGGTATGGGTCTCCTGTGTTATCAATAATGCTCAGCTTCTCCAATGAAGCTACATCGACTACCAAAGTACCCGATCCAGTGGTAGCGGACGGATCAGCAAGAGATAGGGATTCCGAGACAGAAGTAATATCATCTAAAAAAGGAATGAATTCAGGATCGGTGCCATTCCCCGTTGTTGACTCAGCGGCAGAGGTTGTCGAAAAGGAGATGGAAGCCGATTCAAAGGTAGCTGGCTCTCTTTTTCCATTCTCTGACGAAGCGATTGAATACTCGTGCTCCTTCTACTATATCTGAATTATGGCTCCCCGGCTCTATTGTATTGATCGAAGCGTGGCACCAGGCAATTGGGGGATAGGGGGCGCGGATAAGGCAGATCTTGACTCTTAATGGACACCGTCCAGTTATGGATCGGGCTAGAACAGACCGTGGCAAAAGAAGAGTCTATTTCAGGTTAAGCTGATGTGATGTATTGTATTGGCCGAGTCCTAAACCCCAACGGAAAGATCAACTCTAACTCTGATGGGCGGATCCATGCCAACTCCCCCAAAAAGAACCTAAAGTGCCGCTCTAATAGGCCTACAAAGCGAAAATCCTTTCTTCGAGATTTTCCCCTTATAGACTACTGGGCAAAGCCCAGGGCTAAAGGAAAGAGATTTGAAGACGTAGCGCAGTCTGTAATGAGAGCGGGATGGGGACGGAAAGGCTTCCCCTCTCCTGTAGTCGCGAACCAGTCAATTTGGAATTTCAGAAAGCGTAGGCCCAACGACAAGTCCTTCTTCATCTGTCAGTGGCCAAAGGTAAGTCATCAGGCACCGGATGTGCAGCGAGGAAGTCCGCGAGTGCCTGTCCTTTGCCTTACAACATTAGGGAGGGGACGTATTCGAATTCCATCAGCAATAGAGCCAGTCTCCCTGACAGAACTGGCCGAGTCATCAGGAATTTGAGTGGATCGGCTTTAGAGATGAGCTTTTCTTAGTTTTAGCTGCCGGAATGACCAAGGGCTTAGAGCTCGGCCTTATGAGAAATTAGTAAGGTATTTCCATTTTCCTGTGGAAGTGAAGGATCCTCCTTGGGCTTTTCTTCGGCCTTGGCCTTCTCGGGCCCCGCGACCTGGTGCCGAGATCACCTCTTCTTATGAACTAGAGTCGTCACCCGAGGCCGGGTCATAAAGCTTGGAATCTGCACAGTAAGCTTCGACCCAGGCTTCCGATCTGCGAAGACTCTTTGTACTTTTTTTTCCTCGTCGATATAGCAAGGATATCCCAGCTAGAAAGAAATTTCCGTATAAAAATCTAGTTTTTTGGTTGGAAAATAAAGTCTTTCATTCTCCGGCTATTTACTTGATAATTGCACTTCAAAGGTATAGCAGCTTATTAGGAAAAGCACCTCCATGAGGTCTAAATTAAGGTCTCCACTACAAAGCAGTCCAACGTACCAACTGAACCATTCACAAAGAAAGAACGAGATGTCCATGAAAGAGAATCTTTAAGTAGAAATTCAAGACTTCTTTCGTCTCCATTGAGCCTATCCCAGACTGATGCCTATCCGAAGAACAATTCTCCCATACCGGATCTTCAACGAGATAATCAGTCAATGGCTCTAACTTTCACTAAAGCATACTTTGGGATACTTCTTCTATGCAGATATGGAGGGAAGGACTTCCTTCCACCCCGCATCTCTGAGATAGCAGTCAGACCAACCGATATAGAATGATAGGTTTTTCTTCCGTGAGAGGTATAGGTCGTTGCTTCCGTAAGTCAGTCTTCCGTCGAGAATGAGAGTGAGAGCTTGGTCTTCAGTGAGAGGTCGGCGTGCTTTCGGAAGATCTCCCAGTTGCTTCCAGAAGTTCAGTCTTTGTCCTATTTCTTCCCCTTGTAAATCTCTGTCGAGGAAAAGGATTGCACTAGAATGTTTTGGAAGAGTCTAGAGTGGAAACTGGTCCTAAATGCGAGTGGTCTTTTTCTCTCCAGCCTTGAATTCCTACTCCGTCTAGGCCAAGGATAGCACTGTAATATAGTCTAAGAGGATGTCTCCAAGGAGCATTCAGTCTAGTTAAGGAACTAATTTCTCTTTCTTAGTTGGTTCCACTTTGAGTTTGGATGAGATACCTATTTTTTGGTGCCTTTGACTCTATCTTTCTCCTGAGTTACAGGATTGATATTTTCTTAGTCGAGTTGCATCCTCTAAAAGAGGGGATCCTATTGATATAATAGCAGATCTGCTTTCTGAGATGCTTTCTTATTTATCTTCCCTGGGGATAGGAATTATTACCTGAGATTCGTATTAGTCTAAATGACCAAAGATAGGATTTCTCGAGACTTTGTCTAGTTTTAGGAATTGCCTGATCATCTCGTATCGTCTATCACATATCTGATTATTGGCATGAATGAGGAAAGTAGGCTTTTCTTCCCATTGCAAAAGGATTGAGTCTAGAATCGGTACCTTGGATAGTTTGGACCATTTCCTTTTTCTCTCGTAGAAGAAAGAAGAGATCCTCTTAGTAGGCATGGCCTTGGAAAGAGATTTCATTGACGAAGAGATTCCAGGGACAATAGATCTGCACGGTCTCTTTCATACAATCAAAATCACAAATAAGAAGAAATAAGAGAAGAAAGAGGCTAGACCTGAGATCTCAAAGTCAAGTAGGTAAGTAAGTCCATACTCCCATTTCCTTGGACCGAAGATTAAAAGAACGAAATGCACTAAAAAGGAGAAATGCAATTCTTTGGAGGAAGGGAAACAGAGCAGCTGAGAAATGCACCCCGAAAGAGATAAAAAAGGGAATCCTCAGGCTCAGCACAAGGAATGGGGAAGAAAGCCGGAATTCACCTACTTTCACTATGGAAATGGAAAGAGAAGGATTTCCTACTAAGCTATTTATTTACCCCCAGAATCCCTAATCCTATTTTGGACCAACCCGGGAAGGAAGATCTATTACCAGTTAGACCGCCCGATGAATGCGGAAAACCTGTTTTACAGTAGCTATATCCGGACCCTTTCCTAGGGCTAGAATAAAGAATGGAAAATCTCAATATCAACCAGTGAGAGAGGTCAAATATACTGATCCACTTTCTTCTCATCCTGTCTTTCTTCCCGGGGTAGCTCCGTCGATCTCATGCCAGATTTCTATTTATATAGAATTGGTGGCCCATCAATATGCTGCCTAGAACTCGCTTTCTTCAGTACTAGAAGGAGCGGAAAGAGAGCATTCCAGAGGTGGCGGACCCATTCCTTCTTTCTCTCTTCCAACTGGATGCCCATGATTCTAGTTTAGTCTTTCTTCTCGCCCGAGGTGCACAGTTGAGGGTGAACTTTATTCAATCTCCCGAGGAAGAAGATAAGATAGTAGCTCACACAACTTCATCTTTTGAACCACCTGTTTCAGAAAGAGTCGAAAGAAGTGATTTGGCTATGAGATACTTTTCGCCGATTTCAGCAAAAAAGAAAGAAAAGTAATGAAAAAAGACGGGGTTTAGCAATCCTTTTGCCATTCGTCGAGAATTTACCTAATATACGAAATTATGATTGTTTTTCTTCCTTTTCGCTCTCTTTTGCCCATTTTTCTTAGGTAAAGTGTGCCTGAGCATATATATGGAGCATCCCTTTTTCTCAAGAAATCTACCTCTTTTCGGTGAAATCTTCTTTTCCACTTTTGGCCATATGTGGAGTTCAACTTTTTAGAAATGGGGATTCGTCTCCGAGTTAAAATCTCTGTTTCCACTTTTGTATATCTGCTTTCCCTTTTTCTCTCGGGGTAGTGCACAAAGGAAAGTACTAATTAGTTTCCGCATTCGGCAGCATTCCGGGTTCATGGTTCTCTTCTCTTGGGTCGGGACTGTGCTTGATCGAGTGATAGTAGTTGGATCGAAGGCTTTTTTCTATACCGGTGGTAGCGAAGCATAAGTTGTCTCAGTTCTTGACTAAGATGTAGGTTCCGCAGGGAGCCTCAGAGTAGGTTGGACGTCGTTCTATTTTCTCTGCTAAAGATGGTATAGATCTGCTCACGGGTGAGAATAGCCATAGGGGTAGTCAGATAATCAGTCACTTCCTCCTCCCATTCCAGAACTACTATAAAGGGAAAGATAGGGACAGGAGTGCCGGGAAGCGAGTGAGTGGCATAGTAGTCTGTCTTTTCTAGTTTCGAAGCTTGGAGTTCCCCCACTCTCATGATTCAACTCCATGTAAGGCTAAGGTCAAGGAGGGGCGTTGGGGCCAGTGAGCGAGTGAGAGGTAAGCCTATAGAAGTAGGTACTACAATTGCGCCCTTGTTCTTGGCTAGTTAGAGTCTTCTTCCGGCACTTGCTTGCTTTATCTGCTTCTCCGTCTCTTATGTCTTGGTCTAGCTCAAGCTATTCATAAGAAGTATGGGCTAGCTAAGTAGTATTGTGTCCGGTATGGGATAAGAGTTCTGAGGAAGGATATTGTGGTGAGGGTTCATGACTGTCAGTCAGTCTTGGCTCAGTAAGTATAGGTGTGCAGGAGAGGGTAGAGTCTGTCTTGCTTGCTTCCTTCTACTAGTCTACAGTCTTTCTGCGGCTCAATGGAATATCAATATTTCACTCTCGAAATCACATAGTAGAAGATCTACTTTACTAGCTAGATAGGAGAATGCCTCAAAGAGCTTTTACTCGCGCTCTAAGATTCCCTCTGATTCCGCTTATTTTGCTTTCCGAAGAAAAAGGCATGCCGTATGCTTAACATTGGCCGTTCGGGACATGATAGTGAGTGGTCATCGCTCTGCCATGATCCATTCAACATTTCAGTCTGTCGGGACCGGTCTTCAATCCTTTTTTCAAGCAGTAGATCTAGGCTTGAAGAACTAAGGGAAGAGGCAGTCCGGGTAGAAGGAAAAAGTCCATCTTTCCGCCCTCAAAACCATTGGTCTGCGAGGATAGAAGTAGTCATAGCTCTTCAGGAATTAGAGGGAAAGAAAAGACAGCCCATACGTAATTGCTTAGATAAAGAGAGCTGCTCAAAGCAGGGGGAACTTCAGTCAATAACCCTAAGAATTGCTTTCTTTAGTGACAGAAGGGAGGAGCGAATTCTCCTTTTCGGCACGTCGTTTTCTAGCCGAATGAAAAGTGTTCATCTGGTGAGGAGCTCAAATAGGCTCAACTTGTAAGCAATGGCGCAAAGACAACTAAGGTTTCGCATAATGAGTTGTACGGGGCCCGCCTTGTCTATTGTATTTGGCCGATGCTTCTTCGGACTCCATCCACAAGATTTGCTTTTCCAATACCAATCTACTTTAATTGGATCATATGGATGTAGAAAAAGTAGATTATATGGATGAATTGGCAAGCCCTCTTTTCCATTTCGAAGATGACTACAGCCTCCTTACTGCATTATGTCCTTCCACTCTCTTTTCTCGGGATCCGTGATCTAATATACGGTACAGAACATCAATACTAGTTGTCTGCGATTAAGAATGAGAGAATTAGTCTTCTCAGAAGAAGATTTTCCGTTGGTATTACATTCAACAAATGGTTGGAAGCAGTCAGTTGAAATAGAATTCCACCAGTGGATGGTAGGTTTTCACCTTCTTCTCTTTATACGGGCTGAGGTGGTTGGATAATAGGCTGCTATCCTTCCTTGCGCGGCTGCCTCCTCTTTGCTATGCTAGCCGCCTTTCTTCTTTTTCATATTGCTGCATGCGGATATACCAGTCATAGTAATTCTCTTAAGAAAAGAGGCTTTGTGAAAGAAGAAGGGAGCTTAGAAGCCCGGCTCTCATACCACAACTAGGTCAAATAGGATAGGTCCCAGGTAACCTAGTAGAGCAGGTCAAATCTATTCTTTCTCATCAAGATGCCTGCCTATCTTGTGATTCTGCTTCTGTCTGATATCGACCTTATTCTGGGGATGAACTGCTTATTGGTCCCGAATTCTTGAAAGATCTTTCGATGCCGGTGAAGCCTCTTCTTTTGTTAGCGAGAGCAGTTAGGAAGAAACTCTTCCGAGAGAAGGCCCACGCTTGGATTCTTCCTTTGGTGAATGTCTTCTTTAGTATAGATCGGCTTACCTACTTATTTTGGGGGCTGAACAATCTCTCTTAGCGGAAAGGCATCTCTTTTCAAAGCCTGCGAACTTTTATCTTTTATCCGGCGTAAACAGCACTCTAAAGAAATATGCCCTGGGAAGAAGGGAAGCTAATCGAAAGAAGAAGGCAGCGGAGGAAGAGATCTTTGATTGGTCATACCTTCCTTCTTTTTCTCCCTTTAGCTTAGTTTCGGCTATGAGATTGGCTTTGGACTTGGACTTAAGGCCACTTGGCTGCTATTACCCTTCAGAACTGCCCATGTCGGATAGGCCTCAGTCTGACTCACGAATGGCTGGCTCCCCTCCCATCCTCAAATTCCTTACATTACTAGAAGGAGCTGGTAGAACATAAGCATGGTACTTCTCTTCGTCTATTCTAGCGAACCCCCGAAAAGATCTTCTTTCCCTGGCGTAAATGAATTCTATTCCTCTTCATAAGCCAGAGGCGCAAATAAGGAATTGGTGGTCGGAAGAATAGACCCGGGAAAGCTGTGAGAGGTATGAAGTCGCTCGACTTATGGCATCTACCTTTTTCCACTAGGATCAATAAAGGTAGGTTCGGGTCAAAAAAGATCTCAATCCCGTCCGGACCAATTCCATTCTACCGGGGAGAGTTCCTAATCGCTACTTTGGTTTTCAATCTGACATCTGTACCACTTTAGCAGCAGAAGTTGGATCGCGGGAACTAAAGGATGAGATTAAGGGATTGCTGGAAAACCTTCCCCTATGATAGCCGGTCTTTTCCTTCTTGTGCGATTCTTCCGAGTGGGATCCGCTGCTGAGCTTTGAAATATGCGGGTCCGTTGGGCCTCTCGTAGGTTTAGTAAAAAGAGGTAGCTAAGTCTTCACTATTTTCAGGAAAAAAAGAATTAGTTGACTCTGCCGACTGAGATGAAGGTGCGTGTGCTCTTAGCCGGGTCTTCAATTGCCTACTGATCTTCCCCAGTTCTTTCTATGGTCGATTGCCTTCCTTCCCAGGATATGTGAATTGCTGCCCTTAGGTATGAATGGGATGAGAATAGCTTGAATTCCCCTTAGCTATTGCCAGATTGAATCTCAAATCAAGCTGCCGTTCTTCATAGAGTGCAATTCATAGAATAAGGGCTTTCCTAGGAATCCGGATAGGTTCTCGTTGGAAGCGTGAAATCGAGCGAATAGAGTGCATTTGATGACAGATTTTTGACATCTTTTAGGAGAGGATAGGAAGTGACCTGAATCGTGAAAAAGGACTGCTCGTTGGCCGGAAAGGCGAGGTCTTTTTGATCTCAATTCATTCTTCCAACCCGGGATTTTTTGAAGAAGATGTACTGATTAGTGTCATTTCTTAACTATTCTCAGTTGATATGTACTTTTATTTGAGCAATCAAAACGGTGTCTAAAGCCCGTCTTATTTGATGAAATTTTCCAATTTCTCGGTAAGAGAAGATTAGCTAACTATATGCTTAAGACATTGACTTCTATGTAGGTAAGGATGTGCTCTAAGGGAGAAAATGCATTAGAAATTCCCATCCCGAATTTACTTATCGATAGTCGTACAATCCAGTTCTTTCAGTAGGAGAGGAGTAGTCAGATCCTGAACAATCTCTTCCGCTTCGGAGCGAGGAGAACTCTGATTCCATATTTCCCCGCAAGAAAAAAAATGAAACTTCTAAAAGCCACTTTCTTTTATGGCCTTGTGCCCACCCAAGCCCTTATAGAGATAGGGGGTGTGCAATACCCACCAATGGCGATGAAATCTTTATGCCTGCGAGGACTAACTATTTCTTAACCGACCAAAGTCATACTTTTTAGAATAACGATTAGGGTGCTAAGGTTTATTAATGGTCTAGTATTAATCAGGGGCGATACCAATCCCCTTTGTCTTTAATGACAAGAATTTATATGATTCATTGAAGTATACATAAGTGTCAGTTTCAGGCTTAGGAAAAAGTTATGGCTTTAGAAGAAAGGAAAGAAAGTGCCGGGGCGAAGAGCTTCCTCTTACTTAAACTAGGGCGTACTATATTGGATTGGTCCTTTTTTATCGGGCTCTTACTCAGGTTAATGAATATCTCGCGGGAGAAGGTCCATTATAGTATCTTTCCTCTTACTCCCATCACTCATGACAAGCCTTCATGCCAATCAGTCTAGCTGTAGTGACGGCCTAGCATCCCTTTATCCATTATGGGTTTAGATATCCATACCGAAGGCAAGGCTTGACCTTCTTTGTAGGTCAGATGGAAGATCTTTTTTTCTGGCTTATACAAAGAACTCAAGTTGGACTATATAGTCAGACTCATTTTATAGTCTAAAGTCGATGCGCCTTCTCTTCTAATAAAACTGTAGATAGGCTGGGCAGCTTTATGGGTGACCAATTGGCATGACCATAGCCGATATAGTTTACCAGGAAAGATCTTTTCCATGCCAATATTAGGACCAGGCGAAGTCATTCAGGAGCCTTGCCTTTTGAATCAGAAATTCAAAGAGATACCCGGCAAACGACATCCAACCATGCCCCTTCCCTCGTCTTGGGAGATAAGAGTTCCCTTAATATCATCTATCTCTTCCTCTTTCCCTTACCCGAGCCGGCCTTCCTCTTATCATACTTTCTTTTCACAGGAGGGAGATCAGGTCAAGGTCATCCAAAGGAGATCAATGGATTCCATTTGACTTCTCAGTATTTTCAATAGGAAAACTAATACTGGTAAGTAAGAAAGTCTCAAGGGCTACCTTTCGATCAAACTGTGGTTGCTGTTTTATTTATGTCTCCTCCCTCTGTTGCGAACCCACTCCGCTCGAAGACGACGTCACGGGACTCCTACACCCTTCTTGTCGAAGGCTCTATATACCTCCTCCCTTCCGTCCTCCTCTTGCTTCCTTATATTCGGCTTCAGCCAAATATCTCGTAACTAGAGAACAAAGTCAATCCAATCCTATTCAACCCCAATTCCATTCCGTTTATTCTTCAGGTTTAGTACGGAATCTCGGTACTCCTTCTTTGTGAACAAGAACTCCGCTAGGGGCCTTTGAAGCATACTTCTTGATAGCTTGCATTGGGTAGACAGGTATAGGAGAAAGCTTAAATGGTAACGAGCTCTTAGTCCTCCATTGAGCTAGGCTTGTAAATAGCATTCAATAGTCTAGTAGTAAGGTATCTAAGATCGGAGCGGACTTCTCACGCTTTTGCTTAGCTAGCTTAGGTCGAAGAGGGGGCAAGAAGCTTTCTTTGGATGTGCTATGGCATAAGGGATTCATGGAGGACTAAGAGTTCCAGCTGCCAAGGCTGCTTAGAGATCGGGGTGGGTAGTTCGAGTGCCCAAGTCTCATCGTAAGAAAAAGAAGTGAAAAAAATGCCATTCTATTCCATACCTCTCCCTAAAAGAAAGCTAGGCTTCAAGTGGAAGCCTTGTTCTCATTTATGTAAATTCTTGCATTCCAAAGAAAGGTGCATCCGCTGTGTCAAACTTGGCGCTTTAGGCTTCGGCATTCATTCACTACATGCCCCACCATTTCATGCTATCTCTCGATGAGAGCAGTCTCAGAACCCTATGTCACAGAGAAAGTGGAAAAGCTAGCGAATCACTGCATCACCACTCACTCACTGAGCCCAGTTCGCTTCGTTAGCTTATCAGTCTGATGCTGCTACCTAGCTATTGATTATTCTGCTTTAGCTAGACCCCCAGTTAGACAAGAGCAGCGGACCTTCATTCATTCTTTTGAAAGGATTGACCAATTGAATATATAAGAATCGTACGAGAACCTGACCTATAGTTATCCCTGGGGTGAGAAAAGCGCTTTCAAAGGGCCTTCTTTCGCAGTATAAAGAGTGCACCTACGGTACTACGGGCAGGGGGTGCTAAAGTCATAGGGTAATCGCCACGTAGCCCCGTATTTTATTTTTTGCTTTCTTTTCCTCGTAGCCCTGTGACTTCTTTTACGAGATTTCATCCAACTAGAAAGATCTTAAGCGAAGAAGCTAATAAATGAAATGAAAATGGAGATTTCGAAAGTGTATATAGAAAGTGTGCCATGAGTTAGGATATCGAGATTGGCTTCGTCTTCCCGGAAACTTCAGTAGTTGAAAGCAAATGCCGACAGGCGTAGGCTAGGTGTTGGCGCGGGTCGATTACCTCTTTCCTAGGTTAGACATGCTTTGCCGGTCGTAGCAGCCCTTCCCCATGACTGATTGGTGCACTTATCGACTCTTCCTTCGCTGCGGAGGTCAAACTGCTTACACGAGACTGGCGGTGTCCTTTGCTTCCGAACCTATTTTCACTGCTACGAGGCCTTACCAGTTGCATGCAGCTTCCCCTCCCCCTGTCCCAAACTTTCCCGGCAGTTTTCTGCTTCCCCGGTTGGAAAGGAAAGTCGCTAAGAAAAAGCCGTGAGTAGGGGCTACGTAGACCAGAAAGAATTTTCATTGTCCCACGGTTGATTGAAAATCCTACTCTTTCGCCCAGAAAGCTCATTACTGCTACAATGCGGCTCTTCGCTTCGGATCTTGGCCGATCCGATATTCTGATTCACAGAGTAGGTCGAAGGCCAAGATTGGATTTAGACTAATAACATTATACGTGTTACGAATGGAGGCGAGGCCTAAGGTTGTTCTGCACTGGAGAAGAGCCTTAGCATAGGTCTTATATCAACTCGGCCTGCTCTTCTTGGCGGAACTCCTTCTTAGAGTGAATTCTGGCTCAAACTCACTTCTTTCTATAATGATTTCACTAAGCTCCTTCCTATCTAAGCTCATTCAGAATCTATCTTCTAGAAGAAAGGATAGTCTTTAAAACTAATAAGGCGGGTAAAGAAGACTACTGATTGTATTCAGAGAAATTGCTTTGTATTTTCGGTATAAACCAATACATGGATGGCTTTCAATATCATGTTGGAAAATCTCCTTTCTTTTTTCCCCCGATAGCCTTTGGCTTTAGCCAATTGCATTCTCTTACCGACCTCTCAATAGTTCTAGTCAGGTATTATGGCTTAGCCTTCTTCTCCCAGGAAAAGTCACTATGAGGAAAAGGAAGTGTGCACCACGGAATGAAAGGAAGACTGACTTTTCTAAGCCGGCAATCTAATCAGTCATTCCCTTCTGGAAATCAGTAGTCTACTTTCTCGTAGACAGGCATGCAAGGGAAAGGATGAGTGGGCGACTGGTGTGTGAAAGGGGCACTACTTTTCGTAGAAAGAGATGCTTTGATTGCAGCTGCCCGGGAGAAATGGAATGCAAAAATGATCTGATTCTAAGGTGGGTGAAAGAAGGTACCTACTAGTCTGTGAAGCTTCGGACTCTGTCATGACCTTCCTATTGCTCGATAGAGATCTTCAGTTATTGCCTTGGCTGCTTAGTATGGACCATCCTTTGGAAGGGCTTCAGAAGGCTAAGCGAGAGGACTCCATTCATGAATTCCACTTCCTCCTTGCTGGTGAGGGACCTTCTAAAAGATAGCTCGAATTCTTTCTTGAGGTCTCAAGGCCATTACTAAGTCCAAGCCCATAGGATGCCCGACTGCCCGGGTGAGGACCCTAGCTCTCTCCCCTATGCCTGCTCTAAGGAATCCTAGTAGAGGGCACTTTCCACTGAGTCAAGTTGAGAAAGGGGAAAAGAGAGGTAGCATAAGGTAGTTTCAGTCACCCGGGAGGAAGAAGGAGTCCGGGCCATATTTCTTCGTGAATTTCCGTACACAATGTCTTGGGTGCTAGGCTATCAGAGTCATAACCATAGTTCTTTCATAATTCATACTATCTGGAGAATCTCTTCCTTTAGCAGCCCCATACTTGGTCGGCCATAGCGTGCTCTCACGAATGCGAATGCTTGACCTATCTTAGTTGGCATCATTTCTTCTTTCTGACAAAGCAACTCTTCTTTTTCATGTAGTCAAAGATTCATTGCTTTTGCCCCGTGGCGAAGCGAAAGCATAGTTTTGGAAAGCTGCACGCGCAAAGGGCAGGGGCAGAGGGGGAAGGGCTTGATCAACGATCCGCTATTACGACTAGAGTAAGGGCTTGGCTTGTTCTACTCTACCAACCGGGAAGATCTCCGCGAGGAGAAAAAGAAAGAAGCTCCAATGCATTGACATTGGCCAGAGGTATTGGAAAGAGAGATCCTTCTTCGTTCAAACCGCCTACGCCACGGCCGCCCATCTGCCCCTGCCTGCTATCGTCTTCTATTGTTTACCGGCTAGCAAGAACCGAGGAAGACGCCTAAAAGACCAGTCTCGTGTAAATCTCCGAAGCGGACTAGATTACCGAATCTTCCGGCATAAGCGGTGTAATGTACGAAAGGACTTCTCAGGTCGATAAAGAAGTATGAAGTTATCCAAGAAGGCAAGACTCATACAACCAGGCTATTGATAATATAGTAGGGGAAAGTCGCTTTCATACAACTGTGAGGAATTAATTAGTACCTCCCCGGGATGGGAGCAAAGCGATATTCCCGTATCAGTACTATACATCAAAAGTAGGGAGCGTAGAGTCAAATCTATAGTTTGAATAGTTCACCAAAGGTGGAGATAGAATCCTACTCTTTTCTTTCAAAGAAAGTAGCTGCTTTCTAGCTTGTAGGTTTGACGACTGCTTTGTAGATATACGAGGAAGAAAGCTTTTGTTAGCCCCTTTCTTTCAGACTAAGACTCTCACTTTCAGACAGGATTTGACCTTCTTTGAGAGCAGAGGCTTTCTCGGCCAGTTTTCGTATGGCATCATTTGGTACAGCTCTGATTCTTGAATTCGTCTATGGGGCTGGGATTCCTGCCATAGCTAGTCTTCTTCACGAGGCTGCTTTCCCTAGCTGCTTCCTCCTTTGACTTGCTACTTCCAATCATTCTAGGAAAGCTCTTCCATCGGGCCTACTACGTACGTCTGACCGGGCATCAACTCATTTTTCACCCGCGGATTGGCTCGCGAACAACTATTCGGATGGGGCGGAGTGAAAATCCTTCTTTACCCTGCGATGCAGGATCTTCTTGTCGCGGACAAATGTGGAATAGCATGGCCGTCATTCTCTGTGTATTAGGTAGTTCTCTCTCTTTTATAAGAAAGAACTATTATACAAGATCCCCAGGCTTTACTTTCTTCCCTTTGTCTGGGGAATCTCCAGCCTTTATTATTCCTTAACACACACGTCCTTCTTTGGATGCTTTGTTAAGAGCTTCTCATGTCGGATACGCCATAGAAAATAGCTACCACCAGATGGCCCTTCCATTTTTCAGAAATTTTTTCATGAGGCACTTTCGGTTCTACCATATTCTCATTGAGCAAGTGGCAGGCGGATTTGATAGTGAACTCTCCCTTCGGATTGGATTTCCAGACTTGGATGTCTTGATTTTGTGATAGTGGAAAAAGAGAATAGGCTATTAACTTTTCTAGGACTTGGACTGGCTAATTCTAAGACAATCTCGTTGATCCAGTAACTCCTTTTTAGGTTATGCTCTTCGTCCTCAGGGATCTCCCAGACTGCATAATTAATAAGGGGCACGAGCCAAATTAAGGACCTTCCCAGCTAGGAGCTAGCTTTCCCTTCCTGCCAGTTGCTTGGAGACTTCTCAAGACAAAGTCTCCTGCTTTAAAGGTGCGTTCACGCACTCTGGAGTCGTAATACCGCATTACCTTCTGCTGGTAAGCGGCATTTCTCATGGAGGCAGCCTCACGTCTCTCGTCGAGGAGATCTAGATCATTTCCTTCTTGGTCATGGAAGAATACCCGCTAGCTTGGCATGCCTATCTTCACAGGCAGAACAGCCTCGGTGCCATAGGTCAGGCTGAAGGGGCTTTCTCCAGTAGCAGTACGTGGTGTAGTACGGTACCCCCAAAGGACATGGGCTAGCTCAGGCACCTTCCGCCTAAGGGCAAGCAAAGTCATGCCTCCTCAACAGATAGATATAGTGAGTGTTCCGCGCTTGATAGAGAGAGATGAAGTGACTCGACCTCACTAAGCCTTCTCCAAGTTGAATGTAAAGGAGAGGGATTAGTCCTCAATTCTCCATTCCGGTAAGGCATTACTGACATCTTGGAATGGACCAGTTGCTGATCATTAGAGCTTTCTTTTATAGTTGCCCTTTGGACCTGTACGTCTTTCTTATTTAAGTCGACGTGAGGCAAGGCTCAGTAAAGAGTTCATTTTGATCTTCCTAGTATGAGTGTGAAAAGGCAGGCAAGCAAGGATGAAAGAAGGAATGCAGCTGCAAGATAGAAGAAGACAAGAATTCTTTGACTCCATCCCCCACCACCCAAAAAGGCGGGGAAATATCTGCAATTACCTCTCAAAACCCAGTCAGGTTGGGACGGTCTATTCGGACCTAGGAATGCTACTTAGTGCAGTCTACAAAATAGCTCAAGGCAAAGGACTGATAGAGCCAAGGAAGAATTAGACCAATGTAACCTATGGCAAAAACCTTCATGAATTCTGTATCACCAAGGCATCAAATTGAAGCATGTAAGAACCTAAGGAATGCCATCCACGATCTCATTGACAGTGGGGCAATCCTTCCGCCAACTCCTAAGCCCAATCACGAATCCTTTACCCCAACATGAGGCAAGCATCAATTGCATTACCCTAGAAGATTCACCAAAAAACGAGGTTTGGGATTTGCTTGGACAACCCTCGGGCAAGTTTGACTATATGGTTCGATACTCCAAACCCCCCACTCCCCCTCCTTGAGGCGAATCTAGGCCCTCACTATGCTTGTCCCACTCGGTGGCTTGGAAAGACTTTTCTCCTCCCCATGGATAACGGTCTAGGTTAGCCTCTCAAGCTTAACGTGCGCCGAGAGAGGCTTACTTCACTCTCCAAGGGGAAATAGAGCTTCTTCTACTAAGAAAAAAGAAGTAAAGAGAAAAAGTAGCCTACTTGCTTGAAAAGAAAGATTCAACAGAACTCAAACTGGAAGAATAAGTGCTTATTCATCTAGCAGGAGGGGTGGTGAAGCAGAGCTGGCTATATGCCCCTCGTCAGAGGTGGAAAGAATGAAGTCTGATTGCTAAACAGAGGACGGGGATAGAGACAGACTTCTTGGCTCTTTCTCATTCTATGTGACAAGGGATTCAAACTTATATATTAACATTAGACGGAGCGAATCGAAAAACTCACTTCAGACTTCCGTCTGGCGAGCCATACACTAATGGAAGTGCTTTCTCCTCCGAGCATTCAATCTAGCCCATTGACTGGGTTGAAGGACACCGTCCCTCAATCCTAAAAAGGCTATTTTCGGACAGTCTACCTTGCGCGCCAGACCAAGCCCTTGACCTCAAAGCGTCCGGAGCCTACTTGTCTCTACAAGCGGTGGACATGCAACTCCTTAACAGGGAAGAAATTGACAAATCACTTTCGAGGGATGCGCTCAATCTCCGATTGCCTTTCTCTGGTAAGAGCCCTAAAGTTTAGCAAGCCGGCAACCAGCGGGTAGGTAGATAGTGAAGTTTCTGGAGGTAGTGAATCTACTTCGTCCACATTGAGCTCCCCTCCGAGCCCATCTTCAAGTTGGAAAGAGTGAGAGTGCGTGGGATCGTGTGATTTATTCTCATAAATACAATCTCCGACTGGTCAGCAGGAAGGTGTAAGCGCGACGTCTTCCTAAAAGCATAAAGTGAGAGGCATAAGCTTTCCCTTTCGTAGAGCTTTCTAGCATTTATTTTTTCTCGAGTAAGGAGAGGTGGGAAGAGTAGTTGACCTTTTCACTAAGCCTCATTCTGTGTAAGCCTGACGAGTCGCTACGTATTGAAATCTTCAAAAATCTTCCAGGACCGGGAATCCATCAATTTAAAGGATAGGGAGGGCACTCTAAAGAGGCTCTATTTTCACTCCATCATGGATTTTCGTTATGGGCTTCCACCCCGGTAGAGATTTTCAGCATCAGCGATCATCGTGGGAATAGATCTAAGTAGATTAGACTTAAGGCACCACCGAAGAAAGTCTTCAATTGAGCTTGAGTTCGTACTTCCCTTCCATCCGCTTAGTTAAAAAGGATTTTCATCGGTAAGGACTGGAGTGGAGCTAAAGGATTCCTTTCAAGGAAGAAGGCTATCACCCGAGCCAGAGGTTCCTGCGTGCAAAAGAAAGTTCGGGTGATATCGGCTGAATTCTTCTCTCTTTTTGATCGACTTGATGTCGAATGCACTTTTGGTAAGAGCGGCTTTTCCCTTGAAAGGAAGTGGCTTTTCTTTCCATTACTAGCAAGAGTTCTGCCAAATTCAAGTTCGAAATATAGATGAAGTAGCATTGCCTCGGATCAAATCGGAGGGGCTTTAGTAAGATTGGCCGGATTTCTTTCGGGCAAGAGGAAGTGACTGGAATTGACGGTAAAGGGCCTACAATTGGTCCGAAGCAGATGAAATGCGCGCGCGAAGCCCGGTCGTTCTGGGCCCTTGCGACAGGAAGTAGAAGATTGAGCCCCACCTTTGAGATGCATTTCAATTAGTTCGGACCTAGATCGGAAAAAAGTCTTGGGTGCTTTAGGCTATTGGGTGCACTCGAGCTCAGGGCATAGAGATAATAGACAGAGATAGAAGAGAACCAAGCAAAAGTAAAGAAGAGCTCCAGCAAGAACCAGTCTCAGATTCTCCCCGGGAGAGCATTCAAGCTAAAGACCTCTCCCTGCCCGGGTACGCTTAAGTAGAGGGAAAGGCCTAAGCAGATCGACGAGAATCACGAGTTGCCGCAGATGACAGATTTCATGCCGTAAAGAGGACAATTTCAGTATGAAGTCTAGGCAAAAGAGTCCCTAATATAAAGAAAGAAGTACTTTCTTTCTCTAGGAGGGTAGCCCGTCAAGAACATATGGATGGGATCGATTCTATGGATTAGAGCATGTGACTGAGGATGAGAGATCAAGGCATCCAAGCATCCCGACTACCCAAGGTAAAAAATGGGAATGCATCATCCGAATCTGACTAAAGTAAAGGAAGAAAAAGAAGAGGGTAATCTACTCCTCCTCAAGCTCTCACTGCATGTACACGATCTCGATCTTTCATAGCAGTATTGGAAAATCTCTCTCTCCTTTATCTGTAGATGGAAGGAAACTAGGGGCCACTTAGTCTTTTTTGTCGTGACAAGATCTCACTTTTTTTGCTACCTTAAGTTCGGACACCAGCCTTTAAAGGCTATGAAGAAAGGAAAGGGCCAAAAGCAGCTTCGTCGCTTGGTATACTGACTCTATCTTTTATCTTAAGTAAGAAAGCATTCGTAGGTGGCTAGGCTAAGGCCGGTCTCTGAGAACCGGAGCCTATGAAAGAGCAGGTTGTAGGTGCCTATATTCATTATTGGCCCCACCTAGGTAGTCGATTAGTGAACACCAAACTCCTCAGCAGACGTAGTATCCTAGATCACTGATCCCCGAAGTCCAAGCAAAACCCCAGCCCAGTAGCTTCAAAATAGGCCTCGCCGCGGCTTCCTTAGTAAGGCATAGTCAGAGTAAGCCTTTTCATAAAAGTGCCGGGAGAAGCCAACCCTGTCCCCGAAGTCTTCCATGGGCGGATATCCCATTCCGGGTTGATATAAGAATCTCTTACATAGAGTTCAGCTACTACCGTACTCCCAACCTCTTCCTAGGAGCATCCTTATGTGGAAGAAAGAAGTTTTCTCCATTGGATTGGGATCAAAAAGAAAAATGTGTAGTTGACTCATCATCTACTGGGGTAGAGAGTCACTACCCAAGGAAAGCCTCGGGAATCAGAAAGTATGCCAATAGCAAGGCCGGCGCTACCGACCAATAGAAAGATCACAAACTAGCTCCCGGGGGGCAGGCAAAGAAAGGGCTGTCTCAACCGTTGATCTCAACGGATGACCCATTTTCTATATAGAAATGCTGCGAAAAAAGATCCACATGGTTTTAAGGAGCCTTAAAAGGCGTAAAATGGACGTTTTTTCTTACTGAGATCAACCACCCTGCAGGGCATGCCGAGAAGGACCCAAGGTAGAAGATTGGAATGCAGCATCCATACTAAAAGAATAGGGCAATCTACCCTCAACCAGCCCCTCTGCATTTTGTGCAAAGACAGGATCTCGATCTTTCATTCCAGTATAGTATAAAATACCAAAATACCCTTCCTGAGCTTCCCGATCTAGTATGTGAGGCAGTCCCTCCTGTCTGGTTTACCGGGCTACCTCTGCCAAGATTCAAGATTTCCCCGTGGATTGCTTAAAGGGCTTTTTTTAAGCGAAAAAGACGTTCTTTCTAAGAGAAAGACTTCTTCAACCCGGCATTCCTTCCTATCCTAAACCTAAAGTGAAAGTGAGGACACCTCCCCTTAGTTCTGTCTTTCTGGGCTTCTAGACGAATAGCGTAGTAAAACAATAAATGAGATTGTCATTTTCTTTCTTTTTTTATTGAACTTATGAGCGTAAGGGATCCCCTTGCCTCACCGGATGAGGGGAGCCCGAGTGGGAACTCCTGAATGAATTCTTAGGTAGTCTCCCTTCTTATATGCACTACTTCCTATTTTATTGGAATTTATGTTCTCACTTGAAGGTTGGTCGTAGATCTCTTCTTTTGGAAGTTGGCTCTGGCTTTATTTCCTTACTGTGTTGGGAGTTCTCTAAGGCTAGTGCAGCGAAGTACCTCCTAGCAAGAGGGACTCGCGTAACGGCTTTTTTTCTTTTGAAGGTTATATTCTAATGTATAAGGATAGATTCTCAAAATTATATCGAGAAAGCTGGGTCTTCCTGTAATCCAATAGTGCTTCTAGGCGAAGAGCTGAGGATAGAGAGAAAAGAGTAGCATAGTAGTTATCCTTCTTGCTTTTCCCTTGCCCCTCATGTAGTAAGGAATTGAGAAGGAGGAAGCCAACCCCCAAGTGGATAGATATAGATCTTAGGGTAAGTACTGCTATGAACTTCCTTTGTTGGGAGTGTAATAAGGCTTCTATATAGTTTTCCCTTGCTTTAGATTGAAGCATTCTCATTGCCTCTGTCCTTTTATATATACTTATATATAAATAAGTCAAGTCCTTACTTTCTTCCTTCCCCACGGAGCGGTCAGGTTTTTCTTACTTGTTCTCGTTAGCTCATCTTTGAATCAAGAAAGGCATCTTCAAGTGCCTCTGAAATGATTCTCCTAGTGATGTTAATATCATTCGATCGTCTTTCTTGTCTTACTATATCCTCATCCTCTATCGGACTCTTATGTCTTCTTCTCTTAGTCCTATCGTCCTCTTGTTAACTTGAATTTAGAGGAAGCTAAGCGAGGCCGGCTAATAACCAAACCAATTAGCTCGTCTGGCTGGTAAAGAGGGAATAGCTAGGAGGCTTTCCTCTTCCTAAATTGGGATATGGCACTTCGTGTTGTCAGTTAGTTACTGCTGCTGGATCACTCAAGGTTGAGTCATCAATCACTTTACGAGGTTATCTATATATATATACGAGCTTAAGGGTCTTGCCTCTAGGTTTAGAGCAATAAAGAATGCATTAGAACGAATTCGATCTAGCCAGCTCTTGATAGTAGCTCCCCTTTATAGGGTTAGAGCACGATAGGAATGAATTAAACAAATAAGATCTATTGAGTAAGAGCTATAGAAGAGAAGGCCAGGCCAGAAGAGAATGTCTTAGCTGGGAGCGGTGATTCTTCTTGTAGTCGGATAGGGCGCAAGGGCACTTTCGTTAACCCTGAGAGGCATATTCCTTGTTGTTCCCTGTAGGGATAGAGCAAGCAAGGTTGGTCGTAGATCAGATTGAAGCAAGTGGATTTCTAGGTTTTCCATACCTTAGCGCTGGCGCAGGTCTCTTAGATATTGATTGATGACAATTGCCCAATTCCAGCCTTTATTTTATCTTAATGTCGATAGATGTAACGAAAGGTCTGCTATCAAAAGGTCTGAAGTGGATGCTAAACCAATGAGCTTACCAAGTGAGTTTGCTTTGCCTTCCCTTCCCTATGGAGTTGGTTTGCTCCAGCCAGGGAATAATCTGACTTAACTGGGCTCCCAGCTCCATAAGGACTTCTTCAACCCGTCCTCCCATTCCAGACGAGAGTAAGAAAAAAGAAGGGATTCATCTCCGTTTTCCGGTCTGAATAATCTGGAGTAAAAGGATTCGAACCTTTGCATGCCGATACCAAAAAGCGGTGCCTTACCACTTGGCTATACTCCATACGCCCTCTTTTGGATGGTAAGAACGGAGAAATCTCATTTTAAGTTATGGTAGAAAGCTTGATGGATCTTCTCGATCCTTAAGGTCTTAGAAGATGAAAGTGGATATTGACCTTCTCTTTCTCTTCAATATTCCTCTGTCTGGTCTACTAAGATGAAAGAAAGGATTCATTCAATCCTCAGGGTCTTCATTCCATTCTACCTACTATTGGATTTGAACCAATGACTCTCGCCGTATGAAAGCGAGACTCTAACCACTGAGTTAAGTAGGTCAAGCAGGATTGCCATGGAGCAAGGCCGGGATGTGATGAGTCGACCAATTCCTCTGCCCTTGGTCAGATATATTCTTTCCTCTTCCTTTGGGCGAGCTTTCCTTCCCTCGCTCAGTATGAATATGAAATCCGCAAACTTGAATTGATGGGCGTCGGGAATGAATACCTATCCCTTAGGGGAATCGAACCCCTGTCTTCGACATGAAAAGACGATGTCCTAACCACTGGACGAAAGGGACCAAAAAGTCATTCTTCATATACCTCCGAGAAGTCCTTCCTTTTCTTTCTATACGCAATTTAGAAAAGGAGAATTTCTCGAATGAAAAAAAGTCCAGAAAGGAAGAAGAAGTCACCAAAGAGAATAACGAAGAAGGAAAGAATAGTGCGCTAGCGGCATACTATTTTCAAATGAATGCAAAAAAAGTTGGAACATTGAGACAATAAAAAGAAAAAGGAAAGGTTGAGACAGTTATGAATTCCGTTGACTTTCCCTTACTTAATCGAAGAAGGCAAAATGCAGTTATTTCAACTACACCAAATGATCTTTCAAATTGGTCAAGGCTCTCTCCTTGGTTGACATGTATTTTAAGTGCGGAGATGCTAATTCTGCACGCAAGATATTCAAGGAAATGCCTGTAAGAAATGTACTTTCTTGGAATTCTTTGATCTCGGGATTCAGAATCCGGATCCGCCTCTAAACTAGCTAGAGAAAGAATCCATAGCTCATTTCTCTTTCCAAGCAGTAATAGCATCCAAGGCATCAGAAGGATAGCCATTTGCCTAGCACTAATTCTAGCTTCTAGCAGCGAGGTAGACCTCCTCTCCAGTCTTGGAAGACAGAAGTCCTTTTCACACGGGAGGATCAAGCCTTTTTGAAATTTGACTTAGAATAAAAAAGAGAAAAAGTAGCCTTGGTTCAGCCTCTCTTCCAGTTTCTTGTTGATTCCTTGTTCCCATTTCCTGGGATTTGCTTATTTGACTTTTGAATATTTTAGGAGAGAGTGACGTTGAGGGGATGAAATCGGCTCGAGCTAGGCTCTTAAAGGTGCTCGACATAATAGAAATCCAAGCCAATTTACAGCCGTTTAGGTTTTCTACTTATATCGGTCCAACTGACCTTTCTCTTGACTGAGATTGTCCCCTGAGAAGGAATCGAGATTCAATAAGATCAGATGCAGATAGCAAGACGATGTCACACTTCCTTGCTCCCATTTCAGTTCCCGAAAGAGGTGAGATAAGAGTTGCAGAAGATTTTCTCATTATATAGAGCATTTTGCTATTTCTTTCTCTAGAAATTCATTCACCTATCTGCCTTCTTTCAGAGCGCGCTTAAAAAGCTCCTTGGCTTATGTGCCCTTAAACCTGAATTCCAAAGCTACGGCCTCCTACGGTCTCACCAGGACTTCCTTTCCCTACTATCATATCATCTTCCTCACCCAAAGGAATAGGTTCTTGGTCACCTCCCCCCCAGAAGTTAGGAGCAACTGCCTTCCTCTTCTGTCTTTCTTAGCCTTAGCGTGATTGACGCTCTGTGAGATAGATTGAAGTCGAAGCATTTGCTTCATTCAAGAATCACCTATCCCGACAATCAATAGGACTCCGATAAGCGGTGAAATCCGGTCTTTTTAGACCAAGATGCTCTTTCTGGGCAGACGGATTCAATGTGCATGAAGGATGCCAACCTGCCAAGAAGAAGTGAGGCAGCGGGGACAGTCATCAGTAGAAGAGTAGCCATTTGTCATCCATTAGCATAAGGTATGTAGTTTGCTATGTAAATATGTTGAGATAGCAGGATTTTTCGAGACTTTTGAATGAACCTTTTCCACCTATTTGAATCGTGGTAAGAGGAAGGTCAGACGATGCTTAAGACAGTGGGCACTCCTTTCTCGACTCAATCTCTGGGACTAGACTTTCGTCTTCGACATCTGATACTGAATATCAAAAAGAGGCTCTCTTTCCATCTATATAGAGTGAGGTGGTAGATAGTCAGTCTAAGGATGAAGCTTTCTGTCAAAGGTTGTCTTTCGAGGTCTAAGAATTCTTTTGTTCGCATTGCAAGCAGCAAGGACATAAGGATGCTGCAAGAGGGTCAAGCCTGTGCTTACTGGTGAGCCTAGCAAGGTCCCTTATACAGGAATCCCTCCTAATAGAGATCTTCCTACTACTTTGGTAGCCCCTATACAGAATCCTATCCCCGAAGCAAATAGAAAGCCTGTTAAGCTTTCTAAGGCTCAAGTAAAAGGTTGAGGAAAGAGGAGAGTGAGAAGGCATCACGTACTTGGGAAAGAAGAAAGTTCAGTCTTTCGAAAGCCCTTTCTATAGAAGGTTGTGGGCCCATCTTTCACAGCTAGGGTCAAGAAAGTCTCCAACTCCCTTTTCATTATTTCGTTAGTATAAATCTGAGTGCTCATATAAGACGCCTTTTGCTCTTAGTAAAGCTAGTCCTCCTATTTCCGATCTTTTCTTTGCTGATGACATGCTGCTCTTTCTTAATGAAGACAATCCTCCATTTTCCGCTTATGATATGAAGCTCCTTCATGCTTAGGAGAAAGCTTCTGGCTAGCTTATCGATCTATAGACTTTGATCTTCCCAAAAGGACTTCTGCAGCCAGGTTATGAAATAAGAAAGGATGTAAAGCTTTCCAAGACAGGCTTCTGCCTACTACTTATTGAGCTAGCCCCCTAAAACGGATTATTTGAGCTCTATGGAGGCCTCCGGAGGGAGGGGAGAGTTGAAGGTTGGAAAGCGCTTCACAGACCTTATTTTCGAAAGAGGCTAAAAGGGCGATTTGGATCAGACTGCCCTTCCGTTGGAGTCTTATGAGCAAGACATTAAAAGAAAGGCCAAAGAAGAGGGGATTCCTTCGATTGACGCTTGAAAGTGGGACTTTCGACATTCCTTCTTTACAAAGTGGCGAAAACGGTGGCTAAGCCCATTAAAATGGATATCACCACTGCCACTGCTACCAGGGAAAAGTCTGCCGGGAATGCTAAAGATCGACCACATAATCAGCTTATGTAATAAAAGGTTCTCTTTCCAAAAGCCATCGCGAAGGAAATCCGCTACCTTCAGAGATTCTAATCTGCATGCATTCGGCAGTCTGATCTCTTCTTGATTGATCAATGGCCCTCCACAAAGCCAGTTGTCGGTCCAGAAGGAAAGCTCTTTACCATCGCCTATTCTCTATTTCATTCATTTATGGAGAAGGTCCGCGCCTTTAGCTATGCTTTTCCAAGTGACGAGTTAGCCCAAAGGGGAAGGGATATCTATCTTCCTCAACTATTTGCTAGAAAGACGCTTAGTCCCACGCCTTTCTTTGCATGAAGCCTCCACCCAAGTTTGGTAAGCATGACTTCATTGATATTCTCCATCTTCTTGAGGCCCAATCTACCTATTGTCTGCCTCTTCTTTCTTCTTTCTTACCTTAATAAGTGCGAGCGAGTAAAGAACTTCCTCTCCCATCTGAATCAACCGATGCGTAGCTGTTAAGAAAGTCAAGTGAGGATGGTTTCAAACCTAGATGAAGATGATCAATCCACTCCTGAACTTATATCTCTATTTCTCTCATGCAAGCATAAAAAAGGGCACTAAAGCAGAAAGCCAAAGGACGAGCTGTCTGGTCTAGCTCATCTAATCCTCACCACTCCCGAGGGAAAGTAATGATAGGAAAGTTCGAGGCTGGGACAGTCCTTGAATAAGATCGGCTGGTCGGTCTTTGCTCTTTAGATGCCGAATTTGAAGCATTGGGAATGGCCAAGTCTCCTCTCCTGTAAATCCATTACGAGGAATAGTTAAGCTATTCTAACGAAGAAGGACCTCGAGCCTTTGCCAACCTATTTGAAATATCAACCTTTCTAGAAAAAAAAGGAGAAAAGAGGCTAATCTCCGTCACCGGGTCGGGAGGACCGCGCTACCCTTCCTCGATCGGGCAGGGCCGAGATCTTCTCATCGACTGTGATTGGTCTGGGCCTGGCTTTAGGAATCGATCTTAGCCCTGATTGACTTCCGTGAGTTCAGTTGATGATTGAAGGAGCAGAGCCTATGAGTGACTTAGAAGCGGTATACCAAAGGAGATAGATTAGGAGAGATGTCCTCAGGGAAGGTATCAACCTTAAGAGGCTCTGAAACTACTGAGAATTCTCTTATGACATTGGCTCGAATAATTGAGATGCAGCAGTAGAGCACGACGGGATGGGAATAGGAGCCCAAATGCCTTCCAAGGCCTGTGCTCTTAGAATGGTTTAGGCTTTGATGATCTTTTACTGGAACTGATCAATGCAGTGAATCGAAGGCTTGACGAATCTCTTCTTAAATGATGACTTTTGCTTGGATCCTTGGCAATAGCCTCAGGGATTTCGAGACAGTAATCTCTGACAGCGATCTATCTAAGATGATCGGCTATTCTCTTCAAGTGTGCTAGCCGTGCCAGCGAGCTTGGACATAAGCTTCTTCGGGGAATGGTGCGATTCATATGACAAGAATTCACTAATCAAGCTGCCCGTGACCTTTCATCTTAGCTAGTAGGGGCTAAAAGTCCCTTGGTCCATCAACTTCTGCTTTCTTTGCTTGTCTTCCAAAGAAAAGAGGGATTCCGCAAAGAGGCCCCCTTCCTTTCCCTATCTTGCTTGCCCCGGAAGGAAGACAAAGCAGCTCTTTGATCCTCTTATCTCCATCAGAAGAGAGAGGCTATTACCTACTCCACTATTTTATGCTTCAGTCACAGGAAGGATCTAGAAAGTGTATAGTGCGAGCTATTTCCCGAAAGAATAAGGCCCCATCTCCCTGACTGACGATCTGAAGATGAGAAAGCTGGAAGAGTGCCAATGACTATTCAAATTCTCACGAGCGTTGAAGATCCGTTAGAACTTTCAATCGGTCTGGGTACATCTATCATGAATCTTACTCATTCCTATGAAGAAGCTAGGGCTTTCGTTCTTCTCTCGCTTGAGTACGGTTACAAGGTTTCGTAAATGCAAGGATAACTACCTCTTTCTTCTTTGTGTGGTAAAGGGAGAGTGGAACCTCCTCTTCCTCCGTTTGGGAGACATCTTCAGGTTAGGAGACTTTCGCACTAGATGGAAGAGAAGAATAGCCAATGGAAGATCTTACCTATTTCTCGAGGAAAGTGCAAGAGAGTCTTAGCGTGAAGGTTCCAACTCGCCTACGAAAGAATGAAGTGAGCTAAGCCCAGATAGAATGAGTAAGTAAAAGCCTACTCTATTAGTTAATACGTAGCCCACTCATGAAAGGACTTTCGTGAAATAAGAAAAAAAGGATTTCCCTAATTATGCAAACCTTTCTCTTTTTCCAGTCGCATGTGTGAATCAGAGTGCTTCAGTAGCTCAGTAAGGTGAGAAGTAGCGGAGGTAGAATCGCTTAGGTCTTCCCCAGGTGAATATAAATTGGAAAGAATCACCCGGGAAAGCAGTCCCAGCCCTATCAAAGAATCAAATAAAAGAGGGAGAGGTTCAAAGAAGCAATAGCATGAATGCAAATCTTTGTAGATGGAGAATTGCTAGAGTAAAGATCAGATCCTCTAGTTGATGAGTCGTAAAAGACAAAAAGAGATGGACTTTCAAGTCTAAGGATTCGTATCCCATGGTGCAAATCCAGTCCTCAGCTAAAGGGGAAAACTAGAGTCTGGCTAGGTTGTTCCGGGAAGTGAGTTGTCCTTCGCCTTAGTAAAAGTATGAAAAAAGACGGGCTTATAAGCCAAGGAGTTGACTCCCGGAAAGAAGATCTGGGTAGTCAGAGGTTTTCCCTTCATTCCATTGGATCTAATTCTTTCTTAGACCTGAACTTGGGATTGCAGCTGCCTTGAAAAAGAACTTCAACAGATTTACAGTCACCTGCTTTCTTGCAGTTTGCCATTCGCCCTTCCCCCGTGGAACTTCTCCCAACCAAGTCTTACATTGATTGAAGGACTTCGGCATCTCAAGCTCAAGGCTGACGAGAAAAAAGACAGAGATCGAGATCAGAACCACATGGACCAGTAGATCAAGTGCCTAATAGAGGGCCCTCAATCGAGGCATTCTTTGTACCGCTTCTTCTGAATAGTTGGAGAGATCTCCGCTTAGAACATCTCAAGATGATAATAGTTGCCAATAAATAAGAGTCTTGCAGACTATGAATTCCATCTATTATGAATTCGTCTACCTCCCCTTGTCACTTTTATATACGTGCATTCTGACACAAAAGGTAGATCACCTATGCTCACTCATTCTTCGAAGAGTTCAGCCTTTCCTACATATTCTGGAAACTTGGAACTTCTCCTATACGCGTCACCCTGGTCAGCTAAAAATAGACATAAGGCTTTTTTGCCTTCTTCGTCTCTTTGAGATATTGGGCCAACCTCTCAAACCTTACGCGGGGGGATAGCATAGTACTTAGGGCCTGGAGTGAAGCAGTCTCCTTCTTTAGAACCTGGGGCGAACGAAGAGCTCCTTCATCTCTGAGGGACAACTCCTTTGATCGATGAAAGAAAGCGATAGAAAAGATTGGCTCACGACCGAGAATCTCGTATAAGAAATCACATAGATTATTCGTCTTTCATAGGCTCACTCTTCTCCTCTGTCTACAGGCACAGGGCTAATAAGAAGTAGGCTCCTTACAGTGTTCTCGGACTAAAAGATTCTCTTACCTCGAGTGAACAAATAGTACGTATCGCGGAGAAGCCTTCTAAGAAAGAGATTCAAGATCGATTTCTGGACCTCGACATATATGGAAAGGGATACTTTGGATTGCAATCTGCTAAAACGACAGAAAAAAGAAGAGAAATCGATCTCTGAAAGCAGTCCAACAGACTAACGGAGCCATTCACCCGAAATGGAATTCATTCATGTCAAGATCCAGAAAAGTAGATCCTCTCTCAAGCTCATGTGATTTGGACTCAAGATTTTTTCCATTAAACACTAAGAAGATCACGGGTATCCAATACAAGATTGGAAGGAAATTCCCCAAAAGAAAGGGAATCTCAGACGTCAGCTTCAGCCACGGAAGAGAGTTAGAACCAGAAAACAGAATAAAAGAAGAATGTGCGGACTCTAGGAATACTGTACGGGAACCTATACTATTTCCAATCTATTATACCGGAACCAGCAACTTCCTTTTGTACGCAATTCTCAGATCTTGATGTTCTGGCAGGTGGGGGAGGAAAGGAAATTCTACCAGCAGTGGAGAAGATCGCTTTCAAAAGATCAACGGAAAAATAGACTTTGCGCGATTCAACACCCCTTCAAGCTTTCTTATTCTTACTTCATTTCATGCTTCAAAGTATAGTCTCATTCCCGTATGAAAGTGACCTGGGGATTACTGAATAACTCTCTTTCGTTTTAGGAAAGTCGGGATTTCATTCATTCAGTCTATTTCTCCTAACGGTTCTAGAGGCATAGTTTTTGAGTTTCCTCCCATCGATCTATTCTATTGAGTTGCCTACCCTCAGGTCATTCGCAGCCTTAAGCCCTACTAAACCTCGCTAGCCGTTGTTGGGACTTAGTTAAGAGTTCGCCTAGAAAGGCTTTGAAAGCAAGTCATTCATTCCAATCCCAGCGGATTAATCCATAGCAGTAGAGTCGTAAACAAGAACAGCAGAGTTTACAGCTGAAGAAGTCACTTCCTTAGAGCGTGAACAAAAGAAGAAGTTAGATTGCTTTAACTTTTGAGTTCATTACATCATCAGTTTCAAATAAAGAAAAAGTAGAAAGATCATTGTCAACAGAAGTGTCTTCAAAGAGGATGTCATCGATGCTTGACTCAAGGATAGCAGTGAGGAGGCGTCAGATAAGACTTAGCTTGCTCAAGCCAGGGGAAGAAAGCATCTCTAATAAAGCAGTCCAACAGACTAACTAAGACATTCACCCAGAAACGAAGATATGCCGATGAAAGTCCTTGATCAACTTATTTGAATATAGCTCTGAAAGTGAGCTCATGGATTTGACTATCTTTCTCTTTCTTGAGAAAAAGGAGACCTCTATATAGGAGCAAAGCCCCTTCCCACTCCTCCATTATCCAGGAAAAGGCTCTTCCTAAACTTTGGTGTCACCTCTGAGCCTTTAGGATCTTTCGTACGGGTTATACGGAATGAAAGCGGGAACTATTAGAGCGGGGAATACTACTGTTGTATCGGCATCGGCATCTAGAACGGATGTAGAAAGAGAATCTAGAACGGAACTAAGTCCAATGATGAAGAGAAAGAATCTCAGACTGAAATGAATTAGTGATTCCCCTCATTGGGAAAGATAGACTCATTCTACTATAGAATGACGGACCAAGCCTCTAACTTGAGAGAAGCATAGGCTCATTGAAAACTGAAATCTCGAATTGACGAAAGTGCAAAAGATGAGCACTCACTTGAGCTATATAGAATATAAGATATACGACTCAAGATTGGAAAGATATTCCCCATGCCAATATATCGATTCAAAACGAGATCCTCCTGGCACTTTGGGCATTTAGACGTCTAAGATCTTAGGCCAGAATGAATAGTAACGAGATAAGAATAGAAATGAGATAGAAACTGGGCTAACTAAGCACGAGGAGGAAAGATCCAGACTAAAGAAAGAAATAGATCTCAGAGACTGAACTTAGATAATATCAGCTGCGCCAGACACCCCGAAAATCCTAAGGCGGACTAAAGCATAACTTGGGAGAAATACGCACTCCTTCTTTTATAGAAATATTGATCAATCCACTTAAGAGAAAGAATGGATAGACCTGGGAGAACGCTTGTACACAACTCTCTTGTATACTCCTATATAAGGAATTCACTTACTTCCATGTAAAAAGCATATAGCTAGCAGCACTTCTATCCCACTGGAAACCCTAGTAAGTGGATTTTACCTAGGTAACTAAGATTGATAAAGAAGAAGACCTAGATATGGATCTAAAGTAAGACAGATCGATTTGTGAACCTCCCACCTATAGGTAAAGGCAGACCCAGAGATTTCACCTCTGTCACCAATAGAAATTGAGAAAAAGTAGACCTCCACATAGCAGCAAAAGTGAGTCAATCTATTTTCCCTCGGTAACTTCTCAATCTTGAGAAAAAGGAGACCTAAATATAGCAGTAAACCCAGACTTTCCCTTGGAAGAGTCTACGCCAGATCTAAGAAAGTTTAAGCACCGAGATAGAATGATAAGAAAGAATAGGACTGAACTCTATTATGTCCCAAAACAAAAGGTACTATGCTCCTTCGGGAAGGGTCGGCCAATCTTAACGTCTTCCATAGTCTTCTGCTCCCTATCTTTTCAGTGCGGGCATATGCCTATACTTACTAGAAAAAGTAGTCTCCCTTGAATCCTTGAGGAGAGGCCTTAACTCCCTTTCACCTACCACGGGGAGGGCGAGCTTATGAAAGATGGTCTGTCTGTAGTAAGCAATTCCTTAGAGCACTTTACTTGCTTATATCTGCTCTTTTAGGTGCTTATTGAGAGAGATAGATAGCAAAATTCCCTTTTCTTAGTTGCGATTTTTCTTCTTCCTCCAGTGATTCAAGCCATTACAATCCAAGTAAATTATAGAGAAGAAGCTCTCTTTTCTTAGTTATTCACTAAGACAAGTCTTCTGCATTCCCTTCTATTCGCGGGCCTGAAAGGAGGAGGATAAAGGGAATTCTAAGGTCTTCATGCTTTCATACTCTCTCGATTTCTCTCCCTTTTTGATTGAGAGTGAGATTACTTTCGCTTTCTTAGTCTTATTGGCTTTCTTGCTTTCCCTCATTGACAATGAATGGTTGGCATTCTCGGTTTATGGCTTTCCTTGCCGGGAGGTTGGTCCAATAAGACTGATGGTCCTGCTAGAGGGAGGACTTCCTTCCGGTGGTCGGGAAAGACAAAGGGTGATATTCTTTATGCTTCTGCTAATAGCTATGGTATAGCTACCAATATATTAGCTGAGGCTAAGGCTGCTTTTTTCTATGCCTCCCCTCGGCTGAACTCCCTAAAGCCCGGCCCGGAAGTTCTTTCCTTTTCTTGCAATGGCAGCTGGTATCTCCTTCAATCGTATCTAGATTGCTTAGAAGTAGCCTGCCTTACTCGAGCCAACTAGGATAAGAAGGTTAAGATAGGGCTAGGCTTTCTCTCATGGGCGTGCCAATATGAAATAAAAGGCCTTTTCCCCTTTTCATCGCTTTGGCCTTTCGCCCGGAATCGATTGAATCATCCCTGGACTTATAGTGATCGAATCGGACGCTATGGACTTCGATTAGATAGATTCGACTCGAGGCTTGTGACATAAGGCTTCTTTTCTCTTTCTTTTCCCACGGGGCGCAAAGTCGAAATATCATAGACAATATCATAGACATAGAATAGAGAGATCGGATCCTAAGCAGGAGTCAGTCTTAGATGTCTGCATTTCCGCTGCGAAAGGTATCAGTAGAGGAAGGATCGAATGCAGAAGAAGATCTGCGGCATCAAAAAGATCAATTTGACCTAGAAAGCTCTTTTGTCCCTGAAAAAAAAAGCATCTCCTAAAGGAAGTGGAAGTGACATATCTTATGTCGGCCTAAGTCGTCTTCGTGGAGAATGCCCTCCTTCGATCTTTGATGGAATAGAAAGAGTCCATGAGGATGCGTAAGAGCTAATGCCATTTCCAGAAGGGGGTGCAAGCAAGTGAATCAGAGCTTGAGAATGAGGCTATTGTGGAAACTTTCTCTGCATAGACCAATGCCAAGGGCTTCAATCCCAGAGAGGCTATTAATGGAAGAAAGTCTTCGGTGCTATAATGCGGGGAATCTCTACTTCTTCAGTAAAGGAAAAGAAAGAAAGAAGGCTGCTCTTTCTTTAGTTTTTGGAAGTCCTCGTCCCCTTTCTTACCGGCAATAGAGGGGGGGCTAAGAGATGGCGCAGTAGAAGGCCTATCCGTCGACGTCGAATATTCGTAATAGATAATAGATGTCCTTCCCTTCATCTGCAGTAATCGGTGTAATAAAGCAATATCAGAGGAGCATCTAAGTCATAATTAATTAATGTATAAGACTTAGATCAAGCTAGGAGAAGGGCTTTCAGGCTCCTTCGCTTAGCAAATCTCTAATTAGTCTTCTCTGGTGTCGGCCACAGTCCAAGAAGTAGTCTTTTCCCATTTTCTAGCAGGAAGTAAACTAATGGGCATTCTGCAGTTAATGAGATAGATCAAGCAGCAGCTAAGAAGTCACTTTAAGGGTCACATTCCACTTTGGTATTCGATCGCTGTCACAGTAAAAGACTGATTCTTTTCTCATTTGCTAACAAGAAGAAGTAGGTATTCGGCGCTTATAATAAGATAGATAAATCACGCGGACTCAAGCCAGCAAAGAAAAGACAACTAGTCAATTCGGGACTGAAGTGCAAAGACAAAGGAATAGGGTAGAAGAGGAGTACAACAAGTCAAAAAAGGAATGCAGGCGTTGGTAAGCGTAGAGGGGCTAGAAAGAGAAGTTAAGGTCGGTAGGCAGAACAGGAAGGGCTTTGGGAAATATAGTAAGTACTTCTTATATCAACTAGCAACCACAGGCTCCCAAAGATAGGCTTGCTTTCTTATTTTTTTTATTAGTCAGCCTGAGACTATGCCATTCCCGCGTTCACTCTATCCGTCCAACAAGCTCTCTCTCCCGGCAGAAGACAGGGGTTTTGGAGGAAACTACTAAAGGTGTGTATAAGCCCTACATACTTTCTATCTTAGACTGTCCCTCCGAGCTTCGCTATGAACTAATAGACTGAAATTAGCATATAATGAAGTATGAAAAGTACGGTGAAAGCAAGATCCCAATTCTGAAGTCAACCATACGGAAATCGGCACAGATGAAAGGAGTTGTACACGAGTTTGGTAAAGCATTCCGCTAGCTGGCGCATAGCAAAGAAGAAAGTGAAAAGCCAGCAGTAAGGTCCGGAGCTGGAGCATTAGGATAGGCGATGGCCGCTGCATAAGTGATAGGGGCTTCGGGCAGGCATTCCAGCGCTAGGAGGAAGAAAATGGATTCGTGAGTGCCTTTCTTTGTCTTTCGTGAGCGTAGGCGTAGGCAGTAAAGGAGCACGTATGCGCTGGTGCCGGAGTGAAAGCCAGGTGCTAGCTAGGTGCGCTCGAATCCCTTGAGTCCGCATTCCGGTGAGCAGGATAGGATCTGGAGGCGTAGGAGTTTAATTAAGATCAAATGCTAGCGAGCACGCATCCTTTCTTTCTTTAGTCACGAATCCTCTTGCTTCTTCTTTTGCCTTAATTGCGAATCCCTTCTTGAAAGCCTTCTTCCCTCCTTCCTCAACCTAGAAGAGAGCAAGAGCTGCAACAGAGGGTTCCAGAAGGGGAGGGCTAAACCTTTGCTGAATAGAATATCGGGAAGGACGTGGTTTTTGAAGGAGAAGAAAGGATCGGTAAGAAGACTCGAGCCAGAATAAGCCAGCAAGAAGGTATAATGATGAAATGAAGAATTAAGATCACTAGTGGGCATGCCTTTCATTCTTGAGCCTTAAAAAGCTATCTTTCCCGCGCAGAAAAGAGTTCTAGCTTTGGTGAAATAAAGAGATTTGAATATGCTTGAGCACATAGATCGATAGAGATTTGAATTGAATCTGGAGGGGTGCAATAAAAGCGAAAGGGATTTGAGGCAATCTCGATCTTCTTGCCAATATTTCATTCATAAAAGGAGGGTGATTACAAGAATGCCTTTTGATTGACTATATAGCTCTTTCTTGCTAAGAGGATAGAGGAGGATGTAAAGGGACCCCAATTTCCAAGGACAGAACTTCGCTATGATTAAGGCGATCCATCTCTTTCTATTCTTGTAATGAATGAATTAATGGATCCGCCTTTCTCTCGGGATAAGATCAAAGGGCCCACAAGCGACGAAATCCAAGAGGTAGGCTGTTGATTTCTACTCAATAGTTCGTCTTGACTTGATCATGATAGCCAAGGCTTGTAGTAGCTTTTGCTTGAATTCACTGAACTGAGAGAGTGACTTTTTCCTCCCCACCCTCTTCTTGCTAATAGTCCTTCCCCACCTCTACTAGCTTCCAATGAATGAGAATTCTCGCAATCAATATCAACCGAAGAGCGCCTCTTTAGCTTTCTCTTGGCCTGAACTCTTCGCTTCCTTTCATTTTCAGGCTGCTCATTATGAACTATGACGTTGATTCTCTTTTTTTTACTGGGACGTGGGATATTGATCGGAGGACTTGCTTATTGCATCTCTAAATCCGTCCATTTATTCAAAGAAGGCCACCATCCCAACCACTTTTTCGACTGAAATACTTAGGTGACCAGATCATAGAACTTCGTCAGCAACTTCTCTCGTCAAGTCTGACAGCAACGATTCCGGCTATACCCTTTCTCTTTATCTATCGGAGATCAAAGCTCATAGTCTATTAAGAAGGCATGAAGACCAGCGAATGGAAGGAAGCGCATCATCACCACATTAGGAATCTCAAAGTCAATTCCTTTTGTCAAAGAGAGATTCTAAGCCGAAATGGCTTAAGATAAGACTACGAGCAGTTCAACCATAGCGCTAGTCAATCCTACTTGCTGTCCACACCAGCCTACTCAAAGCTCACCGCATCATTCCTGCCCCAAATATACCTTACTAGCCTCTTCGAAGAAAGATTGGACCTTAAAAGCAAGAATCTCCTTCTTTCTTCCTTTTAATGCTGGTTAAGCCCAACCAATAGGGATTGGGACAGGACTTGAATGCGATATGAAGAAAAAGGGAGGTCTAAGTTCACTCGACCAAAGCTTGGAATGGCGGAAAGTTCAGTAGATTCGTCTTCATGCCTCAACTGGAATCTATCAGAAAGACAGAACTAAAGAATGAGAGGGTGCTATGAGCCCGAACCTCTGATATCAGAATGTGAGTGCTAGAAATTCATTGAGTGAAAGAGAGAACCTTCTCTGCTCGATTGGCTGACTCTTCTATTTCATGCAAGACTGGCCATTTCTCTTCTTTCGTTCAGGATTTCTTTGACATCAGCAAGCTCCCCGTCTCCTAGCTAGCTTACTAGCCAGGCCAGCAAAAAAGGAAGACTTAGCTGTCCCCTCTCGTCTATCCCTACTTCCAGCCTGCCCTCAACTAAGTCAGTTAGTAAGCCCGCCTTTCCTGCCTTTAAGGAAGTCAGTTAGTGGAGCGTCTGCCTTCTCAGTAGAGCAAGCAATGGGATAAGCTCAAGACTGAACTAATCCAATCAAATAGGCCCTTTCTGTGAATATAGATCATCATAGATGGCCACTTCTTTGACTGAGGACATGGCACTTGAAGATAGTCAACTCATCTAAGCTATCCGATCTAAGGAGCCTTCTAGCTAGTAGTAGGCGGGTAAGGGATCTCGCTAAGGTGCGAGCGTCAATAAGTTCCTTGGAAGGCCTTTCCCTTTCCTTGCAACCTTTGAAGGCTCCGTTGACTGACTCATTGGATGCACCAGAAACTGCTGATCGTCTCTCATTGCCAGCTCATGATCCTAGGAGAATTGCCTGACTTGGACCTTCCTGAGAGACATGAAAAGCCTCAATCTCTTCCAGCGCAGGAAGGAAAGAACCTATCTTTCTTCTCTTTCTTTCTGTGTGCTTTTCCTAAATAGGACTGATTCTTAGGTGGAGAACTCCTCTGAGCAAAGGCCGGAACCCGTTCAACGCTAGAGAAAAGGAAAGGAGTGAGCTATCCTCTAATAGCTCCTTTTTTCTTAGTAGGTTCTTCTTTCCCAGCTAGGCTTGCTAGTTGTTGAGCAAGGGATCTATTTCATTGAGTCAGAAAGCTCGATTTGTGCTAATCCAGCAAGTAGAATCCTCAAATTCAGATTAGTCTTTATCCTCCAAAGTCAGGATTTCGTCTAATAGTCAACTCAAGTACGTCGAACCTGTTCTGAAGCACTTTCTTCAATTCTATCGCTCCTTGATCACAGGTCTGTGAGGAAAGTGAACCTGTAGCAGTAGGTTATGGAGCGTATTGGGACGGAACTTAGATGTATTATAGGTAGTCCCCCAAAGCGGATCGGGAGTCAGGCGCAAAAGACCAAGAGTGAGAAATGCGTACGGGGGCGGAAAGCGCTGGCTAAGAGTTCCTACCCGAGTCACGAAAGCAAGAAAGAATCCCGGATGTTCAGCCCGGTTAAAGGCAATGAATGGGGTAAGCGCAGCTGTCAACCGCTCGACCGGAGCATAGGGATAGGGAGAACGCTCTGAATGAAAAGATGCGCCGGCTGTATCCGTTAGGCAATCACTTGACTTTGTTCAAGAAAGACTGTCTTCCTGTGCCAGTTGAGATCTCAAAGTCTCTTTCTCCATGAGGTCTAAAAGCCACATTCATTATTGATTAACCTTTTAATAAGGGCTTCCCTCATTCACTGATTGGCGATAAGAGCTCGAAGCCTGAAAGCAATCACGAAAGCGGTACGGACCCTATTGAAAGATGGGAGTCGACAAGCGCGGAAAAAGGGTGAGGGGTAGATGGAAAGGATGTGATCGATGACACCTAATCACGGCTTTCAATCAGACAAAGTACGAAGTCTCACGTTGGCTAACCTTCTTACTCCTTATTAAATGGAGGCGATAGTCTTTCCGGATTGGTCTTAGCCTACTTTTCAGTACAATAGAGATATTTATCTAAGAGAAATGACTCTTTAGCTAGATAGCTGTGATAGGCGCTCCAAGCGTCTAAAAAAGTCTAAGCTGGATACATGAATCCTTAAAGACGTAGTCTTAACTGTTAACTAAACCTCTTTTCAGCGAAGGGCAAGTTATTACGGGCAAGGCCCGGGTCCAGTGACGCAAACTCAGGGAATGAGCATAACTGAAATGGGCTAGGCATAAAGAAAAAGGGTGTCGAAGTGAAACCTCGGCGCGGTATCAACTGCAGTCTAATCTGCCGACCTATCAAAAATAGAGAATCCAGTCCATGCTCTCTATCATTCAAAAAGCGAAAAAGGGATTGTTGCCTAGGTCCAGTAAACAAGGAGAAGTTCGTCATTTTTTTGACAGACAGCAGAAGAAAGAGCATTAATCAAGAGGGAAAATCAGTCTTCGGCAATTCGATTGAATTCAGGGTCAATGAAAATGCTTTCAAATAAAAGCCTTGATTTCGGGCTGAATACGGAAACTATTTTAGATAAGAGGTTAGTCACCATTCCTTGCCCTAGACTTCCCCCTCACTCTGCTTGCTTAGTCTATCTGTCGTGCTGTCGCTCTGTTCTCAGGACTCGAAAGCAGATACCTTCGTTCGGTCATTTAGCACGAACTTCACTGCCCTAGCGAGAAAGGCCCTCACCTTCGTTAACATCCTTAGCCCCAAGATCACTAAAAGACAAAGAATAGATATCCCATATCCTCCTGTGCAATGGGGAGAAGAACTTGCCTTTGACTCATGGTCCTATCGAACTATCCAAAACCACCTCTACCTTACGTACGAGACTGCCCCTTCCTCATTTGCAGGGGAATGGCTAGCATAAATGAAAGGATTAGTTACGGTTCTCAATCCGTCGATTGACTCTGCCAAGCAATTGCTTATTTATAGAAAATGTTGTATATTATGATGCTCCAGTAATCCAGTCTTTCGATATGGTTAGCTTCCTTTTATGGGCCCCTGATCATCCTAGACCAAGGGAGAACTAAGAGACTAGTCCCAAAAAGATGGTGGGGAAAGTGCCTTCTCTCTTCCCTGTGCTGTCAAAAGAAGAGAGTGCGCGGACTCTTCATCAAGAGTGATTTGGAAATGTCTCCTTGCTTTAGATGCCTATGCGATGAGAACTAGGGCGGAAGATCCAGAGGGCATTGCCAAAAACGAAATGTGAATTGCGGGAGAGGCCTAAGGGTAAGGGACAGAGTCCATGCTAGCTCCGCAAAGAGCGCTTTCTGTAAAATAAAGCCAAGCCCCTTTCTGCCTTCCATCTTGTCTATGAGAGACCCTAAATTGCAAGCCAAAAAGATAGAAAGACTGCTCGCTTGAAGAAAAGTCTTTTAGAGCCTGAGCCAAGCCCCCTCGATTCGGCAACAAGAGTCGGTTATGGAATAGTCTTTTGGTCGCCTTTCCCTTCGTGATGACTTTCTGGCCGGTAGGCTTTATAGCGGACCCGCCTTGCTGACAGGGAGGATATGAAATAGATAGTTGCACTTGCCTTCACTTAGAAAGTCTGCACCCCCTATTATAGTAAGGCATGCTCTCGAAAGAAGATTCACTCGTTCTTGTCTCCGGCGATTAACCTATTCCAGAGAAGTCTGGTGATTAGCTGTGAAAGTTAGCAAGTCGATTTTACCGAGGAAGTCTTTTCTCCGTCTCGGATAGTTCATATCATCTCTCCTCGGATTGGTCTTTTCCGCATTCTCTAATCCATATGCAATCTACTATTCCTTTCCGGCACCTTTCCTTTCTTTCTTGCTGCAAAACCTTATTCCAGGCACTTTCTCGACTCAACTCAATCTCGTATCGTCTTTCAATTCGTCCTCTTCTTAGATGGATCGACTCAATTCAATGTGCTTGTGGGATTGGCTGAGAGAGAGATTGATGCATCCGCCTGCCTTTCCAGATCGAAGGCCTTCCTCTCTATCAGTATGGTAGGAAATGCATCTAAGAGAAAGATTATCTGGGTCGTGAAGAGGGGATAGGTTCTTCAATCGATTGCTTAGATTATGCTATTTCTTAGATGAGTCTATTCTCAGTTCCATTTCTGGTTTCAGCTATTGTAATTGCTTAAGGAAGAGGTTGTGCAGATGTTATAGAATGTGTTTCCAATTCAATGGTTCATTAGAGAATGGATCATCTTAGCGGGATAGCTCAGTCAATCTCAGATAAGAGATGGTGTACGAGGAAGATATAGCATGAATTCTGGAGGAAAGGATCCGTCTACTTCTAAGCCTATTTCCCGCTACAGGATCGGCCCATAGCTAAAAAAAAGAAGAAGAAAGAATACTATAATGAATTTCGTCATAGTTAACTCCCTTCCTTCTCCGCCTAGGAAGTCAAACGAGGATGGGCATAGGCCTAAAATGTCATCAACCAACTTTAGGTTCTAAGCCCTACTAGAATATCATCAGACGAGTACATCTGAGAATGAAGCCATTGGTCAATCTTTGCTTTCACCCTCCGGCACAGTATTCAATCCAGGTACTTAAAAGACCACTAATTCTCTTCTTTTCTCATTTATTTGATCATTGAGGCAAGAAAAATCTTTCATTTCATCACCTTTTCCATAAACTCTTGCAACTCAGCTCGAGGAGTTAGCAGGGCTGAGAGAATAAGGCTCTTTTCAAAGCCTCTCATGCACTACTTCTTCCATCTCCTTCGATTCATTCTCCTATTGATCCTTCCTATGCGCGATTCCTGTCCAGCCTGAATCACTAGAAGCTCTACTCTCTTCGCCCTTCGGCTCTTATTCTTGGCCATGCGGCGCACCTTAGCAAGAGATTCTTTCCATGGGCCGAGAGGATCTGACGAGAGTCTAATTCTAGGTAGTTTCCCGGAGCCTCTTTCGTCATTTAATAAATGCTTTTGTTCACTTGTAGAGTTCACACCCTTTGGCTCTACCCGTGACCAGTAATAGTGCTTTCACAAAGGAATCCACTATACAGTAAGGCTATTCAATTATGAAGATTAGCTGGGTAGCTGACCCTCCCGTTCTGGAAAGAGTATAGAGTTATTGTTCTAGTTCATGTGTGGGGGGGAGAAGAAAGAGTAATCGTTCTCTTTTTTTAATTTGGATTTCCCCGGTGCTAGCAATGGGCGAATTCTTTCTTATCTTAAATAAAAAAATGAGGTGATTGGATTTGCACCAATGGAAAGCAAGAATTTGGTACACAATAGAGAGAAAGTCTTTTTTATTCTATTCCTTTGTCTCGAACTTGGTGAAGAACTCCATTCTATCTCTCCCTACTTCTTTCGGCCCAGCCTCTCAACCGACTGCCCCGACTAAGCGCCCTCTCCCTTTGGTCTACTCTGACTCTTGTTATTGTGACCGTCCGTAAGGTTGAGCTTGTTACAACACGAAGTCGATGAAAAGCGGGACTCACGCACAAAGACCGAGCTCTCGCGCACTAGAAAGTCTCAACTGGGTACTGAGAACGGGAAAAGGCAAAGAAGAAATGGATCGAAGAGCAGACTTCTTCCACCTCGGAACCCACATTTGGTCAAGCGGATAATAGCCTGAGGATCACTTTGCTATCAAAGAAAAGCGTAATGGATCCACTGATCTCTTCATCTCATCATAAGTGTTTTCACAGCCGGCTCTCCCTTTCCGTCCCCATCCTTTTTCTCTCAATGAGCCCACGATTTGGCTTAGTAGACAAAGGAGGCTTACTTAGCTCCTCCCTTCTATCACATCAGAAAGCTCTTCTTAGGGCTCTTTAAGTAGGTTCACCCATGCTCTCTCTATGGATTCCCGCAAATATTTCCCGCTCTCCGTCAAATACCAACTCCTCTGGCACAAAAAGAAAAAACCTCTCCAGCTGCTGACGTAGAAAGGTCGAAAACGTCCCCTTCTCGTCTTGACGGGTCCCCTCCACTTATTTCAACCAACGATTCCCCCCGCAAATTCCTAGTTGTTCGTATGAAACTGTCGGAGAGGGAAAAATAGAAGGGCGGGGCTTTTACACCCTACCTTTCAAATAGGATTCTTTAATAGCAAATAGGGTTTTCTGGACAGGATTCTTCTTTCTGTATTCTAACGACTATAGGCTCCTTTAGCTGGGCTTCCTTCTTCATCCCAAAGCATAAGTTCTACTGAGAATTGGGGCCCTCACCCCTACCATAGAATAGATAGGGTCTCCCCTTCAACCTCTTATCTGAGAGAATCTTCTTAAGACTGAGTGACTGCTGGTCCCAATTTCCTATCCAAAATCCCGGCAAAACGAAAATAGTCTGAGCTGAAGTTGCTCCTTAGAAAGGAAATCCTGTTGAGCAGCTCTTTCTCGGTTGACTTGTATTCTTGCTTTTCTCCTTTCTCTTGTTGAGTACTTTTTGCTCCTTGAAGAGCAAGAGCTGAAGCGGTTCTTCTCTGATGAAATAATGTTTTGGATCGATACTCTACCGATATGCTCTAGCCGGCCTATGATCAAGGTCGGCGCTGTGCTTTGCTGGGCTTTCCGCTTTTGAAAAGTTCAAGAAGTTTAGACAGCAAAGCCTTTTTTCCCACTGAAAGGATAATGAGTTGTCCTTAGCATTAGTAGAGCCTAGGTATTACCAGGTATTAGCAAAAAGGGGCGCATCTTCCGTTCATTCCTTGGGCTGAAGATAGAATCTCGGGATATCCTCTTTCGATTAGATATATTATTCAACTAGACTACTTACTCAAAATTCTACATTACCTTGGTACAGATAGAAAGAAGAGGAGATCCTTCTTTCTGTTTAAGAAATTGTTGGACAGCTTTCGTATTCTAAAGTCATAACGCCGTAACCAGTAAATATTGTTAGATCATAAGAGTATCTAGGTTCTACATGCTTCCTTCCCCGGCCAAGAGCGGCGGGACTTAGGCTGATTAACGAAAGTAAGCGGCTGTCAGAGATGCAGGAGATGCAAGAGAAGGGCAAGCCTACTTAAAAATCTAAAAGCTCGGCTGAAGCAATCAACGGGGAAGTACGTGCCTGGCGGAAGTGAATCCGCGGAAAGTGAATGATGACAGGGTTACGCTTTTCATATTTCATAGTGAATGGATGATGCTCAATCTGCCATAATAGGCAGGATGGTGTGAACAGCTATGACAGTGTGTGAAACTGCACGAAGCAAGGCTTTGTGATTAAGATCTCGTATGGTAATGAAATGAAGAATCCCCTTTCCCCTCCGACTCAACCTTCTCTTTACCTTTAGAGCTCCCTTTCTCCCAATAAAACCTTAGTCTCGCGCAACCTACCTCGCCGAGTATCTAAGGACTTCAGTAGGTAAGCTCTTAGGTTTTTGCCAGCGACAATTCGCCGGGGCATGACCAATGACATTACAGTGTTGACAGTAGTCTGGAATCCATTCATAGTGAAGAGAAAGAAAAGTGCAGTGTCCAGTTCTCTCCACCATTACCTGCTCCTGAATGGGGAGTGAGAGAATGAAGGCGTAAACAGACTGGTGAAAAGAGGATCTATTATTTGTCAAACCTATAAAGCACGGAACTTTTAGACGCTTGGGGCGCCTATCACCGGAGAGTCACTGCGCTTTCCCGTTGGAGGTAGGAGATAGAATCAATCCATCTTTCGGGATCCATTCAGTCAATCAAAGACGATAAGCGGGACTTTCTTCACATAGGAAGAAAACTGTCATCGATGGACGGGAAAGGACCTGTGACGAGAAAATTTCGTAAAAGTCGAAGAAGAAGAGGGTGGGAATTCCCATAAGGTTGAACTCAAAAACTAACTCAATGGTCGATGAAAAGCGTTTGAAGCAGGGTTCAGTGGCTTTCAGCTCCTGGAGGTAAGAATAAGCGGCAAAGACGCCTTGGCTTCCTTCGTTACAGAAGACTCTTCCTTGGGTTCATTCCCAGCATGGTTTACTGATTAGCAAAGCTGGAGCTATTCTTTCGTCAAGAGCTTATTCGTGCGCAAGACCTTCTTCTTCCTTCTTCCGCTCTATTTATGAAGAATGGCCCTCCGTCTCTGTCTCCAATTGAAGGAAATGATCTGTCAGGCTACTGGCCTTAAAGAGCCTTTATAAGCCATTCCAGGAACCTAGCCGAAATAGAAGGATTCAACTAGATAAAAGGCGGAAAGCCCAGTCAAGAATAAGGAAATCGACCTTCCGCATCCTAGGTGAAGATCCCAATCTGAGAAAGCATCTTTTCCGGCTTAGATTGCACTTGGGCCATTAAGCAAGGTTGAGCATTACTACGAGTTAATCCTTTCTTCTTTAGACGTTCCGTACTTAGGTCTTTCCGCCGCACCTTTTTGTCTTTTTGTTCGGATACCAATGAGCTAAGCCCAAGGAAAAAAGGCAAAAGAACCATCTCTTTCGTAGAATAGCCACTTTCCCGAAGGTCTCACTTTCGACTTTCTAGACCAAGACCTTGGCCTAAGATCTTCGATCGCAATGGACGGCCCACGGGCCTTCGCTCTTGGATGCTTACTTATTCCCTGCTATAGTGGTAGTGACTTTGAAAGCTAGTACGGACATGGCTAGCAGGAAGTGGATTTGCACCTATAGGCTCGCTCTGCTCCCTATCCATAGGCCCTTTAGGAAGATTCGCTTTTAGAAGCCTGGCCTAGCAACCTTCCTTTCTTTGGTACCACCACTGGAATAGTACTGGCGAGCTAGCTGTGAATAAAGAAGGTATCAGACCTATGATCTCTTGTTAAAGAAGCCCGGGCTTAGACTATATGACCAGAAAAGAAAGCGAGACGATTGACCTCAATGGAAGAAGGAAGGATTAAAGGCGGAAGGCCATTCCTTGTGCTCAAGTCAATGAAAATGAAAGAAAGAAGATTCAAAGAAGGACTAGAACAGGGAAAGTCAAAAATGTAAGTCAATTGAAGAAAGGCCCACGGCCCGCCTAAATGCAGTGCACGGGATTGTATAAGAAAGACGAAATTCATGAAGCAATCTTCTGACCTTTCCTGTGGCTAGCATATTTTTACTGTTTTCGTTCGCCCTCTAAGTCCTCAAGCAAGTCAGTATCCTCCTTCCAGGTAGGCTTAAGCGGAGGAGCTAAGAGCTATAGAATCACTAGTAATGGCGGGAATACTACCCAACTAATGAATCAATCGACTAGGTAGGCAGCTGCAATAGCACCCGAAAAGGAAGCTATCTAATTCCCTTCCTCTCGATACTGCGAGAAATCTATCTTTCTTTTTGAATGCCATTCTTGCCCCTTCTTCCTGATGGAGATTCTAGCTATACCTTCCCTTTTCTAAATAGAGTGGATACGGGATCTTCCCTTTACTCTTCTCACTGTAAGGGAATGGCTTTGATCAAGTGCTGCGGAATTCCTCAATCGAGAAAGTGGAAACCTCGCCTATAGTGAAAGGTTAGTCATTCAATTTCCATTCGGAGACGGTTATCGAAAAAGGAAAACTTCGAGGTCGCCTTAGGCCTAAATTCCATTTCTTCTTTTTCCCACTAATATAAAGAAAAATGATCAAGTAAGAACCATATCAAAATCAATACCTTGACCTATCTTCTTCTTCTCAATAGGACTCTTCTTTGCTTATGCAATGGCCCTTCTTCTCTAATGTGATTTCCAAGCACCCTTTCTCAACTCTCCTCCTTTCGTCAAGTGGAAGAGATCAAGGCTTTTCCGGGCATACATATGGGACAAGAAAGGGGCTCAGCCTTCCCAACCTATTCACTCAAGTATCTTATTAAAAGCGAAAGCCGGGAAAGAAAAACAATAGAAAAAAGAATTAGTGTATGATCCGATCCTAAACTCAAGGCAGAGGTAAGAAAACGCACTCCGGGCCTTTCTTCTTCCCTAAGCCTATATCCTGAAATAGATGCTGGGATCATAGCAATGGAAGGGCTGTGCGCGTACGGCAAGCAGCTTTTTGGATTTCTTTTTTGAGTGGATCACGTCTTCCTACCATCGATCAATTGCTTTCGATCAAATCTTCAAGCCTCTCATCAGCCAGAAAAGATGGAAATAGTCCTATGAAAACATAAAACAAGCCTTTGAAGGCCAATCGGGGGGCAAGATGAGACCTCTTTCCTTCTATTTCTCCTTTCGCTGGGAAAGAAGCTTAGCATTTCTGTATGTATTAGGCAGGTGAACCTGGCTACAGAAGAACTCTGACTCTAGCAGACGATCTCGTTCCAAACCAATCTGCTTATATAAGAAGTGACTTAGTCAGTCCATTGGCAAGGGACCGTTAGTTCTGACTAAGGCAATTAAGCACATATGATTCATCGGGCGCACTGAAGACAGACTTTGACTTTCCGGAAGTGGGGAATGCTCCTTCCTTTCGCGAGGGCACGTAGGGAGCCGGCCGTGCTCTTCTTTTATTTGATTGTACGGTCTTGACTCAGTCAGTAACTTTCCCTTAGGGTGCCCTCCTGGCTTAGTCTAAGCTAGTAAGGAGATACGAAAAGAAAGAAGCTAGCGATTATATAAGGAAGGACCCAGAGCACTCAAGCAAAAGGTCCTGTAGGGAAGAGAGGGGAAAAAAGGGGAAAAAGTGAGATATAGATCTCTAATCGAATCACGCAGGAGTGTTCGAGACCCCAGCTTCCCACTATCTTAATGATCTGATCTCACCCTTATTCATATGATAGATGCCCCTCTCGCTCAGCCAATCGGACTCAATCACTACATGTACGTAGACAGATTAGAAGAGGTCGGAGGAGTCGTTCACTAAATCCATTATATTGCTTTCTCTTACGTGGACCTTTCCTGTCCTTGCCGCTTCCTCTTCTTTTAAGAAAAAAGAAGGGGCCTACCCATTAAATAGGGCAATCTCTCGTGATGTGACATCCACTCCTACCTCTTCCAAATTCTTTGCCATGCTCAGCTTCCATCCGCTCCCTTCTTCTAGTCAGTGGAAGGGCTTTAGTCATTATTAGCCAGCGGGGGTCCTGCCCGCCCGCGCCTACACAAAGTCTATTCATATTCACGCGGTCCTCTCTCACGTCTTCCTCAGTCGTGGGTCTGTCCTATTCTGATAGGTCTAGGCATCGGGATAGTCCATCTTTACTGACCCCGTCTTCGTGGAGCCAATTTTCCCCCTCTATTTTACTTACTTAGGAGCACTTCTCCCTCCCCTATTAGGCTTCTTCCCCGCGTAAGTATCAGCTTATAGCTTCTCAGGAGCATGTGTACCCATCTGTCCCGCGACTTCTTCTTCCGAAGCAGCAGCCGGCAGGCCTGCGTAAACTTAGGATCTCGATGCCGAGCTATTCGTTTATTTGGAACGTTGGCTAAATAGATTAAGGCTTCGCACAATTTTTTTAGCTGAAATCAGGAATTGAATGCCAAAACTTCTGTTGGAATCGCCTTCTCAGAATGAAACTCGACGTGTGACGATGCAACTGGTTCGCTTTGACCTCTTCTTCTTTTTGAGTCTTGACTTCTTCTCTTATGGCTTTGACTTCGTCTGGTGTGAATTCTATAGCTGTCTTGGCTTTCACTTCTAGTTCAACTTGCCGAGCTCCTCCAGCGGCTCCCGCGTGATCGATCCCAGGTCTCTTTCTTTTGGTCGTAGGCTCAAAATCCAAGTAGCCAGAACTATTCGGAAATCTTCGAAAGGGTGTCAGAAAGATGCCTTCAAAGACTCTCCGGTTGGATTATGCTTGTCTTAATCATAGTCTTCCAGTTGGACTGCCAATCTTCTTCTGACTGTGAAGTTTCAGGGGACTGGGTTGTCATGGTCAGTTGGAAGACAGAGCCCGAGCAGGGTTGAGAATGTAGACATAGCACTTTAAGCTTTTCCCAGGGATTGTGTACTCCCGATCGAATAATGAAGGGAGACCTTTTGAAGGGGATCGACGGTTTGGAAGGTTTGAACCTACGAATTCTTTCCTGTAGTACCACCCAGTTGGAAAGAAAGACACCTAAAGGAGACCCCGGATTCTTTCTCATTTTCCATTGTCTCTCTTAAGCTTATACCAAGGTTTGACTTCTCTATTTGCAAATCTTTTCCTGTGCGATCCTTTGGGGAAGTGTTAGGGCGCCAAGTCTTCGGGGTCGAAGGACTTTTCTTTGTCCATGAGAAAGGGATACTGCCAGCGAATGAAGGCTGGAGATGGGGAGAGGAAAGACAGAAAGAAGGAGAGGAAAAAAAGCTTCGCTTTCTCAGGTGATCCTTCTTGGTCAACTGAATAGTCACTTATCAACCAAGAGAAAGGGCATGGCTTTAGCCTCGTATAGCTAGAAAGAAAGAGTCGGATTTGAAACTGGTCGGTGACTTTCCCCATGCACCTGATGTTCCTAAAGGAATTGCCTTTTAGCTCCATTGTACATCTCCTACGATGAAAGTTGAAAACCTGATATCAAAGAATGAACGAAAGCAAGGAAGAAAGGAAAGAACGAGAATGATTCCTTTCAATTCCATAGCGATAAGAAGGAAAAAGATCTTCCATTTAGCCGTTAACGTGCTTATTCCACTGGGCTAATTGCGCATAAAAGACAGCTTTTGTACATGATATGCGAATCCTCATTTTCATGCCTTTTCCCCCGGCTGGGCAGTACATGAATGCCTAGAGGTGCTTTATTTTGTCGATATACAAGGTGGGTTCATTCCCAAGTGGCTCCAGAGGAAGGGGAATCTACTTTATAGATTTTGTCGGTATATTAAGTAGGATTCTTGTTGAGATTGCTAGGAAAGAAAAAGCCTCGTTCTAGATTTGCCACTAAGGGAGAAGGAAATTGGGGAATTGTTTTAGCACGTTATAAGACTGCTCTCCGCAATGCAATCATCTACATTGATTCAATTCTGCCGTTGAGACAAATATTGGATGATCCTTCAGCGTACACGGATCGGTGAGTAAATGAAGATAAGGAAGCCCTTTCTGTTCTGAAAGCCTCGCTTAGGCGGTGACATAAGGCGGAGGCATGGAAATCGGTCCAGTACCATCAACTGGTCGAAGTCGCTCATAAACAAGAAGAATATCATAATAGAAGAATCCGCCAATCGTCGACGACGAAGAAGAATGAGAACTCTGGCCAGCCCTCTTTTTTGAACCATCACCGGCCAGCGCCCGGCGCGGCTGATTAAATAGATACAACAGCTCATTCCATCTCTTTGTGCCACGTAGTCTTTCGTGATCAACAACAGGCTCGGGGGTCAAGGGGCCAGGGGAAGTAGTGATTAGGGAATCATGTATGAATGCCTGGCAATGAAAGTGAAAAGTGAGTAGTCCCAAAAAGAAGATCTAAGTGCACAGAGAGGAAAGAAAGAAGGGAGTACGAAAGAAAGATTTCTTGGAAGACAGGGCCTTTCTTCAATCTAAGCTCAAAACGGAAACTATTAAAAAAGAAGAGAGGAAGAAGGATAGACAGCAGGTGCTAATATCATCCACCTCTTCCAGGACTGGTTGGGTAAGCAGCTGCAGAAGTTGTAGGGAGATAGCTCCCGTCCTTGTGGTATTGGTCTTTCAGTTCTTCTTGTTCTTCTTTGTCAACTACAGACTTCGTTGCTTTGATTGAATATCTGAAATAAGACTTTCCGGCGAAGAAGATTAGATAGGAAAATCACCCACAGAGGGGTCCAACTACTCTTTCTGGGAGGACTTAGATCGTGGCCTAAACGGGGCTTCAAACTACCAATTAATAGATCGGAGGGTAGGCAAGAGCCTATCGAGTAAGCAATTCCAAGGTAAAGGGAAGGAGCTGCTGTTGAAGAAGAAGAAAAGGTCGAAGGAAGCTATTGATTCGGCGAATCTTCAAATGTATTGAATTGCCCTAACAGAAATCCATGGAATTGGGAGGGGTAAAAAAGAAGCCTAAAGCTAATTTCATCCATGTGGTCAGACTTGGTCAGTTGCCAATGCTTTCTGACTTTCTAGTGAGATTGGATCCTTACTTTAGCTCTTTTCTATTCCCAACGGCCAACTCAAAGATAGTTGCGTAGCAAAGTCCTATTTCTTAGTAACTCTACGTGAGAACTGATCCTCTTCTAAAACCAAGCACATCCACTCTAAACCTTAATGGCACTTCGTAATGGCATTTCTCTGATCTTTGTTTTCACGGGACTGCATCCTCGGCTAATTCCATGGGCAGCACACTGGCCTAGTCTGCCGGAATGTGCTTTTTTTTCTTCTTTCTGCTTTTCCTTTTCTTCATTGATCAGGACAGGGTGGAGCTACTTATCTAACGGGATTTTTGGATAGATTCATCCCATTTCTTCCTTTCCCGCATCCCCTATCTGCAAACTACTAATATTTGCCGAGTCTTATTCATATCTCTCTTTATTCTGAGGCGCATACAGATGGAAGACTTTTCTTAGCCTAACCAGCACTCCTCACTTATCTAGCTGAAGTAGCTCACCGACAGCATATTTCAAAGAGTCAAGCCGAGGAAGCTGCATGCAACAAGGGACGTTCTGAGCCAAAGAGAAGCCGAAGACGGATCAAAGACTGTATCTACACAGGTGTGGGGAATGGAGCAGTCGATGTAATGATTGAAGAAAAAAGTGCCTTTGCCGCGACTACAAGCTGCCAATGCATTTTTCTTTTGGTCGCTACGCTCGGGGTCGAGAACAGCTTCAAAAATAGAAGGTGGTCCAAAAAAGAGCTAACGCTACTTTTCGAACTATGCTTTTTCCCCTTTTTTAACATCACTGAGATAGGCTTTTCCTCGAACTATTCTTGAGGGAGAAGTTGATTCATTCAATGGAGCGGAGACGGCCTCGTGCTTGATAAGGAAAGAAAAGGTTTCACCCGTTGAGTTGGATTGGATTCCATGGTTAGGAGATCAATTGCTAAGCTGGTCATGAAGAGCGCTTCCTTGGGCTGCTTGACCTGATCGGATGTTCTACTGAGGCTTTGTCGTCGGCTTTCGGGATGAATAGAGGAGTCTGGATCAGTCTGAGTGAATCAATGAGTTGGCCTGCTAGACCGGAGGACTCTTCTAAAGAAGTTGCTGAACCAGGTGAATCTAGTTGCGTCCGATATACCGGCAAAATATAGAAGGCCCTTTTTCTTTCATATCGATCTAGTTCGGCGTAGAAAAATCCATCTGCACTACCGGCGAAAGATAGAAAGTCCATTTCTATTCCTACCGACCAGCCTCAGCTCAAAAAAATCCTACTCCATTACGAAATATAGAAAAAGATAGCGAATTCCCGCTGTATCACCACATTCCCTGCTCTGCTACAATGCTACAGAGAGATCAAAGCAAAGCAGAAAATGAAGAAAGACTGGATGCCTATAGTTATGCCATCGAGGCAGTGTCTTAGTCTCCAGCCGAGGAAGAGGAATGGGACTTCCACTTGTCGCATTTTAGTCAGAATTTGCTTTCAACAGGCTCCTCCGCTTGGGAATCGCTGCAGGACTCGGTCTGATCACACACTCTTCTATTGAAGAAGGGCATGAAGGCCTAGCTTAATAAGCCTTGAGAAAGATAAGGGCTTAACTTGCATTCTGATAAAAAGCGGAGCTGAAAAGAAGGAGCTTAAGGCGGCCCGGCTGGGACACAGACATCTGACCCTCGTCATCTAATCCTTTAACCCATGAGAACCCAAGCCGTAAGCAGTGAACTACCGCAATGCCCTCCTATAGTACTGACTTCTCACCTCCGTCCTATTCCCTTATAGTATAGGGATTGATGGATGTATTAGCCCGGCAAATAGAAGAGACTTTTCCAGTCCTCTATTAGTGAACGAGGAAGGAAGGAAGGAAGCTGACTTCATACTGACTCCAGCCAAGACTGATGACTCTAACTGTCTATCAAAGGGAAGAGCAAGCCCAACTGATGAAAGTCTATTCCGTATAGGTTAGAAGTCAAGAAATGGGATTCATAAGTTCAGTCATTACAATAGATAGACTCAGGATCCTCTTCGTCTTCGGGATCAGGAGCGCCATCAGAACCGTCATAGCCTCACGCTAACGGAAGAAAAGGAGGTTCGGACACGTCTGATATTTGCAAAGAATGCACCTCCAGAGCTAGATTTCTCCTTCGAGGAGGACCCAGATATTCTCACTGAACTTCGATCTATAAGCTAGAAGAGACCAGAATCCATAAATTCTTCCATCGAGTCGAGAATTGTACATGAGAGATCACGTAGGCAGAGACAGCCCACGGGAAAGAAGGCAATCAAGATCAGACAGAACTATAACAAGACCTAGAACTCTATCAATAACTAGATCAGATAGAAAGTCTTCAGTGCCAAACTCACTCCTGGTTTACTGGGGAAAGGGGCTGGGACAAAGATAAGAATGCCCTGGTGAAAGCCATATTTCTGAAAATAATGATTTTCATCTTCCCAGGGAAAGAAGACGGAAGAAGGTCTCAGATCTTGAGGTAGTGAAATTGCTTTTTTCATCCCGTAGCCGAAGAAAGATCTAGGGTGCTATCTGGACAGTCTCTGTTCCTGCTTTAGATCTTGAACTTTTCACAGGTTGGTTTGGAATCTATTCAGAACTTAATCAAGCATTGGGAAATGAAAGATTGATTCTTTCTATTATCCTTTTTTTTCTCTCTTTCTATTTGCGGGCCGATTTAGCTACTGCTCTAGAGATGGCCTTCTGGATATGCTTTTCTTTCTACTGGCTGTTTTGGATCAATTGCTATTTCATAGGGTGGACATGAAGGCCTTATTCGACGAATTCACATAAAAGGCAAGAAGGGGAGGGCAAGGCAATGAATGAAAGAATTTCACTAGTCTCAGGAGCTCTTTGAGAAGGGAGGGCTATAGGTCTCTATCACGTGGGGTATGGAAGCCAGCCAAGAAAGTGAGTCGGACGAGCCAGATTGAATATATTAGCTGTACCCGCTAAGCCCTCTTTTTCGACTATAGAAAAGTAGGCAAAATGAAATCACCTAAGAGAACTTCTTTCTGGTCTCGAGCGAAAGCATTGCGATAAGCCGGATCGATGCATTTGGCACCTCTAAGAAAGATGGGATAGCTCAAGCGTCAGACTAGGGCAAATGAGATGGTCATTTCCTGGATTTTCAATCTTGTTCTTGAAGAAAGAAGTCAAAGATAGGTTTTCAAATATAGATGGACATAGACTATTTCAACTCGAAAAAGACCTAGACAGGTTAGAGCAAAGGGATAGCACAATTTAGATCTATTACCACAAGATGAAAGGACTGTGGGATGAGGGGGCTGCACTTGACACAGTGACAGCATCTTCCTATAATTGTACTTATGGAGCAGTGATTTCAAGAGGAAAGAGAGCAAAGGAAGGAATGAATGCAGTTCTTGATGGCTTTGCATGAGAGTTTTGCCCCTATAACTATAAAGAGGGCAAATTCTGAGAATGAAAGCTCTACCAAGTCTTGGTGAGACATACTACATGCTTAGACAAGATGAATCACTAAGACAAGGCTATGTGCCTGATAAGTCAGTGATGGCAGCGTCTGTCTCAAGAAGGAATCCTAATGGTCAAGAAGGCAGTCTTGGTGCAGTTGCTGCAGCATTTCACAGCCAAAATTCCTCCAACAGATCGGCAAAGAAGATCAACTGCTCAAGCTAAGCACTCTCTTTCTTCTTCCAAATAGATTTCTCATGGCTGTTAATACCCTTTTTTGGAATGTTAGGGGGATTGGAAAGGATCCCACAGTCAATCGTATTAAAAAACTTCTTAAGCTTCATGATATTTCCTTTATTGCTGTTTTTGAACCGATGCTTGCTATGGACAAAATCCAACTGATTGCTAGAAAATGGAAATTCAAATTCAATTTCACCAATTCTCAAAGTACCATATGGATCTTTGCAAAGGCTGCTTTTACATGTCAATTGCTCAACGACACTTCTCAGCATTTAAGAGTTCGTCTTCAACATTATCTGTGGCCTATTTCTGTTAATGCAACTTCTGTCTATGCAAAATGTGATGCTAGAGAAAGGCAGGAACTCTGGGATGATATTATTGATATGGGCAATTCTTTTTTTTCTGATGTCCCATGGATAGTGGGAGGTGACTTCAATATTATACTCTATCCAAGTGAAAAAAAGGGGAGGCAATGGATGGGATAGAATGGGAGCCTTTCCATGCATCTATTTCTGCTGCCGGTCTTTCGGATTTGGGCTATTCAGGCAGTCAGTCCATTCACTTGGTGGAATAAGCGGGCAGGAAATGAAGTGATTCACCAACGGTTAGACAGGATTTTTTCCAATCAAACTTGGCAAAAGAATTTTGCTAACACACTGGTGCATCATCTCCGCCAGAACATCTTCTGATCATAGCCCTCCGCTGGTTAACATCAATAAAAACTTGGAAGTTAAGCCATCTACATTTGGCTTCCTCAATGTCTGGACAACTCACCACTCTTTTCTTGATCTTGTCAAGGAAGCTTGGAATCCTCCAATTTCGGGCAGGCCTATCTTTTCTTTCTCAAAAAAGCTGGGGAATGTCAGGCGGTCCATTATAGCTTGGAAGAAAAGCTCGGAAATCTTTTTCAGAATATAAAGAAAGCGGAGGACAGAGTCAGAGAAGAAAAAATTATTTTCGAATCCAACCAAGATCCGAGCACTAGATCCGCTCTCCTTTTATCTCAAGCTAACTTCAAAAATTTCCTTAAAGTGGAGGAAGAGTACTTAAGGGAGAAATCCCATCTCGGCTCAAAGAGGGTGAAGGTAAGACCACGTTATTTCATGCATCAGTTACGCAAAGACAGAGGAAAGTATTCATCCATAAAATGAAAGATCCCAATGGCATAATTTTGGAAGACGCTACTGCTATCAAGCAAGCTGCTGTCACATACTTTAAGAGTCAGCTGCAAGCCGAAGAGCCTCAAGAAAATTCCCTGCTGCAAGTGCTTCCAAATCTCGTCTCTGAAGACATGAACAAGGCTCTTATTTCCCTTCCTACCCTTGCGGAAGTTAAAGAAAGAGTAGAACTCTTAATGGTAAGAGTGCAGCAGGTCCTACTGGCTTTACAGGGGAATTCTCTTCTGCTGGGATATTATTGGCGCGGATCTAGATCAAGCTGTTTTGGAGTTTTTTGCAGGTTTTACCATGCCTCGCTCCTGGACAAGCACACTTCTGGCCATTATACCTAAAACGGAAAACCCATCTTCTTTCAAGGATCTAAGACCCATCAGTCTCTGCAACTTTTGCAAGAAGGTCATTTCCAAAATTATCTCATCAAGGCTATCATTCTCCCTCACATCATTTCAACAAATCAAAGCGGGTTCGTCAAGGGAAGAGTCATTCAGGACAATATTCTTTTAGCCCAAGAAATGATGCACCATCTCGGTAGGAAAGTCAATGGGTCCAACATTGCTCTATCAAACTGAATATGGCCAAAGCCTGAGACAGAGTTTCCTGGCTATTTCTTATCAAGGTTTTAAGGAAAGACGGTTTTCATGAGATCTTTATTGACATGATATAGAGAATTATTTCGAACAATTGGATAGAATACCGAGACTAAAGCAGGCATTTCCCCTTAAGCCTTAGAATCCAGAGAGAGGACTTAAATCACCACGGGGGCTTAGTTCTTCTCTTTAATCTCTTCGAGAGCTTTCCCTACCTGCCTTAGCCCCTTCCCATCGAGCCTTGACTTCTTCTATATGGACTTCTCTCTAGAGTTCGCTGCCACCGCCTAAGTGGTGAAGTTGAAAGATTTAGATAGAAGAATGAGGCTCAGATTCAGATAGTCAATCAAGAATCGGGTAAAGAAGGGCTTTCCCCTCAGCCAGCAGATGTAGCAGTGCAAACTCTTTCGAAGATCTGAATTATTCTTTCCTTTTACGGAAAGACAGAGGACGGCCCTACAATGTTCAGAAAGTGGGGAGGTTCCGTTGAGATAGACCGAAGCAGAATAGGGCAAGAGCAGGACCCTCGCATGATCCCGATAGCAAGAGCCCAAATCAAAGCCTCAGAAGAAGATCAGAATAATAGCACAGCCCACCCTTTCTTTGAACCTTGTCAATGATCGAAGAACAATTAAAGATATGAACTGAGTGCCATTAGATGAGTAACTGAGAACAAAGGAGAGGGATATGGAAAGAATGAAGTAATGAAAGAGGAAGTCATTGCTAGTAGTAAGGACTTGTCACGATCCATTGGTTCATATAGAATCCACGTCCTAGGTCTATCAAAAAACATTCTTTTCGCTAAGCGTATATAATAAAATAGAGTGAAAGGGTCCACCCCGAAAGCAAGGGCGTACTAACTATGAGCTGAGTCCTCTCCGAACCGCAGGAGATAGTTGCCCATCATACGGCTCACCAACTGCACTTGCCTCTATGGGGGGCTCGCTCCGGGCAGGTTCGGATCACTTAGAATAGATGGCTCTACGAAGGAAGTAAAGGCTTAGGTTGAAATCTTCTTCTTTTCCTTGAATTCTTCGATGAGAAATGGCACTCTCTTTTGTCCACTTTCTCCATCCCCCAAGGTAATGGAATGACTTCTTATTCCCGTCTTTGATCTCTTCCATCGCGGCCTTAACCTTCCCACCTATGTTGAAGAAAGGTTTGGAAGCCTGTAGAGAATGAAGAGGGGCCAAAGATCTTCCTCTCAACAGTCCTTCTTGCCACTCTAGCCCCTGAATAAGTAAGGCCCCGCCTATATAGGAGAAAGAGTCAGGATTGAAGGCCCCTTAGCTATGCCGGGCACTGGACAGGGCTTAGCTCTGTAAATGTGTAGAGCCAAGTCTTATAGGTCTAGTAGTAGGCACTTCTAGGCCCCTTCCCGTGGATCACTCCAGTCCTTCGAGTACTACGGACCCTCTGCCATCCATTGCAGCAAAGGCCTTTCATGAGCGGGGGGGGCTAAGCAGAGTGAAAGGTTGAATTCCATCTCTTCTTTTTTTAGATATCTAAATCGAAATCGGATAGGATAGATGGATGGATCTATCTTTCTATTTATATCTTACTAAAAGAAAAGTCTTTCTATAGTTAAGTAAGGTAGTAAGAAGGCCCAAATCCTTGATTTGACCAGGAAAGACTTATAGCTTTGGGCCCAGGAAGGAAATGAGCTTAAACCTTCTCTTCCAAACTTCCTTTAGTTAGTCTGTCGCTTGAGCTATCGCTTGCCATTGGCCCTTTGCTCTCCTCTTATTCTTCATTGGACGCTTCGGATGGACTTCGCCGTTCTTTCCCAAGTCAAATAGAAAAGGCTCTATCACATCGAGATGTCGATTCCTTTTCCGCCCCCAATGAGATGGGGAATTTCTAACTCCCACGACCCTGAATCGAGCTTGCCCGGCTCGCGTCGTTCCAACAACCGGAGGGGAGCACCTCAGTATACGATCGCGCACACTAACTGGGAGTCCTATTAGACCTAAGGCCAACTTCAATTCACCAAAGGTTCATCTCGTGTACTGATTGTGGACTCGTAGAAGGATATTGAGTAGACGGTTGATGTCTCAGACTCGGCCCTCTCTTTCGTAGCATGCATTCCCATCCGTGTCGCAACTGATTCGGTAAGCTACGTGTCTGGTCCACGGAGAACTGCCTATAGATAGGTCCCCCCAACTGACTGACTCCTGGCAACCTTCCGGCCGCCCAACAACCTATAACGCTAGTCACTACTCCCACTGGGGCTAGGAAGTAAGCCCCACAACCCAAAGCGGCGAAGAACAAATAGAATTTGCTACAAAAGCCGGCTAAGGGGGGTATTCCTGCATATGAGAACATAGTAATAGAGAAGGTAATAGCCGAAATAGGATTCGTTTTGGCTAGAGCGCCCAAATCCGCTATATATTTGAGACGGCTTTGCCGTAATGCTGAAACTATGGCAAATGCATTTATCGTCATTGATGCATAAATAAAGATAGCAATTAGTAGTGATTGAATTCCTTCTATGGTTCCACATGAGAAACCGGTACGAATATAACCTACATGTCCAATTGAACTATGAGCTAGAAGTCTTTTGACTTTCGTTTGGGCCATGGCAGCCAGCGCTCCTAAGATCATAGAAGCAATGCTGCAGAAAAAGAAGATTTCTTGCAATGTAGCTCCATAAGAACCATAAATAAAAAGACGTAAAATATTAGCAAAAATAGCGATTTTAGGCGCAATAGAAAGGAATGCTGTAACCGGGGTGGGTGACCCCTCATAGATATCAGGTGCCCACATATGAAAAGGAACTGCAGTGATCTTGAATAGGAATCCGACAGCGAGAAAAAGAATGCCCATAAAAAGACCACTAGATCGAGGACCAGTGATTTCGTATCCCGTCAAAATCTTGGCTAATTGATCAAAGTGGGTAGCTCCAGTAGACCCATAGATCATGGAACAAATAGGGTGGGTAGGCCCAAGCACCACAGACGCGAACCCCCCTCATTACCGTACGTGCGACTCTCACCGCATACGGCTCGCACAAAGACTCCGAAATTCATCCCCAGCCTTTTCTTCCACCTCTCCTCTCCAATCCTCGATCAAACTTCCTCAGGCGCTATGAAATAAGGGCCCTTTCCTTCGACTATCCTATCTATTGCCTTCGTCCCGAAGCAAGGAGGCGGCGGGCGCGCGCGTCTTAGGAAGGCTGACGAATGCCTCTTTTCTCTTCTCTGAAGTCTACAACAAAGAAGTGGGAGAGGCAGGATTCGAACCTGCGTAGAAAAACTTCAACAGATTTACAGTCTGTCGCTTTTGACCACTCGGCCACTCTCCCCTTACCGGGACGAGGCCGCCCTTCGTGAGCGAGCCCACCCTTCTCGAGCCTAGAAGAATAGCGACGGCTTACCAAGACTAATCTACTCAAATAGGGGGCTAGAGCAAGCAAAGCAGAACCCTTCCTTTCTTCTGGCTCGCGCCTCACCGCAGGCACTGAATGAAATGAGTGGAGATCCTCCTTCGCCCTTGACTTTGATTAGAGCTAGGGCGCCCCTTTTCTTTCTCAAAGTCCACTTTATCCCTTCTTAGTCAAGCTTTGAAGGCCCTACTTTATGGGATATTTGAAGAAGGGCTTGGAAGTTCCAGAATCTTGTCTGTGGATTTCTAAGAAAGTCAAGGACCCTAAATCTTTCATTTGATTCATTCAACTTCCGTCCTGCTCACCACTACTCGAGGCCAAGGACGGGGTCGAACCGTCATTCCAGGATTTGCAGTCCGATACATTTCCATTATGTTACCTAGCCAAAGCCACCAACTCATCAAAGTCAAAACCTTCTTCTTCCTTCACCGCTCCTCCTTTTTCTACATATGCGGCTAAGGCAGAGAAGAGGGGACAACTTCTTTCTCCTTTGCATTCCTAAATCTTCCTTTGATGATTTCAAGTAGCAAGCCAGTCCACTACTGGTACAGAGGCCAGATAGAAGGTTCCTTCTTCTATATATATATGTTACGGCTCTAAAATCGTACTTTCCCCTCTACTCCCTGTCTCCATTCAGATTGATTTTTCTCCTCCTCCGCGGAGGAAATATGATAGGTGGGACTGGGAAAGTGAAGCCGATATTCTTTGCCGAGAGGCCGCCCTCTCTTTTTTCCTCAGTAATCTTCGACCAAGCAAGCCAATGCATCTTTTTCTTTTCTTTCGTAGTGCCCCTCCGTCTCTATCGACTTTCTCAATATGATCCAGAAGAGAAGGAGGAATAGTCAGCCTTTGCATAAGATGGCCGGGCATAGCATTTCGCACTGATTTGACTAGGCATCCTCGTCCCGCTAGAGATGACTTGTCTACTTTCCAGCCTGCTAAAGGGCGCTTAGATCCTTACCTTAGTACCAGATATTTGATGCTCTTAGACGTGATGCTTCTGTTCACCCGCTGAACCTCATGCACTTGACTTCAAGCCAATAGTAGGTAAAGCTGCTCTCCGCGAGCTTCATATTTCTTAAAAGAGAAAGCATTGCTTTGGCCCCGGAAGATGCTAAGGCAATGTGATGCCCATCTGAATCTAAGTCAAAACTTCCATTGTGCTCCTGCCCTGGATCGGATGGCACTTATAACTCTAGTTGAGGAAAGAAATGTGATCTCTGGCTCATAGACATTCCATCCTTCTCACTGGCTGCCAAGAGCCCGGCTTCTGACTTTCTTTCAAAGCGCACTTCATCTGCTTACTTTCCGTCAATGCATCTCCGTGTACCGATTAGAAGGATCTTCCCCCTTTTTCCTCAAAAAGGCTTTCAGCTTGCTTGAGCCTATCTTCGCATGGAGAACAGTCGATGTAAGGCTTCAGTTGGTGCACCTTTCTCTTGAGTCAACTTTGCCTTCTAAAGAGCATAATTCTAGTTCCAGCTTTCTCAGATGAAGAAAGTAATCGCATGATGGCATGAGTCTATACTTTGATTATCCTTCTTTGGGAACCTCTCTACTCCCAGTGGACCTTGTGAGAATCCCAACAAGATCTTTCAGCTATTGCATCAGTTGAATTAACATGTGGATGACCATTCTATAAGCTTTGAAGCGAGGTTGAAAGTCATTCAGAGATTAGGTCCATAGATTGATCATTTCACTCATTCCACTTTATCAGTCTGCTATCTAAGTTATTCTCGCCCTTGAGTACAAGTTCCTTTTTCCTTTCTGAAATTAGATAAAGTTCTGCCAAGTCTTTAGAATAAAAGAGCCCTTTCCTGCAGTCCTTCTGGCTCTCACTGCAGTAATTGACGCTAAGACCTCGGGAATTCTGCCTTCTAAGACGGACGATGCGAAGATAAGGGGCTAAGGAGATTCATGATTGACGACCTATACACCAGTAAAGTAAGGTCATTGTTGCGATCCACGCCCCCTGAACCCTCTGTCATCGAAGTACTTATTTCCAGCTACATCCGCTTGAAAGAAGGTAGCAAAAGCCGTCTCAAAGAAAAAGGCAACGAGGGGGGCTCTCAAGTAGGGTCAAGTAGGTTGGGCGGGCTCACGATCGACTAAAGGAAAGTCGCCCAGAGATATTGGTTCAAATCCAATTCGTGAGATGGCAGTGCTCTTTAGCGAGTCATGGCCATTAATGTGCTCTTTTCTTTGGCTTGGCTCTTTCCCAGAAGGTTTGTTGGAATTGAATCAGAATCCGTTCTTGTGAAAGATTGGATCATTTTGCAATTAGGAGCTGGTGAAGGAAGTGAATCAGTAGCTTTGAGACCGTAGCTAGTGGCATAGATTGACTTTTCATCTTCCTCGCATAGCTTAATTAACAGGGAGTGAGTGCAAAGAGGCGGAGTAAGGTTTAGACTTTCTACCAAGTATCTAATGTTTTAGCCTTATCTACTCTTTGTGTGTAAGGGCAATAGGAAAAAGAATTGGCGTAACCGGTCTTGAAGGCAGGGAGAGAAAAAGGAGTAGCGAAAGCAGTAGAGTAGCGAGCGGTCTATGCATTCCGTCACGAGGCTACGTTATCTCTTCAAGGAAGAGTTTCGACAGGGGAGTAAGCAAGAAAACCTTTAGTTAGAACCTCCCCCAGGCGATCCCAAACCTATTTTCATTTTTGAGTTCTCGTATCTGCAGTCTGGAATGGGAACTGGTTGAATCCGCTATTTCTTCTTTATAGAAGAAGATCGGGAAAGCAGTTTTCCCTCATTGTGAATAGCTTCTTTCCGGCAAAGCTTACCAATCCTACACTCCTTTCTTATATTCTTTGTATGTTGGAGCTATTACCGATCGGCATGGGTTAAGCATAGGCATCATGGGAGGAGGCTTCCTCTTAGCCTTTCGCTAAAGAAAACACATGAATAAGAAGCTTTAAGCTCCTTTCTTCGAGGCTAGAAAGCTGCGCTTATAGGTATGCTTTCACGAGAGTAGCTAGTAGTAACTAGTATATATAGGAATTGGAGAATGGCTTGTCCTCCTTACTGGATAAAGATAACGGTTAAAGCTTTCTGGTGTAGTTAGCTGCTTACTCTGATCTCTTTAGAATAGCAAAAGGAGAATGTATATACCATATACAGAGAACCGGGCCTGATTCGAAACGAGATCGAACTGTGACTATAACCGCTGCTAGGATAGGGAACTTGTGCCCAGTAGTGCGTTAGGAGATCGGATCAGACCCAGTTATTGTTTTAGAATAGGGGAGAACGTGACATCTCACTGGAGGACTCGACCAACGAGAAGCTGCATGTGGTTTTTTAGGATTCATATTCTTATAAGAAGAAGAGTTCCATCTTTTTAGTGAAATAGTGAAAGCTAAAGCAGATATGCAAATTAGGCTTCCGCTGGGAGACCGTCAAGCAGAAAAAAGACAGAGGGAACGAAGATCCACTACTTGGATATCGTAATCGGCTTTTATAAGGATGAGCTCTATTGACTCGCTAACACTTAGATGCTCGCTTTCGAGCTTTAGCCCCTATCCCCCAACATCCTCAGCTCCCTTTATCTGATGGAGAGCCTGTTATAAGCTTTCCCCTTCTCCCATTAGGGCCCCCAGAGTCTAGGTCTCCTCTTTGTCGTAGTTTGTTGGCTTTCTCCGTGAATTCGTTCTATGAACCCGCTTATCATTCGCTCGCTCCCTGGCACTCGCTATCCTTACCATCCCATCCTAAGCGGATTCATAGCTTCCCCTGGAACCGATAGGTTGGCTTCAGGGCTTACTCGCAGGGCACAGATTCGTTAGCCTGTTCTTTGGCATAACTTCACTACTATTCGTAAACTATTCTAACTCCCAGCCATCCCTTTGTTGACTCGCTTATGTGCTCTCTTTAATCTTGAGTCGAGATACTTACTACATGATAGATATCCGTGAGCTAAGCATTTGGAACTAGATTCCCGCTATCCCATATTCCAGTTCAATAGAAAGCTAGAATCTTGCATACGCTTCCGGCTATATCTTATCTTATACATATATATTCGACTTTTAAGCTTGATTTGAAATCAAAAAATGAAGGGGATGTTTTGAGGATATATTCTCACTTTCTATCGCTGTAAAGGCCAGGCCTTCGACTTGATGCATTTCTATCTTGTATTCAATTCAAACTAACAACTAAAGAAATAGATCTCCCCGGGTACCTGAAAAGGGGAAAAAAGACAGCCCTTATTCCTTCTTATCTTCGGGGAATCCTACTCTTCTATAAGGAAGGAAATGAGCATATCTTTTTGAGTTTAGTTCGCTGACAGGATTGAAAAGCCTGGGGGAGCCTAGTGAAGGGAGTAAGCTAAAAAACGTGAAGCTAATCTTCAAGGTTTGAATAGAGGACTGAAGCAGGAGACAGGCGAGCATAATCGTCGGATATAGAAAGAGCTAGACAGGCTAACGATGCTGATCGAAAGGAAAGAAGTGGTCTTCAGTCCAAGTAAGGAGAACTGTCCAAGCTTATGAACAAGCTCAATATAGCCGAAGGCTTTAGGTAAGGTCATTGGGGGTTTCGGGGAAGGGATCTAAGGTTCTTCTTCTGGGTCTGGAATCCTATTTTCTATTTGATTTCAATAGTTATTGGACGGGAAGGTAGGACCAAAGAGCATCCGTCATAGATAGTGAGCCCTACTGAGGACGGTTGGGTTGGGAAGAGATTAGCATCTTTCCTCTCTAAGGACCAAGGGGGAATAGTAAGAAAATCTTACCAATCTGGACTAGAGGCACTTCCTCCTATAGTTAGATGCTCCTCTGGAATTCTTTTCCGGAGATAGTTGCTTTTCCTAGATGGTCTAACGTTTACTGGGTACAAGATAGTTTTATGCTTCTCGGTAGGTTCTTTGCGAGATTGAAAGAGATCCAGGAAAGATCAGGACAAGGAAAGCGGCCTCAATGAGATAGAAATGGCAGTTCCCTCTACTGATATGAGATGGTTCTGGACATAAACATGAGTAGTTCTCATACAATATATCAAAAGAAAAAAAGGTATCCACCGAACTCTTGTACTGCTGGATGAAATAGCTGCGATGCACAGGCTGAGTCCAATCCATATAGCCCCTCACATCTCGATAAGAAAAAGCGGGATTTGAGGCCTCTATGAAATAAAGAATTGAAGACCACCTGGAGGAAGAAATCTTCCTCCACTTGGCCTTCCAACCCTAGTGGAAAGTTCCAGTTGATAGGGAAAAGAAAGCTCGCCCGTCAGTTAGTCTTTATTGGTAACCTTAGTCTAAAGGGAATGGGTGCAAAGAGGCGGAGTGAAGCGCTGTTCACGTCACAGCTACTATGTTGGCTCTTACTATTTGCATTGATCATAGCTAATTCGAATTCCATTGTGACAACCTCTTTTCTACTCGGCCGTATGACATGAGTTTTCAATGTACCGTTCCCCTTAGTAGACTCGCCCCCTGGGGCAAAAGAAGGACGGGCATTCCCTCTATGTTCAGCCTTATCTTATAGATTGAACCTCACCATACCAACTCCTTCTAATATCTTTTAGCTCTCCTAATGAAACTAGGACTTCTCTCCGCTGTGGTAAGACCTCTTTGGTAGGGATGGCACTCAACTCCTCCTTTGAGTAGTCTCATTAGAAAGGGAACTAGTAATCGAAGAAGAAGAAGGCTCCGCTCCGATTAATTTCTTAGAAGCAACGAAGCGTCTGTCTCATGCCGTCTTAGAGAATCTGCTGCTCTAGAGGAAGGATCAATAGTTCAGCTAGCCAGCTCCTAGATATAGATATGGAAGACCGGGTACTCTTATTAGCATCTTTCCTGTTAGCATCTTTCCGGGTAGATCTACCTAGATGGATTTCCCCTGGACCGGATAGAGAAAGATTTATACATATAATAAGCAAGGCTAGGTCTACCTCTCTCTTCTTACTTATGATCTAAGGCGAGCTCCTCTGGCATCAAAAGTCAAGTAGTCAATTAATAATGCGGATGGTGATCTCAACACAAGGTTCTACCACACCTCTACCCTCATACGGAGAAAGCGCAAGAAGATCCTGGCCCTCAAACTCTAGTATGGTTCTTGGTCTGACGACCAAGATCTTATTAAGGCTCATCTTGTCCAATCCTTCCAGAAGCTCTATGACGAGCGCAGGACCTGCCAAGACTTTTACCTATTCCCCTAAATCATCCCAAAATCTCGGACATGAATTCAAATAAGTTGGGAGCTTCGGTTAGACTTGAAGAAAGAAGACGGCCTTTATTTGCCATGGACCCCTCACCCGGACGGGATCCCTGCTACGGCACTATCAAGACCAATGGGAGGTAGTAGCTCCCACTCTTTTCTTACTTTTGTTAAGAATGCTTTTGAAAGAGGTAGATTTCCGGATGAACTCAATGCGTCTCACATAGCCCTTATTGATTGCCAAAACGGACTAAGCTGAGACCGTGAACCACCTACCGCCTTATGCAATGTCACTTACGAAATTATCAGCCAATGCATTGTCAATAGACTGAGACCTCTACTCGAGTCAATTGTGGGCCCCTTCCAGAGCAGCTTCATCCCTGGGCGCAGCACTTCCGACAATATCATTCTTGCGCAAGAGGTAATATCTTCAATGAGATCTTCCAAGGCTAAAAAAGGTTTGAAGACGCTCGAAGAAGATTGAGGGTTGGGGCGATGAGGCACTAGACGGCAGAGGAATTCTAGCCTAAAGGGGGCCGCTAGACGACTGCGAATGCAAGCAAGACTAGGCAGAATGGACTACCGGACTGCTAGACCTATTTCCATAAGAGGCCGATTGCTTACCGAAGGAAAAAGCATTGAAACTAAGAAGACTCAAGGCTATGGGAAGGATTTCACACCTGCAAGCCCCTAACCTACTTCCAAGACTTCAATCAGAACAGAAAGCGATACCCGCCGGTAAAGCATGAACTCCAACTGAAGGAATGAAGCCAATATCAGACTACTAGCCCGACATAGTACTTGTAGCAATTTTCTACAGAAAAGGCAATTGACCTAAGCCTGCAACTCTAATAAAGAATTCCCTTTTTCGCCTTTTTAATCAACTTGCAAGAGATGTAGAAAATAGAATGATATGAATATAGAATGTGTGCCGCGAGTGATCGCGCAAAGGCAGAATAGCGGATTTCATGTCTTCCCTCTATCTTCCGGGGAATCCGTTGGCCCTTGTCTCGCTTAACTCGTCGAGTAGTGATTATCCCTGAATGAGGATTTGTTCACAAAATCTGGCCGTATAATGATTAGCTCTTTTCCCCTGCTTCCATCATTGGTGCTATCGTATAATAGACTAATAGGCTCTTTCTAGCTTAAGACCTCTTTGCCAGCGATGTCCCTCGTACTTTCCCCCCTATGATAGACCGTCTTTAGTCCTTAACCTATCTAGCTGGGCTGAGTCTTTCTTTTGGAAGTTCGTTTTAGACCCTCTGCCTCCCCCCACTTATAGTATAGTAAGTGTGCATAGCCTCCCCACAGCCTTCGGGGTCAAATCATGAAAGGGATTGACCTCAGGAAAGTCACTTCATACTGGAAGGACAAATGACATCGAATACGATGGCATCGACGATAGAAGGACAGTTAATCCACCAGTCAAGATATCCACGCAAGGAAAGGGGACTCTTCGATTCGGCTTGGTCGATCAAAGAGTAAGCTTTCCCTATCTGATCAAACTCGAAATTGAATAAGAAAAGAAAGAAGGGATTGTAGGGCAGATGGTATGCCCCTTTCATGATCTAGGCGTCGTTGATTGATTCTACTTCTTTCTCGAGATTCTATTAGTCTTCAATCTACTGATCATTGGTAGAAGAGAGAAAAAGTCAGCGGGGTGTGTTGGAGCTTGTGAGCCTTCATGCTCTCAGTTCCCGACATGCTCTGGACAGGACACTGACGAATACTAATAATAGAACTGGGGGAGTGACTAACCTTGGTTGGGAGTCGCCCCTAAGGTTACGATCCGTTGGGTTGGGAAAGCAAGCTGGATCCTCTTTCCCCCAAGAGCCCTATCGATTGAGAAAGAGAGAAAGTGGAAAAGAACGGAGATCAGATCTATCAGCAGCGGCATTCTTCCTTGACTCTATCTTGAATTTCATTATGGAACTCTCTCCCAGAGCAGCCGAACTAAGAACTCTATTAGAAAGTCGAAGACGCAACTTTGACACGCATTTTCGAGTAGATGTTCAGGGTCGAGTGGTCTCAGTTGAAGATGGGATTACACGTCTTTATGGATTGAAGGAGATTCAAGCTGGCCGGTCACCGAGGAGGCCGGCTGCCTTTTCTTTCTTCTCTTATAGGTAGGGCGGGCAACTTTGATCTGCCCTGATCTTCAAGCAAAGCTTTGAGTGTGGGAAGGATCCGTTGAACTTACTAGCGATCGCCCTATAAATAAATAAGTGGCGAAGGAGCGTCGAAGATGTGAACCTACTACGTTAAAAGAAGTCAAGTCTACTCGGCCTAAACTGTACGACCACAGGCCAAGAAGAAGAAGGAGTCGGAAGCAAAGGCCAAGTCAAATCCAGATCAACCTAATCCAATTTCTAAAGTCCTTCAATAGGCGAAGATTGGTGAATGTTGGAGAAGGGGATTTCCCATCAATTCGTTCTGTCTCAGGTAATGCCAATTGAGCGAAATCAGGAATCTCAGACGAAATGAGATACCTAAGAGCTAACAATTTCATTCATCCCCAATTCTTCCTTTCACTACTTATGAGTTATCGGGCAGCTGCCTATCTTCTTTATGTGCTATCTGTAGGTTCTGAAGCATTCTTTGTGGTGCTACCAGGACTAGTATATGAATGAAATCTGTAGGCTCCATATCTGCTAGGTTATGGATGCTACTAAGACTAAGTTTCAGGTGCTAAAGTTATGCTAGTCAAGTTCGTGAAAAGAGTGACCAGTTGCTCATTCATCTGGGAGTATCTTCAACTCAGGCTTAGAAGGTCCCTAGAAAGAAAAAGAAGTAGGGCTCTAGTCTTGCAGTCCAAGTCCATAGCTTCGATAGTCTCCCCCTTAAACCGAGGGTGCAACTCATAGTGGTCTAATCTCATCTCCGCGAAAGTACGAAAGAAGACGAGAAGCCTATTATACTCCCAGCCCTCTTCCCACTCTCAGTCAAGTCTCTGTCTAATCTTCTTCCTAGCAGCTATTGAATCCGCCCAGGCTCGAGATACCTAAAGTATTTAAGTGAGTTGAAGTCTTGGTCAAAAAGTAGGCGGGAAGGAAGACTTTCTTTCATCAGACGTATATGTGCCTCTAAAGCTTACTTCTTTTAGTGGGGTGCGCCCATTGATTGATATTACGAAAAGCGCTTGCCAGAAGTCCCCGTATAGCCACCCTATTTCCTTATTCCCGCTTAATAGAAAGACTGAGTGAGAGTCCCTCGGTAGTTAAAGTGAGAGAAAGAAAGTACTCATGGGTAGACTATTTACGATGCCTCCAGGAGTCAGATAGAGATAGAGTGAAAGCTGAGCTTAAGAAAATAGGAAGCATCCCTACGAACTCTAATTAATATTGACTATCCACTATAACGGGAGAGAAGAGCTCTTTTAAGATCTCCCAGAGAAAATCCCTAGACTATACCTCTTAGCCCGGTAGGGAAGACAGTGAAGAAGCTTTGGTAAGAAGTAGGGAGTCCAACTTCACAATATCTTACTTATCCCTCTCTAAGTGCCCATATCAGATAGTCCGAGAGAGATATTTATAGAAAGAAGTTAGGATAGCCCGAAGGTAAGGGGTAGAGAGTGAGTGGGAGGTAGAAAAGTAGAGCTGTGATAGGTTGGGTAGAGGGTTGGTTGGCTTCCTTGTCTTCTTGGGTATAGGCTTGCTCTTCAGTTCCAGTATTTAGTACGTAAGGCTGTTTTGACTAAAACTGTATTGTATACATATTACACTGGGAGTTCAGGTTCCCGGGATGGGAGCGAAGCGAAGTTCTCCTATTGCGCCTATCCGTAAAGAAAGAATGTAAGCAATCGAATTGTGCTTTTTTCCTTCCGTTCCACCGTTTTGCTTTCCCTAAAATATGGTATTTCAAATATGGTATGAAAAGTAGTCCAAGGATACCTTTCTGTGGTTTATAGCAGAGGAGCAAAGAGAGTCGAAAGAGAGTCAAGAATGCGCTTTCAAGTGCCGATGCCATGGTGACTATGGTTTTGACTCCCAGAACCCTTAGAATGGTAATGTTCTCACTCTTTTAGAGATCAGATTTGGTTCATCTCCTGATATCTGAAAGAAAGAGAGAAGCAATTGTAGTCTTTGGTGCTTTGCCAGCCAAAAGAAGGTCAGAGGAGGGCAGCATATGTCGAGGAGCTTTACCTGTGACTGGCTAAGAGAAGTATACAGATAGTATACAGAAAGTGAACCTTCTGACTTTCTTTTTAACAGTCTCTTTCTTTTGTCCAGTCTAGACTTCAGACGGAAGATGTACCATATTTAGCTACCAATAGTTATTACCCATAAAAGCCCTAGAAAGAAGAATAGGACTACGTTAGAGTTGGTCCACTTGCTTCCCAATGAGGAGGAAAGGTAGGGTCACTTATCTCACGCTAGCTCCAAGCCATGCACTGCGGCTCATAACTTCGTAGGAGTCAGTACTCCCAGTCCTTTTCCCATTTTTCGCCTTTCACTCTATATCCTTCGTTCTATATTTACTTTTCTCGGTGCTTTCTCTATAAATAGAAATTTTATCGCAGGCAAAGCAAAAATGGGCAATACTTTATTTCCGGTAGTTCAGTGGGCAAAGTCCTATCAGGAGCATTAGACTTTTCTGGCAAGTCGAGAAAAGAGCAGCTAAGAGTTTGCAACTAATATAATAGGGCCACCAAATCCCGGGTATACAATAGTTGCATCTCGGCGGTAAGACCGTTAGAAAAGAAATAAGGGTGAGCCAAGCAGGAGCACTAAGCTCCTAGGGACCTTCGCTCGACCTATCGCTTCACAGCACTTAGGCTAAATATGGTAATAAGATGTTCTTTCGTTAAGTCCGATCTTTGGGTGGACCAACTATCTAAGACAGAAAGGAAGAGGAGCGTGAAGGGAAATCCCTCTGGGTAAGGCTGTGAATCTTGCGAGAATTTCTTTTCTGATAGAATGACTTGAACCGGTAAAGAGTGAAATGCAAGATCAAGACGAAATAGATCAGCGGCAATATGCGAATTCTTCTCCTAAAAGGGAAGTCCAACAAAGGGACCATGAATGGAAGGCCAGATGAAAGCAAGACTGACTGCTATAGATTCGAAAGAAGGTGCTGCTGCCATAGCGACAAAGCAATACCCTCTGGTACAAAGGCCTTCTTGAAAGCTAAGTAAGGCTGAAACTCTTCTTGACTTAAAGTCAAGGAAGGAATGCATACTTTCCGAAAGAAAGAAGGAATCTCGATGGAACCGTTAAAGCATAAGAATAGAGCTCAATTGAATAGAATTCTTTAACTTTCTAAGGGCAGTTGAATGAAGCTTTTAAGGCTTTCCTTCTTGGAAAGAGTTATCTTGTTCTAATAGTTTCTTTCCACGCCAAGAAAGAATAGAAAATCCTATCTTCTCTAAGTTTAGCACTAAGCACTAAGTCTAGTCACTATGGACCACCTAAGGCTGAATTTATTGAAGCTTTATTCCGCGAGAATAATCTCTCTCTTTCTCACATAGTATTATACCATGCCTCTCATTATGAAGAGAAAGGAGATAGAAGGAGCAAGGCTCTAACTAGGTCATGCGATATCTTCCGGCCAGAAGGAAGAAATTGGATATAATCTCTTCTATGACCATCACAGGGATTCCGACCTAAGCTTCACATCTTCCATCTTCTTCCTTCAAAAGACATGTCGAGCTAAGGATTAGTTCTTTCATCATAGAAATGATCTGTCCACCGCCATCTTCTTTTTCTGTGCTCGTGACTATTTGAATTCATCTGTCAAAGAGTCTTCTTAGCTGCTCAACCATCTCTTTTGCTTTCAACGTCTATTAGATATTGTAGTCATTCTGACTAAGACAACCTCCTTCGCTTTCTTCCCTTTCTTCTATTATGATATAGATTCTTTCATGAATCAAAAGGCTCTCTTTCCATCTCTCAAGTTCACTCCTTTCTGATCTACGGCTAAGAATATCTATATGGTCCTTTACTTCCCTATTATGAATAGATCAGGTACTCGCCTATATGCTTATTCAATTCAGATAGTCAATAAATCAGATCTTGGCCTTCAAAGCCTGATAGGAAAGACGATTCACTGCTCTTGAACTTGCTCATCGACATTGATTGGCTTGGTTCCCACTCTATTCCCATTCCCATTGAATCTTTCCTTGCTTCGCCTTCGATAACGAATCCTACTTTCCTTGGTCGTAGATCATAGACAATTCTTTATACCTCGTCAGGTATTGGTCCTTTACCGCAAAGGTTAAGAGAATTGAGATAGACGGAAGACTAGTTAGCATCGTGAATCAGGTATTAGCCTTGAATACTCAATCTTTCCTTCTTCTATATATCTTTTAGTTTACTCAGCCTATATAAGAAAGTCATACTTTCGATTTCTACTCAATAGAGTGATCTTAATTCTCAAGCATTTCTTCCATTCATTAACTAAGATATTGATGGTACGAAAGGTCTCGATTCAAAGAGTTCTAGGTCTACTTGCCGATCGATGCTTCCCTTTCTACGGGAAAGTCTTGCAAGGATGTACGTATTATACCATCCTTTGTTAAGTAGAATCACTTTCTGAATTAAGGACTTCATCAAAGAGTGAAGTAAGAAAGAGTTAATCCACGCCCTTGCGGAGAAGAGTGATTTAGAAGTCGTACCTTATTATGCAACCAAGGCCGCTGAGTTGCATTTCCGCCAATCATCAACTATAAATAAGTAGTCGAACTTCACTCGTGAACTGTTCTAGACCAAGCCTTTCATCTCTGTCCCTTTCGCCTGGATCCGGCCTCCTTAATTTACTTATTTGAAGGAAGGTATTTGAAGAAGAGCTCTAGCAAGCTAAGTTGACTAATATAGAAAAGGATATTTAGACCTATGATTCAAGCCAGCAATGGTGTCAAATGAGGATTTCCTTTACCATGGGCATAGAATGCCCGGCACGGGCTAGTGAAAGTTAAGGAGAAGAGTTGGAGCTAATCCATTTCTTCCTACAACAATTGGATTGGGGAATCCCTTACTACTTTTCCACCTTAGTCGCATGTCTAGTTTATAGTTTGACTGGAATTTCTTACTCGAGCAGACTCTTCCCATCTCCTCAAGGTCAAGCTCCTGCCACTTTGACTGCTACTACCACTCCTACTCAAACAGACACTCCTCCTGCTCCGTTGATGAATAGGGACCCAGCCCGGGCTAGAGCCAAAGGGGAAATAGAAAGGCTCATTCACGAGAACGAAGGCAGAATCGAATCAGAGTCCTTTATAAAGAGAAAATAGACTTCTTGGACGAAGAGATAGATAGACTAAGGGACAGTTACGTCAGTGATCGACTAATCACTAAGAAAAGGAGGGAAGTGAGCGCACTAATAGCAGACTTTAACAGCAAAGCCACTTCACTACAAAGAAGGAGAGAACAATTGAAAGAATAATTCGAACTGGCCCTTAAAGCACTAGCACAGGAAGAAGCCGAGGCTAGACGGGTCTTCCTAAATGGAAATCAACTAGGACACATAGCGATCAATTCTCTCATCAAGAAAGGCTGGACTAAGAAAAGTCAAGTAGATAGGCAGATGGGATCCTCGGAGAACTTACGGAAGTTCGATTCGATCGTCCGGGCAGGTGGCGAAGACAATACAGATAGCCACTCAATTGATAGATCTCTTTACGATGATCAAGAGCCCGCCCAACCTGATCTTCCTGTTGAAGTACGGTCGGACGAAGCAGCCAGAGGATCCAGACTTTGATCGAAGATGGCAAGAAGCCTTGGCGCCAAAGAAAGGAAGTGGAAAGATTTGAAAGCAAATGCTGACAATACCACTGCTACAACCGCTGCTGCTCCTTCGTTGAACGCGGTGAATGCCGCTGTTCCAGCCGTGAAAGATGAAGACTTAACTATTCTCACTCCTCAGGGATAGAACTATTGCAGAAGAGACTTGATCAAATCGAGGGTGAGTTCGAAGGCCAAGTGTGCTGGCGCGAAGAGCGGGGCATGCCAACAGAGCCAGTCATAGAACGGATCCTGGATCTCGAGAAGGAAGAAGAAGAGCTCATCCAGCAAGTGAGAAGAGAGGAAGAGCGCTTGAGAAGGGAGATAATTAGTAGGAGATGGCCCGGCATTGACCTTAAGTCTACGCCCTTTACTTAATCGTGGTAATGCGGATTCTTCTTCCGAGTGCTCTTTCTTGGGCACCGGACCTACCTTTCATCTTTATGGCGCGGACTCTGATGAGCTTTCCGAAAGCCTTACCAATTCTTGGAAATCGGAAATGGGATGAAATGGGAATAGATTTTGAACGGGAATCTCGTAGAAAGTCCAGATTGAAAACACATTCTATGGCCAATGTCATAATAGAAAAATCAATGTATGAACATCTCGTGGGAATACCTTAGGCTGGTGCTAGAAGACTGAGTGAATTTTGGTATTGAATATATCCGAAGACTGCTCTTTCTTGACCCAATCTCTGGAAAGGAGTCTACGTCTTTCACAAAGAACTACTCGTAAGCTTCCCACTGACGGAATGTCCCCTAGCTTTCCTAAAGAGAGAAGAGGTTGACAATAGATCTCCTTAGAAGAATGAAGAGTAAATCAATCCACGAGGACGACTTTTTTCACTAGGATGGAATGCGCCTTCTTTCAGCACCAATACATAGGACTAGACCAGTCTTCTTTTCTTACTCTACCTCTTCTCAAGGATAGCAATAGGTAGCGCAAAAGAAGTGATACTTTTTTTACGAGGGAAGGGACACCGTCTTAGTGAGGAGCCATAGAGCGAGAGTCCTATGATAACCATGTCATCAAAGGAGGGGAGTAAGTTGGCTAGATTCAATTAGAATTTATGGATATAAGATCTAATGGAAACTTGAAACTATAGGGCAGTCTTAGAGATGAGATCGCCCTTCATCCAAAGGAAAGCAAGCTGGCACCGAAGGGAGGGCTATCAAGCAGATCTTTATTAAGCAGTGCTTCCAACTCTATCAAATACATGATCGGAGAACTTCTTTCGTCGAAAGTGCCAGAGGGGGGTGATTAGGCATTCGGTTTGGAAAGAGAGTTCAGTCGCGGAGAAGGATATGGATGTGCCCCTGCCTTAGGGCAGTCTCTGTGGTAGTCCCACCCATCATCTATTAGGTTCATCCCAAGTAGTTAACTAGTCTATTCTACTTGAACTACTCGTGAACTTCCTTACTCTCTCAAGAGCCTCTAGTACCAACCTATTTTGAATTTTGAAATAGCATCTTTTGTTAAAGTAAAAGAACCAATCCCATCTAATACATGGGCATTCAGAAGAGCTGGTACCATTACGCTAATCTAAGCAATACCACCCTAAAGTAATTCACTTAGAGCTATTCTGCTTAGTATAAGCTATTTTCTCTCCATAGACTCTCGTTGAGCAGTTCATTGGCCCGGATTGAGATTCTATGATTGAGATTCTATTATAGTAGAGGCCTTCTCTTCTTGTTGATAGCCACTCTGATTAACGACTGGGGAAGGTAGTTCACGATAGCAGTAATAGCACTCGAGGAGTCTTATTTAGCCTTGGTGCTATTTATATAGAGAACTTCAATTCATGACAGATCTCCGCACATCTAAAGGGCGGCTCCCGTGAAGACTCTCTCGTATTTGATAGAAATATAAAAATAGTGATCGAGTCAATAGCTCGTGGGAAAGGTCAAGTCTGTTATACTCCCGCAAGGGTGAGCTTCCTTCTTCCGAGTTCAGAGTGAAAGGGAATGGATTCCAAGAATGAAAGGGAGTACAACGAAAGAGGTCCTTGACCGTCTTCAAGGTTCCCGCTTAAAGTGCTTCCAATGTAATGAAAAATCCGGGATTTGGGGGAAAAGTCTCTCATTCGGAATAAAGAATAGCTTCAATATTGCTTTTCTTCCTTTGATAAGAATCAGATAGGAAAGAAATCCGTGAGAGAAGAAGAGAATGCAAGATCTATACAAGAGTGAAATCGATAGAAGTTGGCACGCTCTCATTGGCTGGCAATAATTCTAGCGAATAAAGATTCAAATAGAAAGATAGAGAATAGAGAAGAGGAAAAAAATCATTCATAGCGAGAACAGACAGTGCCGGGAAGAAGATATAGAATTTAGTCCTCCTCGCCCAAAAAGGGACAACTACATTACTAATATCATCTTCTGAACCAGCAGAATAGGCTAGGAAAGCAGGAAAAAGAAGGACTCGTCCAATCCAGCGGATGCTGGGGAATCAAAAGAAGGGTCTGCCACATAAACCGCCACGGAGAGGGAAAGCCAAGTCGATATAAAAAAAACAGTCGTTTCGGGGTCGGTCTTTCTATCTCAAAGGGATCAAACTCTCGATAGCTCATTTTCCCATCATTTTCTTGCTTTGACTTGATTAGTTCATAAGCTCCTCGTCTGCTTGGTTGAAGGGTAGGGGGTCGCAGTGAAATAGGACCGAGGTTCAGCAGTCAGTCAATGAAGGAAAAAGACTTTGGGGGCAACTATCCTAATATATCTTAGTATTAAGTTGAGAAGAGACTTTGAAGAAGTGCTCTAAGCTCTGTCTCCTGCTATCTTTCACTTCCTATAGTGTCTGCACAGAGAAGGGTAATAGATCTTGGATCGATCGGGTATACTCTCGCCGTCCTATGCTTTTTCCCAGCCGTCTGCCCCGGCCAATCTTTATTCTTTATTCTTTTATAGAATAATCACTACAACCTATCCACGTAGGATAACCCTTGACAGGCCACCGCGCTCAAAAAAGCTGATCATGAGGGAGTCTGCCCTGTAAGCCCAAAAGCACCAAAAGACTGACCTGTTGAAAAAGGTCCCATAGAAGGAAAGGGGAAGTAGGCATCTACAAGGGCCATTGACTCTTATACGAATACGATGATATTATACCGGTCTTCTTTTCCTCCTGTTGGAGCGGAGCTTCCTCTCGTCTACATAGAAAGATTTCTTTAGAACTGCGAAGAAAGGTCGAGACCATGTCTATCTTTATTTTATGCTTATGCATATGCGCTGGCGGGCTCACTTGAACTTGAAATAGGCGATGGAGCAGATGGAGCGGAAGCGGTCGTCTTAATCCTATTACCGAAAGGTGGTAGCCGGTGGGCAGTGATGTTATAGGGAATCCTCCTATTCTTACTAAAGTGAAAGAGCAGGCACCTCCCATCCATGTAAGCTTGCAGGGGTAGATGAGCATCTCTTACCATACCATTTGCATATATGAGATGGTGCCCTGGAGGCAGGATCTTAGGTTGGGCAGGCACTCTTGCAATAGGAGAATATGCTTTTCATTCATCACTCTAGTGGACGGAGACAACTACTATCGGATTCAGTTGAGCCAGCCTTATGAGGGGCCTTAGTGCGCTAGGTGGTAGTTCAGCTGTAAGCGTCAACCAGTCGAAAGGAAAAGTCATAGCAGGGGAGGAAGCAATTTCAAGGGGGAGAGAAAGTGAGATAATGAAGGGACTTTTGTATAGTTGATTATGAAGTAGAGATCGGGACTACTCCAAGCTAGAGTTTTCACTGCCTTATAAGAGAGAGAGAAGCGAGCGTAAAGCCACTCGCTTAACTAAAGACAAGGAGCAAAAAGCACTCAATTCTTTGTGAAATGTTGGAGAGCAGCCAGCCTCTTCCCAAATGCTCTTACTTTTGGCCAGTCTATTGACTGTCTCTCCGCTTTCTGCGCAACCTTCCAGCCTGAAACTTCCTTATACATGATGGAACTTTTCTTTTCAGTCATTTGACTTGCAGTCCAATTCCCTGGACTTGAATCAATGACTTAAGGCCTATTCTATAAGGTATTATAGGCAGTAGCCCGGGCATTCCGTACATCGCTGCCGTCCTTCGTGACAGCTGCAAGTCGATTAAGACTCAAATAAGGGCCATTTCTCAACCCCGGCATCAGAGTCTGTCGCTCGCTGCCAAGCAAGATGAACAAGATGTGAGGTACGCAGTAGTTCAATGATGGCAATTTGTGTTGGGATGCGCTCAAGTCCTTACTATTCATGATTCGGCCTTAACATTTATTTTTCCGAGCCCCCCATGCCCTGACTTCGACTTTGAGTATGATGAATGAGTGGAAATCATCACCGATGAACCTTTCGAAAGAGCAGACTAGAAAGACGTATATCTCTTCTTATCGGAGTAAGCTATCTCAACTCCTCGGCTTGGGACAGGCTTGCTTGCTTTCAAGAGTTTCACCGGAATACTACTCTTTGTCTTTGTCACTGTAATCAAGCTATGCTCTTTGTCGAATAAAAGCAGAAAGCCCTATGCCAACCTAGATCAAGCAAGCACCGGTCTGAGAGACAAGCAAACCGGCACGAAGGGATCAAAGCAGTCAGCACCCCCGTAGAGATAGTAGGCAGTAGCCATAACCCTAGATGCCAAGATCCGCGGGCAAGATTGGACCGGGTGTAAAGGATGAGACTAAGGGAGGTTGACCGGGAAATTTCTTCCTTTAGTTAGGAAGACTAGCCGATTATCGAACAGAAAGTACTACTATTTGGCACAGATTTCTCGCTAATAAATGTTTATTAGGCTTTCAACCTGAACTCAGACTCTACCTGTACCGGAAGCCTGAACTACTGGAACTATTCCAAGAGCGAGTTAGCGCAGTACGGCGGGTGATGGATTTCATAGCCTTAGGTGCCTTTAGACGACAAGAGGAAGAGATTCAGCTGCAAGAAGCTGCGAGAGATTAAACTAGATCTTTTTTTGTTTTGGATTGAATCCCAAGGTGAACTATTTTGGAAAGTATGCGAGCAATACATCAATAGTCAAGGTTGGCTTCGAGATCTCATTCCTCATCCCTTCCCCTGGTTGGGAATATAGTTAATAAATTCGATTCTATGATTCACTATATTGTACCACATTTGACCTTTTCTATTCAATCCAATATGACCAACATCTGACTTAGCCTAAGTCCCAGGCTTAATAGTCTCTATGACTCCATCAAGACATAGTTTTGGTAGTATTGAATACTTACTCTTGAAAAAAGGAGAACTTCCGTGTGTACTTTGATGTCTTTATCAGCATACTTGCCGGAAGTCTTCTCTATCACTAATTCTGGGCCCCACATTACTATTGATCCCCGACAAGCCGAAAGATTGGATGACTGAAAAGGTCATTTTCCTGTTGATGCCTTCCATAGAGGACAAAGAAATAGAATTTCACTCGTCAATCTGGATTGGAAACCCAGACCCCTCTTATCTATCTTATTACCGGATTGATCCTCTGCCGAGCCTTTGACTATAGCTATTTTCTATTTGACTGAGTTCTCGCTTCCCTTTCTGCCTCTGCACCTTTTCTTTGTATAAGTGAAAGCACTTTCCACAGCTCTTCTGAAGTACCGAAAGGTACTAAGTGTCTCCCTTGCTTTCGCTTTCATATGCCTCTTCGTCTAGACCGTAGCGCCCTATCTTTCGTGCGAGTCCTGCTCCGCTCTACCTCCTCTGAAATGGACGGTAGACATAGACATAGGCAGGGATATCACGGCTAAGCTTCTATTGCTCCTGGACTTTAATGGTATAGACGCGAGGACCTCAACGCCTATTCACTTGACCAAGGACTGGTCCTTTTCGATTCGAGAAGTTCATTCTCTTTGGATGGAAAGATTTGCTACTCATTCTCTCATTTTCTGCACCATAATCCATTGACCCCTCATTCCCATTTCACTTTCCCATTTCCGATCTTGATCTGAGAAAAGACTAAAAGGATAGCCATCATAGAAGTTTTCTTAGTATTGAATATAACAAGGCTGGAACGAAAGTAGCAGCTTCTTTCAAAGCAAAAAGAAGAGGGCGATCTCCCTTCTTATGCCTCAGCCCTATAGTTGAGTTGGCCCTCTAAACACCATGTCTTAAGCATACGACGACAGGGACAAGGCAATGCCAATTGTTTTAGGATAGAAAAGTCAACGAAGTCGTGTAAATTCTTATTATATACGTTATTCTTGCACAAAAGCAAGATCTATGAGCAGTAAAGAAGTGAGAGGATTGGACTAGATCTGTACGAAGCAATAAACTAGCTTGAAAAAGATCTGTCAGTCAGGTCTGTGACCGATTCTATTAGCCGAATCCGCAATCAATCTTTCAATGCATACTTTCTCTCTTTTGTTTGCACGACATTAGAAGTTGTGAATATAGCTAATTCCCCTAATGAGTCTTATACATTCAATCATCCTTTTATCGCTACTCTTCGTTCATTAAATATTGAATAGATGAGTTGTAACAATATCTAATCATTCTACAATGCTTTTTTCTCTATTTCTTATAGGATTCATTGCTATGAGTCAACTCTTCAGTCAAAAATCCTGAATAGAAAGAAGAAGAATTTTACATAATAACCAAGAATGTAAAAATTCACTTTTACAAGGTAGATAATGGAGAATTTGACTATCTATTTTAGGAGACTTTTTCAACGACTTTAATGGATGGTATTGCTAGTAGAAGGTTCAAAGATCGTGTTCTAACTAAGAAAGAGGGGTCCGTAGTAAGCAAATACGAGGTTTTGACCTTCCGGTGGAATAAAAAGAATTCTTGCTGAAAACACGGATGGCCCTCTCATTGTAAGAGCTGCTAAAAGACGTAAGATTGGTGAGAATCCGTCTACCCATGGGAAAGAGTTGCCTACTGAGCTGCCTATGGAAGATCCTATGCCTATAGAAGAGCCAATATCTATGTGTCCTGTACTGAACTCTTTCCGATTAATAATACCCTGCCTTTATTTAGGATGTCTCCTTTGGTGGGAGTTTGTTCCAGGATGAGTCAGCTTCATCTTTTAAATAAGAATCTGGGAATAGAGGAAGACTTTCTCAATGCTATACAAAGATGCAGGTGAAGGTCAGTCTTTTAGCTCATCAATTTCCGCATGAGCGTCCTCCTTACAACCTTGCGATGTGGATGGCTATTTTCACTACTTACGGGTGTATTTTGGGGGAAGAGGGATCATCGCCTACTTCTCAAGTCCTCGGTACCTCTATTCGTAATCGATCCTCTGCCCTATCCTTCTATACTGACTTTTTCTTCACCACATCGGCTCACCCGCTTGATCGGATCCTCTATTGTCTCATTGGGCCCTAATAAGCCTATAAGTCAAGTCCTTAAGCAAGCTCAATAGCAGTGGGCATTAGACCTTTTTTGATAAGCGGTCTTGGAGGAAGGGACATAAATAAGATAGCCATGAAAGAAGTTCCTCGGCTTCCCGCCTTAAGAAAGGGCAGATGGAGTCCTCTCCTTATATGATGCATACTCCTACTGTCCCTCGTCTTATTATGTCTTCTTATTCCGGATCATTGAAATAAGGCCATCTTTTGGGCAGTGGGACAGCCTTAATAGAGAAATATCCGGCAGTCTATCCCCGAGCACATGAATGAGTGTGTGGCAATTCATTGGACAGGCGGGCTACTTACTTGAGCAAGAGTTAAGCCTTCTCTGAACGACTTGTCTCCCCTTTTCCGCAAAACTATAAAACTATATATAGTGCTGTCCGTCCCCGTGCGTGGACATTTTTGCGTCCTTTTCGTCCCTTCTGATGTACCTCCACCTTTTCGGGTAGGCTGATGCCGTCCCTTAATTAAACGAAAAGTGAGACTCTTCATGCACTAAGCACTCAAGCTCTCGTAGATCTGCCCTTGATATCTGTGACTATACCAAGACGAAGAGACATTATTCACCTCAGCTCTTTCTTTTGTTATGCTTCTACGCGCCGGTAATCTTGTGAATATGCCATTTATGGGTGGAAGTGGGATAACAAGTGAGCTTAAGCTTAGAAAGAGGCTGTGCTCCGATCCGGAAGTTTCTTTTTCTTTTATATGTGAAGATCGCGGGTATGCATCGTAGGAAGTAAAGCCAGCTGAACCATAAGCTTCGACCGACGATGGTAGGCTCGGTGGATAAGCCCAACTTAGCGGTTCTAATCCGCACGCGAATCTTTCCGGAAATTCGATTCTATAGAGAATTAGAAGTCAAGTTTTCAAGTCCGTAGCTAAGAGGGCTCTAAGTTAGCTTCAGCTTAGAAGACGGATGATCAGATAAGTACCGGCTCCTGAATTCGTCCTTTTTCTCTTCTGGCGGGCATGAGGAAGTGACTGGAATCAAGCAGATGGAATCGCACATTTACACTTGAAATCCTTACCTAAAGGGCAAGAAGTGCTGAAAGTCGTAGCAGAAGGACGTCACAAGAAGCAAGAGCTGCTTCATCCCCTTTCTTTGAGCTAGCCCTTATTGTAGATAGAGTATTGACTTATGAAGGGCAATTCCTTGATCATCTTCCTCTGCCAGTTCGCCAGGGATTGGATGGACTTGCTTACTCCTTCTTGTCTCACTTCGTACCGAGCCGCCAAAAAGCATTCTTTTTCTTATTCCTAGCCAAATCACTCATCTCTTCCATAACAGTCTATGCTATCTTCTCCTCCTTTCTTCATTATATTCTTCATTATAGCTGAAGAAAGATTTAGTAGGAATCGAAATGATTGCATTGCTAAAGGTCTCATCCAGCCCTATTCAGTGAGAAGATCTAGAATGAGTCTCTCCCATCTCCTATTTGCTGATGAGATGGTCATCTTTCTCAATGGGCATAAGACTGATATTGAGAAGACCATGGATTTGCTACATGCTTATGAAGATGCCTCAGGTCAACTGATTCATCCAGAGAAGAGCTCATTTGAAGTTGGGAGGAAGACTCCTAATGCGTTGAAGGTCTTGCTCCATGAGTGGACTGACTTTCAAGACAAAAGTCTGCACACTCTCTATTTGGGCCTTATCTTTTCTTCCTAAGACAGGTATGACATCCTGATATTGACTATTCCTCTTCTTTTGTCTTTACTTCACCGACTTCTTGCTTTGACTTGAAGTACTCACCATTCGACCCATCTCTTGACTTATCACAATATGACTATTCCGAAATTGATGCTATTTCCCCGGCTGAATAGAGTTCAAAAGAAGAGACTTCTATAACTTTCAGTTCACTTCTCGTCTGTCTTTTTCTTTCCCTTCATTATCTTCAGTTGAAGCCTTCCGATTTCATAGTCCGCTCATTTACCCTTCCTGAACAAGGGAGAATGGCCTTAAGCAGCTAGATCATTCAACAAGTGGAGAGGCAAGCTTGGATGCATCTGCCTTGGCGCGCCCCGATCCGAGTCATCCTGCCTCTTCCTTATGGCGCTGTGAATAATTAGTTACGGAATACAAATGAGGTTGAAAAATGGCAAATCCTTTTTCTTTTTTCTGGGTTTACGTCGAGAGAACGGATAGTTCCTAATCTATGTTAGGAGGGTACGCGAAATGCTCCACTGGCAAGGTCCTTTCTAGAGGTAAGGAGAATCTTTCTAGAGGTAAGGAAAATAGACATTACTGATACAGCTGCAGGCCAAGGCGAGAAAGACCCAGCGAAAGGCTAGGTAAATTCTCTTTGAGAAGATGGATCTGTTTAATACGAATAAGCTCTTCTTCCATTCCTCAGAATGACCTCTTTGCACGATCTAAGGTAAAGGAATCAGATGCCATAAGGAGTGAAAGAGAGATCGAGTCTTAGATCGCCGGATTCGGACTAGCTCTTTTCAAGCTTTTTCGTGGGTAGGACCTCTTTTTTCAGCTGTAATTGCTATTGTTGAACTGATTTCGCCTTGGGCTAGTGAAGTAATTTCCTGAAAAAATTCTTGTTTAGGAAAGAATAGCAGGTGAAAGGTCAGCGAGAAGTGGACAGATTTGCACTCTTTCTCGGTGGGCCAGATAGCTATCAGTGACATATGCGAACGACCACCGATTTCTTTCTCAGTCGATGGGGTGACATTCCTCTCATTTCCGAAAAAAAAAGGATTCCCGGATTCGGCTATCTATCATCATCAAGATCTCGTCTGTCGGTAAGGACCTTCGACTGGCTTTCCGGTCGAAAGAGCTTTCCTTACTTTCTCCTTTTGGCCTTCTTAAGCTTTCTCTTTCCATTGGGATAAGGCTTTGTAAAGGAAAGAAGGCCCTTGGACCGTGAGAAGGCTGACGGCTCTACCCCAGCTCAAGGCTCCGAAGCCACTACTTCCTACTACCGATACCTATGGTAAAGGACTGACTCTATTCCCTTCTCGAATAGCGGCCTTTCACTATTTCACTATTAGGTAGATGGTGTCTGAAAAGGAATGTGATTAATCTTCAGTACGTCTTGATTCTGGAACGTCGCCATTATTAGCCTCATCTGTCCCATACATAAGTCAAAGCCGAGAAGGTGCTGGGTACAACTACCAATTTCAGAGAATAAGCCCACTTCTCCTTCCAGGTAAGAATGCCCAAAAGGTGCGGCGAATAAGGCCTTACCTGATATCTACTCATATCTTTTTCCTGCTCGATCGAAGCTTTCTTGATTGGCTGGCCGATCAGGCAAATTACTAGAATCAATGGCTCACTATATTAGCGGAGATCTTCCCCACCTACCACGCGCCTCGTCCCCTCTTTTTCGATCATCGTTAGTTAAAGCATTAGAGCCAGCAGAGCTTCCAAGCGAGGCTTTCACTTCCATATCTCTTTGAGATCGAGGATCCAATACAACCTCTTACCCAAGTGCTATTGATCAATTATATATGTTCATTTGTCGTCTTGTGGCAACTCTTTCTGAGACCGGACACACTCGGAGTAGGTTGCCTACGTATCTCTCAAAAAACGGGGCGCATGAGAGAATCAGGTCACCGTAGTTCATTTATAATAAAAGATTTATAATAAAAGAAAGAAAATAATACAAGAAATTAGAATACGAATAAGATTAAAAAGCCCATCATTAGGGCAAACAAAGCAATAGCTTCGGTTAAAGCAAATCCCAAGATCGCATAACCAAAGAGTTGTTTCGCCAAAGATGGATTTCGAGCCACTGCATCTATCAAAGAACTGAAAACGTTTCCAATACCAATAGCGGCACCCGCCAAAGCAATTGTAGCAGCACCGGCACCTATTAATTTAGCTCCTTCTAACATGTGGCAATCAATTTATTCTTCCGTCAAAGCTTTATTCAGTCACGATTCTAATTTAGACTTATGTTCTCTATGTCTTATTTAGACTTATGTGCTCTATGTAATTACGGTCTTTCTTGTCCGGTCGAGCAAAAACTTTTAGAAATCCAATCAATAGCCCTAACCCCTGCCACAGAAGAAGACCAGCGACCCGGGTAGAGCGGTAGGTCAGAAGATCGTTATTGATCATCCGATCCCTCTTACATACTCCCGGAAAGTGATCTTTGCTAGGAGCCTAAGTACCTTGACCAATAGGGAAGGACTTCCTTATATGATAATCGAAAGAGGAAGCTAAGATAGTCTTTGACGTCCACCAATGCTAAGAGCTTACCTTACTTTGGCTTTGGGAAGCTTCGTCCGACGAGAGGGAAGGCTGAAGTTCTCATTCATCTTCCTAGACTGAAGACCAAGCGGAGAGAATTCTATTCGAAGAAGATCGTGGCCACTTTTTTTCATCGAGATGGCCTTGATCGATCGACTGGGGCTTAGGCTGCTTCTCCTGCGTCCGTCTTCCTCAAGAAAGAAATGGACTTTCAATTAGGACTCATAGCTCGCAGCAGACTTCTTTCCACGCTGCCAACTCTTAATAGTCGACGTCCTAATTCCATAGATAGATGAGAATACGATCTCTATCCAAGGTCCTTTCTTCCTATCTACTAGAATACCTGATTCCCTTCCTTTTTCTGGGAGGGCACCTCTTCATATACCTGACTTACCTAGACCAGTTAGAACTTGCCTAAGGCAGTTGCTAGGCTTACCAAGGCCTTCCAAGACTGAGACGGAGGGAGCTCATTTACGATCCGCCAGAATGAAGGGATAGATGGAATTCAAGGTCCGGACGAGGCAGGAGCTTTTTCTTGACTAGTGGGCCCTTACAGGTTCATCCCCAAGCCTACCCATCATCAAAGCAAGCCCAAGTCCATGCAAGACGGCCTAAGGATCTGTCCAAATTCAAAGCCCGTCAAAGGAAAACTTCACATGAAATCATGCAAAGGGCATCCGCAAGCAGTCAATCATGCTATCCTTACCTTCCTAAGAATTCTTATTTGAATTAAGAAGAAATCCTTATCGGAAAGCTTAGATCTCATAATGATGAAATATTTCTAATGATCAGGAGTTCCCTTCTACTTATCCAGTGTCCATGGAAGCCTCGTCTGCCCCTTTGTCAGAAGCCGAGAAGTATGCTGCAAAAGGGAAAGCCATAGCTGATGAGGAGAAAAAACAAAGAGGGGCCTTAATACCAAAGTGAATCAGAGCCCTCAAACCAACCATGTCTGGATCAGGATCTAGGCCCAGTTAGACTCTTCATTCCCAAAAGCCGCACCTGGGTCCTTCTTCATGCCGGCTCCCATCCGTATTGAGTTTATCTACCCTGTAGGAGGAGGAAGCCAATTAATATATCTAAGAACTTTCAACTTGGATAAAGTAGATTCATAGTAAGCTAAGGAAACTTCCCTTGCCTTTCTAGTAATGATAGCACACCTACTGATATCAAGGAGCAAGGCTTTAGTCTAGACTTTCCTAAGCAGATGACTTAGCAAGACAGCAAGAAATGGACTTTCTGACTTAGGAGATTATGCTATTTTGAATATCTTCACAGCCCTTGTCCCTACTTCTTCTTCTCTTGAAGTCCTTTTCCATATCTAACTTAAAGACAAGAGCGAGAAAGGAGGCATAGGTAGATCAGATCGACTTCTTTCAGACAAGAAGAAGAGAATGAGAGAGTTGCCTGTGCTTGAGCGAAAGAGAAGGAAGGGCGTTCCACTAAATAGGCTTTCTATAGAATTCGATTCCTCCCCTATCTATCCCATTTCTTCCACTGAAAAAGGTGCATACTTTACTGCGGGGGCTAACTGACTCTGCTTTCAGAGGTAGGCTTCCTTAGAAGGAGTTCTATTTGAAATCTCAGGACAGGGCGAAAAATCTACTAGGTTGGGGGTGGAAAGGTTAGAGACGCAGACCAGATATAGGGCTGACTCTATCCTATGCCCATTTCTCGCTCTTTCTTGGTGAACTAGCTTTAGGCTTAGGATAGGACGTGGATCGATCATGGTAATAATATATCTATGACTGCTCTAAAGGAGAGCTAAAGGATCAAAAAGTAAAGGCCCTTTGCTTTGAACGATTTTATAAGAAGCTCTTTAACCGACCCTGGACTTATTTACCTATATGGCTTTCTCACCTTCTTTAATCTAATAAATAGAAGAAAGGAAAGAGGTCTACCATAGCATTCCAGGTACTAAGTCTTAGTAATATTCTGTGTGAGATAAGGTGATGTAGCTAAAGCCTAACTCACTAATCGAAGCTAGCTATTCAATCGCAAAGAAGATTATTGGTACTATAGTCGAGACTGGGGCGAAGGAAGACAAGAGCTTTGCCTAAGAGAAGGAGACGGCTGCCTTCTTCTTGCCGGTCGGTCTTGGAATGGCTCTTCCTCTTATCAATCATTAAGGATTCTTCGGCCCCTCTTTGGGAGGTGTGTGGAAGCTAGGCTGCAGTTGGGCAGGTCGCATCCTTGATTGCCTTTATTACGTTCTGCCTTTCCTGTTGTCGGAATAAGCGCTCTTTTAGCCGGACTCTTTTCTTTTCCATAAAGACGGGACAGCAAGATCCTAAGTGCTTAGGCAAAAGTGGGGTTCTAGGTCAATCAAAAGCTGGTTGGCGGGCAAGTACAGCATTTGACTTCAAAATACAAGAGGGAGTCCCACCTTCCACGAGCCTAGTGGATTTCCCCAACTCTTCCTAGGTTTCCATCTTGCTGAAGTAGGAAGGTCCTAAGCTTCAGAGTTCGTTGCAGAAGCGACAAACTGCTGACCATGAGGCCCTAGTCTGATACGACTCCAATCAGCGAAGAATAAGTCCTTTAATCCACACCTTAGTGCACAATAATAGCGGAAAGGAAGATCGAATCCTTCCCCAGCCTCAGTGGGACATGGATTAGATATTATAGGAATTGATCCTGACAACTTACTACGAGAACATTCAAGTGCAGGCTGTCGAGAGGCAAGCTTCAAACAACCGGCCCATGAGGCAGTTACTAAGTACGCTAAGTACGAAGATTCTTTCTGAGAAAGATATGAAGGAGCGAGCCGCTGGTGCCACTACGAGTGAAAATTTTGAGACTGATACTGCTACAGGGTGGATAGAGAGTGCTAAAGGAAAGGCTTGAAAGAAGAAAAAGAGATCCAGCAACCCTCTTCTAGAAAGAGAGTTTCGGGACGAATCATCTTCTGCCATCAACTAGCCTCCTAGTCCCTGGTACAACCTTCCTTTCGTTCCCTATTTTAACGACAATCAATATTATGCTCAAGTTTTCTAGCTAATAAGACCATATCTATATCTAGGATTGATTCTGTGGGTAAGAAAGGTATAGACAAGGTCTATCTGCAGCAATGGAAGCAAATCTACTATGAAGAGATAGAAGTTCAGTTTTTGCTTGCCTAAAATATCTGCTTAAGCCGTAAGTTAGACTTTCATTTATCTTGCCTTAATAGAATAGAGAATAGGCCAGCTTAGTCTAAATGGAAGCAGAGATAAGGTGACAAAGGGGCTCACACTCAAAAAGGATTTTTCTTTAAAAAGAAGTAGACTGAAGCCATATATTCCAAATAGAATCAGGGTCATTACATAATATATGCCAAAGATGCTTCACCGCAGATTATCCTTTCTGTCTTCCACTCCGAGAGTGCGTGCTCGATGAGGGGATTGAATACAGAATTTTGGATTGATCCGTAAACGGTTCGAAATGCCCCTTCCTGTCTCCTTCTTTTGACTCTTCCGTATTTGACGGCAGGAGGAATAGAAAGGAGTTAACCAACTGCCTCAAAACCTTCTTTCTTATTTCATTAGCAGCTAGCCAATGAAAGAGATATTAAATCGACTCAGTTTACAAGATAAGTGCCAGGGGCGCTTTCAGTAACGGATTTCTCATCGGATTGCAGTTCTTACGTAAGGCTACCCAGGAAGAGTAGTTGGATATCATATAAATATAAGGTCAAAAGAAGGCAGTTTGATACGAATTCTGGAAATGACCAGAGTGGATTGGGTGAATGAGAGGACCTAGAACCATTCTAATTCTGAGATTGAATGCCCAGGAGTCAACAACGGCAGTCAGACCCAAAGGATTCTCAGTCTGGTCACCAGAATAAGTGGTAAAGAAGAATGGGCGAGATAGGAAGGGAAAGCTAACGAATGACCTAATAAGAGTACGAAGGCTATGCCAGTTTTACCTTTTCGAGCATAGGGATCGGAAGACAGATGGAGGATTTGGCTTCCTCGGCGGGGTCTGAGAAGAATTGAAAGACGATATAAATTTCAGCTCGCTCTAGAATATAAGGGAGCTATGGCGCGAGATGGCGGTAGCGAATACGGAATCCTTCTGAGTAAGTGACTTAGCCAAGGCTTGCTTTCCCTTGCAAATAGAAAGATAGAGGTGAGAACGAGTAAAGGCACTTGGCTTCCGGAAAGATAGTCAATCTGGTCTTCCCGGACTTCTTTCCTTACAGGTCAAAGGGAAGAAAGGCAATACCTTAGTGGGGATTTCCGTTATTCGTCTTCGAAAGCAACTCCTTGGCTCCTGTCACTCCTATCTGAATCTTCAATTGCGCTCTATTCGCAGCTAAGAGCACTCGCACTCGTCTTACTGCTCTGATCCCATTCTTCTTTTCCAAGCTAGCCGGGGTTGGTTTGCTTAGGTGGATGATAATGAATACGTGGGCAAGATCGTCACAGATGAGATTCCAACAGGTTTGTATTGGGCATGGAAGCTCTTCTAAAAGATTATTGAGACGCACGCATAGAATAGGTAGAAAGAAGAAAATAAGGCTTTTCAGGTTGCAGAATGGCCTTGAAGGTCGATCCGTTGAATAAACAAGAGCTACTACTCAATGGCTGGTTAAGATCTTATTGGTAGAATTCTTTGGATTTGTTTGGTCCTAGCACTCGAAAGGAGACAAGTACGTGTGTACATAGGACGCGAGATGAATCACAAGGAAGAATGCCTTACAGGCAGTTTTCCAGCATATAATAAATGAGAGCTAGCCTTGCGCTGAACTAGAAACTATGTGTGGAGCTCTATCTTGCCAGCTGGGTTTTACTATTCCTATTATTATTTATAAAAAAATGCCCGATTCTGGTGATTCAATGGGAGTCCCCTCCTCTCCCGTTGGTCGAGCGTCTTCAAACCTTGCCTTAGAGGAAAGAAGACTATGAAGCTGGTCATGGCATATAGGATAAGTTGGGAAAGTCGATCTTAGAGACCGCGCTTATAAAGCTTGGTTTTCATTCCAAGGCTCGGCCTCACCATAACCACTATATTCCTATGGGACATTGGTGCACTTGCAAAGTACTCCTATCCGATCCGCTTCTATCTAGTCTAGTCTTTCTCTTTAAGTTGAATACTGAATCCTCGAAAGTCAGTCTGGGTATGGTCTAGGGCATACCAACATGGGAAACCTAGCTTCCCTCCCTTTGAAGTCTATTTCTCAGATCAACTCCCCGAGTCACTAGAAAGAGGGTGAAAGGCCCACTACTTCTTCATTCATGGCCCATTTTTTGATTGATCGTATTCATTCGACCTGAGGCAAAAGAGAAGTCATAGAAGTTCTTTCATGCAATGCATAAGGGACTACTATGGATTCTTCCAAGTCAATCAATGAAGTCCGTAGTCTTAGTCATTTCAAATCTCTATGAAGATTCAAAGAAGGAAGGATATCTTACTGAATAAGATGATTGAATGAGGAATAGCTCTTTTTGTCTTCTCACTTTACCACCATCTGAAACGGGCGAAACCTCTTTTGTCGGAAGCCAGTTCCTGAAGACTCTCCCTTTTCTTACGTGCAATTCCCCTCTTTCGGTAAGCATCGACTATCTCATCAAATGAACATTTCTCTAAGCTTATCCTGTAGCTTATACGTCGTTTGAAAGCTCCTTCAAGGATCCAACGAATAGCTAAGGTTTGTTGACGATTCCTGCCTACAATCCCAGGAACATCATAAATAGTACGTGCTCTTCTGACTTTTTTCACTTCGCATATGGGCTTGATATTATCTATGGCTTCAACCATAAGTTTGATTATATCGCGGTCAGTTCGAGCTATGCGATGAAAAGTTTGATAAAGACTAGCACGAACTCTTGTTTTTTTACCTTCTTGAATGCGAAAGTTGACCAACTTATTGATCAATTCTTTTTGCTCACCATCCAAGCTGCCCATATAGCTGAGAATTTCCGAGCAATTGGAAGCCGCTTTCGATGACGAGGCCTTTGAATTTCTATTAGGCATAGGCAATCCTTACTGTCCATCTTTATCAGCCAACTCCCCTCTTTCTTGAATTCATCGACCATCCCCCTCCTTGGATATATATGAGAAATTCAAAGGAGAAAGAGGGTCCATCAGTAATAGTAATCAAGATCCCATTAGTAGGTATATAGGCTGAGACGTCTCCCTCCGTCTCCAAGGGCATTTCTTCTTGATTTTCTTTAGTCTAGAAAGAGAATCCAAGCGGCGACCAGGAAGACAAAGAGAGTCATCGTTTGTAGAAAGACATAGTTCAAAATTGGTAAATATATGAAGAGTTTCACTACGGAAGAATTTCTCCAGAGGGCTTCATCCACCTCATAGAAGAATTGAACTATACGAACAAAAAGGAGAATCAATGCAATTGTTCCGGCACCCGCGCCTATTGATTTAGCGCCTTCTAAGATCTTCTTCTTCATCATCCACCGATTTTTTCCTCGATCTTCAAAGAAAACTGACTCCTCCTACTCCTTCTTCTCCTTTAGGATCGTCCTTGGTCCTTCTTTCGCTAATGATCTCACCATTTTTTAGTAGTTCGCGCGACTTCTATCACTTGCCCTTCCTTTTCACTCTCAAGACAAGGCTCAGAATCATGACAGACCCTAAGCTTCTTCTATACTTCTTCTATATATATATCTATCTATCTGCCTTCTTCTCTTTCTCCGAAGCTGGTGAACCGAGAACTCCTTCTTATAAGGTATAAGCTTCTTCGAGAGACCTTTCGCTTGTAGTAGGATTGAGTTTGAAGTCAAGCCAGCTACTCCCAGAGAGGAGGAAAGATTGCTTCATAGTCAAAGTATTAGAGACTTGGTCCGTGAAGAAGGACATTATAGCTCGCAGTCTTGCGACTCCCCTCACCTTGTACCAAAAATTCCTAATAGTTAGCCGATTATAAAGGTCACAATTACAATTCCAAAAATAAGCATCAGGGAGTGAAAAAGGGTATTCACTTGTTAGAAAATCTGGTAAAGAGCTGATTCTTCTTTGGTCTCTGTTTTCCCTCTCCTCACTAAGGGAAGTCTCTTAGTAAGTAGCATCAGCTCAAAAAGGGGGGAAAGCCTAAGTAAGGAGTATTCGCGGGCTATCCACAAGCATTAGTTCTCCCCCTTACCTACTTCCCAACCTCAAGATCAGCGGGCGACGCCTTCTTCCGAAAGTCCTCCCTCTTTGCTTTGCCCCAGCGAAAGAGACTGAAAAAGATCCGTATCCGATTCCTCGGGTCTTGCTGCGTCAGCTACCGTAGATAGGAGGCTTTAGCCTATAAAGCAGCTTAGTAGTCGGAAGGAAGAAAAGAAAAGCTTTTTTGGTCGCCTCCGCATACCGATCAGCAGATGACTCTGATTAGGATTCTTTCGATCGACAGACGATTGACGAACTTGAAGCTAGCGCATCAACAACAAGCTCCAAGAAAGATCATCCCGTTTACGAATCATAAGGACGAGGACCTCTAGATGAAAGCCATTTTTGGATCAGTGAAGAATGTATTAGACGGTGTCCAAGTGAAGTGAAAGGACGCCATCAGAAGCACAACAATGATCTCTCGAGTCGTCTGCGCAGCGCTTTCCTCTAAAGAAGTGGAAAGTCCAAGACGAGAGGTTAAACCATTCCTCGATTAGGGCTCGGGCAAATGATGGGCTCAGTCTTTCATAGGAAAGGAGTGAAATAAGTAGGATAGGCGAAGCCTTGGAAGAAATCCAAGCTCATAAAGGTCAAGAGCAGTAAGCCGCTAAGCGCTTTGAGTTGAGTGAGAGTAGGGCGTGCTAATCGCCTTTCCTAGGTCAGAAAAGAATCCAGATATCTTAAGATAGGCAGATTCACGAGCTGAGGACTAAGTCGAAGTGAAAGTAGGTACCATTCTGAGTGCCAATCCCAAGGAATAGTTCAGACCAAGTGAAAAGCCAGCCTCCGGGGGGACGAACTGCTTTCTTTGATTGGATCCGATTCGTTATGCTTTGCAAGAAGGCTTGGAATCTTGCTTGACTATGGGATTCTATCCTGATTCGGCCGCCCTTAGTATCAACTCAGTTGACCTCGACTATCTGAACTCTCAATCTATTCCCCAAAAATGAGCAGTTGCAAATTCTCTTGATAGATTGTCTTCGTGTTCCGGCTTTGGTATTCCCATTCATAAGCAGAGCTAAAGAGCCATTCTGATTCTGATTAAGAAGGAAATTCTGTCCTTATTCATAGCCTGAAGGGCTAGTTACGGACCGGGCAGCGGTAGTTAGTTTTCTTCACGTACCCCATGTATAGATCAAAGGGTCCGGAATCTATTCATCGACAGGATTCCACGCTTGGTTTTGAGAATCTCGTGCAAGTTCACTTTTTTTGATAGATCTTCAGGTTGACCTTGGATTGTCTATGACCTCAAGGGGAAATACAAGACTTTCTTTCGTACGTGCCCTTAAGGTCCGGTTTTCCTCGTTTCGGAAATTACGTATGTAGAAGAAATGAGAGTTTGATTCCGAAATCGCTCACTTCGGAAAGGAAAGGATGGCCTTCCGGAGTACCTTCTCGGTCCCAGGTGCCGACGCTCGCGAGAAAAGGTTTCTGCCGAGGGTCCTAGGTAGGGCCAGTGCGGACCAGGTTGTATGACGGTCCCGCGAAGGCTAGCCGTGGGAGCAATGCCTAATGGCACGTTTTGAAGGAAGAGATGAAGATCGCATTCACACTTCTTCGTGTGCCCTTTCTTTCCTTCAGTCAAGGAAAAATCGCGTGGGAAGGAATCTTTCGGATACCACAGAAGCGGAACCTTCGAAGCAAGAAGGCTTAAATCTCTATCTGCTCTATCTGTCAGAGCTAAAACAGAGAAAACAGATCTTATGGATGAAATTCTTCGTTTAATCGAGAGTTTGCTATTGAAGACCATATCCACATAGGTCTTCGAACGGAGGATTTTCCGTAGTGAAGTTGGCTACCTTCTCCCCCTTCTGTTTACTTTGGAAAAGATGTTGGGGATTTGGAGCATGTTGGAGATGTGAGGACATACAGATCTTCGTGTACACCCGAAAGGGGATCTTAGTTGGTTGGGCCCAAAACCACTTGACGTAAGGAAAACAAAAGGCAATAGGCCGACCGAACCGAGTCAGACTGACCCTTTTGACTTTGAATACGACTCATCCCCTTTTGCAGGGGCGAGTGCCTTTCCAACCTATTGACCTAGCCTTGCTATAAGTGATGGGAAATTCTGCGAGAAAGCCAGATAACTGCTAATATTAAGAATTAGAGATGGAGCCCATTTTGGAGAAGACATGAAGGAAGTCTTACTAAGATTGACCATTTGACCGGAAGAGTTTGCATAGTGAGATAGAAATTATTTATGCTGTAAAAAGGAGGCCTTCCCAGAAAATGATTATCTCATCAGCAAAGGATAAGTGAGAGACCAAAGGACAAGCACTCAGAGTAGAAAAAGCCATATGAGGATGCTGAGATTCTAACTGAATAAAGCCTCCGCGTCGAACTTCAGCTGCAATAAGAAAGAGACTAGGGGAAAGAGGGTCCCCCCTAAGTCCCCTGGAGGAGTGAAAGAAGCCTGCGGATTCTCCATTTACAAGCACAGAAAGTTTTCAGCAATGACTCCCCAAATAAGGTCAATGAAGACCTCACTGAAGGCAAAACCCTTGATCTTTCGTGCCATGAAAGTCAAAGCATAATTAGGCTTGGTTTGGTCAATTTCATAGCGATCTTGGAGCTCGATATCTTCTTCTCAAGATGTGACATCATTTCTTGAGCTAGAAGAATCTTATCCTTAATCACTCTACCTTTGACCCAGTTTGCTGCTGAGATATCTGGGATGGAAGAAGCATAGAAAGCATGGAAGCTAAGATATTGGAAATAATCTGCTTTTCTTTCCTCCAAGATGTCCATTCATTCCCTTATTAAGGTTAGATCTCAAAGTCCAGCATCATCAACAGGGACAGAGGTTAAAGGAAAGGCTCAAGCCCTTCCAAGGGGAAGAAGTGATAAGTGCACAAATTCAGTAAGTGTGAAAGACAGAATACGAATTCTTTCTCCTGGTGGGAAAGAGAAGGCGAAGAGATAGAATCCTGGTGCCAAATCCAATGTAAGAACCATCGCGTTGTCCGGGCTCAGTCCTCCTTTCGAATTCTACCAACGTAACTCGATTAGGGTCTAAAAGTCTTAACGGCTATCTTTCGACTGCGAACTCTGTTCTTGCTAATCAGGTCCTATCATAGCATATTTCAATAGAAGTAGTTGATCACGGCGAAAGGGAATCGGCAGTCTTGAGCACCAAAGCAAGGAAAGAAGGCAAGGTGCCAAGGTCAAGGCTAAACTTAGTCGGATGGAGAGAGTGGCTCATCAATCTTTTCGTCTTTTAGATAAGTCTAGTAGGAAGGGAATCTTGACTTCTGATCCTAGTGAGTTAAGCGCGTAAACAGCAACTTAAACAATCTTTCCTTCACACAAGGTTTTGAATCCTTCTACGACCAATCCTACCTGTCTTGTCTTATCTATGCTTCTATGCTAATCGTGTGGAACTGGCTGGCCCTACTCACTTACCGGAAAGAGCAGAAGGCATTGACCCGCTATCCCCTTACCGGGCCTCAAACTCTTCGCGCAATTCAATACCTTCTTCCTCAGCCACGGACGGATAAAGAGAAGTTCTTCGTTTGCCGTCTCATAAGAAATGGGAGGCCAGGTCTGTTGCCGATCCGAAAAGACAGGATAGGCGAGAGAAGGGGGCGGGCACTATCTTGGATCTCATGCTTTGCAGCAAGCCCTTTCACTTGGCACGAGACAACGTAGGCTACACAGAAGAAGACAAGATTTGTGAATGACTTTCACTTTAAGGTCGGAAGCATCTGTATGGACTTCGAGCACCTTTTCGAAGTCTGGCAAGACTAGAACAGGCTCCTGTTAAACTATTGAGTTGCGATCCCCTTCTTCCGTTAATTCCTCGTAAATGAAGTCGTCAGCCGAAGACTATCCCGATGGTAAAGCGGCTGAACTCGTTCTAGTGCTGGCTTCTTTCTTTCTTTCCCCATCCATATCGGTCAGTTCTCTACGCATCTCCTCTAGATAATGGTAGGTTCAACTCCAAGTCAGGCATCTTGTCAACTCTCCGGCACCGGTAGTCTGGCGAGTAAGCAACTCTCTCTTTAGTGACTCCAGGCAGGAGTCTTACTCGGGAAAGTACAAAGAAATAATTCATTATTGAAATTCATTTTTCTTTTTCTTTATTCTTGGCTTTCGATATGCTATTGATCTCGGCAATAACAGCCTTTCCTTAACCTGAAAGAGGTCTCTAGAGCTTTCTCGCGAAATTGGATATTTTTATCCGGTAGGCTAAGATCCATGACTTCATAAGGAATGGTCTAAGCGAAAGAAGGAGAAATCCAGTTTCATCGATTCCCGAGCTCTAAACGAAAAGGCTTGAACCTATACTTAGTGGAAAAGCTGCTCCGAAGCAACTCGTATCGTATCTGAAGATCTTGAGGGATACCAATCAAGAAAACGGTAAGGATAGGTCTATATCTGAGTGCGCTGGATTGGAGAAATTGATATATCAAAATAGAACGAGATCTCCACCTTGTGGGTCTTCCATATGAGGGTTCAAAACGATTTTATAGAAGATCACTTTGTGATTCCAAGTAGTTGATCGGAGCTACAATACAATAGGCCAGAAAGACAGCCGATAAGTCCAGTTAACCACTCCTATCATTGGCTTCCCGCATCCTCGGTTATAACGACCAACCGGGATAAAGATTGTTAGCTAGAGAGAATGTTAACATGATGCCTAATCTTAGCCCCTTAAGCAAAGGTCCACTAACTGGAATAGTCAGCTCGGATAGTGCTTTCTCTGTAAAGGCCGACTCCACCGACGAAGAAAGGTCGTTCTTTTCCAGAAACTGTACAAGGCGAAAGCCCGGCAGCTTATAACCCATATTGAAAAACTCCTCATACATGAAAAAAGGCTCAAAAAAGCAGCTAAAAGCGACGTCCCAGTCTTGAGACCTGATCAATCCCATGAATTATCAATCCTTATGCTTATCAGTCTTCCTTGACTAGGCACATTCGCTTAGTCAGCCTAACCTAATAATTAAGAATAGTAATAGTGGGATAGCCAATAGTCTAGTTGGCCGAAGAGCTGGGCTCTAGTCAAAGCCCCCTTATAATATTAACTAAGGGAGATTCACCCTTTCCCTAGGAAAAAGAGGGATTCAAGTTCACAGCACCCGGTTGGGTCATCTGACCTTTTCCTCTCACTGGTCTAAGTGCTCTGGTGCTTTTGTTTACAGAAGGCCGAATGCTAGTGTAATATCTATTTAAGGTTCACTTCTTCCATCAGTCCTTGAATCGTTAGCAGGATTCGGAAGATCAAGAAGAAGAGGCGCATCATTCGTTATCGGTATCCGTAGCAGGCACCTGCTTCTTCCTCGGTGAGCGGATGTCTATAACACCCATTTTCAAGGATCTGGCGGATCGCCTAGCAGGAAGGCTACTGAGCCACTGATCTGATCTTCGATTGGCTTTGTACGTCGATTAACGTAGATCAAGAAAGGAAAGAAATCCAATTGTCTTTGAGCCGGCATTTCTTCCTTGTGATTGGCTATGTATGTATAGGAGAGTTACGTACTGGAACCGCAGGAAGATATCGTCTGGTGGAATGGCAGGACCAGAAAGCTTGGTTGATTTTGTTTGAGGAAAAGAGAATCATTCTCGGTTGTACAATCATTACTACTAGTTCCAGCGAGATCAGATCTTTCATCAATTGGCTTTCCAGTCTAATCAACTGACCAACTCATTGGAGCTCTTCATGCTATCGATTCCGGCCGAAGCCTGTGCTAAGAAAGAGTGGACTTTCCGATTTGCCAGCTTCCTTCTCTATCTTTTCTATTTCCTTCTCTTTCCTATCGATCACCATTTGAATAGGGACTCCATTTTCCCAAGTCATTGTCGATTTGAGTTGGTCAATTTCATTGCGTAAAGTGGCTATTCGTCCTTCTTTATCTTGCACACTATTTTCATTCTTTTCTCCCTCTTTCTTGTTTTCTTCTTTGATCTCCATTCTTTCTTCTTCTTTGATTTGATTTTCCCTCTTATAATCTTCTATTCTTTCTTTCTCACTTTGAAATAATCTATCTAGCAAGTCTTTTTTTCTTAGCATCTCTTCCCTGAGTTCTTTAGCTCTAGTTTGACTATCTTCTTTTTCTATTTTTACCATTAAGTGTCTAATCTTTCTGAATAAGTCTATTTTCATAAATTTGTAATGGTTTATTATAGCTTGAATTCCCTTTCTTTCTTCTTCTTCCTTCTGACTATCAGTCTGACTTCTTCCTTCTTGATAGTTTTCTTTGTCTGGAAGCAGCGTAAGGACTCCTTCTGGATTGTCACTATCTTTCTTTCTCTCATTGCGCAGAGCATCTAGTTCATTTTTTAGACTTTCTATTTCTTTCTCTTTCTCATTGACACTCTTGGAATAAGATTTGATTACGCTCTGCGCTCTTGTATTAATGTCAGCCCAGTCTTCGACATGAAAAGGTTTAGTATCCACCCATCGTTTGTCGTGAAATATAGCATCCCTCTTTGTGCTTTTCGGAATACTAAGTGAGACATCTTTGATTGTCTTGCTGATGCTCAGACTATGCCAATCGATGGAGAAGGGTGACTCAACCTTAGTCCCTTCTTTTCGCTCTATGTCCAGGTATTGCGCCTTAAACCATTCTTCAGTGACCTTCTGTTTGGCAAGTCCCTTGAACTTCAGTTCCTTCTTACCTTCCGTTGTTGTATAGGAATAGGCTTTACTTGCTAAAAAGTATGCTTGACTGAGTTTGGCTTCGAGTTTAAACTTCCCTAAGATAGTCGAGGAAATCATATCTTCCGGCAGTGGCTTAGCAAGGACTACGGAGTCGGTGTCCGTGTAGTAGCAATCAGATCGAGAGATATAGGGGTACATATGGATACGCGCATATGCAGTCACAGCAGCTGCTAGTTGGATAGCTGAATTCGAAGGTGGCATCCAGCCATCTCCCTCACCCTTGTTATGATAGGCAATCATGTAGTAGTTATCCCCAAGCTTATCAGCATGGATAATCTCCTTCTGTTTCATAATCTCCTCGTATTCCTTTTGATTACAGAGTACGGTCTTCCTGTGTACAGGGTTAATTCCAAATCTACCATAGAGTGAGTTCATGCAGATTTTATATATATAAGCCAAGGCATCATTTCCTTCTTTCCTAGCTTCTAACCTCTGTTCATAGTGTTCTTTCACATAGGAGCGGAATGGGCTATCCATCTTCTCAAAGAGGAAGCCAGAAGTTGGGTAGACCGAGTAACCGATCTTTTTTGCAAATTTTAATTCCTCGCTAAAGAAGACACCAAGAAATCTACCAGTTGGAAAGACGAGAGTCTCATTCTTGTCTCGGTAGGGAAGAAATGGATTCTTGATAGTCTGAGGACATTCGACATAGGCCTCAATAAAGCCAAACAAGCTATCTAAGTCAGCCCCTGACAGATCACCCTCATACCTTGGGCTACCGCCTGGCATTGGAAATTCATACATAACAAAGGGATAGAGAGAGTTGACATCGTAGTAGTAGAGGTTTTCGCCATACGGCTTATATACATCGCTATGCCCTCCATAGTAGCCCCGACGTATAAAGCTTTCCAAATTACGGTTAGGAATGTGAATTGGCCAATTTTCGGCGTCATAGTACTTTGAGCGAAAGATGCTAAGACTTAGTGAGGAAAGGGTAAGCTTACTTACTATGTCTATAGAATAGAGATTATAAAAGAGAGTTTGGGCTTTTTGCATTACACTGCCAAGGAGAAGGATGTCCTGCTTCATATAGTCTACCAAGGTCTTTTCCATTCCAGGTAGGGCATCAAGAGTCAACTTCTCAAAGTCGATAGAACCTTTAGGACCAAGCTCTGGGCAGAAATTCTTAGCAAGGTTCGCGAGGGACCCATGAAGTAGCAGTAAGGAGTCTTTGAGGCTGAATAAGTGTTTCTTAGTCTGCTTAGAGTGGACTCGCACCTCGTAAATCACATTGTTCCTCATTAACGGTTTCACCATTAAACCCGGGTGATGACATGATAGGTGCTTCAGTAGTAAAATACCATCGAATCGAGATAAGTTGTGGAAATAGATTGTTAAAGCCCGCTTCTCACAATAAGCTATTCGACGCACCCTATCAACAAAGTCAAAAAGGACCTTTCGACTCCTATCAGCAAAGCTTTTTTTAAAGAAGTAATTCTCACTAAAGTACGTCTCAATCTTCTTCCTATTTACTTCTTCACCGGGACGAACGAGCAAGAGACCAATAGCATAAGGAACTTGAACATTATTGATCAATATTGTTTCAGTATCAGCAACAATGAATGGAGACGGAGCCTTAGTTGAGACTTTCAATGCTGTAATATGCGGGGCTGGATACTTTTTACCCGGACGATTGGATATCTTTCTCGGGCACAATTCAATAGGTTCCGTCTTCAGCTTATCAACGTCACGAGTAGTATACCAGTCTTGAAGAAAAGAAGAAAGGGAAGAATCGCGCTCTGTTGAAGATAAGACTGGACCTCCCCGCTCTCCTCCTTCAGATGAGACTGGACCTCCTCCCAAAACATATGCTCGGATCATGATACTCAGAATTTGAGCAAGTCCATATTTATCTGCAAATCTCAACATCATACTCTCAATACGGCTGGCAACTACAGTCTGTGGAAGTAAGTTACCAGCACCATCAGTCAAGCAGATCGCCTCAGATATAGTATAGGTGAATTGATCCCCCTCTGAGCGCATAGCAGTATAGGTAATTGTAAACTTTGCGAAATTCTGCTTTAAGCTAGGATAAACAAAGGTATTTAAGAGATCCATCACGGCCAGGCAAAGGAGACTGGTCTCAGATGCAATAGGGTAACGCTCACTGAAGGAATGGATAGCAATAATAAGCCCCGGATGGGGTGCCTTATAGGATGTCTCACTCAGTCTACTAAAGAACTCCTCCTTTCTCTCTCTGATGTGCGCATCCATTTCTTCACTAGACGAAGTTGTGAAAGACCTAGGGATCGGAAGAAGATTTGGGGGGATTCTATAGGTCAGAAGAGAAGAAGAAGAAAGTGGCTTAGAAAGCTCCACACTAGAGCTGGGAAAACAGTAGTAAGACATGATGAGTTATTTTTTTCTTTTTTCATTGATCGGTAAAGTGGCAGTCTGTCTGTTCACATCTTTCATCCCGATAAAACTATGGCCGACGCCCAGTTCACAGGAATAAAGTATATGAACATGCCTAGCTATGAGTGGTCTCTTATAGGAAGAGACATGCAGCTAAGGACAGGGCACAATAGGATTTATCGCTAAGAAATCTGTCTTTCTTAGGAGGCCCAACCTAAAATCAGACTTTTCACATGTGAGCAGTAAGCAACAAGATAAATGCTGAAAGCATGAAGTAAATTCCCCAAAACCCAAAACTACATACTAATAGTGGACACAGTAATGTTTATAATAACTGGAGTAGCCATGGATTGACAGGCGGATGAAATGAAGCCACTGCAACTCATGAGAACACCAATCAACCTTCCACTCTTCAGAATCAGAACCACTGTCATCCCTATAGCCGCTGACCGTAGAGGCGTATAATTCATAAGAGTCTACTATACTCTTGATCTTCCCCGCCCAAGTCTCCTGTACCTCCTTCTTTCCTTTTTTAGGAATTAGTGGCATTAAGCAAGACTCCAGAAATTCCCTAGTGAAAATGACAGGCAACTTAGGAAATTCACCACTGAATCCCGCAATCGACGTGCTTCCATCATACAATATGGATAAATCGACTCCTACACGTCTAAGAATATTATAATATAGGAATCGGTTGATGTACGACAGGGGTGGGCCCAGATCCTCAAAGGCCTGGAGATATATCCGTGGTACATCATGGCAATTTGCTGCTGTTGTTATAAAGTTATCGTGTACAGTGTAGATAGGAAGATATCGTTTTTCCATCTCTTCGATTACCCTCATCGCGATAAAAGCATCTTTTTGATGGATGAAGTTGGCGATGGTTGATGTATCTGTCTTTTTACTATCTCGGGCATTCTTGGGCACACTAAGAGTCACCTTACGCCTCTTCCCTTTCACATTTCGATCAAATATGTTGATCGTTATATCCTTTGTTTGCATATAATCTTGCACTGTAGTAAAGTAGGGGACACTATAGCCAACGGGAAAACCTAGAGAAGATGTGAGCCAGGCTACATCCTTGATCAAATTCATCTGGGCTCCCATACCTGGATATCTCTTTTCCCAGAATTGAAAGCAGGCCCTGGCAACTCCCATGCATTCCTGCCATTTACCGACGAATTCTGATAAAATAGACATCAGATTCTCTGCTACGCTATACTCGCTTTTACCATAAATTTTTGGCATAAAGATCTTTTTCACCAACGAACGAGTGACCCTAGCGGCAAAAACCTTATAAAGAGGATCATTAGGATCTAAAACTTTTTTAGGTGCTGTAAGATTATTAGGTGCTGTAAGATTATTAGGATCAGTAATGTACTTACAGAGGGCAATCCGCATCTCTTCATAAAGATCCCGGATACTACCAGAGGGCATGAGATTCGTTTCGTGAGCAAGGTCTTCATTTAGCAAGAAATAACTCATTAGCTGGTAGGCACTCGCTGAGGCGTCTTGAGTAATAGGAAGATTCTTAAGAACGTTTCTTTTCCCCCGGCAAAGGCTATACAAATTTCCGAGGTACTGAAAGTGGTGTTTAGCAGGCACGCTGTCTTTTAAGAATTGTATGAATTTCCCGCTATCGACTAAATCCCAATTCACTTTATCCATCACGCGAGAACGACTAACAGTATCGGCATTCTCGTATGTTGTGGCGGGGCTATAATGAAAGAGTGTACTTGCGCAAATATTCTCAAGCTCTGACATAGTTAACATAGTAGAAGGGTACGTACTCTCCCCAAAAAGAAGCAAACTACGAGCTAGATCACGCTCGTGGAAATGTAAAAGACCACAGCGGTAGATTCTACCACGGAAGTCAAGAAAGGCGGGCAAATAAAATTTATAGCCATCGTAGGCGGTTGCAAGCTTAAGAATGAAATCCTCATAACGAGCTGTTTGGAGGTCAGTAAACACTACTTCTAAGAGTTCGCTATAGGTTAAGATCCCTTTAAGCTTCCCTTGCTTCGTTATAAAGTATGATCTAAGTTCTTTTGCCACATCGCTGCCGCGCAATGATGCAAGAAATGGCTTCTTGAGATATCCACATTCAATGAAGCATTTCTTATGACTTTTAATGAATTTCAACCAGTCACTATTTATTTGAAATGGCTGATTCTGAAGCTTGTTCATTACCGTACAAACTTTCTCTGGGTCTTTGAGTTCTATATAGAACTGATTTTGGTTGTGACTAGATAAAAGATTATAGCGATTACGCATAACACCCGGGTTATTTACCATTAAATAACCTCCACTAAGATCGGCCATGGTTCTGGCCTTATCAACACCCCGTACACAGCCCCAAGGAAGAGGGGGGCAGACAGGACAAATAGTCTAATATATGATGGGATAGGTGCCCTCGTACGAACTAGTCCGCCTGTCGTTGATTAGGAAAAAGCTTAGCAGTAGGGGCCTTGAAAGCTACACTAGAGAAAAGATATATTCCAATCTTAATATGCCCGTTGTGGTGCATTGCATTTTCTGTAAGCTGGTTGGGGGAGTCAATTAAATAGGTCCGATATTAGCTTCCTTAATAGCTGACTGACTTTAAATGTACTAAAAGCCATTACCTCCTGTCCCGTGCAGATGTCTATTATCTGTTATCAGTGTAGACCGCTCAATAATGCACGGTTGGTTCTTTTACTCGCCAGAGATCTAGCTGTGTCTTACTAACTTCTTCGCCTTCATTCCTTCCTTCATGGCTTGGTTCTGTCCCGCCCGTGGCTCCCTCGGTATTCCATTAATAAGAGAAATCGTGGATATAGAGGTCTGAAAGTTCACTCTAGAGTGCCGGAGAGGGGAAAAGAAATAGATGGCCAAAAACCTTTGTCAAATTAGACGGGGGACTGCTCCCGGGCCTGGAGAAAATTAATGAAGTTGAGGAATCTGGATGCTGATAATACTTGTCAAACTCAATAACGGTATGAGACCCGTTTTCAACTACAGCTGCTAATGTCAGTTGAAGGGAGGGCGTAAATAGCTATGAATGGATAAATGTCCAAACTTCTCTTTCTCATCGGCTACTGGAAGATCTATCTCCATTCATCAAATATTCTGATTCTGCTTATCGCTTATATAGTACCCTTTTCCCGTCAAATATACTTTCTAGGTCTAAAAACCACTTATATTGTAGCTATTTTCCCAGTGGTCTTCCCTATAGCTTTGAGTAGGGAAAAAGAGAGAAATATCTGGTAACCGCTCTTCCCTAAAAGAAGAAAGAGCAAATTGAGAAAGATAGGTTTCATGCCTCAACAGGAAAAAGTCACTTCCAAGATTATTCTCGGTGCCTTCTGACTTGATCAGATTGGCTTACATTACTAGAAGTGTAAATCACTCAACTCCAGGCGGGAATCAAAGATAATGGAAAAATCTTTCTCTTTGTATGCTCACATTGGGTGAATATTGATTGAATCTGTCCTTCAAGCAGGAAGGTTTTGAACATCATTTCTTGAATTAGGGCCTTGTGAAGAAAAGATTTTTTCGAGATCTGGCTTTTGCCTTTCCTCTTTCCTTCGTAATTCTTTCATTTATCTGCTAGAAAGACCTAAGCAAATGTTTTCAGAATCCATCTCAGTAAGGGGATGATTTGAATACCTTTGTCCTCCTTTAACCTTCTATTTTTCGCTTTCTTAGGAGATGGTAAGGCCTTAAAGTGCCTAATCCCATGAGCCTTCATAAGGTTGAACTCCTCCACCGTGATCGCCCCAATCCAATAGGTTCGTTTGTGAATCCTAAAGAAGCGGAGGCGACTGTCTCTATTTCTTTACCTTCCCCGGATTGGCACCCTCATTCGCGGCAATGGTGCTGAGGTGATGCTCTTTAACCGACCCATTTTTCAAGTCTTTGCGTGCAGTTGGCCTGTCTTGGCTTTGGTTGGCGTAGATGGCATGGCTGAGTAGGGCAGTCCCTTGCGGATACCAGTCCTGAGACCTGCTTAACTATTCCAAGAAAAGAGGTATGGAAAGTACAGAATTACTAGACTAAGAGCTTTAGCTCATCACACAATTGGTCGGCTTGGGACTCAGAAGTCTTATCCGTACCAATCAAGGTAGTGAGGAATGAAATGATTCAAATTGTAAGCCTTTATTTGCCGTCTAGTTCCTGGGATTCTAAAGTAGAAGATGGCAACTGCTATAAAAGAAGGCAGGTCGGTAATGCTTCTCGGCTTAGATAGAAAGAAATAAGAGTGCAGTAGGAGTAGGCTCATTCCTCTTTCCCTTTTTAAGTTGCGGGGAGGGTAAGCAGATCGAGGGGATGGTTCATACCTACGAATGAAATTCTAGGTAAGACATAAAAGAAATAGTAGGAAGACTTTCTCGTGAAATGCAATTGAGCTATCCCGCTTAGCTTTCCTTCGCCCTGGGCTTTGCACAATTGAAAGAAAGACTCTTTCGCTTCCGCTTGAAAGATCCACTTTTGAGATTGATGAATGCCTGAACCCGTCTTTGACCATGGATCCGCACTTCAACTCCAAATCGATCTTCGGTAAGCCCTCATGGAAAGACCTCCCTATGAACGAACTCCCCACCGATATCTTGAAAAGGCCTTCTATGACCAGGGGATAAATTGCTCTTTTTTCCTCTCGTGGATGTGTCGGAGCGCTATCAACTCCCCTAATTAGTCACATCGCCTTCTTCAACCAGAGAAAGGTAGAATCACACGTTGAGGCCATTGGGAAAAGGTAGGCACGAGACCGATCAGAGTTCTCACGGGGATCCATCCGAAGTGCTCTTTGGGACTCTTGTCATCTGCTTATCGATGATCTAAATCTACCTTCTTTACCTCTTCAACCCGGTGGTTGAATAAGGTCTGCTTGTGAATGCTTTACCCCCTCGGCAATGACCTCTTACGCTTTGAGATCCGAAGCTCTAGTTGTAGAAGTAGCTAAAAGAGTCTTGGAATTCTAAGTCCGTTCTTTGGATGGATCCTGAGGAAGCTATCTTTCAGGTTGTAGATGTGAGCTTATATAGGTCTTCGGGAAGTTCGTCCTAGATAAGGTTGGAATACATGATCGTGGAAAGGAATCAATAAGGTCTTGGAGGTAGATGTCGGCTTCGATGACTCCGTGGGGTAGCCGTATTATAGCTGATGCCTCCGGCACTTGATCTATGCTTTGTGATTGAATTTCCCTACCTTAATAGCCTACTTAGCTCAAAAGACTAGCAAAAGGAATTTCTTGGAAATTCTTTATCGAAAGTGAGGATTTATTTCCAAAAATAGCGGATCAAAAGGAGGAGTGAAAGTCTTTCCTTCGGCCTTTGCCGTGAAGGCTTCTTATGAGTGTAGATCTTGAGAACCTGATTTTTTCCCTTATCTACTGGAGTTCCTTAAGGGTGAGCGACTTCGGGAAGACTACTTTTCAGTAGGCCAGTTCTTATTCGATCGGAGCTGCTTTTCCCTTTTACGTTAGGGAATTCCCTTTTGCCTATGAAAGGCGCCAACTAGTATAATATAAGATTTGAGCATTCCCAACTCCGCCGCCTATTTGCTTAAGTGGTACGACCTGCCTATAAAGAGTCTTTCCGGGCATAATGCACTAGAAAAAACCAATAGCAAGAAGAGTTAGCACCAGCGGATCGACTTTTCTTCTTCGATCTCATTGCCTAATCGCTTGAATAATTTCTGTCACCAAGAATAAAAGAAAAGAAAGGTCACAGAAAGGATCGATTCAGTGAATGTGCAAGATCTCCTACCAATTCTATCTTGCTATGAGGAACTGAGACGAGATTCCCAATCACTCACAACCAAAGGGCGCTTTTTCCATTATGGCATTGACCTTAAATAATTGAAGGAGATCGGGGGCACCAGTCACAAGACTTTCTCGAGGGAAGGGCCAATTGGACTATTAAAGTAGAGCAGGCAAAGCTATCCGCAAAGAAAGCCGGTCACAAGACTCAAAGAGTTAGTCGATCGGTAAACAGTAGTGGAGAAGAAGATCAGCCTATTCAAGGATATCTAGGAATTCATCGGATTGAAATCTGTAGCTACTTTTCTTTGTCGACTAGCTCCATTGGCTAGCTCCCTATATCATATCGCCCAAGAGCTCGGTAAGAGCAAGGACCAATCAGTCTCTCTTATTCTCGAAGTGCTTAAAAGTAGACGGATGTCTCATTTCCTGCTTTTCTTGTACTTGTCTGCCTATTCCTCCGCTTGGAAGTTCTTTTTCCACCCACTTCTCTCTTTCTTCCTAAGGCCGAGTAGAACTCCGGGAATCTGCAGTTGAAAGGCAATCTGCCTATCTTAGTAGCTAGCTCCACTCTTCATTTCGCTAACCTAAGAAGTCTGGCCTTCTTCACTGTGAGGGCAATAATGAATGGTGGGTATACCGATACCAGTAAAAAAGGGCGGATTCTATGAGAAATTTCGTATTCAATGTCTTTTTCTAGTTTTATAAGATAGTACCTAGACAGAGATGGTTGATCCCTTACCCAGAAGCTAAGGGAGAGAGCAAAGAATTAGGCGGGCTGCTGAGCGACCAAGGAGCGGTTGACGATGCTTGCGCCGAGGCGTGCAAAGACGAAAATCCATATATTAAAGAATTGAGATAAAAAAGGGCGCTAAAGCCGTGGTATTTCTTCCCTCCTTTTCTCTTCTTCCCTGGCCCAATGCCCTTTGAAAGAGTCCCTTGCCTCACGTCGACTTCAAGAAGAGAGGAAAGATGGTCATCTTCTTTGTTCGCAGAGCCTCTCTGTCTTGTTCAGGGCAGTTTGATATCCTCCCTTCTCCCTGTAATTCCCTTTCTTATTATCCTCACTTTCTTAACTGCTATGCCGAGGGGATGAAGTGGGTGAGCTAAGTAGGTCCCATCACAGCCTATGGGCATTAGACAAGCTCTCTCTCTTTGCGGCGCCCCTCATTTCCTTTCTTTCTTACGACTGGAAATTTCTACATCAAGTGGGTTGCAGGAAAAAGACGAAGTTAGTACACGAGGTCGAGAGCTTATGGAAAGATTCTACAGGTAGGGCTAAGCTACGTAGAGGTGTGCCCCGGTGGTTTGACACAGAAGTCCCGAGGTGAGAGCTTCAATGCCAAGGGTGAGAGTCAGAAGGACTGCAGGAATGGGTCTAGTTATGCTTCCAGACGATTCCATTCAATCTGCATATTTTCTTAAATAAGAAAGAATAGATTCAATAAGGCCAATCAGAAAAGGAAGATGGACATGCCAAAAAGAAGAAGTTGGCCCACTCCTTGGCCGCTGTCACTGCACACGTAGATCAAGGATTCTAGAATGATTGAGAAATGCATGAATCTCGCTGCCACTTCCGCTTGACTACTTGACTAAAAGTTTTTCTTTCAATGCCAATGATCCGCGCTGCAAGTTCACGTTCACGGAAGACGAGAGATTGTCCTTGATTATTTCATCTTTCCCCCTGGCCGAGGATCAACCCGAGGATTATGCCCACCTCCTCTTCATCTCTCCAATGAGTGGTCAAAGTCCCCCGGGAGGACATAGTTCCCTTTCTTCCTATTGGGCGGAGCGGAAGAAGTTTGACAATCCGAAAAAGCATCACAGCACCCCTTTCTCAGTCGCCTACTGGTTTGTGTAATTTGGGAGCAGAAAAAGTGGACTATTTGCTTCCACGGCTTCCTAAGCCCGGTGAAACTAGTGGAAAGGTGCTACGGCCACGGCTCAGTCCGGGGTCTCCCTCCCTGTCTTTCTTAAGGCCTTAGATCATGACCTTCCACTTTCTTTCCAATCCGGATAATTCAATCAGATCTTTGCCTTCAAAGTCCGCTATGTTCCAGAGTGGGACTACGATTCTAGGTCTTAGGTGTGCGGTAGCCCGAGCGAAATGGATAACCTCCGTCGGGAATAGCATTCTCCGCACTCTCACTCAAAGAAAGCGCTCTTGTATTGCTATGATATTCAACTCTCACTAGATTCATTCCAGATTCACGCCCGCCCATCTATCTTTTCAAGCAATCTCTTCTGGAAGTGAATTTGCCTTTAGTAAAGCCGCCCCTACTTTAAGATCAATTTCTTTTCGAAATAGCTAATTCTTTGCCCGGGGAAGTACTCGATTTCTCCTTTTTCAGAGGACGAGGGAAAAGTAGGAAGGAGAAGGGGCAGTCTTCACGAAATGCGGAGACCTAAGACCATGACCTAGGACATAAGTAATAGTAATAGTTGCTGCTTTCTCCTTCGCGATGAATCAACCAACCTCTATGTCACGGGCCAATCTATCTCTCTGTCATGAGCTCTTGCCCTTCTTGCTCTGGGAACTGGATTGAGAACTCTTCTTAATGAGCTTGGGAGATAAGAGTAGTCTATACTATGAGAAGCTATGGCTGCAATCCCACCAGTCTGAAGCTACTGGCTCTCACTTTCCTTCTTTCATGAGGATAGGAAATCAATTCAATATAAGCTATTCTAAATCGGAAAGGAGATCAATCTAATGGCCCAACCAATTAGACTGAAGCTTTGACTTCTAAAATTAGTCAAGTTCTATTCCCTCGGGAAAGAAAGAATCTTTCCTAAGCTTAGCTTGCTGGAGTAGGTCATAGAGGGATCTCTGCTAAGTGGTCCTGCTCCGGGATCAGTTCTCTCATCCAACTAGTATGAACGGAGTGATTGCTGCTGTGAGTAGTCTTCCTAGGCCTCACCTCTTTATAGGCAAGTCTCAGCCTAAAAGTCCTTTCTTTAACTTGCATGCTCTTTTCTTCCTTGTCTTTCCTAAAGCTAAACCTTGTATTTCTTCTTTCTTCCCAGAACGGGATAGCAATGTGATCAATACAAGACAGATTGAGAAATATGTATTTACTTACCCCTAGCTTCAAGCGAAAGGGAAGCAAACTTGAACACTCACTATGTCTTTTATATAGTAAGTCAGTACTTTAGTACTATACCATGGTAAACTAATGTTAGTTATTAAGGCGCTTTCTTTCTCTTCTTTGGTAAAGAGCTTCTTCCTAATAGTTCTTTCTATTTCAGAGTTCTTTCCTTGCTCTGATTTATCTGCTGTCTCTACGTTTTTCTCTCTTCTTCTTGTTCGGTTGATCCGTCTTAAGCATTTCACAAGAGTTTCCGACCTTGATTGAAGAACCTTGAATTGATACTCAAAAGACGGTCTTTTGCTAACTTGATTCTTTACTTGAATCGAAATCTCTGTCCTTGTCCTTACACGAGGAAAGAGTCCGAAGCATTCTTTCCCATATATCCACAGGTGCTGTGTCACCTCTCGGGCTTGAAGATAGCTACCATTCATTTGTCGAAAAGGCCACCCGGGCTAACGAAGTCCCACTGTGCGAAGAAAAGGAAGGAAGGAGAGCGACCCTAGCTTCCCTTTGCACTCTTACATATACATATGAGCCGCAGCAGGACTAGTTAAACTATATCGTTCCTGGAGGGAGAAAGTTATTCCTTTTTACAGTTCTATTATTATTCCACTGCTTACGAGCGAACAGCTTTTGCTTGAAACTTGTATGCTGGATTGCAAGTCCTTAGACTAGTGGATTGAAACCTACTCTTTCTCGGACGTATGATTATTCAAGATTGGTGTAGGCTCTTTCTCTCGACTAGTCAAAATCACATAAGAGATGAGAGATGCTGGTGGGAAAGATTTCTTCATTTCTCATTCTTTTTATGCTGGGGAAGGCCCAACTGAGAAAGAGAAAATGCATTGGTATTGCCTCATTTTCAGACCTTTCTCCTGGCTTAGAAGTCAAGCTAACTATATGCGACAGACATGCAAGTCGGAAGTCGTTGAGGTCGAAGCTAGGACTTGTGCTTCCAGACTCTCTCCTTCAAATGAAGAATGAATGCTATCAAAGATCGGACTGGACAATGGATCTATGATCCTCAAAGGATCAAGTCTCTGCTTATGTCTCACTTCCAGGCTCTGATCCAAGCGGAGGATGAGTGAAGGGTCTGGACATCCTATCCCAAATGGCTTTTACCGAATTTCAGATATGTCACTCACTACCCAAAGCAGACCTGTCACTGATGCTCAAATTGATATTGCAATTTCCTCGATGAGTCCCTGCCCTTTAGGCTTTCAGCCTGCTTTTTATCAAAAATGATGGGATAAACTTGGTCCGAAGGTCAGAGAGTTTGTTAAGGATGCTTTTCACTCCGGCACCTTTGACAGCATCATGAATCCGTCCTATATTGCATTATAGTACCCAAAAGAAAGATTCCCCAATGTTTTCATTGTTAATGAAATCTTGCGATAGAATGAGACTCTCTCAAGGGGCTACTGGATTCCAAGCCCTATTGCCTCCATCTCGAAGAGGACAGGCACGACAGTCATTGAACTATATAGCAGTGAAAGCCTAGATAAAAGGTAATGACTGATTGTGATATGCTTTTCTGGCCTGACGGGGCACAATCATCCTTGGCTCTTGGCGGGGGGTTTTCATGTTCAGGGCGCTTATGAGGAAAAGTTCGGCGAATTTACTTATAATGATCAGAGCAAGGATTGAGAAATTTTCTAACTCCTTCTCTCACTCTGGCTTAGTTGAGCCTACTCGGGCCCCGATTTCACTTGCTTCCAGAAAGGCAAGGCATCTCACTTAAAGAAAGACTAGACAAGGCCGTTGCTAACCTATCATGGACCATCCTTTTTCAGAATGCCTCTCTTCTTTTCGGAAGAGAATAAGTTCCTAGAATGCCTCTCAGTGATCCAAGAATTGATCCCAGCAAGTGCTACGAGTGCTTCGTACTATAGATAAAGATGAGCATTTCTCCTTCTTTGTATATCGGTAGTGATTCCTTTCTGACTTCTTTTCAAAGTGAGGCAAAGACTTTTGAATTTCATTTACGTACGTTCACTGTGAGCTATTTTATAATTTCTGAGTCTCCTCACAAGAAGTTTTGAATGAATCGGAGTCAAGGAGTAGATTATTGGCATTCTTAGTTTCATCTTCCTCTTATCTCACCACGATGTGGATTCGAACCACTGCTTCTCCTTATTGTCGTGATGGGTCTGTCGTCCTCCTCATTAGAATCCTCCTCAAATAGAAAAAAAAAAAAGAGCATTTCCCTCTGCCTTACTTCCCTCTCTAGAAAAATTCCTTGGGACTAAAGCCCAGAAAGCAGCTTCACCTTCTTTCCTTCCCAGGCGAATGAAAAATAAGTGATCTAAAGATCAGTCCAATTGAAACCTTCTTTCTTCGATTACGGATGAGATCGTACAAAGATGAGCTTGTAATATGGCTACACTTAATTCCAGACCAAGAACTATAAATAAAGGAAGGGGATTACCTATGAAATATAAACGATCATTCAGCCGGGTCCCCCGGGTTTGTAAAGGGAAAGCTTATGGTTATCGCGTGCCTGAATAAGTTTTTTTCAAGGGCGTACTCTTGCGAAAGTCAGTTTCCATTTCGGATAGGTAGCCTTCTAGAATAGATTCTTGGACTGCTTTCCCCTTTTTAGTATAAAGGACTAATTCCAGGATTTCCGCCCGTCTTTTATTAATATGTTGGGGCAAATAGCCTTCCATGCGAAGTCCTTTTTCGACTTCTATTTAGACATCCACATGGCTTTTCACCTCGTGCTGGAAGCGAAGAGTCTCGAGGTATGTGTGATCACGAAAGGGACACCTTCCAGCAAGCTTGCTACTTAGCTGGTGCCTTCGCTCCCTCTCCTCGATCAGAGGCTGCTCTAGTTCATTCCACAGGTTCTCCTTTGGAATTTCCTGAGCTCCATGTGCTTGTTCTTGAACCGGCTTTGGTGCCGAAGATGATGCCTCCTCCCCCCGGTTGCCATAACAATCATTAATCCATGAATCGCCCGAGAATTCCCTTGAGGGCAGGACATTTCTGCTTCCCAGAGAGGGCGTGTCCTCGGTAGATATTAGGGCCCTCACAGAATAGCCAATAGCCAAGTCCAGAACCCCTTTCTATATGGCAGCCCATCTTTATTAATAAAAAAGAGATGTATCGACCCCATAGCGAGAAAGCCATCTGATTTAAGAAAGTATGAAAGATTTCAAGCGAACTGAGTGGAAGACTAAGATAATAGAACACAGCGGTAGTGGATTCAATTGCTAAGAAGGAGTTGTGAAGAAGGGAATGATTGCACTAGTCCCACACCCACGGACAGAAGGAAGAGAATCCGCTCTTTAGCTCCGTCCGAAAGCGAGTTAGGGACTACTGCCATAGAGTTCGTTTAAACTAGAAGTCAGAAGGCAGGCAAAAAAGCCCTTACCTTTCCTGTCACCGAGTCTAATCCTATTTACTTTAAATCGATTAAAAAGGTGTAGATTTGACGGTCTTCAATGAGTGAAAGGAAGATCCATTAGAGCCAGAGTCAGAGCAAGGCAAGCCCCGATTGGCATACTTCACTAAATCAGTCTAAGCCGAAAAGCAGTAAAGCAGGCTAGTTGCCTATTCCATTCCTTAAGTCCCAGGCTTTCTAATTGACAGTTATTAGAAGGACATGTGCTAGAATAGCAATTTACAGTAGCTAGTCTAGTAAACTCATAGCATTCGATTGCATTCAAAGTAGGTCAAAGAAAGGACGGACTACAAGGGCCCTAACCACTCGTTGATTGGGAGAAGCTGCCTTTCTATCGTTAAGTGATTTCTGAGAAAAAAAAAGAGGAGGAAAAGAAAGGACTCGAGTGAAGTTGCACCGAGAAAGAAAAAAAGAAAGACGAAGGATAAGAGGTATTGTTGGCACGACAGGCTAAAAGTCTCACAACAAAGAAAGAGATTTTCCACGTCATAGATTGGCCTTAATAGGCGTCTTCTCTCTCTTTCTATGCGGAGGTAAGAACCTTCTCCCTTAAGTGAGGACCATTTCATCTTAACTGAGGAGGCTTACCAACCTAAAATAGGCGATCTCAGACTCTAGATTTACTAGATCGACTCCCTAGCGGCTACAGTGGCTTTAGCTGTGCTGAACCAAATTCAGACTGCCAGTCCCAGTTGAAATAGGATTGTACAAGAGGAAGGATATGGATCTTCCCTAAATTGATCTATCTCCGTAGCATCTCTGTCTACAATTCATCTCAGCAGAATAAAGTACCGGCATCTTCAATGAGATGAGAGGCTTTTGTCTAGTCGGCTTGCTTTCCATCTCAATACTTTTAATAGCTTGCCATTCAGTCAGTCTAACTTTCTTTCGTCTTCGAAGGACCTACTTCCTAAGCCTTTCTAGTGAACTTAGTAGACTATTGTCTTTTTCAGTTAAAGGAGGACAGATCCTGGTCGCCCTACCTTCCTATTTCATTGACCACGGACCTTCTCTATATAATATAACCGGCCCAAAAGATGAACAGAGATTATATGCACCTACGATTAAGAAGACTAGCTCCCTGCTCTAGCTCCGCCTTTCGCTGACAAGGCGGATCTGCTTTCCGAGAAATCAACCTTTATTGCCCCAGCTGGCGCGTTGGGATTAAGCCCTGCCTTTAGCCTAGCTCAAAAGACTAGTAGGAAGAGTTATCCGCCCAGAAGAGTTAGTAGAAGTTAGCGGTCCAGTTAGCCGACTATTCGCTTACGTAGCTCACCTCTAAACATATCACCGTCCTTCAATATGGTTGGGGAAGAGGTTCTTATATTAGAGCTCTCGGACGTGGAGTGGCACTCTGCCACCAATAGTGATCTCTATCCTCCTTCTAGCAATCCGACGGCGGACTTGGTCAAGAGGCATGATGCGCTTAAAGTCTTGAGGCCGCCTTAGTGCAGAGCAATAGTAAGCTACTTCACTCGAGAAGAAGAAAAGAAAGTCTTGCTCGACTCAGATAATGATGAAGGTCAAGCTCTGCTCCAGTTGAAGGGTTAAAAGTTATAGGGTTCAGAGCCCGCTACCACGAGAAGATTCGGGACGTAAAAGCCTATGGGAATCTCGTCCTTAGTTGCCGAAGATAATGGAGCGAGGGATCCGGCTGGTAAAAGGAGGCCTCGACGGGCAGGGAACTTCTAGTCTGACTATAGTTTTTCGATCTCTAAGCTGGATTTTCAGTCATCTATCCTTTCTCTTTCCCTAGCGAGTGAAGAAGGAGTGGATGTTTTGAAGGCAGTCTTGAGCAAATGAAGTGGGCCATAAGCTATAAGGGTCTTATATTAGATTAGACAATTCCGTGAGCAGGGATTGTCACCTTCCAAGTGCATCCAGCAGGAATCGAACCTACGAATTTGCCCCTTTATTAGGTTGGCGCTTTCACCATTCAGCCATGGATGCAAAGAGACTGAGCGAGTGAACTAGGTTTTGGTATTCTTTCTCTACCTTCTATTTCTTCAGTTAAAGGAGATTCGAGAAAAGATGGAATAAGAAGACGTGTTTCCAGAACGAAGAAGATAGGGGTTGAGAAGGGGAAGTTAGCAAAGTTAGACAAGAGTGGAATGGACATAGGAAGATGTATTGATGTACCAGACCGGCTAATGCTCGCAGGTTGATGCGATGTATTCCACCAGTTGACTGAAGACTTTATTATTGGTATATCGATCGGTCCAGCACGGATTGAAATAGGAGCCGGTTCTACAGGAAGCTTTTGAAAAGGCAGTGCACCCAGGTAAATAAGGAACGAGATTAATACAGAGGTTAAACGAGCATCCCAGACCCGAAAGGTGCCCCACATAGGTCTTCCCCGAAACGCCCCAGTAACTAAAGTAAAGAAGGTAGAAAAAGCACCTATTTCTGGACCGGTTCCGGAAGAGCGAAGAAAAAGGGGGTGTTTTGTTAATAGGAAGAAGAAAGTCTTTATAGCCGTAGCGATATAAAGAAGAATACTCATCCGAGCCGCAGGAACATGTACATACGTAATCCGAGAATTTCCACCTTGTTGAAGGTCTAGTGGTGCTACCCGAAGACTTAAATGAATAGCCATCGCTGTTAAGAATAAGCGAGATCCAATGAGAATTTGCGCGTAGCTTCTGGTCTTTGACATCAAAAAAGAAGGTTGTAATAAAGAAAGGGACATCTGAGAATTTGCTCCTAGCCAATGGAACAAGAAAGACATGGATCTATATTCAATAGGCAAGAAAAGAATTAGCCTGCCTTTTCGCTCTGCTCCTGCCTTGCGTGGCACTCCTTGCTGACGGAGCGGCATACCGAAAAAAAAGATAGAGAAAAGGATGACGGAGCAGCTACTGTGGCTCCCCGATTACTAACTGGCCGAATAGGGTTCAGATAATAGGGTTAAGACAGTTTGAAAGCAAGAACTAGACACATCTTAAAAAATAAGATTCTCTAAAAGATTGTATATACGCAGTAGATCCGGAGGTTCCACAAGAAATTGATCTACCACTTGCGTATCAATTAATTTGGATACGAGTTCAGAATGGGTCATCGTATCGGGAAGCGCCAACTTTTCTTTCTCCATAATTTGGGCTATGCCTTTTCGGAGGGCACCCCGCAGGAGGTCCATTGTGGACTCATATATGGGGTTCTTTACCCTTTCAGGATAAGCCAGGTCGTACTTTAGTTGGAGCTCCAGTTCCCCCACAGCTATTTCACAAAAGGATTTGATTGTCTTCAGTAGAATTCGATCTTTGTCCATTTTTTTTAGCTACTCACTTTAGCTCCGCCGACGACCTGCGATGGCAGTCAGTCTTTATTTTTAAATATATATTATTGGGCTTTTACCCGAAACAAATGGGAGGAGGGGACTAAGGTATGTACTCCTATGTCATTTTGAGCCCCTAAGCAATCTAAGAGCCATTTAGAGGAGAAAGCCTTCTGACTGACCGGCACTTTCTCTCTCTCATTAAATCAAATATCTCCCAAGATTGATTGCACTAAAGAGGATTCCACTTTCACTAATAGACAGATGGGATTGAAGGATAAGCAACTACATCAAGGAAGAAAGTAGCCTTACCTGGTTCAGCAGGGAGTTCTTCGTTCGCCCGCGCTGCCTTTCTTCTAGGATTCTTTTTCTTTCCACTTCCTTCGCGAAGCGAGAGCAGAAGGGCCAAGCAGAGGCACTTAAAGTGAACGAGAAGTCAGGTAGTTCTCTTTCCATATGCTAACCGAGTACCGCTATGCGCCCACAGCTCACAGGGAAGGTAGGAGAGTGGACGAGTTGGACGGATAGGATACTACGCGACTTCCTATACCGATAGGCCAGACCTAGTCAAACTAGAAGATTCGACCTTTCCCTCATGACGCCATGAGCATGCGGACCATACCGGGCATAGGCTTTCCGAATCTACTAATAGCCCTAAAGAAAGGGCACGCCCGCTAGTTATGTCATTGGCCCTTCTCTGCCTGGGCACAGATTGAAAAGTCTTATGAAGCTGAGAACGAATCAAGAAGCGAAAGGCGATCTTAGGCAAGAAGGCCAGAGCAGAAGAGGACTAATTCATTTATTACTCTTTTAAGCGCGATACAATAATCAATCCGGGACGAAAGGTTACGTATCGACCGAACTTGGTGCAGGCCGCTCGAACGAAGCTTTGGACTTCTTGAAAGCGCTCACACCACTATTATATATTCTCTCGCCCACACCTTCCAATACAACTCAGTTGAGCTACTTTATACCTCTCGCTTCCTCAACATATTAAGCTTAAACTTCGTGCCTCACTGACGCATACAAATCGGTCAGCTCAGCACTAAGAAAAAGGGAGGAAAGCAATATAGTCTCACCCAGAAGAGAAGTATTGACATTCCTTCGCACTTTTGAATTAATGCTTTTTTAGTACTCCTATGGTACTTCACCAGACTCTACAGAAGATTAGGTTTCGTACTAAGCTCTTTCATACCTCACTCTAAGAAGTCCACTACGGCCAGATCAGCTGCATTATCAGATGCTGCATTGGTCCCTTTTCTCCTCCCTCTTTGGTTGACTAGCTTAGTACTTTAGTGCTATTAGGGGAGATCCACTCTGAGCAGAAAGAAGACCCATACTCCAAACGTCGATCCTTCCTCATCTGTAAACTCGCTTTGATCCGATAGTTGCTCCGATACGTCTTTCGTGAAACCTTGATCGCCTTTGAAGTTCCGTGGGACAAAATCCTTCTCCGAGGACTAAGGCTAAACGTTGACACTAAACCTAAAGTAGGCGAAAAGATGGTCACTCCCTTAGCCCTTCATGGTTGGGATTGATGTTGACTGGCCTCTCTCGCGTACCAATTGCGCAAAGGTGATTTCCATTAACTAATATAAAAGGAAGGTTGGACTAGCTTGACTGAAAGCCAATCTACATGAGAAATGAACACTACCAAAAAGAGAATAGTTAAGAAGGCAGCCTCAATAAATCCATCAATGGACTGGGCCTTCCCATCTTCAAATCGATCAATAAGAAGTAGCTCTGACAGCTGTCACTTTCGGATTAGCCGAGGTTTGCGAGGTGGAATCTTCCCCTAAGAATAAGCCCCGCAACTGCTGTGGTACCTGGTGGTCATGCAAAGAGTTCGTAATTCGTAAAAGGAGCCTAAGTGCCGGATATTGAATCTAGCCTTCTTCCAGGGACTTGAATATGGGCTCGTCTCATTCATTCACCATAGAAATGGTATCATCCTTCTCTATATACAAATAGACAAGATTTTGTGGAGAGTTCTATCTTCTCTCTTCTCTTACAACAATTTCAAATAAAACAATTACAGGACCACCCGAAAGAAGAAGTACTCCTAAGACTAAAGCAGTAAAGCAGGAGGGGACACCGTAGAAGAAAGGAAAGAAGCCGTGGAAAGGTGGTGGCAAAAATCAGACAAGATGGCCGCTGAAACTTCCAGGCAAACCTCCACCGTAATGGATGCGGTAAAGAGCGCCTAGTCCAGGGGAAAAGGTAAGCGCGAAGCGGAGGCTTGCAGACGAAGGAAGCATTTCAAGTAGTACGCTTTTGCGAATTAGAGGGTCTTGCTTATGCCATCTGGTTGAGAATCTGAGTGCTGCATATTTCCAAGCTCGGCTTGGGCCCCTTCTGCTCTCTCAAAAACCGAATTGATAAGGCTTTCGTAGAGAGTATTCAAAAAGGGTATAAGCTGAAGACGAAAGGGGTGATGCAGCAGTAGATGTATATGCGAGCAGGGTGGGACGGTTGGCTGAAGCATACCTGTAATAGACATCGGATAAAGAGGTGAAGGTGGTCAGTCTCTTTTTTTCTTTTATGCAGCTAGCTCCTCGTCTTTCTTCTATAGTTCGATCAGTAATCCGTTCATACTTCAAGATCAAGGAGCGGGGGAGGCCTTGGTGCAATACCAGCTTGGGCGGCAGGCGAGTAGTTCTTTCTTCGACAACTCCGATGAAAGCTTGTCAGACTGACACAGTGAGTAGTGAAAACCAAGCATGAAAGAAGAATCTCCTATCCATCCACAAAGAATTAAAGGGCAGGCACAAGGTTGAGTACACAGTCAACTGATACCCGCACGAGAAGCACTTTTCCCAGCACCACGTAGACCAGCCTAAAGCCTTGCCGCGGTCGAGAGGAAGTTGGTTGTGAAGAGCTTTAGTCCTTTGGTTTTGGTCAGCCAGCCCTTCCAAAACCTATATCCTTCACTTCGCCAGTGGGATGAAACTCTGATTCTAGCTATTCTTGCCTTAGTTGTCAACGAGAATAGGCATAGACATAAGAAAGCGAAAGATATCCCCAAGAAGTAACTCCTTGAGCTGGGGGCTTTACTTCGTCATAGTCTTTTTGCGAATGTGGCGAAATACGAAAAGTGGACGGATCGAGGGAGAGTTCGCTTTAGCTTGGTATTAGGAGAGGAGGGAGTCTTGACAGGCTTGCTATTCTCAAGATCAGTACGGCACACTTACTATATCTTACAAGCGGCGAAGTAAATAAGATATTCTAGTCTTAAGCAGATATGTGACATAGAGATAGAACTCCTCTGCCACATCTACAGTCCTCACATCTGACTCCTATACAAAGATAGCGTGCTATATTCAGGTTCTTAGTGCAAACTCAACCCCGGCATTCTCTATTGGCGGAGGGCCTTGAGAAGGAATTCAGAGATCCAGGACCTGTTAACGGAGCCGAAGCAAGATATAAAAGAGACTTCCTGCCGGGCGGGATGGCTGCTACCTGAGAATCCTTTTAGATTGAATCTCTTCGTTCTTAATCAACCCGAGAATTCTAACTATCAAAGGATAACGTCTTCACCAACACAGCAAATGATTGGGAAGAGCAGCGATGAATGGGCCCGCTGATGCCCCCAACTTCAAAATCTCCGCTTAAGTAGAGTCAGACTTCTCATCTTCCGAATTCATTCTCTGAAATTAGCAAAAATCGTAAACCGATCTTGTAAGAAATAGATTTGACGCCTTACCTAGCCGGAAAATACCCATGGTCTCAGCAGTCCCACAGCCTGATAAGAAGCCAAACTATCGGGGTCAGCGCCCAAACTGTCATGAGCCACGAAGGTTCTCACTTTTTACTTTTCTCCAACCGGGTGGTTGACCTTAATCAGATGGAGTGGAAAAGTAGCCGCCAAACCTTCTCATTTTCTGCATTGAAATTGGTAGAATGAGTTCGCCTCTCAGGGATTGTTTGCTGATGAGGCTGAAGCTTTTCTCCTCAGTTCCAGAAGCTACTGTAATCGCTTGTTTTCGCCGAGATTAGGATATTCTCGGTGTATAGCGCAGTCAATCTCTTATCTGAGATGGTGGACAAATACAGAAGATATATAGGATTCATTCTGAAGGTCAATCTGAGTCTCCGTCTCTTCCTATTTACCTATTTCTTGGCTTTCTTGAGATCGAGTGGAGAAGGGCAAATTTCTGATCATCTTGTACAGGTATCCGATCAGCTATCCTTCTTAGATGCTTTCTTCTATCTTTATGGAAAATGGAGCAGATGAAAATAAGATAAGAGAGGATCTAGTAGGAATTGATCCCGGAGATCTGTAGACGTCTAAATACCCTAAGTGCCAGTTTTCCTCAGTGAGGGAGTTCCAAATTGCACTTTGAGGATAGAGTGCCGTCATATCTCTCTTGTTATTCCATCCCGGGGGAGCTGGTTTATGATAGAATGGATCTTCCTGTGGGGATAGATCAGGCTTCAGTCCTTCTCTTCCACGTTCCTATGTTATAGGCTTTATCTTGTTAATAGGATAGACGGAGTTGCTGGGAATTTGAAATCTCGTGCAAGATATCTATCTAACTATCTCGTAGATCTTCTTATTAGTTCTTTCTGGGCCCAATCAATTCGTCAAAATCTCATGTAGAGAATGCATGGTCAAAGAGAAGGGTTCATTCCTTAGATAGGAGTAGAGAGCAGTAGAGAGGCCTTCCCCAGGGTCTATCCAGTCAATCTATCTGATTACTAGAACCGATGTTACAGTGCACAATTCCATCTAATAAGTAGGTAGGCAAGACTCATACCTATTAAGAGGATGACGAGACATGCCGAGAAGAAGTAGTCCTAGATGGAGTGAGTAGGATATACGGCGAGTTCTGTCGTCTTAAGCCTACAGTTCTTTCTTTACTAAATGTATTGGCTTGAGAACCTCTTGGCTGGGACTCCGCAGGAGACAGAAGGCAGGATTGAAGGAATGGATGGCCCGAAAGATAGCAAGAGTATATCGAAGACTAGGGCGGGCAACTTCGGATACAAGGATTGGAGGTTTTTCGTATCCTTCCGCCATTTAGTAGGCGGCAGCACTGGCTTTGTCTATGTGGGCGGTGTGTAGGTAAGCACTTGAGGGGCTAGAACCTGAGGACCATTACGGGTAAGGGCGGCCCGCGTAGAAGTTCGGCAAGCTTTTGCTTAGGCCTTTCTCCAAAAGAAAAGACGAAGGTGTGAAAGAAGTAGGATCCTTTCCTTCGAGGAAGAGATCGATGCTTTTGCATCACTATAACAATATTTTGGTTGACTGATGTTTACGCTTAAGGGAAGAAATTCATTAAGTAAGGTCTACGCTAAGTGATCGGCTGAGCTCACTCACTTTACCAACCACGGATCCCACTACAATCTCTTTCATCAAGACGCGGACTTGCCATCAAAAAAAGGGGGCCCCGGCCCGACAAGAAGAGCGCGAATTGGACGCACTAAGGACCCACACGTGTAGTAACTGAAGACGACAGTCATATATATAATTCGAAAAGGACTTCCCCTTCATAAGTCTGACCAGCTAGGAAGAGCAGCTCTTCAGTTTAGGATCAGCCCCTCTCTATGTATGTGACCTAGGAGATAGATCTTTTTTTTCTCCTTTTGTAGCAGCTCGGCCCGATCTCTTTCCCTAAAGTCCTTTCCCACTGAATCTGCCAAGTCAAATACGACAATCAAGGTAGACTACTAAGAAAGAACTTCTGGATGCTTCCGACGCCCAATCTCCAAATTAGTAAATATGGAAGGCCTATAAAGGAAGTTTAACCGCCCTATTATGACAGTTGACCCGCATCAGTCACGTCTTTCAGTTGAAATTGATCTTTCGGCCTTGGGGCAGGCCATAGTCCTCTCTTATTCTACTGAGTCCACTTCTTTTCTAATCTAACCTCTGATATCGCTTGCGAAGGAGAGAAAGGTGAACATCTCTCATCAATCACTCGGGCTACATCTATCGACAATGGAAGGCAGAAGCATAAGGGAAAAGACTGACTTTAGTAGTGAGATATCAATCCCAGAGCACCGTACCGTAGTCATCCGTGAATGCGGTAGTGAGAGCGTCCATTTCTGCTTGACAAGCTGCAAGTTCGGCTAGAAAAAGGACATGTCATCTATTCTTTATTTATGGAAAGGTCTTAGTTCGCTCCTTGAAAGAGGCAGATGGTCCTCACTGAGGCTAAGGAGATGATGAGTACCTACACCAGCAAGCCATCCATACTATAACCACTGAGAGGGCATGTGGCTAATGGCAAGGAGAAAGAAAAAGCTTTTCTCCTGCTAAGAATTCAGGAAGCTGCTCCAAGATTTCAGGAGGTCTTCTTTGATGAAGAAGCTGAGGAGGACTCTGAGATGGTACAACCTTTGAGAAGAAGGAAGCTTAGCCGGATAGGGTGGCCAGGATTGCTGATAGTAATGCAACTCTTGCTCAGTATCAAGCAAACAAAGGATGACATTCTGGTTGGGAGGCTCGATCTTCTCTTGGTTGACCTTAGTCTTAGAAGGTCTTCAAATCAAAGGAGAATAAAGTAGATAGATGCTTCGTTCTCCTCCTAGCAAGCACGGACCCGAGACCTATCTTATCTTCCCCTCCTTTCGAATGATCTATATGAATAAGCTAGGCGGGCAGGGGCACTCTTTCCTCTCCTTCTCAGTCGAGCCTTGAACATCTCCTAACAGCAGTTCTCTCCCTACTCTCTCCCTATACTCCTTCTTATAAGACTGTAGACAACCATGACTTAGTGCTTCTCTAGCATCTCTTTCTCGGACTACTTCTTCTCTCCTCTTTCGCTTCGCTACCTCTTTATTATCGCTTTAAGCCTTATCGGACTTTTCTTCCAACTGCTTCCAGGAGGTAATAGAATTTGAGGGCAAGTGAGTGTACCAAGTAAAGGCTGATTTGGTCAAGGAATTGCTGAACAACCGCAATTTCCACATGTCATAAGCACCGGCCTCTCCACACTGGGACACAAACTTAGCCACATGCTCTAGTGTTGATTCTGTCTCGTCCTCTCCTGAAAACAAAGTCAACTCGGTTGAAATTGCGTGGAAAAGGGTTGACCTTCTCAATCCAGTCAGGCTAAGGTTTTGAGTATGCTGGCCGAGGTCTCGGCCTGATTTCAACTCCCATTTTTTCTAGGACCTTTCTCAAGCCCATCATACTCCGGAGCTTGTGGCACATATCCCGCTGGCGGATAGATAAACCCTCCTCCTTGATGTTGGGGTATAAAGTCTCAAGGAGACTGCTGGCTAAACTGTTGGGGAGCATAATTCGGCAGGCCTGGCTGTGGAAGACCGCGGGATCATCTTGAAAAATCCAATTGAGAGGGATATGATTCTTTCCAAAAAGCAGTAGATTTTGCCTTTCATAACATCGTTCATCATATAAGAAATTCTTTTGATCCTAGAAATTAGGCTATTTAGGCAGAGATGGGAATTGCTGACCAGTCTCGTGGGGAGAGAGACCTTCGGCCACTTCCCTTTCTTTGATATCGATCGGAAGCCTCACTTCGCCCGCCTTCCACCCATTCATTCCTTGCTTGGGTGGAAGAGCTTAAACTGAAATCAAAGACAGCTTCTTTCATCTGACGCCTTGTGAGAAAAGAGAGAAAAGCTAGCCTGAATCTCCTTCATTCTATACAAGAATGGGCACCTCTAATCCGGAAATGTCTTGATCACGAAAGAGAGAGACAGATAGAGGCAAGAGTCTAAGAGCATTGCCATGTGAAGGAGGCAAGGACATTAATGGGCCTTGGTAAGACCGTCCCCACATAGAGTCTTGAAAAGAGTCGGGTCCTCTTGTCCAAAACCCGTGCTTTAGCGCTCCCCTAGCAATAAAGACCGGCGGCTTTTCCGCCCCAGATAAAGTACTCACCGAGCAGCCTTAACTTAGAATCAACCAGATGGAGCACTACTACCCGACTTGACTAATAACTAGACTACGATGTCAGGTTAGCCCTTTCTGCCATATCAATCACACCCGAGTGCATAGATTCACTTCAAAGAGTGGCCTCTTCCCGTCACCTTCTTTAGCTTGAGATAGGATCTGATCGATCTCAGTTCCTATTTCCCATGTGTCCTAGGAAAGAGAGATGTGACTGAAGAATCAAAAGAGGAGTTGTCTAACTAGATTGGAGACTGTCCTGAACCTCATCATCTAACCTAGGGAAGGTGAAAACTATGCTTTGATCTTCTTTCGGTAAAAAGAGGGACTGGGCGCTGTCCCCTTAGGGGAGTCAGGTCTATGCCCCGAATCCGGATCAGCCCATTCATTCTCGAAAGGAGTCCGTCTGGCCTCTTTAGACTGAATTTGAAAAGAATTCTTAGTTTTCAGCCGATAGCTGCTTTATCGGTGTAAAGAAAGAAGGCAACCTGGAATCATTATTTTGAGGATATCTATTAAAGAAAATAAAAATGTGGAAAATTATTCTTTTCTTCATTATTCCTATAATAGCCGGATGTGAAATCTATCTAAGTTAGGCCGAAGCCTTCGTTCCCCCGTAATGTCTGAAATTGAAAGAGCTTGCTTCCATCCACTAAAAGATTAGGTACTAGCCACTTCGTCTAGCACTCGGCCATGAGGGAAGCATTCTAGTAGATGCCTCTATTCGATTGACCATCCTTTGTGACTATTTCGCTCGAGGCGTGCACAAGAAGAAATGAGAAATCGAGAATGCTTGTCTATTTACTATTCTACCTGTTAGAATACATTTGAGCAACTTCCTTTCTCTAGAAAGATCAAGTAGAGTCAGTAATCTAGTTCCGAGAGTAGGGCAAACTACTTGTATATCAATAAGTAAAGGTCAATTCAGGAAAAGAAGAAGCCAGAAGGGGCATAAGGTAAGGTAATAGACTCATTGGTTTACTAGTGATAGTAGTTCTTGTTTTAGAGTAGGTATTCTTTAAAGGTATACTAGTTTACAAGGGAATGGAGTAGGTCTTGAATGGGGAATTTACTTTATTCAATTGCTCTCCCCCTTAAGCTAAGGCTCTATCCATGTACACGTATGGATAGCTACATTAGCAGCAATAGCAAGAGAGGGCAAAGATAGACATAGACTAGCTGGTGTAGGAAAGTCTTCTATTTAGTAAGTTAAGGTATACTAGTTATTATAGTAGGCATTGGAAGAAGGAAGCGGGGAATGTGGAATAGACAAGTACTAGCAAAGGGAACGGAGTGAACTGCTTTGTGTAGGTAGGTATTATCTCTAGTTAGGTAGTACAGGTAGTTAACAAATCCCCTCTAACTAAGAAAAGAACTACTTTTCTGTCAACTCAAAGAAAGCCATTGAACCACAAAGAACTCTATTTCGATCAAGCATTCAATCTCACCTTCCAGTAAAATACGTACTTGAATAAAGTCATTCTTTATCAAAGAAAACCAGTCTAAAAGCGCAATCTTTGTGGAGAGAGAGAATACACTAGCATAATGGATCCAAGGTTTCCAAGGTGCAATTGTCCAATCTTTCCTTTTTGATTCGATCCAATCTTTCCTTTTGCCAGCGGTCGTCACCAGTAGAGAGATAGACGAAAGGTCAACATTGGTCCCCTGACTTTGATCCTATGGCTCAGAAATCCACTAATGCCCAATTATGGCTTCGCTTCTACAAACTCCCCTGGTAATATTGACATCCGAAAATTCTAGCGGACATTGCAAGAGGAGTCGGAGTCCCTTTGCGCATTGATAATGCGACTGCCAACGGGGAATTACACTATGCGTCAGTCTTGGTGGATGTGGACTTCTCTGCTCCCTGAGAATTTTATGGTAGAAAGAATCGGTAAGAGCTTTTTTATTGATGTTGTTTATGAAAAGATGCCCTCCTTTCTTCAGCACAAGCTTTCTTAGCTATCCCAAGCGGCAGAGAGGGCTTCCTTAGACCAGTTCGAGCTTTCCTTTTTTCTTTCTTGCTAGGTTGTTGCGAATCTTTTCTCCTTAGTAGGTTCTGCTTTCCCTGGCTTTCTTCCCTCGTAGCTATTCTTGTATTATACTTCCCATCACGAACTATTTCGATCCTAGGCCGCTTCTTCCCTTTCAGATCTATTTCAAATGCTTTCTTTCATTGGGACGAATCCTATTGATGCTGGAGGAATCCGGTCGGGATAAAGAGTTTTGACACGAAAAAAAGTAAGTAGAACGGGCCCGGATGAGAAATATCACAAAGGAGCGTGCCCGAGCAAAGATGAAACTAAGGAAGCTCTTGAACTGAGCTCTTAGGCTAAAGTCTTTCCCGGCTCAACAAGCCTTCTGGCCTATACAGTCGAGCGCATTGGGCCCTAGCTTTCTCGATCTCATCTGTGATATCTCCGATTGAAAGATTCAAGATGGCCATTCTGGATTAACTACGAAATTCTTTGATTCATTATAGATGTGAGGAATTCGACAACTATATATGAAATACCTACCTATGACTTGGGAAAGCGGGGCCCTACTTAAATATATATCTTTCTCGGCCCACCCTTTCAAGGCTTATACAACTGAGACGTTCTTACTAATCGAAAAAACTAGGCCTACCTGGTCAAAGAACTTGGGCTAGCTCCTTTTACAACTGAAATAATAGTCAGATTCGAATATTGAGTCCTTTCAAATGCACCTATTAACAATCTTTCTGATTCAACTTCGCTTTTTCCTTACTTTACTATATACTTCTCAAGCAATGAAAGCCCTCTGATTGGAGGTGCTTTTTCATTCCTTCTTTTTAGGTCCCTTTTGGCCGGCTATTTACTATCTTTCTGGGATTGTCCTTTTCCGATTCATAAATTTCGCTATCGCAGATCCTATGGCCAAGAACTTTGTGGAGATTCCACTTTGTCTCTCACTCTTTACCTTCGTTCATCCCTTCGGTTGAGGAAAGAAATCCAGAAATTCAATAGATAGGTAGGTTTGATTCTCCGACCCTCAATCTCGTAGAAAATCCTCCTTCTTGTCAGGTCGGGATGGCGTAGGGCTTCGAGCACATTTGAAAGGTTCTCTTTGACCCCAAGAGGGTGAATCTCGATAAAGGAAAGTATACCCGCGCTAAGCAAAAAAGAGAAGGTCCCGCGCAGAAGGGAGGTCCTGACGTCGACGAGATCGGACTTGGAAAGCCATTGCTCGAAATATGTCGTCCGTCCATCATAAAGACTTTGGACTTCGTCGACCAACCGCCTAACCATTGGACACAATGGACCTAGGTCACCATCCCAATTAAAAACTCTCCCCCCATGAAAAGAAGAAGAGCGAGACAAAAAAGAAAAAGGATAAACAGAAAACAGAGGAGAGAAAAGAGTCCTTCCTCTTATCAAAGATTGACCAAAGAAAGTAGACATGGCCATAGTTATAAATGCAATTCTTTCAATTTCGAGGCTCAATATAAGCGCTAACACAATAGAGAGAAAGAAAAGACGAAAAAAGGTCCAAAAAATGAAAATGAGAAAAAGAATTGAGGACGCTACCATGGCTGAGTTCCGGAAAGGAATTGCCGACGTAGTAGAATCATCAAGCCAAACGTCGTTCTCTGTAGCGCCCAAAAAATCGTTTCTATCAATTGTCGGGCTGTGTACCGCCCTACAATCTTCTCCCGGGATATGAGCTCGACAGCCTGACCTCGCAGACATGACCAAGCTCCGGCCTGCCAACGACTTAACTGACCACAGTTGAATTGGACCATCACATCGACCATAAAGCCCATACTACTATTCCAGGGAATAGAGAGAGCTCGATGCAACAGGGATTGGTGGAAAAAGAAGACTGAAACCACCTACGAATGACAGCAAATGAAACTGCCTAGGCTGTAAGGTCGCCTAAAGATAGCCCCCCCAAAGACTATCAACCTCTGCGTTCTCTTATACCGTTGGCCCACTCACGGTGATCGATCGGAACGATCCAGCTTATTTTGAGTTGAAGGTGCAGATGACCGAACTTTACAACGGAGAGCCCTACTCTCGAGGACGGTATAAGAAGATTCTTCTGCCTGAATAACCCAGCTGACCCGATGAAGGTCAACCCCCTCCCCTTCTTTGAAATCAATATCCTACTCTTCGTCTTAGATAGAGGATGCGATCCTTCCCGTCTATGCCACCCGTGGACCGTAGACAGTGATGCAAAGCCAAGGGGATCATCTACCTAAGAAGAAAAGGTGCCTCTTCCCTCGTGGGCGGTTAAGGTTTTCTTTGCATTTCTAACCCGCGGGAGGCCACCACCCTTTCTCCTTCATCATGACTTCCTGGGCTTAGGATAAAGAGGAAAGAGAATGGCTAACTTTGCTTGCTATATCTGGCGATTCCATAATTCCTTTTATGCGGAGGAAAAGCTACTTGATCTAGCCTTCGATTGGAGTTTAGAAAGCCCTAGTATTCCCCAGGGAAATAGAATTGGATTCCCACAGGTAGATGAGAAATTTCAGACTGGTAAGAAAGATCAGATGATCTCGTGCTCCCGTACCCGCTGTCTTGGCTTGTGTCATTCATTGAGGTAGGTTCGGCCCGCGTAATATGGATAAGCAAGGCTTCTAAGCCGAGTGCTAATAGGATAGACTCAGTTCACTCTCTTGGAAGATCAAGATTTCCCTCTCACGCTCTTACTCCCTCACCTTCTTCATTCAAGCTATGCTATCCTAGAAAGAGAGGTTTCCATCCTAGACAAATCCCATCTTTGAAACTTATGAATGCATTTTTGATTCACTCCCCTTCGGATATTTAAGATGCTAAGCGAAGTCCATTTTACTGCACGCGCGTAAGGTTTCCCCTCCTAATACGATTCAAAACAGAAGCGGTCTTCAATACAGTTGGTAGCCCGGTACTAGCCCCTGTGGGTAAACGAAAGGGCGGCATCATGTCTATTCTATGTGGGTTGGATCGCCTACCTTTGACGAGACCGAATCTAGTCCCAGACGACCAAGTATAGAGGCTCCCCTCCGGCTTGGACTTTGGAATTTTCTCTCTTCAAAGCCTTTACCTTCCCCTATTTCTAAGCCCTCTCGTTTACAAGCTAAAGTAGGAGGGAAAGTTCTCTCAAGAGCCTGCCGCTTTCTAATTATATATGCCTTCAAACTATATTCCCGAAAGTCTCAACTGACAGAGTCAATCCTTTTTGAAAGGCTTGGGCAAAGGATGAGATCGACAAGCACACGAACATCTAATTAAGGGCCATCTCTGCTTCGTATAATGCAGAAGCCCTAAGGTCGACGCAGTTGGAGAGCCGATTGTGAGCACTTTTCCAAGTTGATGATCTCAAATAGAAAATGAGCATTGCTTATGAAAGATTTGAATTGGAAGAAAACCAAAGCGGAAGGATTAAGCTCTCGATTTCAGCCGCGGATGAAAAAGGCCTTTGAACTTCTTTTGCCTTCTTATGCTCTATTCTTCCCTACCATCTAAGGTTCGCTTTCCGGATAGATATAGGTTGCGAAAAAGTAGGATCTTCTCTTTTTCTCAAAAAAGAAAGCCAATACACTTCTTTATTTATTTGAGAAAGGGAAGAAGCTTTTCTTCCTGAACAATAGCTTATTATAGTGACAAGCTCAAAGAAAAAGGCTTCCTTCCTCTTTAACCTGGATGTGATCCCTGGCTTAATGATTTCACAGAAAAAAATATGGCGGCATGGCATTCTTTGATCTTATAGAGGAAAGAAGGCGAAAAGCAACTATCTGAACTGAGGAAAGCGAAGAAAGCGTCAAAGCTTTTCCTTTAGATAGATATGTCCAAAGCCCATATCATCTCATTCTCAATCCAGGTGATTCAGTTGCAATTTATCATACAAGATAAGGGCTAAATTTAGATTTAACATTAACTGCTATGAGCTCCGAAGCTTCCAGACCTTCTTATAAAAAGAAATAAGGACTTTGGCTCGAAGCAAAGGGGACTTCTTAGGATTAGTCCGTTTTTTTGGTCCCGCTATTCGTCGAATCCTTCTGTCCCAGAACATACTTATTCTATATAAAAAAAGAAAGAAAGTCTCATCCCTTGCCTATAAAGAAATTCAAGTAGATTTCCATTCTTATTCTCTTTCTAGTTAACCGGAAGAGACTTTTAGCGATTCATAGCATCCGAGATGAGAAGGTAGACCTTGGTCCTCTTATTCAAAAGGAATGGAGAGAGATATTCTATTAAACCGGCCTTTTTCACTCCTAAATCATTCCAGTCGGCCGCTATGAGTAGTCAGGACTTTTCCGCCTATTTAGTCTATGGGATGTCGGGTCCTCGCCCGCTCTTTCGAGATGGGAAGAATAGCAGATAGAAAAGGTCGTCCCCCAGTGGAAGAATTCGTAATGCAGGATATCACTTCTACTAATAGTAGACAGACGCTTTCTTCGAGAGTATGAAGTACGATCAAAGATTGATCCTACATAAGCGAGGCCCGCGATGTCATCATGCAAAATCTGATGCAGGCTTTGAGAACATCTTTGCTTGAAAAGCTCTGTAATCTCGACTTGAGTCTGATTTCTTGTTAATGATGCATCTTTTGTTAACTTGGCTAGCTCCCCATATGCATCCGGAAAGGATATCGAACTTAGATCCGAGCTTCCCCTTCTTCTGCTTAGTGGGCTACCAAGAGATCGGGTAATAGCCTAAATGGCCAGGGTTAGCGGCTGAGGAAGATCCAGAAGGGCTTCCGTCATATATCATATAAGAGTCAGCCATTCCCGTGAAAGATGATCTTAGCTGCTTAATCTCTTTGGCTCTCTCTATATGATGAAAGAATGAACTTTGCCATCTTATGCGGCAAGTGAGCGACTACGTCTTCTAAAACTTGAGGTAGGGAAGGACTTGCTTCAGATTGTCAAGAAAGCGGGGAAGGAGCAGAGGAGTTGAAAGGCTTGAAGACGAAGAATTCCTTGGTTGATCTGGGAAAGAAGCATACATGTGCTATTAGCCGGGATGTGTTGGAAAGGCTCCTGGCTTCGAGATTCATCGATCAATCTCAGTAGAAGAAGATGAGACTAAGCTGCTACCGATCTTGATTAAGACATCCGCTAAACGAGCTCGCCAGGATTATGAAAGAAAAAACCAGAGGCATTGGTTAAAGACCTAAAGAGAGGGCCAACTCCGCTTTCTCGCAAGAGAGATTAGCCTCTGAGAGTTAATGATCTATTTGATATATTGAAAGCTTAAACCTTCTGTCATTAAAGAAGAAGCTCTTCAAGCTCAATTCATTCTTCCAAAAGAATGTTTAAGTCTAAGCAAAAGGCATATAGTAAGCACCATATCCTTCGGAAGCGATCGGAGAAGAAAGCTTTCAGGTCATGAGAGGCCGATGGCGTGCATTCCTACATCAGGCTCGCGCTTATTGCTTTCGTTTTTCTTTCTTAAGTAGCATAGGTTATTGCTCCGCTTATGACTGCCCTACTATATGGTAAAAGAGAGATTCAATCGACCTCTATTAGTGAAAAGAGAAGAGCTGGCTTTTTCTTCTGAATTCCCCCTGAAAGAAAAGAGAATGGCCGCATTTTAGTAGTTCAAAGGCTTTAAGGACGGAGATGATACTTGCTCTGGAGTTGTCATTAGTAGGGGAACTGGAATATGCACTTTCGAGTTGGCACTTTGCAGCCCTTATTTTCTTAGTAAGGGAAGTAGGTTCGGGTATGCACGTCAAGTATGCGCCTCGGTTATGTGCCTCAAGTATGAGCACCTTTCTTCTTGGGCTAGTAATCTCTCTCCTATCTTGACTGGAAGAGAGAATGCACTCTAGACTTTGGGAATTTAGGAATTGCATACTTGAGGGAACGGGGAACTGTAACCGGAATCCGTCCCGTCCCCAACCTAGTTGAGAGACCTTATTGATATCACAGGATCGCTCAAAGACAGGTTTGAAGGCGCGTAAGTGGCCGCGATTCCACGAAAAGAAAGTGAAATCATCATCCTTGAATAGCTTTACTAACTAATAGGGCTGAGGGCGAGCAATTGAATTGTGGTCCCGCCTTCCCTAACCTAGACTCGTTGGCCTTTATTCGACCAATCAGCGTGCAAAGAGAATGACGCTTCGTGGGGGGTTCCACCTTTCCACTACAATCTAGGCTAGGTTCTGAACAATCAACCAACGAGCTACTATAGAACAATAATAGAATAGGCCGGGCGAGCCAGAAGTTCTTCTTTTAGATGCGAGAGAGCTACGACTAAAAAAGAGAACTCGCAGAGCTAACATAAGCGATGAAGGCGAATCACCCGCAAGGCTAGGCCAACTCCATTTCCTCACTATGGAGACATGGGAAATGCAGCAAGATGTCTTCTGTCCAATAACATAGCAGCTCGACTTCTCCTTCTCTTTCTCCCTATCCCACCTGCAGGATATAGCGCTTTTTACGCTAGCTAGACAAGCACTTGCAAGAGAACGACCGGAAGATCTAAAATAGCTATCGGAAGGTAGAACTAAAGTCGTTTAAGCACAGGAGAGAAAGCTTGGGTATTTGAATCGACGATAGCGAAATACATAACCCGTAAACTGCTCCTTTGGACAAAAAAATCGTCACATAGTCTAATCGAACTGATGGAATGGACAGGCGGGCGAGGTATATAGCACCAATGACGGAGAAAAAGAAGATAACTTAGCTTCACAGTCTTGTAAATCTTCATGAGTCATTGCAACTGAGATTAGGGTCAACTCCTCTCCCGCTTATTAATTAGAGCTCGCTCTTTTATACCTCTCCTTCTCAAAATTATTCAATTGGTCTGAAAGAATTTCCAATGCCTCACTTCTAATTGATATTTCTCCTTAGCTTATTGGAGATGAAAGTGCAAATGACTGAGAACTGCTTGCTGGATAAGCCATTAATAGAATATGCTAGAGCGCATTCTATATTGCTTTGGTCAAATTCTTGAATGAGAGGTGCGAAATTCAAACTGGAACTTAAAAGCTCTTATCGGTCAGCTCCCATTTGAAATTCTTGAAAGCATCATCCGCTTAGATATCTTTCTTTTAGAAAAGAGGGACAGAGTTGATAAAAGGAGAACTCCGTTCACTCTGCCGTCCGCTTTGGAGTGAATTCTTAATAGAACTGAGTCAAAGACCTGGGCAAAAGCAGTTTGGAGCAAGAATGTCCCTGAAGATCTTTGCTTGGAAGCTTTTTTTTTATAGAATGCATTCCCTTTGGATGAGAGGGTCGCCTTGCTTGCTAGCAAATCTGATCTAATAGACCAGAAATGGAAAGTCTCAATCATTTCTTTATTCACTGCGACCTCCGGGAAGGAAAAGAGCCCTTATCTTAGGATCAAGTATGAAAGGCTATAAAATAAGGGAAATAGGCACTTCCTTGGTCCACAGGCTCTCTACCTACGCTCTCTCTTGCACCCCTCACTGAGCACTTCCTTAGATTATGATATACTCTCCGAGGCTAAGAAGTCAAGAAGAGACCGCCTTTCTTTTAGCCTAGGAGAGAGATCAAGGTTGACTTCTTCATTGAGCGAAAGCGAGAGTATAAAAGGGCTGCTAAAGAGAAAGTCTCGGGCAGGGGAATGAATCACTTCTTTTAAGTAGATCCATATACCTCTCATCCCTCTCTTACCTCCACCACCCAGGAACTTCGCAAATCCCGCAATGAATCTGCCATCTGCTCCTCTGAAAAGTCCTCCATTCTGAAACCCGGCACCATGACGGCTACTCTGACTTGGCGGCTTTAACTGGCTTACTCCTGTGTTTTCCTGAAAGAGCAGGCAAGATCAATAGGAAGGGAGAGCTGACTAGTGTAGTCATTTCTATTCCTAAACCCATCTAAGCCTTCTTGGTAGCTGTACGAGTAGTGGCAGTACCCGCTATCGGCCTTCGCTCTATGTTCTTTTCCAGTGCCCGCCCAGGTTCTCGCTCTTTCCCTTATCAAGAGTGGGATTTCTTTACTGGTCACAGTCTAAGTATGTAGGATCTTTCTATAAGTATGCAGTACTCTCTTATACAGGTTCCACGGATAAGTGACTTTTAAATTTATTTTCTCTCCTGCCAGCCAAAGCATAGCCTTTTCTTTCTCGCTCCCGTTCTAACGATCTCCAGGCCGGGGCAATCTCAACAGAGGCGGGAAAAAGAGAAAAGATAGATTTCTCCCTTATATAATATGATATATGCTCTCTCTCAGAGCCAGTTCTCCGCCATTCGATCCAGCGGGCGCAGTCGAAAGAGTCTAAATTCCTGTTATTCACACTGTATTAGTAGTTGATGCTACTTCCATCAAGCGGGGATTTTCGTAATCTAGTAGTAAAATAAAGGTGAATCCATTGGTGAGTGCTAAGTGCTTTGATGTCGGTCCAGTGGACAGTTTTTTATTGGTATTTCTCTTCCATCAAGTTATAGCTAGCTTCTAAAGTTTTTTAGCAAGTTCGCTATATCAAGAGGCGAGAGCGGCATACTAAGATGTAGGCGATCACCTTCCAGGGCTACTTAAGTCGAGTCAGAGCTAAGAAAAAGGGGCCATTCAGCTCCTTTTTTTTGAAATTCCAGCGCCTTTATCTCTTTCCACTTGAAGTTTCACTTGAATCTATCAGGATAGGGCAAGCTTCAACTCCCTCTTCTTTTTCTGTCAGAAAATGCATCCAATTTCGCTCACTTTTTACGCACCAATTTGGAAAGCGGAATTTACAGCAAAATAGGAATGAAAATGATCCGCTTGGATAGCGAAATTCATAACTAAAGAAATCCTTAAGGGGAGGATTCGTCCCTACTCTTTGGGACTGGAAAGATATGCCAGAATGAGTCCTTTAAGGCAGGGTGAAAAGATTCTCGTGATGAAGAAGACTAAGGGGCGGTATTGAAAATGTCTTTTAGTTTACTGGCCTTGGTCTTCCAGGGGATCCACTGGAAATGTCTTCTTCTCGGGCCGTTCTTCCTTCTTAGCTTTGCTCAAAAGTCAAGACTGCTATAAGGATTTATCCGCACCAGCCTATTTGATCTACGGCAGATCTATAAGATATAAGAAAGGCTAGGAGTATTACGTGGTAGGGGTATGGGAGCCATGAGAGAGATTCCGCTAGAGGCATTCTTCCAGAAAAGAAAGCTTTTGGGGCAGATCTACCAAACCAATATTATGAGTGCTGGGGTTCCGCCGAAGCAGTTCAATCTGCAAATCCAATGCTCCTGAACGAGCAGGCACAGGCTCCCGCCGGGTTCACCCTTTCCTAACTGAATTCTTATCACCGGTCGTCTTCCTTCTATTTCATAAAGGCATATGAATCTGACTTCGTAGGTAGGACCTTCCAGGCAGGGGTCTCAGATTTTCACTAGATCATCGATGGGATTGCCCGTCTTAAAGTCAGTGTGTATTTTCTCTTTCCTTCTCCAGGGGAGTACTACTTGAATAGAATAGGGCGGTTAACCTCCATCTCAGCATTCGCCAGCAACCTATAAAGAAGAATTCTTGCATAAAAGATGTACTGCCCGTGCACCATTCCCAAGCAGAAAGGTTCTAAACTTTCTCCGGGACAAGGGATCCAGCCTTTCTTTTAATCGTATCCCAAGAGCGTAGAGTCCCTGCTTTCATTGGCATTTCGAGGGCCCTCACTTGCTTTCAACATTCAGATAGCTAAATAGCGGCCGGGTAGTACATCGCAGTCTTCAAGCAGACGTACTATCGGTTCAAGGGAAGGACAGATTCCCACCATCCAGACTTAGGGAGGAGTGAAGAGGGAGTTGGAGAGCTGGGTAAATAAGGTGCCATAAGCCTTCCAGTAATGGAACTGCTGTCCTATTCCCATCCTCAGTTTCCAGACCGCGAGAATAATCTGTGAACGGGCGCTCCTTGCTATAGCTGCTTAAGCTTTCTCACAGTTGGCGACTGTACTAAATAGAAATGAGAATGGACGTTCTAAAGACCGTGGTATCAACCTGACGATCAGGACTTAGTCCGAAGTCAGAAGGGCGAGATTGGAGACAGGAAACTGAGGCTCACTCTTATGCTATGAGAGAAGGCCGAGACTAATTCCTAAGATTTGAACTGCTTCGTTGAGAGCAGCTCCCAAATGTTCTATAATTCTTGCGACTTCCATCTACTTTCACTGAGACTGGCTACTGAGGAGATGCAACTTCATTAGATTTGAGGACATGTACTTCCTTCCTATCTACCTTAGTGAGTAAAGCGAGGAAACTGATAAAGACGGGAACTACTAAGCTACGACGGAAACTCAGAGAAGGGAAGACCAAGCCGTCGAGACTTACGCAACATACTGACTTTCTTTCCATCTCTCATTTCCAAAATTCCTATCTTTTCTTTCGAAGAATATACCTCCCATAGAAAAACGAAGCCAAATGAAAGTCAAAAGGATGTATCGCTCCTGGCCTTTGATCTTTCTTCGGGATCCCCACTAAGAGAATCCACATTTTCATTCACCAAACAGAATTTGGAATGAAGACTCTTAACGAAGAGTAGGCTAATTCTTCTTCTATTCTGCCTGCCCATCGAGAGAATGAAGATGGCAGAATTGGTGCATAATTCTTATTCGCCTAAGAGGAGCGAAGACAGATCAAAGACTCCAGATAAGACTGATAGAGGACGATGACCATTTCCTTCTATTCTATAATTATGAAGGCTGACTTTGGCTCCAGATAGGACAGAGAAAAGACGATGTCTTATGCCTGAATTGTATGGCATTAACCTATTCTGTCTATTCTTATTGCAACTTGAACTATCAAATGAGTCAAAGATCTTTTCCAGTCGAGTGTGAAATGGTGGGCTTTATGCCCTCTGGCATTGGTTGGTCAAGATGGACCCGAGGCTTAGATTAAGACAAAGAAGCCGCCGAAGGCTGCCTCTGAGGAGATGTACGAATACTCATTCTCTTACCAATGGATAGACTTCTCAAATCAATTGGAGAGGCTTCGAAGGCCAAAAAGAAAGTAATTGACAGAATGGATTTCGATTGCGGCTCTAGAATAGGATTTATGAAGAAAGAAGACCCGAGCACACGCCTGAAAGCTAAAGACTTGAATAAGCAATTGTTTTTCCTCTTTCCTCTCTGGATTCTCTGGATTGGGTCTTCCCCTGCCTCAAAGAGTAGGCTTCCATTCTGCAAGATCAAAATCGAATAGAAAGAAGTCGTCTTCTACGATAAGGCTTCGTTCATGCTTTGTACTATCTTTTTCTCGCTTTTGAGATCTCGTAGAAAACATTGTTATCGAGAATGCGAATTCCAATCAGACTCTTTAGTGGAGTCCGTGCCCCTCCGTTCCAAAGATCAAAGAGGAGTACAAGCCAAAAGGTGCCATAGTCGTAGCCTTCAAGCAAGGACTAAGTCGAAAGCAAGGAGGAAGGAGGTCTCAAAAGAAAAAGGGGGAGGTTTCAGAATTCCCAAGCGCCTAGTCAGTTGAAGGGTCAATTCAAGGTTAGCGTCCGATTGTGCGCAATGTGCTAATAAATCAAAGTCTGGCTTCGGTCTTCCGGTGGACGGCATCGATCGTAGGATCTACAGTCTTGAAGCTCCTTCTCCTGAGTCGACCTTTGCTTTTGGGCATAAGTGTGCTTCCTTCTTTCCATTCCTTGGGAATGGTGTCCGTCCTATTGAATCCCCCATTCATCTGCTTTATTTGGTCTCCCCCTTTCCTGGTGAGAGAAAGCCAAGCCCAGCTAGATGGAATATCATACCATTCTTCTGATGATTCTATTCTGCATTCTCCGTTCAAAACCGTCAACTAAAGAAAGAAGGAAGAGTAGATAGTACACTGTGCTTCTAGAAGACATTCACATTCTTAGCCCCATTTCTTGGGTGACCGGATTTGAGTCCTTGCCTTCGAACCAAGGGCTTTTTTCTCCATTTTCAATCTTTCACTCACCTTATTCAACTGTCTTGCATGGGATTTTGGGAGTTCTTTTTCTTCTTTTCCAGAGTAGACAGGCTTGGAGGGGAGGGGTGAGGAGCGAAGAGGGTCGACCAGCCCTTGATCCTAAGCCTCGGAAGTTAGAAGTGCCTCCTCTCATAGGAACTGAGTCGGAAGTAAGTCAAGCAAGAGCTCACAAGGCTATAAGAGAAGTGATGTCTGATGAGCTTCTCGAAGAGAAATTGATACATATAGCTGGGCTGAATGCTGGCTAAATGATTGTCAATCGTACTTTCGTCCTCGATAGATCAACGGCACTTTTCAACCTAAGCCCTCAGTCACTGATGAAAAGGAGAATAAAAAGGAAGAATGGGAGAATGAAAACAATCAATAGAAAGTGCAGTCCTTCGGATACGTGTGGCGCAAGCCTGTTTGATCAATAGAAAGACCACCTCTTAGTTAGGGCGGAGGACTGGTAAGGCTAAGCGTGAACTACTTACTTTGAGAAGCTTATCCTACCTCTAGAAGTCAAATAGAAAGACCAGCATTAGGGCGCAATAGCTTCGGTTAAGGCGAGCCCACCTATTTGGGATTTCCAGAAAGATTGATTGACTTTACTAGGTGCAGTGGGATCGCATATATGCTTTCGTCGTACTAATTCAAAAATATGGGTACGACTTCTTCATTTCAAAGAGGTCCAATAGAAGAGGGCGGATCCGTGAGAATCAATGGCTCCGGCACGAGAAGAGGAGCTGCCATAGATTAAAGTGTGCGTGAGGCTCCTTCGAAGCTTCCAAGTGTGGGACCGAAGCGAGGGGGGCTCAATCTTCTTACTGCGAGTTGGTTATTGGTTAGGTAATAGCAAAAGAGTAGCTGGTCAGAGAGGATGATCATACTGGCACTAAGAAAGTGCTTTAAGAAAGTGCTTTTCCTGTCATTGACAGATGAAGGTTCTAGGCCGATAGGCGAAAGAGAAGGGGATTCAACCCAATCACTTGAAAGTTCCTTCTATTTGACTCTTTGACTCGCTTTCTTTTCAATAGCTCCAAGTATATTCATAGTACGCTCTCGCTTCTCGGCCCTTCCCGACCGCTTCCGGGTCTTCGGAAACTTCTTCATCGGAACTGGCGACAAAGAGATAACGCATCTGATCCCGGTCTTAGACCTGATCCTAATCCTAATGCTCTTTCTCTTGAGCTGCTTCCCCACTCTGCTTTTAGTCCCGCCTCTCCTATATAAGTAAGGATATCATTCGCTGGGCTGTAGAAATTTCCAGAGAATAAGATGGAAAGTCAGATTTGAGGAGAGGACCCTCTTTGCTATGGCCAGGCCAACTTTAGTAAGCTTGACTTTAGCCTGAAGATATTGCAGCTTTCTCAATCCAGCCTTATTTATAAAGGCTAGTAGTTAGCATCCTGACCCCTTCCTCTAGAATTTCTTTAAGAAAGATGAGTTTCAGAAGGCTTTTGAGCGGAAAGAAGGATTAGATAGACTATGCTATCAGAAGGACGAAAGCCATCCAAGATTTGCTTTTTTCGAAAGTCAGTCCTCTACCCAGAAAAAGTAGCTCAGCTACATAGATCTTTGACTCAAGCATCCATAAGTCGAGCAAGATTCTTTATTGTGGAATCCCTGGTTTTTAGAAAAAGATCTTCTTGCACAACCAATAGGCTAGCAAGCAGTCTTTTTTCCGCTAAGTAAAGACTAAGACGTAGGTCATCATCCTTCGCGATAGGCACTAAGCCGACTGGAGTACGGCCTCGCATCTTGCTCCTTCTTCCCTTACCTTAGTCTCATCAAGTAAATTCCTAGGTCGACTCATACTTCAAATTGGCCCTAGAATAGGAGGTAGGTAGAGCTTCTTTCTATTGGTCCGAATTCAATAGCATAAAAGCGAAGATTGTGATCTTAGAGCGAACCTCTGTCAACTGCCTTATACCCGAATCGAGAGCTTAAATAGATTCAGCCGTCTATCCGCTAGCACTACGAATAGGAGGGCCTAGCCCTTCGGTTGCAGACTGACTGACTAGCAAAAAGCGTACTTAGAAGATTTCTCTCTTCCATGGGAAAGTCAAAGTAGAGGACCCTCTCTTTATCTCAAAGCAAAGTCTGAAATCGGCCCTGACCAATAACCTTAGGCCAGTACATACAAGCTCTTGCCTGGGAAGGAAGACCATTCTAATGAGCCCAGGTGGACATGAGCACCATGAAAAAAAGGATGAAAGAAAGGAAAGCCCTTGCTTGCCCAAGGAGCGGATAAGGCCCCAAACTCAGTCAGTTAGTGAAACTAAATTCATAAGGCACTCTTCTTCAGTTGCCAAGAAAATAGGGCTACTAAGCTCCCTACTCTTCTACCCGCTACCAAGATAGAGGTCTAGATCCTTTAATCATCAGCAGCCAGCACGGATCAAATCCATCATTTGCCATCCTACCTTCATCCATAGCAGAGAGAGAGTTGCATAATCTTCTTATAGTTGGGTGGAAGCATAGGCCGGGCTCTCAGCCCGGGCACCACTAAGGCTTCGGGTAGGTCAATTTAAGTTCAGAGGGGGATTGCCCGCGAAGATAATTGAAAAAGCTCGGCCTTTATTTGATCCCGAAGTGCCTTAGGCATGAGCCTATCGAAGTGCTTTCTTTCATAAGATAGTATTCTTCGTCAGAATTGCTCTTGAGCAGAAGGTTTATTACTTGGTTGGGAGAAGGGTGCCCGCAGCAGTGGTAAGAGCAGTAGAACCGACCGCAATGGCTTTCGCTTGAGCAAATCCCTTTCTCATTATGAACCTACTTTCTTCAGTCACGGGAAGAAGGCCAAGCAAAGGAAGACGATCGAAAGACAAAGCATTTCCCTTCCTAACTACCATCTCGAGAGCTGGCTGAAGAAGAAAAAGACAAACGGAAAAAGAATAGGCTTTCTTTGGCTTAGCTTCCAACTAAGGCTAAGGACTTGGATAGTAAGCCGGGTAAAAAGCCGCCCTAGTTCGGTGCAATGCTGAAACTCTTACCGCGAAAGCCGACTATTTACAACCGCGGAATGGGATCGGGGAATTGCCTGAAGATGAATAAGTGTACGTGACATCGTCATTTATTTATTTGCAACTGAGACCACTCGTAAAGTTCCTGTACCTATTGTGGTGCTGATTAGATGGCTTCCCTTTATTCTTTCTTTCAAACCGAGAGGGGAAGGGATGGTAACTGGATGAATGGAAGCAAGATCCAAGGGAGAAAGAAAGAGAGGTTCGATGTCTTGTGGCAGCCGATCTTCGTCATGAGCTAAGGGGAATGTGAATCTTAGGCCAGGGCATGTCATCCCAGTCATACTAATCAAGGAAAGGGAATAAGCAAATAGGTCTTATTGCATTGCTGCGATTAGGTAATGTCCTCGAAAAAGCATTCCCCAGGATGTCCTCGTGTAAGAGCGTAGGTGATATGATTCAATCCGAGCCCCAATCCCTCGAGCAATAAGAAGAGTAGAGATGCTGATCTCTCTATCTATATAATTAGATAATGTAGCCCACTTCTCAAGCATTTCTTCCATTCATTATCTGAGCCAATCCTTCTCCACGACAGGGACTCGAAAGTGGCGAAATATCACATTCTTTTTGTTTCCTCTTTCAGACTTGAGGATTGGGCAAAGGCTTGCTCAAAAGGCCTCTCGGCCACGGGCATTGATATCCTTCTCTTATTGGTTGGGGTCGTGCTCCGTGTATTGATACTAAATGAAATAGAGCTAATAGGACGGAGGGACAACTCTCCTCTACCCAACGGGGATGGCGTATGGGCCCGAAGTCCCAGTATATGCGACACCAACTTTCCCATTTTCGACAGGCCTTACGCTCAGAAAAGGTCAAGTGTCATCTTGCCACTATATGAGCTACCAACTTTTCTACTTTTTGCGGGGATTTATCAACGCATCTTTCAATGGTCCTATCTCATGCCACCGTTCGGAGGAAGTACCCGAGGTGACAGTCTATTGGTATTCCTTACCATCCGTCAATATACCTATCCGTCCTTATACCCATATATGAGGCAATCAGATATTGATTTTCATCTGAAATCAAATCAAAAGAAAAGCAAGAATTATGGAAGAAGATCTGGTCACCCGGCTAGAGCTGGGCTATGAACGTAGAGCTTATAAAGAGATAACTGAAATGCAAGGACCTTGAGCTTAATACTATATCAACTGAACTATAGAGCCTAAAAGGAAAGAAAGAAGAAAAGCAGATTGAGGGACCTCGGCAACTCACTTAGAGCTATGGGATTCCCCAAGCCGACCTCTTAGTAAAATCTTCGCTCTAGCACATTTCAAATTCTTTTTCGAGTCCCGTTATCCCTCATTTCTTTCTCAAGGACAAGCTCTTCAGTGAGAATCTCTCTTTGATAGCATCGTGGGATTAAAAAGTCCCAACCTATTCCACTCTCTTTTTGCTATCTCAGTCCCTCAACTCAACGGTCATTGCTCTTTCTGAATCTTGGTGAACTCATTCAAAGAGCCAAGCAGCCCGGCAACAATGGTAGGATCAAAGACAGTAAATAGAATGCCTAAGCCCCGGGATAGCAAGGGGAATAAGAAAAGGTAGGACCAAAGGTCTCCTCGTCAAATCCATAATTACATCCCTCCCAGTAGTCAAAGGTAAGAATTCTCTCTGAAGTCAACTTTTTCTTCGAGAACGATTCCCACTAGCTTGATGTATGGGTGAGATTTCTTTCCCCCAATACCCCGTTCATAACAAGAGCTATTGTAGCCCTTCCTGCCCAGCCTCTTAATTACCAGGCCTAGAAGGATGAAAGAGTAGAAAAAGAAGGAAAGTGAGAGCCCTTAGCTTATTGACTGGTATAGACCTATAAGAGTAGGGAATATGTCTATCTCTCCATGAGTTCATATCTGCCTTCTTGTCCTTCATTGGCTAGCGATCCAGAAAGACGGATTTTCGGCCGAATAGAAAAGGGGCGGGTTGATCGATAAGGACAATTCCTCACGTCTTCACGTCGGCTTTTTAGTAACGGAAGTAGCCATAGAATGCCTTTTCAGTATATTGGTCTCGTCTAATTGGTATTGATTGCTTTTGTCCAATCTACAAACTTCCCGGGATGGACTTGGCCAACCTCTTCTCAATCTTGAATGAATTTCACCTGGAATAGCTTCTTGACTCACTGACATAAGGAAGATCGCCTATCAAAGAGAAGAATCAGACTCTTGGCTAACCTCTATCTCACATTCTGAGCGTAGGCTATCGACTAAGATCTATGAAGTATGGCAGTGTGACCCCCTTTTTCTTGTATTTACTCAAATTGACTTCCTTCTCGAAAGTGAAAGAATGAGATCTTCCCATGAGTTACTAGTCCAGAGTTCATACTAATGCATTTCTCTATTATAGGTCTGAAATCCCTGTGAATTGGTTGTGGATGAGAAAAGCTTAGCTTCTTTCTCTCCCTTCCCTTGTCCCTCTCCCCTCTGACCCTAGCTTGAAGGTATAAGGCTTGTAGTGTGAAGACAGGCTTTCTTCTTTTTTCCCCTATCTACTTTCATTCTAAGCCTAAGGGAAAGCCTTTCTTCTATTCCCGGTCACCAAGGCGCACTAAGCCAAGAAGGAATAAAGTCTTCAAGAGCTTCTCAAAATTCGGCTTTTAAGCCACTCCTTCAATTCTTAGGTTACTGAATCAACTTAAAGAGAAGAGGTGGACTAGACCTTCGAAGAGGCTGATGAAGAATCGTCTCACTTTCTTCAACCTATAGCAGAAAGTCAGAAAGGGTCGCCTTTATACTTTCTCATAATACATGCCTGGGGAAGAAAAGTCAATTCACAGTTCCAGACCGGCCACTTTAGTGATCAATCGAGGCTCATATCTCTTCTTTCCATTTCTTTTACTGATCGGACTGAAGGCTGGGCGGACCACAATTTCGAACTTCATCGGCTACCTAATTGCCACATTCAATCTTTCAGCTTAGACGGGGCCTCCTTTATGAATCATTTTGGACCTCTGCCATTATTACTCAAGCTTAGATCGACAAGGGATTGGCTGCCATGTGCACCAATCTTAGGAAACTATACACTTTGAGGAAAAGATCCAATTCGCAACCCGAAGGCTAGCTGCTGACAACTAGGCACTCAACCTATCTCTCTGAGATTAGCTTCCCCAAGTCCTACCATCTGAGGCATAGAGTTCTGAGAGCTAAGACCATCCCTTCCCAGGATCCAACCGCCAGACAAGCATCCTTTTCATATTGGCTTCGATTTACGTTTTCTGCCTATCTGCCCCTAGAAGGATTGTTTTCACACTTATTGCCCGAGGGCTATCAATAAGCTGAGTGAGAATAAGACTGAGAGAGATTTCCAAGAGTAAGGAGGCCTAAAGCCGACAGCACTCCAGATAATAAGGAGACAAAGAATGAACCCGACCAAGGCCATACTAATGCAGAACTTCGACCCAATGGTATTCTCAATGAGGACTGGTAATGATTGTGAAATGGTGTAGGTGGGCGGCAGACTTTAAGCTTTGAGTCTGAAAGTCATCAAGCCCCTTCCATGGTTCAGTTCGAGCTTGGGGAAAGATCATAATGGTTGAAGAGGTCTGGTGTGAGTGACCAAGCCGTAAAGAAAGTAGAGAAAGAGGGTTCACTCTAACGAATTGAGAAGGTCAGTTTGCAGTCAAGTATAGATCCCACCCTGAAGATGGGCCGGGGATTGGCTGCCTGTGGCTTTCTTTTCCTCCTTTCTCTATGTATCGGATGTCCGGAAGTTGTATATGAATATATCAGCCTTAAGTTTAGATATCTTTCATTGCGACTGCTTTTCATGCAAAAAGAATGATCCTCCTTCTTTTAATCCCGTGCTTCCTTTCGTGTTCGCGACGCTATAGTACGGATGTTTGGGGCTCGCTGTGGAATGAGCTAGTGGTGCTGCATATGAAGTTTCTGATTCATACTGGATTTCCGACCTCCCTGCTCAAGGGCTGACGTTTGCCCCATATATCGAAAGGCAGGAGATCAAAGTCAAGGCTGGTGAAAATGGTCAGTCTGGTCGACTAAAGGCTCACCTTCGATTCCTTTTCAAGGTCGTGTACATCGATCTGCTCTTCGATCTAGGGACTAAGGAGTCAAAATCGTTATTCTTTCCCTTTCTCCAGTGGAATCCCCAGTCCCAAACGCCTACTAAAAACTAAGAGGGGGTAGCCAACAAGAAGAATGAATTCCCGAAGGGGTCCAATAAGACTTCCTTTCGACTAATAAAGGGACGGACTGATATTCCTAACTCCCGGGAATCTAAATGAGGGGGAGGCTTTCGAAAGGCATTGAACCCCCCAATCGAATGAATTGTAACATTCGTAATGAGAAAGTTTACGGAGCCCTATCGCTCCTTGAATCACTGAGAACAAACTTTATACAATCCTCTAGTAGCTTATCGTAGCTAAGAGATGATCTTCACCAAATTGGGTCAGAATGTAGCCCGATCCGAAGGCAATTAGATGTCTCAATTCAATACTGACTACCTACCCGGACCCGGACCGGAAAGGGCTAAATATAGCCAATTATGGCCCTAGACCGAGAAGCTATTTGTAAGGGACTCTCTCAGTCTCAAGTTGATTTTGGGTTGTGTTCAATAACTGCCGTCCCATCCTTCACTTGAGCTAATTTTCTCCCGCTTTCCAGCATACAGAATTTCTTTTTTCTTCTTTTGCAGTGAAGGTTAAGAAAGCCACGGAGCGGTAGATTAGAACCTTTTCATGGTCCGGCCGGTGTGCTCATTCCGGATTTCTTTGTACCGCCCAGAGGGGCACGAGAGAGAAAAGGATCAAAGACCAAGACACCCGACAAAGAACTATTGCTTTATATAAGCTATTTATAGCAGAAGCAAGGGGGTAGGCCTTCTTCTATAGAGGCAAGATAAGCCATTGAAGCGAATGAACATCCATCCTTTTCTATTTCCATCTCTCCACCCGAAAGCGATTCAAGCTCCTCAACTCCACCTTACCTTCTCTAAAGGCAGAAGGAATAAAGCCATCAACGAGCCAAGGAGGCGAACCCATGAAAGGAAGTGATCCCAGGTCCTTTCCTCTGCCTTTTCTTCTTTCCTTATCAAAGTGGATTATCCTACTTTTATAGTATAGAGCGAGCTGCTTTTCTCCCTCCTTGTCCAATGCCACTGAGGAGCTCCGCTCGGATCTCGCTTAAGGATGTGGAACTAGCCGACTCCTATCAAAAGAGGGCCTTGGTTGTCATGGATCTGGCAGATCGTCTCAATCAAGAATTCAGTCTTTCTTCTATTGGCCAAAGGATCCCCAGTCCCATTAGGAGATTAAGGAATTGGTTAGGAATTTTCTTTAGATTCTCTGATGGGCTAGTTCCGCTAATAAGAACTTCACCAACCCAGCAACCCAGGTTAGAAATGCAGATTTTAGGGTGCTTCAACCGAGGGCATGTTCCGATTGACCTTGCCCAACCGAAAGAGGTACCGGAACTCTTACTTGAATCCGAAACTTATTTTGACTAAGAAGAAAATGCTTCCTCTTTACCAAGCTTGAAGTCACATCCTCAGGGATAGCAGAATCGGGACTTTCGCCCCATAGAGAAGAAAAAGCCAAAGATATGGTATAATGTCCCGGACACGTAACTGGGACAAGAAAGTCAACCCTCCCCTCGTTAGAAGAAGGCAGAGAGGCAGGGGAAGACAAAGATGTTGAAACGGAATCTGCTGCTTTGGAAAAGTCAGTTGGTCTAGATAGGTCATTAGTTAGGAAGCCAGGCTTTAAGGTTAGGCTTCTTTCATTAGCAAACTAAGACGAGTACTTCCCAGCGACTCACCCGAGAAGAACTCACTTTAGTATTATTAGCAGTCAACTGAGACTAATTTCATGTGGATTCAGATTCTAGCCCGGAGGTTGGGCTTTACTCAACAGACTCACCTTAAGACGCATAGTCAGGCAGGGCCAGCCAATCAATTCATTAAGTTTTCTCCCACTCGTTGGCACTCCAATGTGAGAGAAAGCGCTTAGACAAAAGAGAGGTCAAGCCCTCACCCTATAAGCTCCTTGCCGCCCCCTATAGAGTTGACTGGTGGGGAAAGATAAGGTCTAGTTGCTTCCCGCCGAGTTCCTATCGAGCAAATGCTGTAATAGTAATAGAAGTCAGTGCTTTTCTACTAGTTCTGCTTAGCTGGACTACTAGGTATTTTCAGGTGCTTTCCGGGTAAATAAAAAGTATAGGTGCTTTTCTCCAAGTTCAGGGATCTAAGCTAATCAGTAAGATATCTGAGCTAATAAGTCTTATTCTAGTTTCAACTATACTAAGAATAGACTGTTTAGGTTCCTCTTGAAGGGGAGGTCTTTAGTCGTTTTGCCGGGGATTTATCGGCATAGTCCCTATTCTGTAACCTTATCTGATCATTTCAGGCTTTGATCCTTCTTCCTTATCTATGGTATTAGGTCTTCTTGTCTCTCTTGGGATCTTTCCCCATAGCCTTCTTTATCGCCTGGTCTTTCGTATGGGACGTGGGATCTTTCTTTCCTAAATCCATTTACCTTGATAGCCTAAGGCTTCAGAGTTCTCCCTTCTAAGAAAAAGGAAAACAAGGAAAGCCGAAAGCAGTGCTACCCTCAAGTAAGCCAATGGACGTACGAATATCTGCTTCGAAAGGACGAAGAGAGTCTTTATTTAAGCTATTCTTCGCTTATTGGCACAAGAGCTAACTCAATGAGAGGGACACCATCGAGCCACCAGCCAAAACTGAGTTGCCTGGCCATTTCAATTAAAACATTCATTCCAAGGCCCTTTTTGAGCACCACACGACCTTTCAAGACGCTTCTCCACCTTTAGAAGGTTTAATTGGGCAATGAAGGAAATCCACCTCTCTCAGCTATGTTTTATTAACCACGTCCAGCCAGTGCGGGCAGTCGAGTCAGTAACCTGTGCTAGGAGTTCTTTAAATGCCTTAGGGCAAGTGACGAGAAGTTCCTAAACATCTTCTGTCTTGTAAACTCTCACTTATTTTCGATCTAAGAGTAAGAGTAGGCTTTCAACTTAGAAAGATAAAGCCAATAGTAATAGGGAATTAGGGTACCTACGGAGAAAGTGAATCAATTGACTTCGGGGCCGGGAAAAGAAAGAGAAAGAAAAAGAGGCATAAGTCCACGGGGTAGAATTGCCTTATAGCTCTTAGGTGTCGTAATCCCATCTTTTCAGTCTTGGCCTAACGGATCTTCTACTAAGTAAGAAATAAAAGACTCTAAGCACATGGGATTTATGAGAATAGCTTTACCATCTTATCTTTATCACCCAACTAAAATACTTAAATGTGAACTATCTTACAGCAAATACATTTACACGAAAGGGAACTATGTCCGCCCGGGGGACTTTGACCATTGTACAGAAGGCAACCAAAAGGAGTTTATACATCTTGGGAAAGAGCACGCTACAAAGCGAAACTGGGCCTCAACGGAAAGATGACTCCTGAAGTTCAGCAGCGTCCTCGATCGGCGACAGAATAAGGAAGTTTCCCCTGATCAAGAAAGAAGGTCAGCGACTAGTCGTATTGTCATCAGATGAATGACTAGCCTTGGAAGGCCTTTTGAAGTGGAAAGCAAAAGAAAAGGCATCTCCTTGCATTTATTGGCGAAAGGGCTGGACTTGACCTTCTATTCTAGCCCTTCCGTTAGAGGGGAATGGAATGAAAAAGAGAGGTGAAAGCAGCAAGGAAGAGAAGTTTCTTTGTAGAGAAATATTAGCCTTCGGATCCTTTTCTCGGAAGCTCTTACTCTTTACTAAGCGATGCGAGAAAATAAGCTGGGACAGGAAGGGATCTTGGAACATCACTCCGCAGAACTATAACAGCACCTCATTAGGGTATTTCACATACCAGAACAGGGACGCCGGCCAGCTAGGAAGTTGGAACTGGTGAGGATGCTCCTTATTAAGAAAGTCTATTTTGCGCCTTGAATCGGATTTGCTTGAAGAGGCTCTGGTTCTCAATTAACGAGGTCAACTAAAGGTGCCGACTTTACCCTTTTTGCTCCTGGAACTCAATCCCCTCCCTCTTAATTACCTCTAGGAGGGCGATCTCAATCAACACGTGCTGCTTCAAGGGGAAGAACTATGGGCCCTGGTGCTGAAGAAACTAATGACTCAGATGCTGATGACGGGAATCCTTCTATTTCATATCCTCTTTTATATTGGTTTCATTCCCGCTATCTGGCTTTCTTCTTTATATGGCTTTCTTCTGCCTAATCAGATCAGTGCAATCCGGTTCAGGAAAGCAGGAAATCCAGTAATTTGGGCTGTTGAAGGCATCTCTGGGCTAATCCCGCATCCGAATCTATACCTATTCACCTATTCGTGCAAAGTCTTATAGCATACTTTTTCACTTCCTATCTTAACTGGGCACAAGCTATTCTAAGAGCTCTTATATACCACCGATAGTTGCAGTAGCCACTTCGCCCCATTTCTTCCTATTCCATTGCCCTGCTGCGGATTCTTCCATCAATCCGATTATGGGCATGCCCTGAGACTAGTGCCCTTTATGTGTTATGTGCAGCTTCTTCTTTCACAACTCATTCTCAAAGAGCGGATGTCTATTTGTCCACATCAGAAGGAAAGGAATCAGTCCCAACAGCGGATAGAGTCAGAGCGCTAATTCCTCCATCAACGCTTACGAGAACAGTAAGAGCAGCTTCGGTTTGCTTTCTTTCCCGTCAGAGGTGGAACATTCTCGATCAGCAAGAAAGAAGACTACTTTAGCAACCTCGGTAACAAAAGAACAAAGAGGAGAAAGGCTTCTTCGTTCGCTCGTTAGCTACTCAATTCGACATTAGCAACCTTCCTATCTATTAGAAAAAGATCTCCGCGGGCAATGATCGGGTCCGCCTTACTAGACAAGCGATACCACAGCTGCTTCGGTGTCGGGAGTCGCCGTAGACCTACATGTTCGCAAGCCACCAACTTCCGGACTTCTTGCTTTAGCTGAGCCCTATTGAAGACGGAGACGAGACTAGTTGTGCCAGGACCCTATTAAGACGGGGCTTTCATACAATTGCTTAGTAGTGGTTAAGAGCTAAGTAGTTTGAGTTTACAACAGGAAGATCAAAGCTAGATCCATTATCCGGCCTAGGTTTTATCCATAGCTTAGGTGCTACCTTTGACGGCCCGGACAAACTGCGAGAACATTCCACTTCGTAAACCACTGCGCCAACACTCGCTCTCCCGCCTTACTTAAACTGAATAGGCTCGCTACCTTGCTTGAGAGTTGCAGGTAGATTAGTAGGTTGAGTCTTTAGTTGTTTTGGCTTGAGCTGGGTATTCTTTAAACGAATACTATTATATTACAAACTAGACGACAAAGCAATGAAGGTTTCGCGCCCCATTTTGCATATTGAAAGGAAGCATAGAGAAGCGTGACCAATGGGCCTTCGACTGCTCTGAAATGCAACTGGTGAAATAGACATTCGGATCCGGCCTTTTCTTTTGGTAGTCGATGAAGCTACTGCTAAGGTAAGGCTATGAATAGGTCACTTTCTTGTTCTCTTAGGACATGACTCAGGGACAGAGCAAAGACAACCTATCTTGCTGCTACGAGTGCCTACTCAACAGCCGATTCTTTTCTGGGAAGAAATCCTGATATTAAGCCGTGTGAGAGGTTTAGAGTTCCAGGAGGGTAAGGTAATCAAAGGCAAAGGATCTCATCCGAGGCAGCCGCCGGTGCGGAAACTCGGTATCGACAAAGCGATTGGAAAAAGTAGACTTTCATCAATAGGGATCGGTGACTACGGTTCTCTTGCTCCTGGCCCGGAGCATTGATTTTCCAGACCGAATAGGCTAAGCACTCTTGTTAACTACTGCACCTCCTTTTCCATTATACTCATTTCCGATAGACAGACCTAAGCTAGGCCTAAAGGTTTCGGCAGAGCTAGTTTCGCCAAGCCGCTTATGAAGTCTTCCAGCGCTATCGCTCTGGCTCTCCGGCGATGAAGGAAAGAAAGCCCAAGGAGCGGAGCGGGTAAAGCCATTTGTAGGGGCGGAGAAGGTTTATAGGTATGGATTCCCCGGATAACTCATTCCTTCCCGACAAATCGAGGAATTGACTCGACTGCGTTGGAGTAGCCGCTTTGAAGAGATGCTTCTTCTCACGCAAAAGATTCTGATTCCATTGTGACAACAGCTGATTCGAGAACAGAGCTCTTGCCCTGCAGTAACTCGATGCTCTTAACTCAATACCACCAGGCCCTACAGTCAACTACCTTTAGTGAAGCGGAAGCTGAAGTTGAATATGTCAGGACAGGCTCTTTACCACATTAATCTATATGTATATTCTCATTTCGGCAGAAGTGAATAGGTTGCTAACTGCTTCGTCGTACCTTCCAATATCGACCTGCGGCGAAAGACAGGTAGGAGCGAATCAAACTTTCTTAACGGGTTCAATGCTGACTTTGCCGGGTAGTCTCCCGAGCGATATTGAGTGTCATTATCTTCCCTCCCCCTTCTACTTCTAGCTGCCATCCCGCTTTCGAGAGCGAGGGTTCCAAACCTCACCCGACCGCCTATGATCACTGATTAGGATATTTTTTCTTCATCCGAGAACTGATTGGATGTCATGTAAGAGAATTCCCCTAACCTAAAAGCGAATAAGAGAAAATGAGAAAGACTTTTTCTTATCTGAGTTGCCTGAAGCAGGAATAGTTTTCTTACTCGAAGAAGAAGCTTTCCACCTCCCTTTCCTAGAAGCATATTCTTTATCCCTCAAGGGAGTGAAGTTAGCCTCGGGGAACGAAGGCCTAAGACGAGTAGCTTCTTCCCTTCCAAACTGTCTGTCTTTCCTTCCTCCCCTTAAGACTAATAGATTGGGACCGGCGGATTGGTAAAAAAGCCCTAATTCATTCGAACTGGGATGGGCGTCAGCCCTGGGAGAAGTCGTTCTTGTAGAGTCAATTGTTGACTATTCTTTCCCTATCCATGAGCAGCAAGATCCATCCTTTTTCTTTCCCAGATGTCCAGTATGAGTTACTCCAGCCGCTTATTCATACTAGTAATGGAACTCTGGTGCCCGACCCTTGCAGGTATACTTTGACACATAGATCTCTGTTTGAACGAGCAATTTCGATGCTTTTTTCTGACCCCATCTTTCAACCTTTAGGAGGCGATCCCATTCGTAGGAATCTCCACTCGAGAAAGACCATTCACCGAAGCAGAAGGGCCTGATCCCACTGGATCTGAGGTAGATAAATGGAATTGTCAGCTTGCCTTTAGATGGAAAAATCCCATTCCTTAGCTGAGGCAGGTCGGTATGCCGATGCGTTCATAATTAAGTAGACAAAAGGAGAATTAAGACCAGTTTAGCGAGTCAAAGATGATCACGAACGAAGACAGAGAATTGCGTAGATAGGAGGATGAAAGGAAGGCACTTGTCCTGATCGGAAGGATTGAAGAAAGAAAGAGAATGCTGTCCCCTTTCGCCCAGGGGACGTCGTCGGAGAAGAATGTCAGGGACAGGGTGAGAACCTTCCCTTGCTGGCAGCCTTTCAGTCTTGCTTCTTCCATATTTCAATATATAGATAGATCTGCTTTCAAGATCTATGAACAAGACCGTCAATCTCCATTTGAAAAAAGAGATGAATAGATAGGGCGAAGCCTACCGGAAGGGAAGGAGCAAGTGCCAGGGATCGGCTAAGGCGCAAGGCCTTTCCTTTCTCTGAGAGTTTCACCCTTCTTCAAGTTCTCCTCCTTTTCATTTTGATAGGAGTAGGTCCTTCCTGCGCGCTCGCTGTCTACTAAATGAGTCTTCACAGCCCGACCGGCCCTTCTCTTTAATCTTAAGTAAAGTTCAGTCAAATCAATAAAGTGAAGAGCCCACTTTCTTTGAAGCTTTGCCAGGTCTTCCTTCTTGAAGCTTTCTTTACCCTAATTCCGAAAGAGAAGAATAGACTTCCAACTATATATAGTATAGGAAAAAGTGCTCTTTGATAGCGGTCATAGGGGAGAAAGGATCTGATCGTAGATAAAGACTGAAAGCTGTGCGGGGCAAGGGGCGGATGTAGCCAAGTGGATCAAGGCAGTGGATTGTGAATCCACCATTCGCGGGTTCAATCCCCGTCGTTCGCCCATCAATAAATGGACCATTTCTTACGGAGACAGAAGAGAAAGCTAGAATGCCCCAGCTAGGGCACCAAAGAAATCTTTCTCTTTAGTCATAGAACGTCTTTTCTTTCATTAAAGCAGGAGGATCAGATCTCCCGGTAAGTTGCTTCCCCGAGCGACTTCTTTGGACTTGGACCTGGGATGGGACTTCTAAATACCTACGATGGCACTAAACATCGATTTGAACTAGTCAACTTGTACTCCTATGCCTGACTTTTCTCTTCTTGTCCAGCTGGAAGTCATTTACAATAGGCATCTTTCCCTCCTTCTTTGCGTACTGCTTTGTACTCTTAGGCTTGCTTTGATAGGCTTTCAGATTAGATCGTTAATCCCTCTGCGAAAGTGCTTAGCCCAGCTAGCCTATAATAAGAGAGGAACCCTTGATCCTAACCCTCGGAGCGGGTGGGATCCTTGATTTTGGACATTTCTCGGAGGTGAATTGCGGGCATGGGTCTAGGAAGGGGCTTTGATTCTTTCTTGGTAGTCAGCTTTGATCGCGGAAGTACTTTCAGTCGAAATCTTGATCGTGTGAGTACCAGAAATAGACTATTATAGTCCTCAAGTTCTCTTCTTTTTTGAATCGATAAAAAGGAGACCATTCATCGTCCTCGCTTTTTCATTCAGAGGGCTCAAAGACTAAGGGAAAGGGCTGACTCCCTGCCCAGGCATCGAGGCATCCACCCGGGGATGAATTCAAACTTAGGCTCTGATCAGCGGCTCAGCGGCAAGATCATCCAATCGCCCACGGAAGAAAGATCTTTTCGATAGGCATGGCTTTGAGGACAAGGGATTTATGCCGTTGATTAGGACAAAGATTCTCAGTCTGGTCCTCAGTGACAAGTTCATAAATATTCTTCTCTGAGGAGAGATTCTTTAATAGGTTAGGTTACTTACATTCTGAATATCAAAGTAGCGATGCGAAAACGGTTCATTATCCTCTTTTGGCTGAACTTATGGGAAAAGTGTCCCAAGCCAAGAGGTATACACTGCACTGAAGACAAAATGGGAACAATAGCACTCAGAGAGATAGATAGAAGGTATCCCACCAAGGGCTTCATCAACAGTCACTGACAATTAATTCCATTTATTTTGTCGAAGGTTTAAAAGTAGGAAGAGGCGCTAGTGTGGAAGTACCGTTAACATACGGAGTGACTAAGGATTTTCTCCAGGTCTTCCTCAACCCATATAGAAGAAATCGTTTGATCCGAACCTTCTCATAGTATGTCCCTTTTTGACTCAATACTACTGGAAGCGGGATCTTAGACCATTCTACCGAAGTCAGGCCTTGGCCGGTGCCCATGCACACGGGGCAAAAGATCTAAGCAATGTGACTTTAGTCAGTCAAAAAGCAAAGAAGAAGTGCCTCCTTACGGCCTTTCACGACTCGACTTGGTCTCTGCTTAGGAGTCTTAAGTGAATAGGACAGCAGTCCCCAAGGAGTCAAGATACTTTCCTCGCGTTGAATTCAGGAAAGAGTGAGGAGTCAAGTACCGTGCGCACTTACTCTTTTCTTTGCATTCCAACGAAGTGCCATAGGACAGTAGTCAAAAAATGCTATCTATATGCATCACAATAGAATGAGTATAGAAGAATGAAATATGAAAGAGGCAATAATACAAAGAGAATTCTTGATTGATGTGCCCCAGGCAAGAAAGCTATATCCAAAGCGAAAGAATGAAGGGCGAAGATTTGAGGTGAAAACTCTCTTTTTCTTGTCGATCTAGCCATAGGAAGATAATGACGTAAGAAAGGGCAGGACCAACTAATTACAGTTGGAGTGAATAGGGACGTCGGCCAATTAGCCTCAAATGCTCAAATACTATTCCCAGAAGGCAGCAGGGATTACGGTACTAAATTGACCCAAGTCATGCTTTTTTTTAGTGAAGCGAGGGTGAAGAAGGACCGGGACTATATGCATCACTTTAGAACGAGTACGCCTTAATATAATATATCAAGGACCTGATAGAAGTGCGAGTTCGACAATCTATCATCCATGAGATGGAATTAGGCTTCAGTAAATGAGGCTTTAAGATATTATGTCCTCAATTACCTTTTTTGTCTAAAATGAATAAGCAATACGAAAGAATACATAATGAAAGGATCAACATATTTAGGAGAATGAGGCAAGGGCAATAAATGATCGAAAGACCGCTTCCCGAGCACCGAGCGTAAGCCTAGTAGACTCCTTATCAAGGAAGCAAAGCTGCTACGAGGGAGACGCTTATCAGATGAAAGACCAACGGCTGCGGCTTAGGCGCGTCGAAAGAGTTGTGACTAGCCTAGCGAGGAAGGAATCAAACTAGCCCGTCTCAAGCAGCCTTAGAGCACTGAGGCCGACCGACCTTGGACTTGATCTAGGTCTCGGCTTCGCTAAACCTTTCCTTGAATATGATACCTGCGATCACGCAAAAGAGAGAGGCCCTAAGGTAAGAATAGAGCTCCGACCAAATCTCTTTGCCCACTTTCTCACTATAATAAATCATTTGATCAGTGAATCGTGAAACTATTAATATATTCAAAGTGAAGACTTCGTTAACCCAACCCGGAGAGTTAAGCCCATAATTAGCAAGGGGGAAGCTAGAACTAAGGTTCCCCACGTCTCAAAGAGGAAATGGAATCAATGCTCTGGCCCACTGTAACCATCTATCCAAGAATCCATTTCAGTATTCCTAATGCGATCACTAGCTATTCTCCTTACATCATTATATCACTAGATATTCCATCAGCCCAGTAAAAAGCAGCATTCACTCGTGCGCCACCATACACAAGCACAAGAGGAGGTTTCACGTAGTCCATCAAAAGCATACGCAGCCAGCAGTCTATTTGTCTTTTTGACACGTGTATATTTACAACTCAATCAAGAAAACAATACATCTTCTATCACTCGATTAATAGCATTCACTCGGCATACATGTACTCTGCTTACTCTGGGATTTCTTCTTTCTTTGCTGAAAGCCATTGTAAAAAGGCATGCCCTCCTGCCCCCCTTGTAGTAGCTAGAGCTTCCTTCCTCTATTGATTTCGTAGCTAGCTTCTTCTATTGAGTTGGTAGCTAGATGCCTCTATTCTCACTTTCCTCCTCTCTTTTCTCCTATAAATATACAATAGGTACTCAGGGCAGCAGTTGAGAATGAGAAAGAAGAACTCTTATCGGTAAGTGCTAAGTGATGCTGAATCAAGTCAATTTCAAGTGATCGTACAATCAAGACCGAAGAGTCGGATTAGCTCCAAAGCCTTACTATCAAGTTTGATTTTTTCGGGATTTTGAGATGAAAGGGCTGGTTTAGACCACTTTAGAAAGTAATAGCAAGAGATAGCAGATTTTCTAATCGAAGAAATAGATCTCCTTATTCGAGGCAAAACTCCGGGATTTGAATCGCATTTCAAGGAAAAGACTGATGAGCCAATGAATCTAGTTAGATGCTTAACACGAGCTAATTCTTTACTACAAGGTATCATCGACCTAAGAGTCTAGTCTAGTTAAAACATAGGAAAACCGAGCTTCCTCAGAGATTCCCCCAGGAGTTGGATAATCAATAGTAGGAAATGCTGGAAGGGAGCATCCTGGGCCAAAAACTTCTGCCTAGTGACTATTGAATAGTTCCATTTCGAAGGCCTAACGGGCGATCCTTTAACAAGCAAGCAATCACCTCATTTAGAGCATAACTAAGATCGTATTAAGAAGAAGTGACGAGGTGGCGTCTACTTCCCCTCCGCTTCTTCCCCTACTTTCTTTCATCGATCTACAGAACTCCCGGAGCTGACTAGCTCTATTTGTGATCCACTCAACTAGAGTAAGTAGCGAACCTGGAAAGCTTAGTAGTTAGCCAGGAAGGAGTAGAACAGAAAGTAGATAAGAGAATAAAGTCCTTTTTTCACGAATTCTAGGCGGTTGTAGAGGGATTAAGCATTCCTTTGAACGCAATGAGAAGATCTAGGATAGAAAGAGAAGGGAAATCTACTTTATGCCCCAGGTCTTGTGGTACTTGGATCACATCTCAATGTCTCAATAAAGGGGAAATAGACTAAGAGCCCCGGCCTAAGGAGAAAAGAAGTTGACTGGCATTTAGATAGACGAATTCGCTCCTAGCTCGCGGAGCGGCATACCGGAAAAAAAAGAAAGAAGAAAATCCAGAGACAAAAGACAGGACCAAGCTATGCTATAGGGATCTTTCAACCCGTCTTGCTTGAAGTACCATATCTAGGTAGGAGAAGGCTTCAAGCACAACCATTGATTGTCTGGTCCAGGTACTCTTTATAGAGGATAGTAGCCTTGGATCTTCTCTTATGCGGTTAATACGCTCATGAAGAACCTCTGCATCCGCCGAGAATTCTAGTTCATAATTGATGATTGTATCGGCGTCGGCGGTTTGGTTATATACTTCATTCATTTCGGGAGACGGAGAGGAGAGAGACTTGGGCCGTCCTCTTTCATTTCACACTTCAAATTGGTCGAATTCTTTCAAGGCGCAGGCGGTTGCGCATTGTAATCAGGCAATAAGTTTCGAAGGATTCCCATATTTTGTGAAGGATTAGCCACTTAGGCTAAATTGCTGTTGATGGACCTGAATTTGCTGCTGAGGAAAAAACCTAGCTACAGCAGGATTCTCGTTGGCATTGGCGTAGTCATAAGGGACTAATCCTACGCTGCAGCCATTGCTGCCCCTGAGGTGTCCGCTGATATTGAATAGCTTGTTGGAATTGAAGAGCCGAGGGAGATGAAGCCCGAATAGGAGCTTTATATTGCAGCTATTGCGGTAGAGCAGGGGGCATTGGAATTGGAGCTGGAAAGGGGTAGCAATCTTTCCCCAAGGTTTCAAGATCCATCTTTCAGCTTCCTTTCAAGCTGTAAGGCTCGCTCTCTTCTCAAGGCTTGGTAGCTCTTCACAAAGTAGTGATAGATCCCAACCAAGGAAGAAAGAAAGTAGGCTCTTTTCCTCCTCTCATGTTTGAGGGCATCAAAAAGAAGATGAAAAGAATGCCGATTGAGAAGACTACTCCGAAAAGTGAACATGGAAGGCCATGCTTAATAGATCGTTCGTGCCTACTATTTACTTCAATTGAATACATCCCTGTTAAAAAAGAGAGCATTTCCAAGGTCAAAGAGAGATCCGGAACTTCTTACTTCTCTTTCGCCATACGATTCAAGCAAAGAAGATAGAAGACTTTCGTCCCTTTCCTTGATTTCCGACTGAGCCCGTGATTGATTTCAGTCTTTGGCTTGGGGCCTTTCCCTTCCATCAGTGATCCTGATCTATATCTGGCCTATCGACATCGGTAGCAGTTGATCCCTCACTTGAGAAAGTTTTCAAATCGAAAAAGAGAAATGCCTTCTTTTATTAAAGTCGAATCTCAATTTCATCCTTTTCTTCCCCGGTCTTAGAATAGTAGAATAACTTGCTTTTATTAGCTCATTGAGTAAGCGAAGTCTGATCTTTCTTTATCTTTATTTAGTAAGAGAAGTTGCTAGATTGAATAGGAAAATGAGCATCAATTAGCAGGAGTGAATGCAGCCAAAATGGATTGTAGACAATCTCCTTCACCGCGGGCATCATCATATTGACTAGAAAGGGCGTCGGAGAGATGAAAGTCTTTTCGATCGATTGAATGAAGGAAGTCAGCAAGGGAAAGGGTCAGCCAGTAGCCAATTCCAAGTTCATCAAGACTATATGATCAGATAGACTACCTTTCGGGCAGAGGGTCCATTCCTCTAGAGGACCTAGCAGAAGTGGTAGTAGCTGCCGTCCCGGATCTCCTCGAAGACCAAATGAACCTAAATTCTTGAGGACCATTCGATTGAGAAAGTAGTTTCATCACTTGGTTCATCTCCAAATCCTTCCTCTTTTCTTGCGGATTAGCAAAGCACAATATTGGATTCTGAACATTTTCATGCTAGCATACCTTTCTGCCCCTATGTCTCATGCAGCTCATAGGATTGGGGATGGCAATCAATAGGGAAAGAATTGAGGCTATAGATAGAAGGATTTCATGAGAGAATTCCCCAAAAGCGGTATTTCAATAGAATTGCGGTCTCTATTCTTCATTTAGACCACGACGCTGGTCGAAATGGCGTCCAAAGTACTTTGAGTTCTCACGGGACCCCGGGATTCACCCTTTTCTTGCCGGGCTTTAGTTGACCTAGTGGGTGAGCCCACCGAACCTTCACTTCTTAAGAATCTGACTTGGTCAATGACCTTGCTCATAGCTCTAGTTCTTTCTTCGGTAGGTATAGTAGCACCAAGCAGGCACCACTAAACCACTAATTTATAGCATTTGATTCACAAGATCTTTCTTCCAACGATTCTTTCTTTACTTTCTCTCCTACCCGTAGCCTTTTCTTTCCCTGACCTGAAAAGAAGTCGTCAAATGCTCTTCCAAGTCAAGTACTTTACTGAAATCTGAACGGTCAATCTTAGACTAATGGAGCTACTTTCGAGTCAAATAAAGAGCCTAAATTCTTCTCCTACTGCCCTTCTCCCGCTTTCTCAATTTAAGGGGAGCAATTCTATTTATGTTGATCGAGGAACCTATACCCCAACTGAAGAAAGTCTGACTTGGGATGATGATTCATGTGAAAAGCATATTTAAGCCTTCCTTCTAAGCCAGGATCAAACTCTTCTTTGGACTCTTCACCAATGCATTTTCTTGAGAGAAGGTTTCAAGATTATACGATATTAGATCTCTCTTCTCTCTTATACGCGATTCTCAGATAAGAGAGATTATTCGATATTCTCAGTCCTCCTACTGGGCAAAGAAGAGAAGTGAACTCGTCTTTCTATTTAGTACTAGTGAGCTATCAAAGATTGATGGATGACAATCACAAGTTGAGACAGATGATGGATTTCATGCTGACTCCCAAGGGGCTATAAAGTAAGCAATTGATTGAACCGCTAGAAGATAGGGCTCGCCGATCCCTCGATACTGAAAAGAGATTCTACGCCCACTTTCATTACTATGAAAGCCTCCTTTGGACCTCTTGTGGGTGATCAAGGCTATCAACTACTGCCTCTCTTTAGTGACAAAGGACTCTATTATTTAATAAGAGAGATTCTACGCCTTCTTCCTTCGCTAAAGCACGGAAATAGTTCACTTCGCTGCCCCCTTGAGGAGATGGGATGATAGCCTTGGTCTTTGATCAGCTAGTCAACAGTAGCAAAAAGACATGCAAGTACGGACAGGAGAAAGTAGCTCACCGGCACCCCACAACAAATAGATGGGAGCAGGAAATCTTTCTCATTCAGCCTAGTGCAGCTTATATAATATAGAAAGTGCTCTTCGTGGCACAGCTTTCTTATCTTACGAGATTTTTCTTGATCGTAGCGCGCTAGCCTTTTGAAGCAGGGCATTCGTATAGTCAAAATGAAAGATCTTTAGTCTTGTTAATACCTCTCTTCCTTCTCCCGGGTAAAAGAATAACGATATAAGCTGCTATTGCTATTAGGGCCGGTTAGGTACTTCGTTCCTAGCTTTCCTAGACGCTCGAAGGAAGGTGCGGAACCAAAGAACCTTAAAAGAATTGCCCTTGGATTCCCTTTTCATTTCCTCTTCGTATTTAGAAAGTGTGTAGGCAAGGAAAAGTGAGCTATAAAAGGAATGAATCAAATACTAAAGGCCCCTACTGAAGTGAGCATTGGTCCAATGCCTCCGATAAAGAAAAGGCAAGACCCTCTCTATAGCCCTCCGAACCTAGGAGCTAATGAGCAACCTATGGTCCCATTCGTACTTTCCCTTCGCCAAGAACACCAACAGGAGAAGTGGATACCATCTCATTCAGTCAATCAATCCCGCATGTCTTCAGATCAAATGCAAGGAACTGCTATAGAAGGCGAAAAGGCACCAACTAGTTCCCTCGTTCCGCTGTCTTTGTATTGAATCGGTCCCACCAAGCACTCAATCTCTTTCTCCCTACCTCTGGATTCTCGTCTTCAATCTCATCCGCTAGTAACCTTCATTCCATTTCCTACGAGCCTGTAATGGATCAAACCTATATAGTATAGCATAGTTATAGAAGTGCTCTTCTTTTATCGATCATTAGTGAAGTGAAACTCTGGACGGGGAAGAAGGCGTTAATACTGGATAGTTTTAGTCATTGATTTAATGGAAAGTACGGTACTAGTTCAGTGAGAGTGCTGGAAAAGTCTCTCCTTTCTCTTCTTTACATGACCGTTGACCGACTCAAGCCATCATTTCTCCCGCCTACATATCCGACCTGTGAAGCTGGAGCTGAGCGAGGCTGATACTCGGCACTCACATCGGTGAAATAACGTCTAATAGATAGACCTGGAAATCTCAATAGTAGATTCTTCCCGCCCGAATAGAAGGTGACTTCCCTTCTTAGGTTCAAGTACGTAATATGCTTCCCTAGGTGCTTAAGTCAATGAGTGAGGAGACTAAGGCGGGTTAGCTCAGTTAGATGCTGTGGACGAATTTCACTGGACTATCGGCGGCTCGGGGAAGAGGAGGGTCACAATTTCTCGCAAGGCTTCCGGACGTGCTATCACCAACTCATCACTGACAATCCCGGCCGAGGGTCAGTCGAGAGGTACTTTCACTTCCTTTGACCTTTCACTTCTTGCGGAGCTAGAGCGCTCTTATCTACATCCCGAGCTTTACATCTCTCCACGTACGGCGCTATCCTTCTCCATCCTAGGAGTTAGACAGATAGGGCTACACTCCCTCCCTAAAGCCTCATCTCCTTTTTCAGCTTTCAGTCGATGGTAGTCTAGTGCTATCAACAATTACGGAGTTAGCTGCTTCATTCTCTATCCCGATTCACTATACCTTTTGCCTATCTATTAAGACTCAGACTCAATGTCCATCCCTCCATCACACAATTACTAGCCCCGCTAATCACCGTTGGAGTACACGCGGACACGTACCGCAGAGCAATCCTCACCTTGATCCAAGAAGGTATATCCCCCAAGACCAAGCAGCAACTTAGCCCCAATATGCAGGGCATGACATTCAAGGAGGAGTGGCCAACATTGCCTCTCCCTACAATACTTAACTTACCAAGTGGGACAAGCACCACCAACAAGAAAGATGGACACCACGTGAGGTCAATGGGTGCCTACAATGCGTCCCCAACACCGCTTCTAAGAAAGAGTGAGCTAGAAAGAAAGGAGCTAAAAGAGTTGGTTCTCAAGTTTTTAAACAAAGGGGAATTCACTGCACAATCTCTAAAGCTAGAACCCACTGCTGTTTTGCCGCCCAAATTGAGCCCGACATTGAGAAATTTGATGGCACGGCTTTCCCTATTGCCCACTTAAGGTCCTACGCTCATGCCATGCTGTCGAGGGGGACAAAACTTGAAGTACCGACCCAGTAAGACAAGACTACTCTGGACTGGATCCATTTGAATAGCTTGAAGTGCTCTTATCTGAGCTAGCCAGAGGCTGACCGGCAAGAGAAAGAGAGGCTGCTTCCTTTCCACCGCCCCATGCGGCGTGAATGGCCTGAGAAATTTTTGTCAAGGGATCCAGGACCGATCAATTTGAAGGTCCTCGTTGACTTTATTAAGAAAAGTGAATTTAGGCTCAATCTTGGTACAAGGCCTTAATAAGGTAAGGACTTCGCCCTTCACGCTCTCTCGTTTAGTGAACGGGGCTTATTATCTTTTCAGATTTTGTCTGAGGCCCTAATTTCTTGCTTTTTTATTCATGAATGAGTACCATAAATTGACTCTCTCAAGGGTGATTGTCCTGGTGCGGATCGAGTACTAAACGAAATCTCACTTTCCATAACAAAGAAAGTCAATCTATTCCTGCGATTGCGGTCAGTCTCGCTACCTCTTTAGGCCTCCTACTTGCGGTATGAAAAAAAGTAGATGAAAGTAACGAAGTTGCTTTGACTACAGAACCATGCTGGAGCTAATTGGATGATCGGGCTTTTAGACACTGCTTATTCTGCTCTCAAGGAGTCATGTATCAAAGAATGCTATTCAATGAGTAGCGCTCTCACTTTCACCTCGGCTCACTTCGCTTGCTTTGACTTAGGAAAGTCTTGAACTGAACTAGGGAGAAGAGCATTCTCCTAGTGTGAAGTAGTTTGCGGATGAAAGCAAGTTGAAAAGGCCAAGTCTGTTCCCAACAGCTTCAAGAGTTCCTTACTGAACTTACCAAAGAGGGAAGGGCGGCACTATTAGCTCAATCCCTTGCGTTAAGGCGCGCATCCCAAGAAGGAAGGGCTTTTAACGTCTTGCGCTCAATCCTTCCTTGTTGGGATAGGCTGCATTGACTGATTTCATTCTTATCTTCAGATGAGAATGGACTTCCCTTTGCATATGGCATCTCTCCTCAGACGCCCCGGACAGTTTAATGGATGAAGCGTGGCATGGATAGTGAATGGGTCGCGTGCCATGTCTACTCTAGGCTGAAGCCCATCTTTCCGGGCGATCTCATTCCCTTGCTTTGGTCTTCCGTCACGATGCTTAGACCTTCTCGGTCCCATGAAGAGACCTATGAAAGCTATTCTCAATCCGATTGAATGATTCTTTTCTGATTTGAAATCTTTCATTCCTTCTTAGCATTGGCTATCGGTCAATTCTTCTTCCTTTCGGGAGACTGAAAATGCATCTTTTCACAGGTGAAGCGAAATAGCTTTCTTTTTGCTGCTATGTCCGGATAAAAAGAGGGTACTTAAGATGAGTCGATAGGTTCAAATAGGCCTCTTCTCCTTTCACAGCTATGTATGATAGAAAGCGAAAGATGGGAGTCCTATTTCATACTCCAAATACGAATGAGAATAAGATTGAGCCTTTAGCTTATTTCCTATACCGGCGGACTCACTTAAAGGTGGAAATGCCACTGGTAAAATCCGTCTTACCAGTCCTCGGGGAGAGGTAGCAATAAGAATGTCAATCTCCGTCATCTTGCATGACCGCTAAGCCCTATGATTTAAGATTTAAGAAAGCCGGTTTTGAGATAATCAATTGCTAGATAGCTACTTCAATCTTCCTTCTGGCTTCAAGTAGGTTCTTGCTGATCTTTTCTCATTAGTAGCTTCTGGTCTAAAGTAGGATCTTGTTGATCCTGTCTGCTTTGAAGCTTCTGCTGGTCCTTACTTTCTAGCCATTGCCAAATGTCAATTTCATGGGGAAAGCTTCTTTCACTCAGCTATTTCTTCTCTTTCTAAGCGTAGGCTATCGACTAAGATCTATGAAGTACAGCGGTTGTCCCTCAATCTAAGAACCTTTTCACTGCTTGAAGAAAGGAAAGAGTGACGTAGCAATGCTAGCCAGCCTATTCTATTGATGATGGCTTTTTCATTAATATTGGTAGTTCCCCAGCTCAGGTATACTATAGCCAGCAAGGTCTAAGAGCCTAAGAAGACTGCAATCTTGGAGCTAAGATTTCATGACTCAATCTTCAAAAGGTCTTCCAATGCTTTGAGAACAGAGGTGGCTTAATCCATAAGACAGGGGAAAGCAGCAACTTGAATATTACTTATGTCGTTCACGTAGCTCTGTGCTTTTACGCTTTCAAGGACCATGAAGAAGAAAGAACTTCGGAAGGAAAGGTATGAAAGAGCTCGACTTAGAGGAGAGGAGCGTAAGCAGCTCGACCAAGCCTTTGGGCTCCTAGCCCTCGGAAGTGAACTCGCTCGACCATAGGGATCGGGGAGGTAGGCTCCTATATGCCCTCTAATAGGTGTAATACTTTGTCGATGATAGACAGAGAAAGAAAATCCTCTTTGACTGCATTCCCTTGCAATCAGTAGTTGGTAGAATTCTTCCAAATAAAGGGAGAGAGGGGAAAGATTAGGTAAGAGCTGTTAAGAGGAAGGACCAAAACAGGGATCAGACCAAGGCAAGGAAGTGAAGCCTTGAATAGTTGCCCGAGGGAGAAAGACTCCTTCTTTATTCAGATAAGGAGAGAAGAAATCAAAGGCTTAGGGCTCGGAGCACGAACGATAGATGCAGAGTAGCAGTTCTACTTAGTAGTGGTGGGACTTCCCCCTCTTCCCCTACCCTTAGAGTCTCGCCTATTTCATGAAAGTCCTTCTTCCTTTTGCAGTACCCTTAGCTATGGAATCCCTTTCCCAAGCCCTTGAAAGACTTGAATTTGCTTACTTATTGGACTAAGCTGGGCCGCTGTCCTCGTGCATAAAAGGAATGGCTCCTAATAAGAGGCTTAAGAAATAAGAGGGATTCTTCTTCTTCAGATAGTGATTGGTCTGGGATGCTCGATGTGAAAGTTCAGTTCTTTTCTTTACTCTCAAAATGAGAGGGGCTAAGGGGCGGACATCGTAAGGGAGCGATTTCGAACGGATTAGGCTATAGGAAGGCTTTAGCCTTGATTCAAAGAGCTGACTAGTACCTCTTTTACGATCGAAGGAATGAATTTGGCAATAAGAAAGGTTCTTCCCCTTTCTACAAAGTCTACTCCGTTGCATTCCCTTTCCACTGTCTAATTCCGATTTGCCTTGGCCCTTAGCTTGCTCCGAATACCAAGCTTAAATGCTTGCCTGAGTGCGCCTATTACCCTTCTCACTCGTAGTTCCCCAATCGTCTTTTGACAACCTGCCATTTGACGGCCTTTTTAGGAAGATATCGTAATATCAAGATCTAAGATCTTACCACTTTCCTTTTTAGCTGTCCTTCTTGTCTTGTACTTTGAAAGGGACATTATTTAGACTACTACTAGCGCTTCTAGGATGCATAAGATTTCAATACTTAGGGGGAAGGTTCAAAAGTCTACTTTTTCCTCAGAAGGAAAGGCTAGTTGGCTCGCATCCTTGCTTAAGAGTAGCAGGCAGCACATCCAAATTCTTGCTAGTGGGAGGGCGGAAGGCAATTGTCAGTTCGTCCATCTCTTAGCCCTAAAAACATAGTTATGCGGGGACTAAAGTGAAGGGACAAAGCACGTAATTACGGGCCCAAGACTGGAATTAGATAATTCTATAGAGATGCAGCACAGTAAAACTACGTGACTGACAAAGCTTCTACTTTTGAGTGAGAGTAGTTCATTTCGTCCAATGCATGGACAAAGGTTAAGAATTCTACCGGAAAGTGCCACGAGCTTCTAGAAGCGATTTAGAGCCATACTTTTATACAACATTCGAGGACAATCCTCCTCCTAGACAGACGGAGACCGAAGAAAGGAGATCCTCTCTTATAGATAGAAGTCAACTAGAAATGCAAGCCCCTCTCACTTTGAGATTCAGCAACTCTAAGAGAATAATTTCCATCCACTTACTTGATGCATGAGCAATGCCCACCGGGAAGATCTCTAAGAAACCTGTCACCCGATGTAGAATTCTAAGAAAGAGACTAATGAGCACTCACCTAATTCGAACTGAAAGAAGGCAGATCAGTTGAATTTCCACTCTAGAAAGAACTTCTGAAAGCTATTACACTAGCGTCAGCCTCAACTTGACCTACTTTAAGAAGTTGATCTTCTTAGTTGCGAATATAAATCCTCGGGGAGACCCGCTAAGGCATTTAAGCCAGAATACGGATATACGATAAATGATCTCAGGCCATTATTCCTAGGTCTGGTAGAGAAAGAAGAGATCTCAAAGCTATACCAGCCAGTAAAACAGCTACCCAGGAAAGATCACATCTCTAATAAACCAGTCGGATCACCAGCTTTTCCAATTACGCACTGAAATCAGTAAAATCCGTAGAAGAAGAAAGGAATTCCAGGAACATATACACAACCGGATCTTCCGGCTAGTTCAGTACGGGCACAGAAGAAGAACTTGGGAGAAATACGTACTGCTTCTTAATAAGCAAATCTCAATCCGTGCACTCTGAAGATAGATAGACTGAGATATCTCAACGAAACAGAAAGGCGAACCAACTACTACAGTAGGGAGAAAGAACCAGAACTGGGGAGAAATAATAGCCACTTCTATATATATATACATCCTAGCACTCATGAAAGAAAGAGCGTGGAGTATTGCCCCAGTAATGGTGGTCTAAGAATAGCCCCTGAGGGAGCCCGGGCAGAAAGCTCGGAGGTGCTTATCTCAAGTAGAAGTTCTAGGTTTTGCTGATGAGGCTGAGGCTTTTCTCCTTATTGGAAGGTAGGGGTGAACGTAAAGAAATTGCCCGCAGACATTGTTTTCAGATGAGATTGACTGAGAATATAGTACTGGTATTAGATCTGCCAGGGTTGTATCAATTATGGCGAGATCCTTCACACGAAAGGAGATAAAAAGGAAGCTCGTCGAGGCCAGAGAAAGATAAAGAAGGGGTCCGCTCCATACAAAACTTAGGAAGGGGAATCCGAACTACTAGACTTATAATAGTTATCCCATCGCGTCGAGACAGATCCTTGACTCAAGAAAAAGGTCAAAAAGGAGCCAGGTGTCAAAAGCCTGTTTTCAAGGACAGAACTTGCGGGAAATCAATCAATGGAAGTGGTCTACTTTGGTTACATACTTTCTTTTTTGGTGGGCTTAGTGGTTCATGGTTCACGACATGGTACCACGACCATGACAGCAGCATGGGGCGGCCCTTCCGCGCCAACTTCCTCCCTTCTTTCACCCAAGAGCTAGTTCAGGTAGCGCAAGTCTCTCAGTTTCAGCATCTCGTCCCTCTCAGGCATTGAGTAGGCTGATCAGGCATCTATCCTATCTACAACAATCCCAGTCGACCTAGTTTCAGAGCCAGATCTTGAAGGTTGGCCTCCCCATCCCCCAGGAATTACAGCACTTCCCCGGCTAATATACGGATTCTAGCCCCAAGTCTGCGATAGACGAAAAAGAGGGCCAAAGAGTGTAGTAACTGCTTTTTCTTCCAATGGGTCCATAACTAGACCCGAAAGTTGCTCCTTCTAGAAAGAATGTACCGGCTTCGGTCTCACTTCTCGGTCTCCCTTTTGTCGATAGGTCTGCGGCAAGAGCTGGATGACTGAGCTAACCTTAACTGCGAAAATACGGGATCCAGTTAAAGCTCGAAACTTCAAGCGGACTGTCCAAGGATAGTAGAAAATAGAATCAAAACTATCAAATAGATAGAGAAAAAGAACCAATTATTACTCTCAGGATTCGCACCGAATTCATCACACCTCTCTCTTGGGCTTAGCCACTGACAGATTCCCGACTGGAAGCAGAAAGTAATGCTACTTTAGGGAAAAGGCTTGGAAGCATGCCAGTCAGTTCCTGCTACCAATATGTCCAAAGCCCGTTCTGACTTCGATGGAAGAGATTGATTCTATTATTGATAGAGAGATGGAAATTTGGGAACGAATACCTTGCTCGGCCCCTTCCACGTACATTTCCGGAATAGGAGGCCCCCGAGAAGCTTCAAAATACAGAATCCAGTCCCTCAGCCTGAAAAGAAGAATAAGACCACTTACCTTAGAACCTGTACTATCGCTACCTGAGAATGACGATGGACTAGTCAAATACTCTGAAGTTATGAATAGGCTAGGTACCAGATTCAAGGAGAGATTCCAGTATCCAAAGAACTGAACTTAGGAGATTGTAACTAGTGGATTCAGCCTATAAATTAGACTTGCTTGTGAAAAGCATATAACTAACTGCACTTCTATCTCTGTCTACTAGCCTATAATCTATTCTTCGCTAGTGGACCGGAGAAAGCCTACGGCATCGCGACTACTCTAGATCTTCTCCTAAGTGATTTGAAACGAGACAACCCGTATGCACCTCTATCCAGAAAAGTAGATCTTCTCAGTACAAAATCTATGTGCCATTTCAAAAGGAGAGAGTCCATTAGGCATGTAAGGAACTTCTCTTACGTGATTGCAATCTACTCCATTGCAAGAAAGAAATAGATCTCTGAGCCAGAACTCATCTTCTACCATATGATCCGTCCATGCCCCAAACGTCACATAGTCAACAAGATCCTCGTCTAAGTAATTGTGAGGACGAAATAGAGATTCCGATGGTAGGCAAATACCTAAAGAAAGGTCGTAAAGGCAAGCTTCTGAGAGTTATCGGTCACTGTGATATTGACTATGTATACCACCCGAGGGCAGTCCTTTTTGAAAGCAAAGTCACGACTCCACCTAAACCTTCTGTACATGTCTTAATCATATGACCCTCACGAGAAAGAGCACTAATCCGTCCTATATAAGATCCTCTATTCGGCCCAGCAGAAGAGGATATAGACTCGATCGGATCTTAGTGAATTATGAGATAGAGAATTTGAATCTCATTTTGAACCTCCCTCGCAATATTATCAGCCACATAGACTTTCGATTTACTAATGCGGATTTTCTGCCCAGAGAGGAAAGAAAATTCATTGACGGTCTCCATAACACAGTTAAGATGAGATGGGGAAGCTTTCGAAAACAATAAGAGATCGTCAGCAAAGAAGAGGTGGGAGACAGCCAGCAGGCTTCAAAGGCTTCCAAGCTTTCTTCTTCACTTTGTCAGTAATCATCTGGGAGAAGATCTCCATGTATATGACAAAAAGGTAGGCTAAGAAATTTCTCAGGGAAGGCAAAAAGAGGCTATTTCTAAGAAATTTAAAATTGCCACTCATAAGGTTCCTGAGCATGCCAACAATAGGCCTAGAGGACCCATCCGTCTTTAGCTTGACTTCTTCCTCTATCGCGTCCAGAGAAAGATTTTCCATATAAATAGGAATGCCTTCTACGGCAGTCTTTAGCACCCATGAATCCGGGAAATCAATCCATTCTGTTCTCAAATGGAGTTCCAAGCAAAGGCTTAGTCTAGCCCGAGATCCAAAAGGGTGCCATGTACTATTCACAATAAAAGAAGAATCTAGTCCTCCCCTCTTTCAAAGGTTCTGCGGAAAGAAGAAAGGAGAGGAGATGAAAGCATTAAGGAAAGACAACCTGCAGCGGAAGTTGAGAATGACTTGCTCAAGCAGATGAAGAAAACATCAGCATCTTTTCCTTGCTCATGACGTCTGAAGCCCACAGGGAGGCATTGTACAAGGCCTTGAGGCAAGAAATTCTGCCTGCAAATGCCACTGAAGAAAGCATAACAGGGCTCTTTACGTTGCCGCTGAAATGAGAGGAAAGAGAACTACCTGTGTGATGGTTGATGATGGGTCCGCCATCAACATAGTGCCTTTGAATATGCTGCCCAAATATGGTCTTACTGAGTCTGATCTGGATGTGACATCAGTTGTGATTCGAGCTTATGATGAATCCAAAAGAGAAGCAACCGGGTCCTTCACCTGTGTGGTCAAGACTGGGCCAATTGAGGCTGTGGTTGAATTTCTCGTGCTTGACATTCCAGCAAGATTCACAGCTCTGTTGGGAAGACCTTGCTTTCATGGATTAGTTCATGGATTAGGCAGAGTCTCCTCTACTCTGCACCAGATGGTCAGATTTCTTCATAATGGGAAGATTGTGACTATACCAGCCAATGAGTCATCAGTTCATATGACTGAATATGGAATGCAAGGAGGAGATATTAAGCATTTTTCAGGCTTTGAGGTGTGCATGATCAAAGGAATGGATAGCAATGGTACTACAGGCCCACTACCAGGGATGCCAGCTCTTGGGTCCCCAGCAGCAAGAATGATGAATAAATGGGGATATCAACCAGGATTAGGTCTCGGAAAGAATGAAAATGGCATTGAAAGTCCTATACAGGTAGAAATGAAGAAGGGCCGTGCTGGGCTAGGATGCCAGGAGATTCTACCTTATTCGCCTTTGAAGGAAAAGAGGCTCATGGCTGACTTTATATCAGCTGCTTATCTTGCTGACAATGGCCCAAAGGAAAAACTTTTCTCTGATGATATTGCAGATCTTTGTGCAAGATAGACAGATGTAATGATGATAGAAGACCTCGGAGATAGAGTAGACTTCGAGATGGTTGACCTGCCCAAAGATCGGAGTGTTAGAATAAAACTGCTGCGACAGCTGCTGCAACTGCATCGGACAAGCAGACACCGCTCGGACCCCCTCAACATTGAAGACTTTTTAAAGGAGAGTCTTTCTGATGTATTTTATGAAGATTTATTTGTGTCTGATATGTTTTGTGATGAAAAGATTATAACCAAAGTTGATGCAATGAAATCATCTTTTGCTTATGTCTGTGATGTTCACCCTGATGGCTCTCTGCATTTTGATTCTCCATACATGAGCATATTTGACATTAACAACATTCAAAGTCATGCATTTCACTTAGGCACAGCACAAATGAAAACCCACAGGTTCTATCATTTGCAGCTGATCTAACTCCTGATGAGAGAGAGAGATTTGAAAAAATAAGAAGAAAATGGAAAAAAGCTTTTGCCTGGTCCTATGAAGATATGCCTGGAGTCGACAGAGAAATCGCTGAGCACTTTATTCCTACTCATCCAGATGTGAAACCTGTGAAAGAGAAGTTCAGAAGGTTAAGACCAGAATGGGCACAGCTAATCAGAGAAGAAGTACAGAAGCAGATTGATGCTAAGTTTCTGAAAGTGGTTGACTATCCAACCTGGGTAGCAAAGAGAGTCCCTCTTCCGAAAAAGGATGGAAGAGTAAGGATGTGTGTAGATTACAGGGATTTGAACAAGGCATCACCAAAAGACGATTTCCCGCTGCCGCATATTTTTGTATTGGTGGATAGCGCAGCTATATGTGCCATGTATTCATTTGTGGATGGATTCTCCGGGTATAATCAGATCATGATGGCAGTAATAGACAGAATCAAGACAGCTTTAATCACAGAATGGGGTATATACTGCTACAATCTAATGCCATTTGGGCTAAAGAATGCAGATGCCACGTACCAGAGAATGGCCACTACCTTATTTCATAACATGATCCATAAGGAAGTTGAGGTCTATGTGGATGACATGATGATCAAGTCTGAAACTCGGGAAGGACATTTTGAAGCTTTGGAAAAGTTCCTGGAAGGGGTTGTGAAGTATAATCTGCGATTAAACCCGAAGAAGTGTGTATTCGGGGTGACGTCAGGAAAGCTCCTGGGATTTGTAGTCAGTAAAGATGGGATTAAGGTTGATCCAGATAAGGTAAAAGCCATTCGGGAAATGCCGGCTCCCAAAACAGAAAAAGAAGTCGAGGATTCTTGGGACGGGTACAATATATCAGCAGATTCATTGCAAAACTGACCACTATTTGTGCACCGATATTTAAGCTTCTCAAGAAAGGGCAGAAAGTCTAATGGGATGAGCAGTGTCAGGAAGCTTTCGACAAGATAAAGGAATCTCTCACTAATCCTCCGGTTCTCAGACTTTTTAGCCAGGGAAGGAATTGATCTTCTATTTGGCAGTTGAAAAAGAAGCCTTGGGGGTGGATCGATCTGCTTCTCCTTAAAGAAAAAGAAAGTTAGAAATAAGTAGCATAGTAGAATATGTAGTCCGGATTACGGTAGCAGTTCCCCAATAAGGGGCTTACAGCGGGTCTCTTAGAGCCAGTTCTAGTAATAAGGATTCTAACTATTGGAAATATTGGTAGGCAGAATCCAGTCTCCATTGAAGAAAGTCATCCATCTATAGCGGAAGGTGGCAGGCATGGACTAATATAAAGATTTCTCTTCTATTGATATTAGCCCTTTTCTTCTTTTACGATCAACTCAAAGAAATCCATCTATCATTTAGGTTAGGTCATTTCTCAAGGTTTTTGAATCCATAATTTAAGCATTAAGTCATCGTTCCGTCATCCAAGATGCTTCTATCTAAGTTCTTTCATACAAGGGCTGAACTGCCTTACCAAAACTCTTACAGAAGTCTTTTCCTTCTATACAGAATTCTCAATGGCACAGCGTCCGATTCGATCACTCGAGATCATATCATTCCAGAGCGGACGATTTCTAGCTCTCTTCCTCTTTCTAAGAGCGCTCCTTCCAACAAGAGCGCTTACTCAAGCACTAGGAGCAGATAGGGATAGAAGACCAACTGCTTTTATTTCACCACCACCGTTAATTGCTACAAGAGGACAGTCCGAAAGGCACTAAGACACTAATGCAATAAGACTAAAGCCAGAAAGAAAGGCAAGCGGGCATCTCGTGAGTTCGCTAAAGGTCAATCTATTCTGATATAGTTCCTTAGCTCTTCCGGAGCTCTCTCACTTTTGACCTACGGATGCCTCCCAGAGCTCACAGGTTAACCAGGGAAGAAAGCCAATCAAGCACAGCCGAAATGGGGAAGGGAAGAGAGTGGGACTAAAGTCTTATCATAACAGAGCTAGAACGCAGAACAGCTACTATTTGAAGTCTTTCTGAAAGCCCAAAGACGAGCTAGAACGATTCCAATTCATTCATGAACGGGCTTGTCGACACGACACTGATTGTCACTTCAGATGATTCTATGCCAGCCTCAATCTTCTCCTTCTTTCCTCAGTTAGCCAGAGAGGTTAGAATCCTTGCTTCTTAGGCGTGTTAGCAATAACCCTTTTTAGAATATGCCTTTCTATCCTAAGCGGCGAGTGACTTAGAGCCTAGCAGCTTATTCAGGGCATTCATGTGTAGCAATAGATTCGAGAGCAAGAGCAGGGGATAGCAAGAGCGGTTTAGTGAACGCCTACTTAAAGAAGAAGAGTCAGAGCTGATTCGTCCTTGCCTTCTCTTTATAGAACTATGAATAGATACTGGGATATTCTCTGGGCTTATTCGCAGCCCATCAACGAAGGAGTGGACTAGCTAACGAGTGGCTAAGGGAATCATCGCTCTTATACCAGCAGAAGAGGAAGAGATACCATCACCTACCGATAGACAGAGATATCGATGCGCTGTAGACACTGATAGATGCGCCGCCGAGTACCATGCCGAATGTCCGAACTCTACCCTATTGAATCATACTACCCAACTAAGATAAGATATGGATTGGGTAGATAAGTCACCAGCCGCTGAGCTGTAAATTGGCTTTCCTGGGTTTAGGCTTTGGAGGTTTGAAGACCTCTTCCCTTGGAAAAATGGTAGACCTTGAAGTTCTTTGTCCATAAACTCCAATACCTTGGCTTTCTTCAGCAACCCTAAGAACTCTGTGTGGAACATCCCCTTTATCTCCTTCTTCAATCCCTCTTTGCTTAAGTACTCTGTCATATACCTTGGCAGAAAGAGCATTGCCAATTTGGTCTATAGTCTTGTTGTCAATGAAAAGAGTGTGGGCTAGGCTCTTGTCTATTTCTTCCCCCTCTTTGCCATGAAAGAGTTCACCATTTCTAGATTGTTAAGCCAGAAAGGCGTTAAGGCTAATATAAAGAATAGCGTCTTCTACTCGGAATTCTCTCTCAGCCGGCCAAAGAAAGGGGATGAAGCTGAGCTTGACAAAAGCATTTTCCGAACTACCTTCCTTGCAAATAAGATGCTTCAAGCCTTTATGTCACACAGGTAAGGAAAGACCGGAGAGGCGGACTCTTTGTATCGATCGTCTGCCTCCCTTCCTTATTTAATTAGATAAGAGAGAGAAAGGGCGGGTTGCCGGAAGGCATCGGGAAAGGAGATTGAGAATGAAGTTTTCGGAGAATTTAGTACAATTTCATTGTAAGAGAGTCACAATTGAAGGCATTTCCTGTGAATTCTCAAAGTGAAGATGGATAAGAATTTTCGACTTCAAGGTCGATAGAAAGAAGGTCAGTAGCCACGGTTAAGAAAGGTAAAGATTATATGCATATCAAAAGCGGGGAATATGCAAAGATAAAAGCAGCCTTTTTCTTCATGGATTGCGAACTGACTTATCCTTTTGATGAGAAAGCTACGAGCTCTGACTTACTATCCTAAAAGCCACCTATTGGCCTGTCTGGATCAGGTGAATCGCTTGGCTAGATATCTCCTTAAGCGAGATCTCGTTAACTCCTTTCTTCCTTAAAAAAGGATAAGAAAGGAGAAGGCCAAAAAAGCCTAGCTTTCTGTTGGTCCTTAGCTCCAACTTCCATCAGATCCTTTTGCCCCTTACTCTGATGGATTGAAAGCGGATGCAAGAGAACTTTCAATGGCTGATTGCAAGTAGAACTGCCATGGAACTATATGGATAGCAACTCCCACCGGATGGAGATCTTTCAAGCCTATGTCTTTCGCTTGCCTAAGGTTAAGGTAAGAAAAAGAGAGAGCTACTGGACACTACGTGGGCTGTAAGCGATCTAAGAGAACTGGCTTGTTGAAGGTCAGACTAGAGATCTCAAATTAGCTGGGGGACTGGACCTCTAGATGTAGCACTGGATGTAAGAAAAAAGTCGACTGCCAAAGCAGCACTTAGCACTCCAACTAATGACCTTAAGACTCTTGCAATTGGTACAACTGCTTCAATGGGATAGAAGGAAACTGGCTAAAAAGGATTAGAAATGGACTAGTAAGAGACTCCTAACGTCAAAGTCAAATTGGAACCTAGGAGATTTTCTTCTTGCATCAATAGCTTCTGATTTAATAGCTGCTCCTTCGCCTTGGGTCTAGGGGATTTGAATGAGAAAAAAGGGCTTGACTTCCAGAAGCTCGCATTTTCCTCTCTGTGGCAATACGCAGACCCTCTTTCCTTGCTAATCTTGAGTGGCGACAACTTAAAGATAATGGCAGAGCTCTCCTTCTTCCGCCTACTTATGGCGATCACAGCCCCATTCTGCTAGAGTGGGAACCCCCAGGAGTCATCCATCTCCTCCTCGGCCATATAGGTTCCAGGCTGCCTGGCTCACACATAAGGATTTCCATCAGTCTTCAGCAATGCATGGTCCAGTAAGGCGCAGTCTCTTGTTGAGGCCACAGCCAAAGTAAATGAGGAAGTTCGAAAACCACGGCTTTTGGCAATATTTTCAGAAATCAGAAAGAAAGTTTGGCACGACTAGCAGGTATTCAGAAGATTGCTAACCCAGAAGATGGAGATGATGAGCAACAGAACCCTGCCCATGAGGCTCTCACAGAAGCTCCTGAACCAGGTCAGGTAAACCTAGAGCCGGAACATTTATCATTATCTTCTTTCTAGAAAGTGGTGGGGACTAGACCCACAGTGAATGGTCCATCATCCCCTCGCCAAAGAATGTTAATGGGCTAGAAGACAATGACTCTGATTACTTTGAAGAGGAGGAGGATGACCCGGAGGAATTCAGGCCTCAGATCTCTCTCTCGACTGATGAGAAGCGGAGGCTGAGAGATGGAGGAAAAGCATGAACTCGCTGAGGAGAGCTAATGGGCCGGATACACATTCACTCGTTAGCGACTCCTACTAAAGATCCAGACAGAGAAGGAAAGCAATGAAGCCCACCGACTATTATACATTCCCTGAAACAGGAAATCGCATACTCGCTCTCGCTCTGATGCCCCTGTCAATGACTTTCTTGCTTTCTGTCTCCTGTGCTTGGCTTAGTATCCCGTTGACTCTCGTTAGGTATAGGCTTATTGCACCCCTTCTTCTGTCAAGGATAGCCCATCCCTTCGAAAGCCATCTTCCGAGCTTGCACAGGCATATAGCTTAAGAAAGCTAGCATCTCGTTCACTATTATTATTCACTATTATTAGGTCAATCGTAGGCATTCCGCTGCTTACTGACTTTTTCCTTATTCATATTTCGGAGTAGCATATCGATTGCACTCTCCTTACTGCAGGGATCTGTACTATTGCGAATCAAGAAAGAAGAATATAGTATACCTCTAATTGAAAGAGCCTGACTTGGCTATCGTAGACCCTTGAGGTACTTAAATGTAAATAAGGGGCCTTGATAGCATTTGGTTGAGAAAATGCCCTTCTTCATTGTGTGGCGCTCCTGGATGGCGGAAAGATTTGGATTGACGCCTTCCATTATGTAGAGCTCCTTTCAGTCCCGTCTCCTGCGGAGTGCCAGTTAAAGCGAAGAACTTGCCCTCCTCCCCCCCCAGATGAGGTCCAACCCTATGCTTAGGTTATTGAATACCATCAATGAGGTATCTTCCCAGTCATAGCTAGAGTTCGTTATTCAAGACGAGTTCTTAGTCGCGCAATTACGTAGAAGATGTAAGCAAGGCCCCACTTAGTCATTTACCGACTCACGTCACCCTACTTCCCTGTCCTCTCATATCGAATTGGCAATTTCATTCTTTCAGTCACTCCCATGGATGAAAGATCTTGTGGAAGAGGTTAGTGAGCCCCCTCTTGGCCCGGTAACATGTAAGAAGCAGATTTCTTGCCCGGCCTACCTATCCTAGGATTTAGCGGGAACAAAGTCGTTCTCGCCTCCTTCTTCCTATGTAGCACTTTCTCGCGCAGCAGGAGATCGATATTCGAATAGCTGTTGGGAAAGGAGATTTGGGCTGGACCGAGAATCACCATTTCCAAAAAAGAATTTGTGGACCAAGCAAGGGCAGATGCAGGCAATTCACGATCTTACAGGTATATGCCATAGGAAGATCTAGCTTATGAATGCCTAATCCTCCTATTTCTAGCTCCTCCTGGTAAACTGGAGTTATGGAAAGCGACTCTGGAGACTGCTAACTCACCATTCGTGCCTGCTCAGGTAATGAAAGAGAAGTGCTTCCCACAGGAAGAAGCGTGAGCGGGCGTAAGTTCACCCATCTGCCTCCTTCGACAAAAATTCTGACATATTTGATCATCTTCCCCCTTCTAGTGCTTCGAGCATTTGGAAAGGGATCGTGAAATGCACTAAAGAAGTCTGTGAGGGCTTTCGCTGGAAGATTGGCAATGGTGCCCACCTTTCCCTATGGTTTGATAACTGGACTGGAAATGGGCCTCTTTCTGACTTAATTGATGATGATATTGAAGATGATGAAATTCTCCTTACTCTTAGTCATGTCATAGATGTGAGAGGGGAATGGGATTTCTCAGGTGTGAGGACTCCTATACCCCCTGCTGTGATGAGTATGATAGAAAGGCCATACCTACGCACTTTGATGGGACAAATAGCAGGATTTGGAGTCTTAGCTCCAATGGCAAATAGACCCGCAAGAGTGCCTATAATTTTCTCTCAAGGGAAGAGACATTCGCTGGCAACATTAGTGAATGGTCTTGGCTGTGGAAAGTCAATTGCCCCCAGAAAATGAAAGACTTTATTTGGCTTAGTCTACATGATAGACTTATGTCGAATAGCTTGAGATTTGCTAGACACATGTGTGATGATAACATGCCTGAGAGATGCGGGATGGAGATTGAAAGCACTGAGCACATTCTTTACGAGTGTGAGAAAGGCCAAAAAATTGGGGACTCTTTTGATCTTTCCTGGAGAAAAGACTATGTTAGTCTATTTCATGGGTTAAAGAAGAATATGGAGGACAAGACTGAGATTGATATTTATGGTTGTCGAACCTTTAAATATTTGGTTTTCATTGCTATCCTTTGGAATATATGGAAGTTGCCTAAGAGGGCTATTATTGATGATAAAGAGGCCTCGGTTCATGAGGCTCTCTTACATATCAGGAGGTTCCTTTGTGATCTAACTTGCAGTTTTTGGATGGATACAGGTGGAAGACTGAAGAAGAAGGAAATGCAACTGAAGTGGATTCCGCCCCCAGCGACCTAGATGAAGCTCAATACGGATGCGAGTCTTAAAAAAGAAGGATAGGGAGGTCTGATCAGAGATGAATATGGCAGATGGAGACAGGGATTTATAGGCAAAGCTGGAGCTGTCTCGATCCTCATTGCCGAGTTGACTGCCTGGCCTGCAATTTGCGTGGAGGAAGAGGTTTCCAAAGATTTGAGTGGAATCTGACTCCAAAGTTGCTGACGATCTAAGAAAATCATCGGAAACTGATAGGCACCCGGGAACGAATATTGGAAAGCTATGTAAGACATATTTCTTTTAATAAATAGGCCAAAGAAGGAACGGCTTTCGCGCGAGCTCAATCCCTTTATAGTTGGGGCGAAGTAGGTCCTTGACTCCCGCAATAGCTTGGGTGGAAGCATGAGTTCCAAAAGTCCTAAATCGGCTGCTAAGGTAATAGAGCTCCAAGAGGAAGATTTCAGCCATGCCCTGCTGCTACTATGTGAAGATGGCCGGGAAGTATGTCTGGGTGGGAAATGGAAGCTGTATTATAACAAAAATAAGAAAAAAGACGCAGTGACTACACGAGGTGTCTAGGTTATGGTGTCCTCCTTTTCACTTCTTCCTTAAGGGGGGCATTCTCTACGCTCTTTCTGGTACATGAGTGAACGGAAGCATGAAATAGCACTAGCACTTTCTTTCGCAGTTCAATCGACAGCCTACCCGGCATGATTCACAGCTCAATAATAGGTATCAAAGGTCTGAGATGGCTATCGGGAGTATAACAACTCCCTCACCTTCTAGTTCAAATTGAAAGACGAGCCTGTATGAAATCCGCTTACCGATAGATATTACTAGCTCCATTGGCATAAGATTCTTGTTTAGGAGAACATTTAGAACGTAGGTTTGTGTGACTGATAGACTCCCTCTTACGGGATTAGCTTTCATGGAGAAGATTCAAGAAAAGGAAGTCTTCTTCCGCAGCATCATCTCCGTCGGCGCTAAGTCAGGCAGTGAAGATCATTTATAGTTATATGCTTCTGTCTCTGAGAAAGTTCTTTTCATTGCAACTGAGATTACAAGAACGTCAACTCCTCGATGCTTTGGGACCATGGAAGAAGCCCCTTTGGCATCAGGCCCACATTCCCTATTTCACTCGGTGACAGCCGAAAAGCCCTTTTGATAGAAAGTCATCTTTCAAAAGGCAAGGTTAGTACTAGGCTCGCCTAAAAAGAGAGGGGGACGGCCATCGAGGGAATCTCAGAACTCAAATATGACAATTCGTTGTTAGGAGGACTAATTTTTCCAGTTAGCTCAGTTCGAACAGCTAGCTCAGAAAGAGCTTCCGTCCCTATTTTACCGATTGAAGGGCTCTTTTCACCATCTTTCAAAACCTTCCAGGAAAAGACGAAAGGTAAAGGCGCGAGTGGATGAGAATTTCGTTATTCTATGCTCTTGGAATCGACTAGGTCTAGCGCGATTCGATCTTTTCACTCATGCCGGGACTTTCACAGCTTTAGTTGTGAGTCCGTTGACTAGCTTTGACTTTCATTAGAGAATAGGGGTGGCCATCCGCAGTAGGTAAGGAGATTGAGCCTAACCATTTATCTACAGCTTTATGGACTCTAAGCCTAAAAGCTTCTGTTACCTTTTCCTGAGAGCACCAGTTTCGATTGAATATAGGTATCAGTCCCTTTCATAGGCCAGACTAAAGAGATCTAGGCGGAAAGGGTATTGTCCTTGTGGGCCGAACCAAAAGCCTTGCATTGACGAAGCCTTCATTGAAGAGCAATTTCGCTACTGTTATACTTTTTCTCTACTCATTTACCTCCAAAAGAACGTCGGCCGTGACCTGGATGGAACCTCACTTTGGTTCAGTTGCTTTCCCTGCTCGATCAGATGGAGAGAGGTTCAATGCATTATTCACTTTTATTCGCTTGCTTTCCTAGCTTTTAAAAGATGAATCTAGTTAGAATATGAATAGAGTGACAAGAGACTAGTCTTTCAATAAATTGCGTAGAAAGAGAAAGAAGGAATGTCCTTGACTATGATGCGACTGGTCTTCAATGGTCCTTCAGTCAGAATTCCCATAGAAAGGCTTTCAGTATTGATGAAAGAATGAGATATTCCAGATGCTACTTCTCCTGGACAAGGCTTCGGTCGACCACTGTAGGCAAGTGAGGTTATGAAATAAAGCGTGAGAGTCTGATAGTATGATAGACTTAGTGAGGAGGGAAAATACACCCACAAGTGGTTACAACCTTTAGGGGAAATACAGCCGAATAGGTGACAACCCGAGCTCTACGAGAAGTCAAGAACTTTAGATGAGATTTAGGGACAGATAAATATTCAGTAGAAGTCCCCTTTTTACAATAGATGACCACTCCCGAAGGAGGCTAGGTCAATCTGACTGCTGTGATTACCCACTTTCTTGACCCTGAAGGTTTTGAAGATCAAGAATGGCAAAAGTATAGGATGAGAGTTCTGGCCTTCTGCTTGGTCTCAACCTATTTATTTGCCGGTCCCACTGGTTGGGGTGATATCCGGATCGTGGAGCTGATCTCCCAGATGGAGCGATCCAAAACTAGAATCCCAATCATTCTTGCTGAAACTCTGCTAAGTTTGGATCGGGTCTGCAAGCAAGATGGAGAGTGATCTCTTTGTCCCATACTACTGCAGGTTAGATCCTATTTCCCCTTTTCTCTACAAATATTCAACTTCTTCTATTGATTCTTTAGTGCGCCATGCCTGCCAAAGACTCTTTCTAGGTCTGTCTGGGGGGATCCAGTAATTAGATCCCTCAGTTTAGATCTATGACCAATCAATGTCTCTAGTGGAAATGCATAGGTCCTTCTCTCGGATTTGATCCCCTCTTTTGCCCATCTAATATTCTTCGTGGGAACAGCCTACTTCGGAGGCAAGTAAAGTCTAAAATCGCGTACGAAGGCTTAAATCTATCAGATCTTCCATGCACACACGTACAATAGGAGCCTGATCAATCAGATGTCTAGATTGACCTTACCAAGGGGCTTAGCTTCTTCCGCATGAGAAAGCAGCCTTTTACGATGGGCTGCCCTTTCAACGACCTACGATCCAGTACTGAGATCTTAGCACACCCATGGCATATCTCAATCATTTAGCAGAGAGCTGCCCGCCCTACCTCAAAGACTTCTGACTTCTCTTATTTATTATTTAAGGGATCCCCCTGCCCTTGGCCCCCTTTGGTCTGAAATAGCCGTACGCACTCCTCCATATCCCACTCTGAAGGTAGGGCCAAAGAATCCTATTTTTTTGGAGTGGAAGTAGTAATGGATAAAAGCATGCCAGACCGGAGAGATCATACTTATCGGCTAGCTCAATCGCAAATCGGGCATTCCCATGATATATTCAGCCAGCTCAGCCTCTTGCGGACCCTCGGGACTCGACATTCTCACTTATATAGGATTCCATTTCGTCTCCACAAGTTAGTCTGTCTGCAAGGCCCAATCGAGAGTTGTAAGCCTAAGACTGTCAGTTTTCCCGGCTTTCCCCGCGCGATCGACGAAGAAGTTGCTTCCAACTTCAGGCTCCGCAAGGCTTCCTTGAAAGACTGGCGGAATAGCCTATACTTTCGAGTCGAATCACCGCCCTTTTCAAAGACAAAAAGCATGTCGTCCGCATACCGGAGATAGGCCAAGGCCACTTCCCCAATAAGCAAGACTTCCATCCTCTTGTCGAATTCGTGCATAAATACATTCATAAGCACAGGCGAAAGGGGAGAGCCTTGAGGAATCCCTGCCCTTTGGTTGGAATGATCTACACCTTTTCGATCCAAGATAGGGCAGCGTAGAAAATTGGCGATCAGATTAAGGCTTTTTTTATTAGAAATACATATGCCGGGTGGCTCTTTCGCTTCTTCGCTTTCAGTTCTTCTTTTGAAATACATATCAGCTGGCTAACGGGGGAGGTAGCCAATTCCTATTTCATATAGAAAACTTGCACACGGAGAAAGAGAGGGAGTACACAAGAGAGGAGCCCATTGAGGGGAGGTGCACAAATGACTTCTTTTTTAGAATTCAGAAGTAGCATACGGAGGAGGAGAGGCGGGAGCTCTTTCTGGAAATCCAGTAATTTCAGTTGAAGTTGAATAGGATGAGGATTTGAAAGAGAAGAGTTTCCGTTCCAATTCCAATAGAGGAAGTAAATCCCATTCTTGGAAGTAAATGAGTGTACACCCGAAGTAAAGAATTACATGAATTATAGTTCGACCTGGCACTCTGCCTTACACCTGGGATTCCCAACTTCCTCCCATTTCAATAGATAGAACAGAACCTTTCCCATTCCATTTCATATTCTATTTGAGAATTCTTTGGACGTGCTAGCTGCAAGTCCTATTTCAGCTTCTTTGTCGAGCTCACTTTCGAGATATTCATTCTATCTTAGCCAAGCCCCCCCGCACCTCTCCCTTTCTCGAAATAAATGAATTGCCATGTCCTTGATTAAGGTAGCGGCACTCATCCAATTCTTGACACCCGATTTTCTCTTTCAAATCTCTTATCCAGTCAGCGAGAAAAAGATTCCATTAGAAGATTTCTGTAATGTCTAAGAATCCTACCCTTTCCATTAGACGGAGGTCTCTCTTCGGACCTTCTTCTCTATGTCCGAATGGTATGTAAGGCGTGGAAATCCGCCGAAGAGTATGGATCTCTGTTTTTGACGCTTATGATGCTTCCTCCTTCTTTCCAACAGGCCTAGATGCTTCGAGCTATAGTATATATGGCATTTGAAAGCATGCAAAGATGCCTTCTTAGCTCAGAAAGAGGGCATATAATCTTTGAGTCCTTAACGGGATGCCCCAGGTCGGGAAAGTGACAGTGCACAATGAAAGAGAATAAGTTGAGATAGTCTACTACAGGTCGCCTACACGCATTGCACGAAAAAGATCGAAGAAGCTGAGTGCGGTACTGCATCGTGAACCAGAAAGTACGGTGCTGCCAATCAAGTCAAGTTAAGACATTAGAGGTCGAATTTCTTGGGTGGAGTACTAAGGGATAGTAACTGCTCTTACTATGGTTCAGTTGAGGAATAGCTATCTGCTTACGAGAAAGCTGGTCAGGTTCGTGGTGCAAGATCGGATCTTTCAAGTCTCCCGGACCCGAGAAAAGAAAGAAAAGAAAGCCTTTGAAGGCATCTTTCTGACCTCCTTGTGACCTCAGCGCTACACCGGTTGAGAGGAAAAGCTTGAATGAAGACTATAGGCTTTTGCCTTTACTACCACATTTCGAAGATGAAAGAAAATTACGAGACCTCCCCAAGCAATTCTCTTGGACATTCCCCATGGCATGACCTTTCGACCATTCAATCCGCCTAGAGAGTAGGTATTCAAAAAGACTCGATCCATTTCTTCTTATTCAACAATTATGGCTTACTTCTTCGAAGACCAAAGACCGTATCTCAATGTCCTTCCTCCTTTTCCCAATTCATATTCGCCAATCACGCTACTAAATAAGAGTAGACGTAGACGCATGTTCTCAATGTCAGAGAGAACCTAGGCCACATCACCGGAGACAATAGAGCGATACGCTAGCAGGAAAGCAATCGCATTAGCGCAGGAAAGTGAGCCTTGACGTACTACCTTAGCACTCGTTCCATACTAATAAGCCCCAGTTCACTTCGTTAGCTAAATACACCTTATAGGTGTATTTAGCCCCAGTTCACTTCGTTAGCTTTCAGTCTTTTGTAGCGAGTTAAGGCCGATTCAATATCTCATAAGAGAAGAGAAAAAGTAGTAATGGAATAAGAAGATGCAAAAGCCCTCTCTGAACGAATTGATGCCATTACGACTGCTGATGCCTTTGCTTCTGACCAAACTCTTCTTCTCTTGTTGGTAATAGTGCTTTGCCCTAGGTCTTAGTGTGAGATCCTTAATCTTTTTAGTCAATAATAGTTGCTTGGATTGGTCCTTTTATGGAAGCTCTAGCCGATCTTTGATCCAACAACTCCCATTCCTCAACGATTCATTTCTCTTTCCGAGCAACTCTCGCTATCCGTCTTGGTCCTATTACGAGAAGTTTGTATAGAATTGCCTGACCATCAGGAAGATCAGATCAAATGCACCCAACCTAACTGAAGTTATCCGTTCTCGCCCTCATCTGCGGTAATCTTTTTCACTCTTATAGCCTTTCTGGAGATCCAAGCCTTACTATAGGGCCTTCTTTCGCCTTCATAACTGCTTTTGGCCTTCTTTGGACCCTTATAATCTTTTCTTTCTGCTTTTTTCTATCATTCTACCCATTCTCTTGCTTTTCATAAGTAGCGACTAGTCATTTCAACCTGAGATAGACCCGAATCCTCCTGTTCTTGCCTATAGTCTTTACCATTGGTCCTACTCTTGGAACTGAGATGATAGAAAAAGAAAATAGGTAATAAAGTACTCCTTGTCAGTAATCACGTCAGGCAGAATAGAGAAATTCTGAGCACGATGAAATGGTAGTTTTAATTGTGGCAGCTAAAGTGCTAGATAGCCTAAGAAGGGACCTGGCCACAGTCTGCTATCTCTGACACAGAAGAGCGCGGATACTCCTCCGTAAAGGAAGTTCTTTCTTCTTCGACAAAGAATCCACTTTTTCTAGTTGAAAGAGAAGTTCAGGAGGGAAAAGAGATGCGTCTCACTTCACATATATATGGCAGTGGCCTTTCTTTTGCGGGGCAAGCTTTCTTCAACCAAGAAGGAAGAAAGATGAGCAGCCGGAAGTAATTGACTGATTGAATGCTGGAATGGATATGCCCTCTTTTCTTGATCCTTCTCTCTTGCCATAAGAAGAAGTACTTCCTCAGTGGCATAAGGATCAGTCTTTTTCTTAGCCTAGCGAATTCAATGGCAATTCAGCTGCCTTTAAAGAGAGGTTCTAAACTCTCATGGATTATTCCTGATATCTCACTAAGGAAAAGAGGCTTTTCTTTCAATTAGATTCAATCCCTTGCTTTAAGGGAGACTGGGGGAGGAGTAGTAGTAGTCTTGACTTTTCGATAGCACCCTTAGGGATTTCCCTTACCTTAGCCCTTTGAGCCAATCGACCTATTTATGGATCTTGTGACCAATAAAGCTCTTAGGCTTGAGGCTTTCTCCCCGAAGTGCTTCCTTGCAAGGTTAGAGGAAGACGAAGCCTAAGGTGGCTATAAGGTATTCTTGACTTCGGTGCCAGTAGAGTGAGAAAGAAGGCATGCCATATTCATTCACAGGAGAGCAGATCGACTACCACCACATACGAAAGCAAGTCAGCACGGAAGCGAGGAAGATGAGGAAAAGGCAGACATAAAGATAGTTTGAGGTTGAGTCCATGCACGAAGAATCTTAGAATTGCACCGGCTTAGATAGAGGACCAAGAAAGGTTGGAAGCCATAGGTAAAGGATCATTCTATCGATCAAGCAAAAGGGAACTCAAGGAGAGAATTCTTTCATTTAGGAGTTTACGACGGGCGAAGAGGAATGGTAGGAAATAAGCCGCAAGGCACTCGACCAATAGATTTACGAGAGAAGTGAATCGCTTTAAACCAACCGGTAGTGGACGAAAGACGACATATAATCCTCTTCCCAGGTTCTGCTTAGAGTTTTCGTGTATTAGCAAGGGAAAGCAAGCGCTATCAGGAGCCTGAAAGCCATTCTGAAGTTGGGCTGAGGAAGATCTCCTCCACCTAGTTTTGATGGGTAAATGGTTGAATCTTTCCTTAATCGGGCTGGTAGTCAAGTCGCTGACTTTGAAAATGGAGTGCATTGACTTTCACAATTGAAGGCTTCTAATTGGCCAAGGTCAGGGTGACCTTAGTAGCGGAGTAAGACTCGGAAGTGGTCTCACTACCAGTTGTGGATGTGCTGATAGATCGAAGAGACCTCACCCAGTCTATAATAAGGTTGGTTGACCGCCCTATGCCGAATTTGAGCTCGTGGGAACCTTACCAGATATTGAGATAGTCCTCGGAGGATGAGTCACTTTGTCCTTCATTAGGTAAGGAAGGGAGATTTTCTAAGAGCCTTTTAAGATCTTCAAATAGCCTTTCAAGGAAGATGGGCCCCTTCTATCAGTAAAGGCCGGAGAAGAGAAAAGGAAAATTCTTTCATTTGGACTTTCGAGTGAGAGATTAAGCTGTGATGGCGCTATCTCACCTTAGTTCCTAAGATTAGAAGTCGGACATGGTCTTCCGTCTCCTACTTTCGTTCAAAAGGACAAGTTGACTACTGTAAAGCTCAGTTTGGACACATTCCTTTCTCCCTTACGTGTCAACTCTTTCATAAGAAGGTCAGTCCAAGAGTACCTTTCTAGAGTTCAGCTTTCGACTAAATTAGTGATCGAATCGACAAGGCAAGAATCCCTTGCAAGCTCTGGATTACATAGGATTCTCTTTTCTTTGATCAAATTGAGTGACAATTGGTAGCGGATCGGCTCATCTATCCGCTGCTCCAAGGGCTAGACGGTAGGCTAGTTCCACCCACGAGGGAGACTGTCTTAGCCTGCTTACCAACTGGGAGAAGTGGGCCATCAAATTAAAGAAAGAACCTCTCTTGCGGAAATAGATGCAAAGACCGGAAGAAGGGAAGGAGCTTATCAAAAAGCCAATGTCTGAAGGTTTTAGCTGCTTGCCCTTAGTGGGCAGACCGTAAAAGAAAAGCTAGCATAGCAATGGAAGAACTCCATTCACTATCTATTCTAAAAAAAGGTCTCTCATATCCTTCTGTCTAATGTCTATCAAATTCCACCACCTTTCCATTGGTGCTAATTCAAGAACCTTCATCTTTTTAATTGAAGATGTTCTGAATTCCCGCTTGGTAGAAAATGCCTCATAACGTAAGGGACGGTACTCCGGGCCATGGAAGGCGGACTTTGATGATTATCCATTAAGCGGGGGGAAGATGATGCCCCAATGAAAGAACGGACTAAGAAGGTCAGCTACCCAACCAATCTTCATACTCAGGGAAGGAGAACTGGATAGCCTCGACTAGAATCTATGGAATGAAAGTCTTTCAATCCGGGTCGCCTAGAATCACATCAGTATGTCCGATCTTGATCTTTAGGGCTGAAAGCAAGCCATCTACTCTCTCCCAAGTCCGTCTTGGGATCATAAGGCCTCCTTCCTTTGTGACAAATCAACCTTTGGAAGGGTGCTACCATCTTTCTTGGCCTGCCTAGAAAGACTCTTTGAGGGGCATACTGCAACAAAGAACCTATAAAGAATTGGAATATTTTTTGATGGAGAGGACTTCCTAAACATGTAATCATCAGAGGACGAGCATCTTGATTTTTGAAATTGATGAGGGAAGCCAAAGGAGAGCAATTACCATAATCTGGGAAGTCACCTTGAACTCTCAACCTAAAACCTTTTTCAGAATCTTTCCGATTAGGATGCTCAGTTCATTGAATGAAATCCTCCGGAACTCGCTCATCAACAAGATTTGGTAGAGTCAGAGGCAAAAGGATTCGTTTTTGCAGGCTGGAAACTCAAGGAATGGGGATTGCTTACTTATATATAGCCTCATCAATGAATATAATATCCTGCGGTTAAGTACTTTGCATGCTATTCTTTATTTGAAGGCACGAAGACAGACAGAGGAAAGAGAGCAGACTGAAAGCAAGAAGAAGAAGGCATCCAATCCGGATATGAAAATGGGATAATTGCGAAATAAGTTCCTTCTCTGTGCTGCTCTATAATTCTTCCTTTGCTTACCAATAGCTGCTCGACAGGATACCTACGATAGAACCTTGCGCCTCGTCTTACTTTCTAGATGCTACGTATTTTTCTCACTTTGCTCGTGAAAACTACTACTACTATACCATTACCATTCAGCAAAAAGTACTGATTTGACTTCAATCCTTAGGTGTAGGAAGGCCTAGGCCCATCATGCTATGCTACTTTCGCTCCCATTTTGAGTACGAAGATCCGGATCCATCTATTATGGATCTAAGGGCTCCCGGGAAAGGAATGAGATTGACGATTCTGATTCCCCCGATCGGTCCTTTCAACATCCCTTAAGACAGCATGATCCGTTTTCACTTGAATGCCCCCATAACCTGTCTAGCTGCAGGAACTGGAAGAAAAAGAAGGCTTCGTTCGGCTAGTGATCCCTTCTACTCATAGTCAAACTGCACTTAAGCCTAGACCACCGACCGGAAAAACTTTGATGCCCGAGGAGGGATGTGTCGATGGAATCTTAGGATTTGAAGTCACAAAGAAGGAGTAGAGACATCTTTCTTGCTCTGCTACTGCTCTTCGACGGTTTTTTATTCTAAAAGAATCCATTGCTACTAAAGCCCACTTCTTTCCATGGGTCGGAGCCGTGGGGGACCTAGACTTAACCAAAAGGGAGGGAGCCGGTAAGGAAATGGCCAAAGGCTGATTTGTCGCTAAAGAACTTGGCCGAGGGAGAGAGATTGGGAGTACGAGGAGATCCCAAGGAGTAAAGCCCTCTTTTTGAGTATTCATCTGACCATTCAGGCGGCTATTGAGAAAGAGCAAAAAACTGCCTTAGAGACAGATAGAATCGTAGTTGGTTCTTCCGAGGAGGGGGAGAAAATAAGGAATAGCGCGCGAACTCCTCTTACCGCTATACCGAAAAGGAATTGATGTTCATCACCAGTATTGATCTTCTTTTCCTTCGAAAGATCCATCTCAATTGGAATCCCCGATCTCACATCCACAGCAGAAAGTTAACGAGGGCATTTTGAAGCACAAAAGCTCTGGAAAGGTGCATTTTTTCTGTCCCAGATATGGGAAAGTTCTCTCTTTCGTATTCTCTTCCAACCCTTATTTTGCCTACGCTAGGTTGAATCTTTGTCTTCTGATTCTTAGGCAGACGAATGCCTTGCTTTCCTCGCTGTCTAAGAAAAAGAGAAAGATGGGGCTTAATAGAACTTCGATCTTAGGACAGGTCGTCATGGGCGAGTGCCAAGTCAAGGCAAAAATGAGAATTAGGCAGACAAGCCGGAGGGCGAAAGCCAGAATGAGGTAAACCTCAACTATATTATATGATCGAGAAAATCCTTGTCCAAGGGCTGATCAATGCCCTTCTTCTTTCCTTCTTTCTTAGTTTCGATCTTATGATTGAACATAGGAAGAGAGAAATTGAGCTCTCGGCTTTCCGGCTTCCAATAGTGTATAGTAACCGAATTCTCCTTAGAAGCTCCCTTTCCAATCCTATACCCCGGGGCAAGAGGTTGGTCCCTGGTTCCGTTAGATGGAGGCGAGAAGGGAGCTTTTACCTTTCGTCAGTCGTTGACTGGAGCAGCCTTCCCTTTATCCTTCGGCTAAAGATGACTTGACTTGAACTCACTTGAGTTGAAGAGGTCTTCTCCGCATCCATATTAGTTTATGAGCGAAAGGAGGGAATGAAAGATAGGCTGCTGCCTTCCTAGACCTTGCTGCTGTTGATAACAGATGGGAGTCCCTCAAAGAAGACTTGTCTATGAATCAAGACTTCCCTTTGCTATCTTATGCTTCAGTCACTCCTGAGATAGGCACGCCTTTACACCGTCGAGGCGAGGGAGATCAGCAACTAGACTTTCGTCTACTATTAATAAGGCCAGGATTGTCCGTATCTGAGAACGATTCCCCCCAGTTTGCAGTAAGAATAGGGAAAGCTAAAGCCTTCTATTTGAGATTCCATCTTCTCAGTCCTTTCTCCAGAAATCCACATCGATAGATAGATAGAAGATGCGCGGGGCAATAGAGTCCATCTCGAGCGACCGGAATAACTTCATTGGGCAGTACTTGGGGCAGATAGAAACGAACTAAAGAGGGAAAGAAGTACCATAGAAAGAGGGAACCCCCTGACTGAGTTCAAGTAAAGTGAACGATAGAAAGAAGCAAGGCAGCTAGAGTGCTTGCTAGAGCAGAGTGGAGACCTATAGTTATGCCGAAGCAGTGTCTTAGTCTCCCGTCAAAGTGTCTGCTTCCGTCATACCACGATAGAATAGATTGAGGCAAATAAAGAGAGTCCTTAAAAAAAGGGAATTCCCTTGAGACTGCCTTTCTCAGATAAGGTCCTGCTCTATCACCATCCCTGGGAAATCTCCTACTGGAAAGATTCCCTTTCTTTATAGCCCTTTCATATGTAGTTTTCGCTTTCAAATAGTTGGACCACTCGGGAAATCCACCCATTCGTATTCTCCAGACTGAGACCTTTGAGCAGAACTTTCTGACGGGAGAGGGCATTTCCAAAAGCCTTTTAGCGCCGGCAGAAGTAGGTAATTAGGAACTTCAGTAGGGACTTCAACTACTTCCTTGGGGGCTACTAATGCCACTCTTGGGCGAGATAGAAAGAGTTCTGTCTCCTAGCAGTCACACAAAGAGGGGGCTTTCTCGAGCTACTTTGCCCTATCCTAACTGCTCCTACTCTGACAAGGGCCTTCCTTCACTTCGACGAAGAAAGCGACGCATGCTTTACTATAATAATCTAATATAAGAAGGAGTTCCTACACGATTGGGTCGAACTGCTTGCGTGGGATTGTGGGCGGCTGCTATCTTCGATGCCCCTATTGAATTGATGAGATTCAAGGTCTGAACTTGAGGAAATGCCTTAACGGAGGATTTGCTGAGACTAAAGAGTTAGCTGACGGAAGAGTTGCTCCTAGAAGAATGGAAATAGGCGCCCTTAAAGAGAGGGGAGAAAGAAATCTTTCTCAGTCTAGAGGGTTCGATGCCTAAACTCACGAAGGCCTAGCTTTCCTTCCTTCTTTTGCTCGCACGTCTGGAAAGATATCTGCAAAGGTCTAGAAAGAAGTGTTGAAAGCAGCGGGTGAGAATTGGCAATGGTCTCTCAACCAACATATGGAATGACTCTTGGGTGGACTCATATCCCCTGCTGGAAGGAAGTCGAAATTGATGAGCAAGAACGTAGTCGATGTATATAGGGGAATGCTTACCGATGTAAAGCAGTCTCGACTTCAATATGGAAGAAGGCATCAAAGGAGCTAAAAAGTAAAGCAAGTGAGAATAAGGTTTCAGCCCTCTATTTCGACTAGAAAGATCTATAGTCGGGCTCCATCATAAAAGAAAAAACCTGTGCCCTTAGTTGTAGCACCACGGTGGTAAGAGCGTCAATGACAGACGGTTAGAGTAGAACTATTCGTATGGATCTCGTAGTGACTACTCTTTTTCTCTATGTAATAGAGAGAATAATGACAATCTTTTTCGGGTGACTAACCTGCTACCTTTTCCCGCCCACAAGCCTTGCTGACGCACGCCCCAGACAGAATCCCGCCTCCCTCGTCCATACAGATTGTCATAGCTTTCCTGATCCTTGGCTTAGATAAATGAAGCTGCAAATGTTGAAGATCAAGCTCATAGAAGAAGGACTTGGGAGGTAATCAGCTCCTTGGAGGAAACTTTGGAGCTCTCTCCTAATGTTCTTTAGAAGAGTGCCAGTAGGAGTGATAGACTGATCAAAGAAGGCTGTCTTTCTAAACTTCCACAACTCCCAAAGAATAAGAGAAGGCAGAAGAAGAATGTGAGGACTAAGCCTGGGGCTAGAGATCGACCAAGCCAAAGAGGTTCTGGCTAGAATTATAGACTAAGCCAATAATGAAGGCACTTAGCAAGCTTAGGGTCTAAGAACTTGATCTTCTTCCAAATCCCTGACATCTCTATATCGCTCTTTGTCCTTCGCTTGCTTACGAACGAAGGACGGCTTATTCTCTTTTCTTCGTCTTCGACCATGAAAGAAGGCATAGCCTTTCTCAAGGTTAATCTGAAGGAGGATGATCATCATCGCCAGAATCAGATTTTATTCAAAGACGACGATCTAGAGCTATCCCTTTTGCTTTTTCGCTTAGATTCTGTCCAGAGCTGCTAGGTGAACTCGAAGGTCCTGTGGCTGAGATTCTGTCAGCTTCCTTCTTAGGTTGAGATATGAAAGCAGCTTCTTAATTACAAATCTAGTGAAGTGAAATCAAGAAAGAAGTTTAGTCTTAACTCTCTTTCAAACTGCCTACAAGCCGTCTAAAAAGCAAAGCGCTTTAAGTAGATCGCTGAATCAAGTTCAAATGGCTCTGAACTCAATGATTGCAAGTCCAAGTCCAAGGCTCTTCAATGAAAGTCTGCCTTTTCAAAGAAGGGCATGAAGCTCTGGGATCGAAGTCTGGCTTTTCGGCTAGCAAACTCTTCGCTTTGGAATTCCTAGCCTGATGCTTTCTAGTGGCATAGAAAATCTCTTTTAGATCTCGAATCTACTGCTGGAAGGAGTCAACAGTCAGATCAATGTCGGCCGCTCTTGCCTTAGCTTAGGATGAGTTCATAGGCAGAGTAGAGCTTAGGTAGTCAGAGTGAACAAGATCCGATGTTCCAGATCCAGATCGGCTCCTAGTCTTTGCTTAACTAGTCCTTCCTTCGGTCTACCTACTCTTTGCAAGAAAAAAAGTTTAGCACTTATGCTTAAGGCTCTCTAAGACCATAGCGAAGAAAAGGATTGAGCGCGGAACTCCCAGTAAGAAAGAAGAAAGCAGATCAATGGTGTATACAAAAGGGCTATCTCCGGCTACTTGTCAAGAGAACTTCATCCCATTCAAACTGCAGTCCCTGATAGTAAAGGAAGAAGACATTGCAAGTGGCCTTCGATTCGTCCCTTCATGCAAGTCAGATCATGGTCAATGGTCGTCATGGACAAAATCGATCTTAGAGCACGCCATTCATCCAAAAGGGGAAAGAAGCTGAAAAAGATGGACTTATCAAAAGGCATCCGACTTGCCATGACCAATCGTCGAAGTAATAAGAGATTACTGCTTTCTCGGGCCGAGGAAGCCTTATACCCGTAGATTCGTCACGGCTTTCGGAGAGATCACTTTCACTGTGGAAGATGCATTCATGCTTGGAAGATTAGCAAGAGAGGTTGAGTCTGCCCATTGTGGAAGATATGAGAGATGAAGAAGGTTATTAGCGGAAGCAACTGAAGTCAATGTACTAGAATCAATGCCAAGAAAGGGGAAGAAATGGCCTTGAAGCTGCTATTTATTGAAGTAGAGCGTAGTGGTCTTCAAAATATCCCTCTGGAATTAGGCTTGAGATCGGATGCGAAGAATCAGTCGAAGGAGCTTAGAGCCTTATTAAGGGCACAGGCTTTTATCCTACAGACAGGATAGTCTTTCTGCCTTTTGCCCCCTCGGGACTAAGAAGAATGGTTGAGTCAATTAGCAAGTCAGAATCAGAAAAAGAAGAATTGAATGCAAATCCAAGAATCAAGTCAAAGAATTCCAGAAGGCCAAGTCTAAGGGAAGGAGATCTTGAAAGGAAGACTTTGTCCCAGTACCACGGAGCCTAACTAGATGTCCATAGCTCATGCCCAGCTCGAGGGAAATTCCCCTTTGGATCCCTTTAATAAGAAGAAGGGCCCATTGGACTTCTTTCCTTCCTTGTCCCTGAATCGCCATTCGATTGGTCTTCTGTCTAATCTCGCTCTTTTAGCTAGTCTTTCCTTGGCACGAAGGACATGAGAATCAATGGTTGGGAAGGAACTTCCGGCCTTCGAGAATTCCTTCTTAACAAGAAAAGAAGAGGCTAGGAGACCGCAAGAAAACTAAGGTTCCAAAAAGCTTGTTGGACAGGGGTGATTGCTCATTTCGGTCTCTAAACGGTAGTTTTTTAGCCTAATCCTTCAATGAGGGCTGAGGTCGGAAGAAGAAGAATCGGCGAATGCCTGTTCACTTCCAAGATAGGATTTCACGTCTACAGCGGATTCGGGATCCTATATTTTTGAATTGACTCATAGTTATGCATCCCTCGGTTCTCACATCAAGATCTGGACCCTGGATCAAAAGAAAGAAAAAGGTCATGATTCGGAAGATAGTCAATCTCTCCTTACTTGACTGACGAAAGCTCTTTCTTTGCAAGTGGCAAGCAAGCTATGGTTCTATGCTTAGAGGGAAGGAATAAGGCAAAGATTAGTCTATGCAGTCTATAATAGCTGTCTGTATAGCATGGATAGCCAGTCTGCTATGCGTCTGACTATCCTTATATAATCTAGGGCCAAGCCTGCCAAGTAGCTCCCATAAGCTATTAGACTAGCTCCTCTATCTAAGGTAAGCAGAAATCGTCCAATACCCCTCATTCCACCAATGGAGATAGCAAGGAAATAGAAGAAGTCATCTTCTACGCGGGCTCGAAGCTTTGGCATGAAGTAGGCGTGGGAGGCATTCAATAAGCATGGCATTGAACTAAATCCGCAGCTATTGGTCTAGAACGGCAGTTTTCAAGATCTGCAGTGAAGTGCAATATCCACTGTCCTTCCTATCTTTAGCTGGATTCTAAGCTGTCAAGGAAGTTCAGCCTTAGGGCGGATAGGATTGAATCCTCTTTTACCGAAGAAAAGAGAGGGCAAAGGACTGTCCTGTCTTCTATTTCCAACTCTAAAAAGGTATTACAATACTTCCTTGAAGTAGAGCTTCTATCCTCCATCTCCGCCCGAGTGCCTTACTGACTTTTGAAAGCAGACATCTGGCCATTCAATCGGAATGGAGATTTCGTCAGGTATACTCAATTCAAAGATATAGCACTAGCTAGTAAAAGAGGAATCCATCAATCACGCACGATCCAGTAAATAGAGTACAAGAGTTGCTCACACCCGGCTGTCTCTGTCCAAAGATATTGAATTGAATCAATCTCCAATCTCTGCTCTTTCAAATCGCTCTGTCCAGGTTGGGATTTTGTCTGTCTACCAACTCCATTCCTCAGCAAAGCAAGCCAATCCGCGCGGGAAAGCCATAAAGGAGAGGGGTATACTCCAGTAATTTCGGTTAGTTACTTTCGTTCTTGCCTTTCGTCTAAGTAGCTCACCAGTGGAGAGAAAGTACAATAGTAAATAGCTCACACTTCAGGAAGCGAACAAGCCTATTTCCCGCTACAGGATCGGCCCATAGCTAAAAAAAAGAAGAAGAAAGAATACTATAATGAATTTCGTCATAGTTAACTCCTTTCCTTCTCCAGAGAGGGATGAAGAAGTTCAGGACTCTTCTTCCGAATCGAATGAATCCGGTAGAGCGAATAGGCATGGGCGAAGGTCTGGTGGGATAGGTTCTACTATTGATCATGCTCGATAAGAGGAAGGATGATAGAATCTCTAAACTGAAGTGTAGCGGCTAATGAGCTTGAGGCTTTTAACCTCTGAGAGCAGAGTCGATGAGTAAGGGCTTCGGAAAGAGCTTTTCAAACTTATGAAGGGTCGGGCTACGTACATGATAAGAAGGAAAGAGCCTTTTAAGCAAGGATCATGTTAATGGTTTTCGTTTTGTTTTAGTCCTGATCAATACATTAGTAGTTTGCCCACCCGGAAAGGAGAAAATGGCACGATAGAATTCCGCTTAGGCTCTTGTCGGTGCAAAGTGAAGGATTTCTTTAGTTGCCGAGGGAAAGCAAGAAGAAAAGCAGAGATCATAGTCCCCTCGTTCATCTAGAAAGGGAGTTGTGAACTGTGAAAGTGAATGCCCGATCTCACCGAAGAGAAAGGTCGGACGAGAATAAGCTAGTCGTAACTAAGGAGTTCTGAGTGAATGGATTGGATTGATTACCGAGTTGAAAGCAGGGTGAACCGCCTTCACCCCAAGAATTGCTTTTCTTTCAGAGGTTCTTGAATGAGCTTCAAATGCGCCTTTTCTGCTTGAAGAAAAAAGCAGTACGAAGGGTCTTCAGCAATCATATCGTTCCTTCTTTCTGAGGAGAAAAGCTATAGAAAGGAGAGGCGCTAAAAGTGGCTCAACCACCTAACTAAAGAGGAGCACCCCGCCGCTCAACTAATAAGGTTCAGCTCCGGAAGAGCAATATCCTTCTCAGCTCGTTGAAGAGAGACGGCGCATTCTACGCATTCATTCTCAAGGATCAGTCTGCTGATGAAAAGCAGATAAGATCTTCACTCACTTGGGCTTGGCAGCATGAACTAATTCTTTCTCGGCGTGACATTGGCGTGTGGATTCGAAATCCCGTAGAAAGAAGATATCTAAAAATCATGTATAAGAAGAGGGACTTTGGAGTTGAGTAGTCGCAGTGCGGGAGGCTAGAATTCTCCTATAAGTCTACTAGGGAAGCGAACTATTAGAAGCTTGTTTCGGGAGATATAAGAAGTCAAGCTAGCTATATGCTTAACACATGCAAGGGGAAGCTTTCTTCAGGTCAGAAATAGAGAGTTCAAGCCTATACATACTGGAGCGGATCATGGCTTGAACAGCTAAGGTAAGAGAGAGAGAAGGTAGCGCCCACAAGAGCTTAATAGAAGAACCAGGGTCAATACGAATCTTAGTCTAAAAGAGATCTTCTCCAATCTAACTAAAGGCATTTCGCTGAGGAAATGCAATCTCAGGAAAGCACTATTTCAGACGGAATTCTCGACTCGAGGGGACATAGGAGATCGTTGAGAGACAGCGTATGCTTTGAGCCTTGTAGCGATTCCATAATAGAGGAGGTTTGAAAGCACAAGTCCTTGTTTGCCTAGTCCTTTCTGGCGTCGGTGGAGGGGAAAAGAGAGATTCTCGGCGTCGATGGTTGGATTTATATCGTCAACAATTCTATGTTTTTGATTGATCCATGTCTCTTGGATCTTTGATCAGAGGCTGTCTTGCGTCTTAAATAAGATCATGAATCAAGGCAAGATCTCCGTCTTGATCCATCTTTCTTTGCTGATAGGTTGTCTCCTTTATGGCTTCGAATGGTACCCGATATCTCTATCAATCAGACTCTTTTCCGAGTTTTGTTTTGATCCGCTGGATACAATTGCTTGGTCTTAAATGTGGATCCTACTTCTTTCCAATTCCATTTCCGATTGGAAACCTACACGAACTCGACCGAGACCCCTCAACCTAGAAATAATGAGAGGAGGACTACTCGCTCCATGCAGAGAGCATGAAGGCGCTAATACGCTCCCGAAAGTTCGTTGAAGGTGGGGGCTCCTTCCTTGTCTATTCAAGGATCCCTTCCTTATTTATACTCTTCTTACGAAGTTCAATCACCTCTTTACCCGTCCTGTCCTTAGGAAGAAGAAGCTAACTCCACACGCTCACGAAGGACTGCCTTTGGGCTTTTCCCTTCCTATATTAAGCGTCAAGCATTTACTATAGGCGTCAAGTCTTCTTATTAAACGTTACGTCTTTTAGCAGAAGGAGGGGCCTAAGAAAGAAAAAGGTAATGAACTACTATGCCAAAAGGGTCAAGCAAGAAGACTGAGTCCTTTCCCTAGCAAGCCTAGTCTCTATTCTGACTAGATAAGGTGAATCGCTCTAGTGAATGACTCTATGGCAAGCATTAGTCAGCATTTCCCCGGCACTTTACGCGACGCATTCGAAAGCGGCTTAGGCTCCCTATACTACTTCTGGACTGACCTTTAGCATTACGTGACTTGACCTTCAACTCTACCGTACGGGCTTCCTACCGTCCTAGCCTACCTCCCAAAAAGAATTCCTGTACTGCAGACACAACATCCTTCGAAATGATATCCCAACAAAAAAGTCCGCCATATTCCCTACTACAAGTACAAGGGGAAAAGAAGAAAGGCATTACTTTGAGAAATTAGTTGGCTTACTAAGAGGATAGATTCTGAATTACCTAGCCGGCTTCCTGATTCAATTACTTGATTGGGGCTAAACCTTCGATTTGAGATTAGTTACTCTTTCTCACGCTTGATTGCTTAAAGACCGAAATGCTACTCTTTACCCCTTGGACAGCTATCGAACTTCCTTCCTTTACTGGATAAGAGAAATTCCCTATACTATCTAAGGTCTCTTACTTAAGCTGCTTACTCCTTCTTTCCAACAGGCTTAGATGCTTCGTATAAGTTCCCGAAAGCGTGCAAAGATGCCCTCTTAGCTCAGAAATAGGGCATATACTCTAAGTTTGACTCAGATCTAAGCTTGGAACGACGATCTGGGAACAAGCTTCCTCCTCGCTTACCTGCTTAAAAGAGGTGGTGTGATGAAGATTGGCTCTGATGCGCATGAGTAAAGTAAGGTCAGTCCGGTCTTTTCTTCTACCTGGAGTCTGCTTTCTTGCTTGGTTACAAGTGTGATGCCCCGGGTCGATCGATAGTAGCAACTGTGAGTGCGCCCCATGGGCCTCTCACCAAGACATGGCTAGTAAAGAGGCATGGTAGGGGGAGCTCATCCAAAAAGCCAGAGTTCTCCATTGAGGAAGCGTAACATGAACTTACCCCTTTTGAGATCGTGCACTCGAGCTTTCAGCTCTCTTTCATACGCTAATGTCTTCTTCTTCTCTTAGTGGCCGATGAAAGCACTTAATAAATCCCCACTTCTATAGCTATCCTTCTGCTTTCTCGTGTGCTGGCTAGCCTTCTTGTGCCCTTGAGAGGTCGGCAGTTGCATACCTTACTAAGCGAAAGCAAGGGGACTCCTAGAAAAGATGACCCAGGGACCTTAGGCCCTCTCTAGTGCTACCTATAAGTCCATTTGGAGCTCTTGACTAAGCAAGTCACTAAAGGAGCTTCACACTCCTAAGCTTTGGATAGGAAGGTTAATGCTCTTTTCCGAGCTCTAACGTGCACCTGCCCTAAAGCTGTAAGCGGGCTTTAGTCAAGTAAAGCAGAAGGCGAAAGCTGCGGTTTATTCGCTCTGAATCTACACTGCTTTTTATAGAAAAAAAGAGCATCTCGTCTGCGTACCGTACATATCGTACATTCTTTTCCCTTTCTATAAAGAAAGAAATTTGAACATCCAGTTTATGAAAGAAAATATTCATAAGGACAGGGGAGACCGGACACCCCTATTGAAGGGGTATTCCTTTCGTTTGGAATGAGTAATCCTCACTCTTTTTGTCTTGTCACAAATACGAGATTCGTAGAAAGGCAATAATAAGATTGAAAATATTAGAATTCTCCTCGCTTAAGCAGGATTGAATTTCGTTGATTAGTAATTTATGATCAATGGTATCAAAGCAAGCAAGGACATCGGACTTAATCAGTCTATCGACAGAGCCCCATTCCTGCACTTGAAGAAAGAAGGAAATAGAACCTCGACCCAGTTTAAACCCGTGTGATTTTGGGACGAAACTTTCTTCAAAAACGAGATTCAGTAAATGAGCAAGTGCATCCATCACAAGGAGATCTACCTTCTTAGGTTGGGTAATGGGGCGCTCCAGCTTTCTTAGGTTTTGGAATCCAAGAACGACGCATAAAACTGAATTGATAAGTAGAGTTTGCAAGACGTTTTTTGATTGAAGATAGTTCGCCTTTCGAATGTATTTTCTGATCCAGTACGTTATGATCCCATAATTTCTCAATTATAATAAGAAGTTGATTCATCAACTTCCCCGAACCCTCACCACGGACCCTCTCACGAATAAGAGAATACAGTGAAGATGGAGTAGTAGCCATAGATAGTGTAAACTCTATTTTCTTTATATTGTAAGCACTGTGAACTATCTGCTTCAAAAAGAAAGATAGTTGGCAAGTCTATTTACTTGGCTACGAAAGCCGGCTATTCGCTATTCTTTGCATCGAGAAATTCAAATCTTAACAGTTAGGCTGTCGCACCTCTTGCTTCCTTGACTGATGTTGGTGGCTTTCCGCTTTTAGCTGATACGAAACCTCTGAAGTTAGCAAGACCGGATTTTTCACATGCAGTTGTTGTGGTAAGAAGAGATATCCTTCCTACAAAAGCATACTACTTTCAAAACTGTCAGGGCTTTTTAACTACCAATGCTTTATTCCAATGCCGCATATCTCTTTAACTGCAGCTGCGGGAAGTTAGCACTTTCCTTGGATCTCCCACTTGAAGTTCGGGATTCGCTATCGCTTTAGACAAAGGCTTAAGTCGAAGAAGGAGTTAACCATTAGAACGAAGGGCTTACACGAGACCTAGTAGACGGAACGAAGGTACGATACCAACGGGAGAGGAAGAAGAGGGTACGTAGGTAAGGGGACAGAGGTGGGACAGAAACTACAACGAGTTCGGCTTGCTAGCTTAAAGGGGCCTAGCTGACCGGTACGGAAAGAAAGACGCTATCATCTATGGCTCGAAGTGAATGATATCTGATTGAACTTCTGCTTCCGCATCAGCCGCTACGCACCTTTACGCTTCCTCCTTTTCTCCATGTGGATTCTGAAACGGAAACCTTCAAAGCCACCTTTCCGGTCGAATCAGGTTCAGTGCTAATCTCCTAGTACTAATCTGTTCACTGATTACCAGTGTTATCACCTTAAGGAGTTTTGCATGAGCTCATGCTTTGCTTTCTGGATTGAATCATCTCTCCTACTTTCAGGTTTGTATCACATTGAAATCAATACCTATTCTATACTAACTACTTGAACTAGACTCTAAAGCTTCACTCAAGTAAACTAGTATAGCTTTCTCATAAACTACCTATCTAATTAGCAACTACGAATCAATTGAATTAGATTGTAAGCTAGACTCATGAAAGTAGTCTCAATCAGTACTAGGTTTTTCTATCTTCCTAATCCTAATCCTGTAGCTAAAGCTGTAGCTAGAGAAGAGATTGGAGAGAATGAGATTGCTGTGGCACCGGGCGATGATTGAGCAAGGGGAATGAATGCCAAAGCCTAAAGCACCAAAGGGGATTAAGACTTTGACTTTGACACAGCGGATACCTCTTTTATAACGTTATAAGACTTCTTTCAACAATGAAATCCATTCCATCCACTACCTGGTCTTGAGTGGAATAGATCGCGCCACTGAAATCCTTTGGAGCTTAAATAATCATGCGTTGTATCATCATCTGAAAGACATTGAGGGGTCTCAGCCCTTTGACTATAGGCTCTCCTCACGAACAATTCTGATGGATCCCTATCTAAAAGAAGGCCCTCCCGTGGGGGAGAAAGTCGGGGTGTGAAAGAAGCGGCGGAAATAGCTGCTGCAGACGGGGGCAAGAGAGAACGGGCACCCAAAGCAGGTGTCTGTAATACCTAAGACTTTTAAGTATCTATCTAGAACACTCTTTATTCAACCAAAGAAAGATGGAAAGAAGTAAAAGAAAGAGAGTGGAGTATAGCCCAAGTAATGGTGGTATAACAAGGTCTATCTGAGCTAGCCCGGGGGACAGCAATTGCACTCAATTCGCTTCTAGCTGAAGCTGGATCCCTAAGATCGCTAGGGAAAGATTTAGAATACGGTTCAAGAAGAAAAATAAGGAGTAGTAGGTGCTTGGCCGCTCTCAGGTCGAAAACAGATAAGGGGTTAACGAGGTCATTTTCACTAGATTTGCAAGATCCGCGATTCGAGAAGAAAAGTCTGGAAGCTTTCATTTACGTCCAAACTATAGCAGCTAACGAAGAAGTTCACCCTCACTTAAGTGTACCAATAGAAATTGACTACAATTCCTGCTTTCCCGGCCTTCCAAGGCTTGATTCCACTAGGGGTATGATCACTAGTTCCACTTGAATTGTAAATATGATGGATGCCATATCAGACGGCTAATACCAGCTTCATCAAAGCAAAGAGAGGTTTTCAGTAAAGAAAGTAGGCATTTCAGCTATTCTTGAAAAAGAAGATCAAGGCTTCGAAGTCGAAGTCTAGGAAGGTAGGCATCCAGCTGACTTTGGATTCGAGTCTGAAAGGTCTGCAGCGCCTGATCCAACTTAGAGGAATGGGTCGAATCGGGAAGTTGACTCCCCCTTTTTTGAGAGAGAAGAACAGCAAAGGCAGAAGGCGTGGGGAAAGGAAAGATTAAGATCAAGGTCTTTTTGGTAACCTAAGCCAGGCTTCCAAACGTAAACCAGGTACAAAACAGCTTTCCTTATCTTTCCCACCTTCTTAAACCCCTCCCTCATTCAAGGCAAGGAGAAAAGTACGAGCATTACTAATTCAAAGTCAAGTAAGGCCATTGGTATTCACCAGAACCGTAAGACTGAAGAAGGCTTCCTCCATTAGTTAGCGGGCGGAAGATCTAGCTGTTGAATTGGACAATAGAACTTTAGCGGATATGGACGCTCCGATCTATGGCGGAAGTGAGCTCAATTGTAGAGGTTTTTTTGCCCCAATCCAGGCCATCTATGAGTGACTTATAAGGCCCTATATGAATATGAATTAGGAAGAAGTCTTTCACATATCAATATGTCATGTACTAATCAATTCACAAGATAGCTATGCTGGAGAGTACTTGAGCCTCAGCAAAGCGGGACAATATGGAGATGAATTCGCCTTCTCTCTTTCCACAGAGAATGTTGCGGGCCTGCCGCCCCTATTGACTATGTACGTCAGCATAAGACAGGTTCCCCCGGATCGATTCACTGAGAAAATCTATTTGTATAAATCCATTCCATGAAAAAGAAAGGGGACTTTCTCCGCAGTGGTGAATTCTTCAGACTTTTTGTACTCTGATCGGACAGATAGTATCAGAAAGCAAGTAGCTCTCTTTTCACAGCTTACTCTTTCACTTACTAAAAAGGCTCGTGTCCGGACTCAATCTTCACACTATCCGCTGGTAGGCGGTTTGGCTAACTTCACCGATTTATTTCCTGGCCGAGATCCACTTATGTGTATCCGGTCCCTGATCTTCTTCCTTATTCTTATTCATATCACGCAAGGATTCAAGTCTCTCTTTGGGCAGTCGCATTTCCGACTACTTCCCTTGCCATTAGGCTACCATTAGGCTAATAGGGTAAGTCCGTTAGCTTAGCTTTAGCTGTAGGCTCCAGAGGTTCCAGTTTCAAAAGTAGAGGAAGCTTGTGGGGCATCATCTCCTTTATTGATATGAGTCTGGGCACGCAGCATTTTCTTATTAGAAAGAATTGTCCAATGTAGAGAAATTGCTTTCACCAGGATCTGTCGGTCTGCTAGTTTGCCGGAGGTGGTGAAAGGTGGGCTTCACCTTTTTCTCTAGCCTGGCGAGGCCACCCTACATCTTCTCAGGTATGGGGTGGAGGAGGAGAGCGGCTATGTTGGCTTCTTCTCTTCTTCTACTGGATTACTTGACTTACTGGAATTCATTCAAAAGCGGTAGAGGATTGGGAAGGTTACTAATCTTTCTTTCGAGTGCGGCTCTATGCAAAGGTTATTCATCTTTCCCTAGGGTGCTTAGGAATGAGAGATTCTTATGCCCTGCCTACATCTATTCATGCTTGGTCTTCTGAGAGTTAGGATGAAATGCGATCCATTCAAAGTCAGAGTTTGTACAAAATTCCTTCCTCACCAAGTAGTCTCGTTGGTCGTCACAAAGAAGACAGTCGAGCTAGGGGCGGCGAAGGGAACGAGATTTCCCGGCCTAGGACAGTTGGTTGATTGGATAAGAGGGGCGCGAAGGGAGTATATCAAAAAAGAAAGTAATAGGCAAAAATAGGGCTCAATTTGAGGACGGTCGCACTCGTCCCTTTACTTTTGAGGGGTGGGTTCAAATCATTCTATATGAGGAGCCAGTTGAGATTGAGATCTAAAAAAGTGGAGTCTTTCACTTAGAGAGTCTCCTCGGCTATAGGTCTTCCGGTCCGGCTTCCTAAAGCACTTGGTCCCCTTCTATGCGCATCTCGGATTCAACCTGCACATATCACTCTACTTTCTTTTCTTTCTGGGAGAGCCAATAGAGAACTCAAGGGTATCAACCCCTCGTTGAAAGAGTAAAAGCTCCTGACTAGCTTTAGAGCAAAGGGCAATTGGTACTCGCTATCGGTCACCGCATTGAACCTTCGTTAGGTAAGTTAGCGGCGTAATAAGCCGGCCTTTGAAGAAAGACCGTTCCATCTTCTTCGAAAGCGGTCCACTCCGGAAGTAGTGGTGGCAAATCTTTGGGATGGACTTACAAAAGAAAAGTCTTTCTTTTCACCGAAGCGGGGAACTCAGATTATCGGAAGAAGACTCACTCTTTTTCTCTATGATCCTTACCAACTATCCTAGCCATAGTTCTCTTAAGCCTTAGGAGATGGATGATGAAAGAAGTCAACTAGACCTTACACGAGTGCTACCAATCGTTACAGAAGGCGCCTCGCTGCACTAAGTCTAGAAGCCTGAGTTCGGGTATCACTGAACTGGGTCAACTTGAGCAAGAACTTCTTCGGATCAAAGAACTATCTTCCCTTTCGACAACAGCTAAATCGCGATGGCACTTGGCTTGAAAGAATGTCTTTCCCTGGAGCCAGGTAAGTTAAGTAAGGACGTTGCCGGGGGATTTCACTCAAAACGAATTGAAGCGGGGGTCGATCCCTTCTAGTAACCTAGCGCTTCCCCTATTTAGTGACTTCGCTACCTTTACAGAAGACCGAGATGGGCTACCTTCTTCAAGAATCCTACTAAACCACCAAGAGCGACTGCGGAGTAAGCTCCCTTCTCCTATCACGACAGTTTTCCAGTATCGGAAGTCATTCGTCTCATCTGACTCCGTTCAAGCTCTCACAAGAGGGAAGAATTCATAGAGCTGATGCGGACTGAAGCCGGGGACTCCTTTCTCTATGAAGCTCTTGGTTGATAGAACTCTGACGTTCTGTGGTTAGGAGGTAGATCTTGTGCGAGCTAATGAATTCAAGCCTATCCACACCTATCTCCATTGTCCGCCTAGTCTCAAGGGCTTAGGACTCAATCCTTTTTTGATTTGAGAGCTGCTAGAAAAGAAGAATCCCACCCTACTGGTGGAGGACTTGCTTCAAAAAGAGGGCAAAAGAAAGAGTGAGAGGACAGATTGGTTTACCGGCTGTCTACCCCTTGACCCTTAGCTATTGGAATGATACCAATTGGCACCTTCGCTACTAGTTGAATCAAAGCATTGGTATTGGTACCGTACTAGCTTTCAACCGCCCGTCTTCCTTCGCTTGCTCCTGGATTACCTATTTGAACTAGAGCGCTTCGCATCTTGATTGATTGACAGACTCTAAGATCTCTTTCCCTAGTCCTCTTTCTCGGTCTACTAAGACTCTTCCTTCTCTCAAGTCAATGGAAATCTCTCTTCGCTCATAATTTCCTTCTTTCTCTTTTTCCCCTGAATCTCTTTCTCTTATTTTCGAATCTTGTAAGAGAGTCTCAGTCTTTCATAGGCTCAATCCAGTAGTTAAAATCACATAATCGATGATGGATGAATTGAGAAAGAATATCTCCGTATAGGAGTTCTCACCTGAGATTAGAATGAATAAAGAAGGTTCCTGCCCTACATATCATTGATTAGGCGTAAGAGTATGATAATCAAAGAAATTACCTTCCCTTAACCATACGGAATCCTTACCTTCAGGACGAGGCGAGTAGGTTTCACCTTCTGAGCCTTAACCGATATTACATCAATCGAGCCAGGAAGCAAGCACGAAAGCAAGTAAGGGCTTTCAAAAAGCAATCATTTTCTTTTCAGATAGATTCCTTCTTGATCACTTCTGATAAAGAAAGTAGAACAAAGAATAATCGAGAGGTCTAAGAGCTTGGTTATCACATTTTTCACCTGAAACCGACCTATATGAAAGAAATAAAGCAAAAAAGAGTCCCGCCGGGAATGCCTGAATGGAAGGGAGTCCGGGAGAAAAGGAGTTCTAGATAGAAGAGCCACTATCGATTATCCAAGAGCTGCCCAAAAAGACCATACGAGGGAAGAAGGAAGGAGAAAGAAAAGCTTTTCTTTTTTTTTCCATTCCGGGAGAATGAATGCCACTCTACTATCAGGTATAAGGTGAGCAGCGGAAAGGGCAAAGAACGTAGCCTATTCATAAGAATATTATATCGAAAAGAAAGAAAACTGTCTATCTCCCATAGGTGAAAAAGACGGTGATGACTTTTTCACTAGGTAAGCAAGCTAAACTTCTCCTTTTTAGCTAAGATCGGTTCGAGATCATTTATTGGGATTCAAAAGAGAGAGAAGGTTGCTTTAGTGTACCACACGAAGAAAGTCCAACGGATCTTCCCGGGCTGGCCTAGACTAAAAAAGGCCAATTGCACCAAAACCTAGAGAGAAAAGGGAATAGGATGAAATACTGAACAGGACTTATTTGAGAAGGGGAATCCTTCCTGCATAAGAAAAGAACTTACTAGTCCAGGACTTCACTCTACTAGTGATTCTCTCCACCAAATGCTTATAGTCAGTGGTAGTGAGCTTGGTTGTAATAAGTGGAAGTCCCAGGTACTTGATAGGTACCTGACCTTTCGAAAATCCACCATTTCACGAATTGATTGTGGATCTCTAACTTCATCAATCACAGCAAGGAAAATCTGACTCTTACTTTTCTTAGGATGCAGACCAGACAAAGCGTCAAAGAAATCCAAAGCTTCTTTAAGGACAGCTGCTGAGTAAAGATAAGCATGGCAAAAGAATATGAAATCATTAGCAAAGCAGAAGTGCACCGCCTTAGTAGCTTGACCTCTCCAATGAGACTTGAACCCAGGATGACTTTGAACCTTTCTCTGAATAATCATTGCCAGGACTTCCATAGCTATCACAAAAAGAGCGGGCGGGCTCACATCCTTACTTACTTGACTTTAATCAATCAAAGACTATTGCAGCTACTCATTGAAGGTAAGCCGCAAGCCAAGCTAGTAGAATGCCTCGGATCAAGCTTCTACGTCTAAATGGTCGAGTCAATCTTTTGCATTAGGAAGAAGTGCCGCCTTCCACTCTGATAGGTGTGCTTTAGCCCTCACTAAGTTTCAGTAAGCAATTCTCTATTAGGAAGAGAGGAAGGTGAAAGAGATAGGAGGAATCGAGAGTTGTTCTATTGCATGCTTAGGAGAATCCGCCCTATGCCTTCGCGTCTAGCTCAATCACTCAATCAAGGCTTCTTCTGATCAGCGATCATGATACGCTCTTAGCTTAGTCTAGCCTGAAAGCGATTGTTCAGACACTCAGCGATCGAAAGTCTCTCTTTAGCCCGTGGTACAAAGGCCTGATTGTAGCCTGTCTTCGAGATCAGACACAAGCACAGGATTGGTTCGAAAGAGTAAGTTCAAGCGACCAAAGTCAGTCAAGTCAGTTCGGGAAAGAAAGTTGCTTATGGTTGCCTTTCTCCTTTGCTATAGTTCCAGCTAAGAGTCGAAAAGAGAGCTCGAGACAAGCAATTTGAGCTTTGAGATGAGATTAGGGCCAAGCCAAAACGACTTTTAGCCTAAGAGAAATGCTGGGACTTGCAAGAGCTCATCCAGAAGCAGTAAGATCATAGAAGAGCCGGAGTCTTCCAAGAAGAGAAAGAGAATGATTCGATCTCCATTTCGGGCCTATGGCATTTCTTTCTCTATAGTACTGAGGATAGAAGGGGAAGGGAAATCTATCAAGCTTTTTGGCTCGCAATAAAAAAGCCTTGGTCCTAGAAAGTACTAGTCCTATCTATCCACCTCTCCAGACACAATATCTTGAGTACCTATGATGGTGACCACATCTGCTAGCATGTGATGTTTGGACATAGAATCGAGTCCTTGTGAATGGGCAGAGCCAGGTGCTCTTATTTTACGACGGTAGGGACGATTGCTTCCATTACTGACCAGAAAGACACCAAATTCTCCTTTAGGTGCTTCAACTGCGGTATAGGTAGAAGAAGGTGGTACGGAAAAACCTTCTGTATAAGGTTCGAAATGGTGAATTGAGGTAGAGTAGACCGATGATCCTGTAGTCATTTGGCCGGCTATTGAAAGAAAAAGCTTGCATCTGCTCCCCCTATTATATAACCGGTCCCATCTCTCTCCAAACCTCACGTGATAGTTTCCCATCATAAGGCTTTCTATCTCTAGATTAAGCCATTACCAAGGAGCGACAGAAGTCAATTGACTCTTCTATAGATAAGGCGGAGCGTCCTTGGCTCAGCATTATATAGGCCTTCTTAGTAAGGCTTCGGCCCTACTACAGCCCTTCGCGAACTCGAAGGGACTCGCAATGAGAATGAGGCGTCGCTAAGGCTCGGCTAAGTCTTGAACCTTCGCGCTGACCCTTCGTTTTCTCAGTAGCAAAAGGCCTTCT